CGGCTTGATAGGCAAGAATAAGCAAGGGATGTCACTACTTGTCTTCTTCTTTGATTCTTGAAGGCAATATGTGGTCGTAGATAGAAGTCTTTTTCTTTGATTGAATTCTTTTCCACTGTCAAAAACTACTTGACTAGCTTGGATGTGCAACTAATTTCAGCAATCAAAGAAGCGTTCGCCGGCTAACAAACAGATTAAACTCAACTTCTTATTTCCAGATTGCTATTGCGCAGAAGATTAGGACTAAATGCATATTGCTCTTCTTTTCTTCTGTTAAGTTAGTTAGCTTCTGTTTTACTTTCCCTCTTCGGAAGGACTTTCTTATTGAATTTCTCGTAAGTGGGCAGCGCCTTACTCTTTTGTTGTAACTGCCGATCGAAGGAAGGAACTTTATATGATCATAAAGCTGGTCGTATATCTGACTGACGCTTGGTTAAGAGATTCAAGTCCGAGCACTTCCAGGTGACGAAGTTTTTCACATAAGCTCAACTTTACCGACATAAGTAAGCACGACTTCAAATCCTTCTTAATCTATAAGGATTCGATTCCCGGGCGTCTAAGGTCCAATCCGGTATTATATTCCGTCTGTGCGAGCATTAAAAAAAACCATTGCCCACGTAAAGTATATCTATGAATGGAAGGAAGATGCCTCTGGATATGTGTGTCTGCCCTGTACCATGGGAATATAGGGTGTAGCCGCCCATTGTAGATTCAGCCGAGAAGAGAAGTATTCAAATATCTTTATTATGCTAAATAGGCTAGAACCCGTACTATCTAGGTGGTTAGGCAAATTGGTCTATGCAAGGAAGTAAGCTGAGAAAGTTTTAAGAAACCGGTGCTTACAGACGCGTCAAGTAGTTCAGAAAGGGGCCAAGTTTTAGGTGCTGATAGAAGATTGACAGATAGCTATCATATCATCCTGCTTTCGAGACAGAGCTTCGTGTAATACGAGTGCTGCACATGCCATAGATCAAATTTCTGGTTTGGAAAGTTTGCTCCGCCGAAGCAAATCCGTTTTCCCTCAGCTTTCAAAGTTTGAGCACAAGTTGGAGATCCACGGAGCTGGGTATTTTTAAGTCAAACTCATGACCACAAGTTACGTACTACCCAGGCGGCTGGAGTTCATCTTTCAGTGAAGATAGAAGCCTTTCCGGAGCGGAATAGGCCTTCCGGGCCTTATATAGCCCGTCAAGCAATAACGAAAGGTGCCTTGGGGGGACCTGCTCGCATCCCAGGCGTTGTGTCGATGGACCCAAGCGCAAGAATAGATCAGCGGTTTTCCGTAGAAACCCATTGGGTACCCAACCTACCCATGTCCCCCAAAATCATGAGTTGCTTCTCAAATAGTGGCTAGCTAAGGTTTTTTCCAAAAGAAGCCTACTACTGTACGAAAGGTGCACCAAAGTTTGGTGATACCTCGAAATCTCTCTTTTTTATTGCGCATTTTTCGTCATGTTCATTCTGTTCCTGACGGAACATGAGAATCGATCCACGGATCGGTTTTTTCTTCTCATTCCGTTCGTTTTCTTAGGCGCGCAGCGGGAAATATTTAGTAACTAATCTAGAGGAAACTTGGAGTGCACACAAAGCTTAATCAAAATCTGGGTCAGAATCCGAATTGGTATATAGATATATAGTAATTGCTCCGTTTCGTAGCGAAAGAAGATCAATTAGGTACGAACAACAGACTTAGAAAACAGACTCTCTCTAGCACATTCTGAATTGAAATGCTTCCGCTAAGCGTTTTCGTTCGTAACATTATACGTTACTCACTGAACCAAAAGAAGTAGTTACTCGTTGGGCACCTGGTTTCGTTGGTTGGCTTTCACTTTCCTGCGCAACAAATAGAATTCGCTACATGCTTAACAAAGGCAAAGGAAACTGCGCTAGCAACAGCGAACGCACTTCAGTAGTTTACTAAATAGGTATGCACCTGTCTTTAGGCAAGTGAGTCACTACGCCATGTTAGTAACGCTTATCGCTTGAAAGCGCAGTTGTATTGGATCACATCGGAAATTTATTCTTCAATTCACGTATTCAACAGCGTATCGCTAACGCGCCTACTAATTTATTCCTCCTTTCAAGCAGTTGTATTGGTGGGTGGATCACATCGTTGTGTTGTGACAAGATAAAAGAAAGGGAGGGTTCTTCGATAGCCATTGTTTTCACTCTTCCTTAGCGGCCTTGTTCTCGCGGCGCGCCTCCCTATAAAGAAAACGGTGACCGAGTGCTCGCTATAAAGTAAGCCTTAGTGGACTCTTATAACTCCTTAGATGATGCGGCTGTGAGGCGCGAAGCGGTATTGTCTAGAATAAGCCCTTTTTCACACAAGCAAGTGCAGAAACGTTCCAGTCTGTGAAACGAGTTACGTTAGGAAAGTGACTCGTGAGCGGGTAGCCCAGCGGCAGGTAAAGAAAAGCACAGTGAGTAAGCAATAATAGGATGCAAGTGCACAGCATCTTTCATTCAGTCATTGTTATAGCTTTCCTTTCACAGTTCGTGATTCAACTGTGGAGTCCGTAGCTTCTACGATTGACCTTTCTTCTAGCTCATGAGCGAGTAGCCCATGAACTACGCCATGTTACGAATCACAAAGAAGAAGCCAAGAAAATTGATATAAAAATTGCGTATATTTAATTTAATCCGTATATGCCTTATCAGTATATTTCCTGCATCTTAGTAAGCATATAGCTTTCCATGCCGAGGAACTACCAATAAATGTGACGAACAAAGTGTCACAATTCTCGTTATTAAGTAAGTCAATAGCTCGCTTCGCGCCTTGCTTAGCGTCCTCGGTAACATTGTTTGTTATGATTTAGTCCTTCGTTCACATTTTATCTTCTATTTATATTTTGATTTTTCGTATCAGGTCATTTACTTCCTGCTTCAGGATGGCTACCAGTGGGGTAACATTTAAATACTAGAGACATTGGTTACTACAACTCCCTCCCCAAAAGAGGCATACGATACTGCGCGGATGAACAGTCTACGGGTACTACTTCTCTGAAACAGATGAAATGGTAAAGTAAAGGTGCGAAGCAACGACCTTCGGCCTGATAATTCTACCGTAACTCAGCCAATTAGTAAACATCCTCCTTCTGATCACATAGATCACACAAAGGAAGAGAGCGTACCTGATGGTTGATGATTTGAGGCAAAGAACAAGGACAAGGCTCCATTTTGTATAGATTGTTTGATCAAGTGATTGGAAAGGCGGCTTTTCTCCATTTTTTCTATATAATTAATAGTTGCCCGGACGATGAATTCGCACGTTCCTTTTCCCCAGTCGCCGCTCATAAACTTTCGGTTGATTGAAGCAGGTAAGCTCCGCTCTGCAAGAAGCTTATGTCGTAAAAAGCCTACCAACAACCTCAATTTATTGTATTGAAAGGGAAGATAAAAAGCAGGCGCGGAGCAGCTATCATTTTTCTAGTCTCCGTCCGATCAAAGAATATGCACGTGAAAAAAGGGCGCTAGCGCGAAGTAGAAGGTTAAGGAGAGCCCCGAGTTTGCTATCTACATCATTTCTTTCATTGACTTTCGAAGTGTCATCGATCCGAACACTCTTACCGAACGGAATATCCACGCTACGGATTTATTGCATACTTGGGGCAGGCCTATTCCTGGCAAGTCTGACCGAATGGGGTAGGTATTGAATTAGAATAAGGAGGCGGTGTGGCATTTGAAGAACTGAAGGAAGCCATTCAAGAAGCTCCTTTACTGGTAAATACTTCCTTGCTTTCTCCAATCAGGATGAACTGCTTAGAATGAGAAAACTAGGTTGCCATAAACTAGACAAAGAAATTTTTTATTTTGTTGGGGAGAGTTTAAATAGTGGTTTGAGTAGGTAGCGAATCAATCTCTAGCCGAAAGCTATTCCAGTTTCAGAACTATCATGCTTGCTACCTAATAAGCGAATAGTCCGTCCGTAGGGTTGCTCACTTAATTGCTTTCTTTAGCAGGCTTTGCCCAGCGATTGTGGGTCGGTCAACTGCTCACTAAAATGAACCGGCTACTTCATTGCTCTCGGCTTAGGCCAGCTTTTGCTATATATATGCGATAAGGCATCATTGGGAGTGGGTTCTTCGCGCTAAAAAGGAAGGAAGAAAGGAGTTTTTCGCTTAGCTTTATATCTATCTTTTTTATTCTATGGAAATAAGGAGAGGGACGATACACTACTTCGAATTAATAGTTACTCACTGTTCAAGGTTCTTTCAAACTAATGCTCGACGCTACGTATAACATTCATTCAATTAATATATCTAACCCACCCACCTTAGGAAGCAATTAATCTTTACCACCTTATGAAGCAAGCTGCTGCTAGGCCTGATAGCAAAGTTCGTTTTGTTACTTCGCTGTCTCGTCCATCTTATTGCATAATCCATATTTATTCGATTCATTGTATCTCGAACTCCGTCCCGCTTCCTTCCTGATATTTATAGTTGATCTGTTTATAAGTCGAACTCGAGAGCAGGCAAAGTCCTTCCCCTTCTTGTAGCTCCGCCCTGGCGCATGCTCTTTCGGATCGAGGCGCCTCTAATGGTTTCTTTGTCCGGAGGAAGGAGTACGTACTTTCACAGAAAAGGAAAGCGGACTGGCATTTGCGAACCAATCTAGATCCTGGCCAAATAGAGCATAGGTGCGCACAGAGATAGGGAAAGCGGAGACGGGGGGAGTTGATGGTGTACTAACTTTCCATTCGTATGCGAAACCCATAACCTGGATAAAGAAAGGGGGTAGCACACTTTATATCCCTCAAACCCAGCTATAAGATCAGACTCATTTCAATACAGCTGAAATAAAAACGAACTCTTGCTGTAGAGCAAAGCGCTTAACCCATTGAAAGCACATTCATTTAATTGGAAAGCTAGGCCAAATAGATGCAAATTTCTAGACATAAGCAGTAACTATAGCAATATCTTTTTGAGTAGCATTAAAAGAGCGTAGGCTAGGCCTCATTTATAAAAGCAAGCAGCAAGTAGGAAGCGATCTCCCTGTTAAAACCTTTTTGACGTGAATAGAAATTGGCATTGCCTTTGAGGAGTTACTGGAAAGCCAGTGGCATTAGCAAGCAAGGGAAGAACTAATAAAGTCTGTCAAATCAAAGAAAAGAAGTCGCTACTATAAATCTTCTAAAGTTTCAAAATTGAATAAGGCAGTTGTTGAAAAAAAAAGCATGGAGTCTAACTATTAACAATATATCCAACCAACACAGGAAATAATATCCCCCATAGAGTAGAAAAAGTTACTATATATTCGAGTGCCTTTCTGATGGATTCTTTGCTTACATTCCTAGTCTACTTCATGAAGGAGTTGGGAAAAGAGCTCCGACTTCCTTTTACTCTCTAAGGCAAAGCTGAAGAAGGCGAGGAACATATTCTCAGGATGCCCCAGTCGATGATGCCATATGGTAGGAGATACACGAATTGCGGTAAAGGCGGATCAATTATTGATAGAAGCGACCGACAGCAGTAGGATAATGCCAAACCACTTGTGCTCACGTCAATTTCCATGCCCTCGAAGAACGCGGTCCTGGTAAAAGATACTTACTATAAAGAACCTCTAGCCAAACACCTAAAAAAGCATCTCCTTTTAGTCCGCTATGTTCACGCAGTTGGAATCCCAGCTGTTGACACACACTATGAACTAATAAATAATCCATTTGCCCAGCTCCTTTACGCGGTCCTGCCCGAGGCTGCATCAATGGTCAAACTTTTGTCTTTCAGAGCTATATATAATAGAGTGGTTTAGCTGAGGCAGAGCACAAAGAAGAAGAATTCTTTTTACGAGCTGGGTCTTTTCCATGTTCCGTGGTAGAAGATGTGCTTGATACCTTTCTTTTTTATAAGAGGACCACTTAAGGAACCTTACCAAGAGAGGTCACCCAACCCAGAGAGGTTACCCTTGGTGGCAGACCAGCCGGTCGGTAGTACCGATCTTAGAACCTTTTTTACACTTGTAAGCAAAAATAAAAAACAATTTGAAATCTTCAACAAGTCCATTTTTTTTTGCAAGAAGCTTTAACAGTTTACTTTTATATATTATACAAATGTTAGCTTGTGCTTACCTTGGAACCAATAAGAGCTTTTTCGCAATCCACAAGTTTTCCTTTTTACATAGTTCGAAGAAGGTTTTGATGGCCTAGTAAATGTTATTCTTAACTTATCTTTGTAAACTAATCCAACCTCATCACGAACCAACCAAAAAGGCCAACGGGCTCGGGCGACGAATCCATAGTCGACTCCGGGTGGGTAGCAATGCTTGCGGTTGATCCCATTGAAGTAGTTGGAAAGGGGCCTGGTAGTGAATTCATCCAGTTTTCTAATGTTGCCAACGAGTCAATCGACTGAGAAACTGCCCTGGATTTACCGCTGCTTTTTTAGATTGGAGATTCGAAGAATGAAAATGAGATCCAAATCTAGCTAATGTACCTTGCTACTCCTATACCGTTGCTGGGCGTAGACCTTATCCACCTAGACCGCATGCATCGCTGCTTTCAGTATTGGGGCACAAATTTCTTACCCATCTAAGTAAACCCATCTGTCTAAGTAAGTATAAGTTTCCTTTATTTCAACGGAGCGCTGTTCTTTCATTCCCAATTGATCGATATGAGCCCACCTGGAATAAGTAGTAAAAGCAAAGGTCACCAAAGGATTGTTCATCCGTTCATATCACTGACACGAGTCGTCTATTGCTGTCATCTATCTGTGAGATGTGATCCAAGAACGACTTTTCGAAATGAGGGCCGAAGTATCTCGTAGATATTACTCGAAAAGACATGAGAAAAGAAAAAACATAGGCCCAAATAGGATACGGCTTGCTTGGCAGTAAATCCGGTGAGAGGGCCGAGGCTTGGTAGAGGCTTTGACGCCGAAGCGAAGGCAAAGGGAATGAACAAGAGAATAGATCGAGATAGCTACCAGCGAGATCTGTATTAAATGCATGCATAAGTCCATGTGCTAGCTTTTAAAGACAAAAGTGGAGTTAGGTGATTCTGCGGGTCTAAGCGACTGTACGAAGTCATATCTTCCTAAATAGCATAGAGCCAGCCTATGGTTATAGTCTAACTCCGGGGTTGGGCAGTCGTATACATCTTGAAACCTGCCTTTCATTGTCTGGGTTTTATATAACCCGCCCTCCCAGGCTTGCTTGCTTTTTAACCTGGTCTTTCTTTCTTGGCTGTTATCCTGTCACCATGCCTTCTTTAAGAAGCCCTACCTACAAATGGGCATGTCTTATTCTGCGGTTTGTGTTTTGATTGGAGCCCGACCGAACCTTAACCTTACTACTTCAGAAAGCGCATTATTGATTAGTAGAAAGTCCACGTACCTACTTTACCTCTTGTCCATAACGATCGATTCAACTTTTGTTGCCATTTCCCACTGATACTGGTGATGGGAAGGAATAAAGCCCGCTCTCATTTAGTTTGGCTTTATAGCTTGCTTCTAAGAGTCTAAGTTCAGCAGTAGTAAAGTAAAGCCACCTTGGTAAATACAGATGAAATGCTTAGCCGGATGGGATTGCGTTAAGAAATGTGTATCAATACCGAGAATATTTATCGCTCGCTCGTCGTTGGGGAACGAACCAACCAATTTCAAGCTATTACTCACCCAGCTATTTCGCTTCCTTGAGTGATCCATATGCCCCCGCGTGTCACGAGCAAAGGAGGGTCTAGGGCTAAGCCAAGAGGGCCATCTACCTACCTTTATAAGTCGGCTCGCCTTGAAAGCCTACACTTGGATGGAGGTAAAATAGACTTTTCGCTACCACAGATTCATGTTGAGGACGGGCAAGAATTTAATTGTGTTAAGTAGCAGTAGGTAAGGAGAGATAGGCACAGGACACTACGTACTGAAAGTGTGACGCATTTTTAATTCTTTTTGGCATGATCAAATATTATCTGCATATTTATGCTTTTTGCGCTGGGTTACATAAGGCTATAATATACCTGCCTTCTCCTTAGATTTTGACCCAAAAGAAGATAAAGTACGATCGGTACAGACAGGCTAGTAAAAGCGAGTGCTCCCAATGGCATAATCTGGAAGAAAAGTAAAAGCGGAGGCGCGAAGCCAAGATCCATGATGCTCAGCAAAAGCCTCTTTCCTCAGTCCTTCCTTATATGGCCGAATTTTCCTATCACGAGCAAGCAGTTTAACCTGCCTGTGTGCTTTCAAGACACTGAAAGCTTTCAGGTGTCGATTCAGAAGTTTGACTTGCTTTTTCTTTTCCTTAAAAGAATCCCAACCCAACTTTCCTCCAATATATGGCTTATGCCTTGTGTGTGGACCAGTACCGCCCATCTGGCTTTTCCATATAGAAATCCCCCCACGCTTTGCGCCTATGGTTAGTGAATTAGTTTGGTAGATTTTGATTTTATTTTTCTTAATCGCAGGGAAATTATCTCTCTACTCGACTACAGGCATCGGCCCAAAGTAACAACGTCTTGGCGCTCAATTGCTTTCTTCTTGTCAAGCGAAAAGCTATCTATAATTTAAGCTCGCTTTTGTAGCGGCGTGCGTGCCTTTATATTACAAAGTTGTGGCATCTATTGTATGCATTGCAGGGTTTGTAAGTCAAGGTAGTCCGCTAGCGGTTACTTCGTGTCAGGGCGCCTCCCTTCCCTAATCTGAGGATTCGGATTCTGAAAGATAAGGCAACGAGTGTTTTCCGCCCGCATGTGGCTGGCTGTCTGGCTTTCATCGCTTGAGCATTATGATTGTTCCCTTTCTTGTCATCTCTTTTGGGCCGGTCTTGGCTATGGCTGTGATTGTGAAACCTAGGATTTCTTGTTTTGGGTTGTGACCCTTCTCTTTTGTATTAAGGCCCGCAGCGGTTTCATTCAGGGTGCTGATCCGTACCTTGCTGGTACGGTTCCGGTAGTACCTCAAAAGGAGGGCAGGAACTTGAAAGTGCAATCTGACAATGGGGATATCAAAGTCAGTTAACATGAAAATGAAAAAGAAAACGACTCCTCTCATTAAAAAGATATATGATTTATAGTGTTCGGATTGAGAGGAGAGTTTGGCGATTACTAGGATAAAAGAAAAGAGTCGTGGGAAGAAGAAAGAAGCGTTCGTTGGCTGTGGTTCCGGTTTTACAGTATCCTCCTGCTTCGTCATCGCGTGTCAAAGAGAAGTTGCTAGACTCGATCTTGACAGCCCACCATCAGTCTGTGCAACAAGCTCGAATGACAGAGATTTAACATAGTCCACTCACAGGTACGTTTGTTCCAATTTCGTTGTTTCCGTTTTGAAGCTTGATCCTAGACAGAAGAAGTTATTTTAAATGCCATATCAAATCCCCTTTTCCAAATCTTATGGTAATGTTCACATGACAGGTTTTTCTTTTTTTATCTTCTTTAGTTACTTTGGAATTGGGTTGTGAGGTGTTTGTGGTGAAGCTCTTGGCTTGGCTATTAAAGGAGAAAGAAGGCGAGCTTGAAGAATTAGTGTTTTTTGTTTCACTCACAGAAGTAAAACTCGGGAACATGTATCTTTTTTTTAATGAAAAATGTCAATGTGGCCCTCCCTTTCACCTTTCAGTCAATTAAGCAATTGATCCAGTCGTTGACGAACGAGGTGATTCTTATGATTCCCCCCTCCCTCGGCCACCACCTTTTTCTTTCAGATCTGGATGGTCGGCTAGCTACTGAGATAGCATTCAATGACTGGCTATTGATGGGTTTTTAATTATTCTGAATAAGAATAATGTGGTCTAGACATAGGTCAGACTGAGGCTCGGCTAGATGATGCACGTAGAGAGCGTAGACCGTAGGACGTAGATCGAGTTGGGCTAATCATAGGACTGATGAAGAGCTTTATCCTGATCCTTAAACAATTGCAAAAACAGTTGACTCCATACTTTCCCCACCGAGAAGAAATTGCTCGGATGCCGATGGTGCTAGTGTTTCCGCTCTTGTTCACGAACTGAATCAACGTAAGGAAATGTCACTGGTTTTTAAATTCTCCACTCTGGCTCATCTCTTATTAATACACCGGTAAAGATTCCAGTCTTTTTTTTTCTTCTTTTCTTGCCTCGAGTCGAGTAATTCTGCTGTATGCGCTGGGAGAGCAGTACAAACTGGGGGAGCCGAGACTCTAAGAGAAGAGGTCTCGTCCTAGCTCAATCACATCAGCAGCACTAGTAAGATTGAGCAGTATAAATGAGTAAGATCATAGAATTAGCAAGATGGGCGCAGTCGTAATATCTTCTTACGTCCCGGCGCGTCTAGCGGTTAGGACATCCATCGTCTTTTTAAGTCGAAGACAGGGGTTCGATTCCCCGGTTGAGTGATCGCTTGATTCAAATCATATAAGTGAAACAAGAGTAAGATCATCTAAGTTACGCATAAAGCAGTTGAGCTCTTTCATACTTTATATAGAAAGACGCGCTAGGAGGTCGATTTATCTTATGCCTTTTTTCATATATAAAGAATGCGAAAGCACTCATTGGTGATCTTAGCTGACAGGCGAAAAGGTCTTCTCTTGAACAAAAGAAAGTACCTGCCCAACAACGCTATAAACAGCAAGGGAAATCGGCATGCTTGTTTGTTGGAAAATAGAGGCAGGCACTACTTTACTAGGCTAAGCAAAGAGGGTGGTTCAATACTTTGCTTTCACTGCTCCCTCAATCAACTCAGGCTCCTAAGTTAAGTAAGTAAAGTCATTCCATAATAGGAAAACTAATACCAAATAGCTCGGTATTTTTCATTTGCTTTCACTTCTGAATCTAGATTGGCTTTTTCTGTTTACGATTTAGTAAAAAAGAGAATTTTTTCAAAGGATTGAGTGAGCAAAAGAACTTCTTTTCCGTTAAACCAAACTATTCGTTTTCAACGCGGACTGCAGTCAGTTTTCTTTGTTTTACTGCTTTGACCTTACTTTACTGTCTTACCTTCCAGGTGATTGATTTCATTCAAACAGAGCTATTTCATATAAAAATCAAGGAATTCCAGGAATATGTCGATTGTTGTTGTTTGTTGTTTGTTGTTGGTTGTCTTTCCTCCCGTGTGAAATAATAAGACTAGGGCTGCCGTGTGAGATAACAAGGAAAGGAGTTGTTTGTTTAGAGGGAAGACAGAACAGAACTGGAGTGAACTGATAAGGATCGAGCGAGCGCAGAGAATGAGAAGTTGGGAGTTACATAATAGGAATGATCAGAGTGAATGGATACTAGACAATTACAACTAAACAAGCCCTAGGAGACCTCAACCCTCGAAAAGAAAAGGACAAAGCTCTTTCTTTGAAGGAGACTTACCTTAATAATAAGGAATACGTGCTAGTCACTTTTCATCCAATCAACTTCTCAAAATGCAAGGGCAAGGCCTGCTATCCTCAGCCTAGACACTAGCATAACTCTTATGCCGCTTGCTTGACTCTCCTGCCTATCTATCCGTGCCATATGCCTCTCTTAAACCAGGGCATACTCTACTTGCTTTGCTTCTCCATACACCTAGTCCCGCTGCTTCTTTCTTAACTTCTGCATTAGAACCCACTTCCTTACTAGCCCATACATTAGTTGACAAATCCACTATATATGCATAAGCCTGCCTATTCTTATGTTTTCCTTTTCTTCTTCTATAGGCATCCCTTTCTTCACTTAGGTAAGGCGCGCAGCGGAAGAGCTTGATTGCTAACTATTTGCTTTTAACCACATAAACAAGGTGTCACTTCACTTCTACTAATAACTAACCTACTTTTTTAAGTAAAAACTATAAAAAATAAGAAAATTTCTAGGATTATTTGGCGCATCCAGAAAAGAAGAAATGGATTTAAGGAACGCATTCTTTTTACTCCTTCCCGGGACTCTTCCCTTTATTATTATATTACGGTGATATGACTTTTCCAACGTTCTGGAGTGGAGTAAAGCTCTAATACCGGTGTAGCATTCCACTTCTTATCGCTCCTCTTATTTATACTTCTGAAGCGGCAAAAACATTTTTTATCGCTGGACATTTCATAATACAAAAGAGGATCAGGGTATCAGAATTCTGAGACATGCCTGGCGCTATTGCGAATCAAGCTAAACGCTTTCTTTATTTACTGATGAGTGTGAAGAAATTGAGAGAGATCCTACTATCACCCTACTATGTGGCTTGCTCACTTTTGGTTTAGAGATTAAAAAAAAAAACTACACTATTTCATGTCAAATGCGTTTAAACGCCTTCACACCTAGCTTTCGAAGTAACACTGGCTTGCAGGGACCAATGCATCCTAGCTCACATATCATCCCACCTTCAACACATACAAACCTAACATCCACACTTTAGAGGATAAGCGCTTACAAACATACTTATAAACCTTATGATACCGAGATGAGCTGCTTTAAACGATACCCTAAGGTGTACCATTTCACTAAGCTTAATACACACACAATGATGACCTAGGTATTTCTTAATATATATGACAGCTTCATCACCAGAAGAGTCATGTTTCTGAAGGAAGTAGCTGTTTCGTCAGGTGCGGACCCAGGGTAGCAGCTACAACAAATGCTTATGCTTAATAAGCCACTCTCTCTTATTAAAATAACCAAAACTGTGACGCTTGCGTAGGATCCAACGTTGCAGTTTGTACAACCATCCACTTTGATTGCTTGAAAAGGATCTAATTAATATCTGATGATCCCTATAAGGAACTCTCAGGGATTGAAAGTGTTTACGATTCCAAAGTGTCTTCTACCGCCTTAGGCCATACTTTTGCCGAGTTCGGTTTCTAGCATGAAGGAGTTCCGTCCCTAGTGAAGGAAGCATGTGGATTTTTCATGGACGTTGGTCATTGGGTTAAGGGACCTGCCTGTCGTTCACCCGATCTCACGTTTCAGATTGACCAACGCACTATTTCTTTCATTTCACCCTTGAATGAATCTATGTTTTGGCGGCCAGTGATACACTACGGCATGTGTCCTTTGTTCGCAACTACGGCATGTTGCGAGCGAAAAGCCACTAAACTAAAGAAAGAAGAAGTCAAAAATATGGAGGAAAGACGTCACGAATTCTTTCGCTCCTAGCCTCAAACTGTTAGCAAGAAAAAAGCAACCCGGAAAGTAACTCCGAAGGTAAGCGATGGGGAGCGACGCCTTCATATCTCTGCATCTCTGGCTCTTAAGGGAGTTCTATTAAGTAGACAAGTCTGAGCCTGCTTCTTTACGCAACTTAGGGACTTATAACATTAAGCTAGCCCTAATTTCTTCATTTGCAAAGGACAAAAGCGGTCAAATCATCTTCTTTTTTAGTAAAGCTTCGTCGCTGTTTCCTACCTTTTTGAAGATTTAGATTGACCCGTCTTGAAAGGAGTCCCCTGAGACTTCTTCCCTGTCCTCGGGAAAGTAGTCCCTTGATCCGGTGGTGGGGTTGGAAGATCATCAATATCACTCAACCCTCGCAGGCCTTAGGTTAACCAGGAACTTACATAGCTCCAAAGTAAAATACGAATAAGCCCCAAGCTGGCATGCACCAGGGAAGACGACAGAAAGGTCTACTCGCTTCCTCATCAAGGGCAACGAATTCTCTAAACAGCAGCTCCATGGCTACCATCTTAGGAACTCTTTCTGACCCGCTCAGCCACCTTTCCGACTTGATGAGTTCGTCATTCAAAGTAAGATTCCTCTTCTTCATTCAAACTTGATTTTTTATTCTGCGTTTCCTCTTTATTCAGCTTCTTCGATTCACTCAGAATAAAATCTTGGATTGATTGGTAGTAATTCGTGTGAGAGGAAACAGGTTTCTTAAGTGTTGCAGCAAACCACCCTCCTACGTTGATTAGGTTCATAAGGTTTCGAATCTGAGCGTATTTCGAGAACCAGAATTCGAAAAAAGCTTTAGTAACATCAAAAATTTCTTTTCTTTTCAGAATCTCATACATGCTAACCGAAATATCATGTGCTGCACTCATAACTGTTTTTCCGTAAACCCAGGGCATATATATTTTTTTGATGAGTTTCCTTGTTATACGTGTAGGAACGACTTCACCTAGTGGAGGATTCAACTCTTTTCGTAGGAATAAAGAGAGAGGTTCAATCAGAGATGTGTCAAGATCCTTGATTTTTTATCCATCACCTCCCATCAAGTTGGTTCTTTGAGCTAGATCTTCATCTAGTAGAAAGTAACTCATGATCTGATAAGCTGACGAGGAAGCATCCATACTGATGGGTATCGAACCTATAGGTGGATTACCTCCTATGTGCATACGTTGAAACCTGATGACACTAGCTATGAAAAGAAAAGGGTTCAACGCTTCAGATGCTAGATCAATAATCGTAGTAGGGCTCACTGGAGAATGATCTTCACTCCTAAAGCAATGATGGATTAACCATTCATAAGATGAAGTTACACTGGTAGTGGTTTTATAATGAGCGTAGGTAGCGCAAACTAGAGACCTATATCTTTCATTGGATAGTTCACATAGAGGGGATATGTTATCTTTGTTATAACCTTGATATTCACTAGAAGAGAATAGTAGGAGACTCCGAGCAATATCACGTTCATGCTAGTTAAGATAACCAGTTCGGTAAATCCTACCTCAATGAAGGCTGGGAAATATAAAGTATATTCCTCCAGAGCTGTTGCTAGATTGATAAGAAAATCTTCATAACGTGCTCGCTGTACTCGTTTATCTAACATTGTAACAGTAGAGCTTAATTTGATATTCGGGTTTTCAAAATGAGACCTGTCTTCTTACTTGAAATAAAGGAGGAGAGTCCGCTTTCAAATACGAAGACTAATCATATATCTTTCTTTTTGTGCCGAGAAAGAAAGGCGCGAAGGAAGCGACAAAGCGAACGCAATACAAACTAAAACTGAAAGCTGCTACTAGCAATTCGACAGTTGTGATTCCGCTAGCAAGCCCTTATTCAAAAGAAGCTCTGCATCCATACTTCCAGTTCGTGACTAGATAGCACTCTTATATGCCCGGCTGGCTGTTCGGGACGCTGGTTGGCGTGTAGTTGGGTCAAAGCGGACCTATTTGAAATTCTAGACTAGTCGGGAGGGATATCCGACATGAACAGAGCGGGGGAGGACATGGTGGATAGTAAGCAAGCTCCACCGATATATAAACAATTCGGCGTGGTGGAACCGCACGACCCTAGTCCACTTCTTTTAGAAGCAGTTTTTTCCTCAAATCTGCCGAGGCTGGCCTTTTCTTTTAGTAAGAAATTCCTAAAGCGTGAAGATCCAAAGGGAAGAGAGATAGAATCATCGATTTCATGGATCTTGGTTTTCTATTTTCCATCCATCGGGTATTTCGGAAAGAACCTAGTAGGCATACCCCCTTATCAAATCAGACAAGTTAGGGCATACATCCGTGCTGCTCACCCCTTGCCCCGCGGATAAGCAGCCCTGGCACTTGCTGAGACACATATCCTGGATAAGAATTCACCGGTTCTACAAAACAATGAATATCCAACTCTGGCTTTAGCGAGATCTTTACTTCATTCAAACTGAAACAGGTGGATAAGCAAGCCGGATCCGCCCTCCTGTGCAGAGAAGCTAGCACGCATCTTCCTTAAAACTATGGGCATTCCTCTTCTTCATTAGTTGGACGTGCGCTCTAGCCAAAGAGCGATCGTGCGAGACTTTTTTTTTCTTCTCATTCGAGATATTTATTATGTGAAATGTTTCTTTAAACATATAATAAGTCAAAGTAAAGTATACGGCAGCATAAGTCTTTCTCACTATCTAGATAAATAAGGGAATGCGCTAATCGTATCGTCTAACTGAAGCAGGGACACCCGCAGGGAAAGAAGCCATGCCGAAAGTCAGGATGCTATAATCCTAGAAGTTTCTAGGGAGACCTGCCATGATTGAAACGATTGATTGATGAAAGGTGCCTTTTCCCGCTAATTGAAGGGCTACCTAAAAAGCTAGCTTTTTTTAGGAATTTTTTTTATATATATAATATATATGTAAGTATATTCATGCAATAGCACCGCTCTCTAGCCGTCTCATAAGAGATTTTACGGTGGGGGCAGCATTCCGGGTATACGCTACTGGGTGAAGCAAAAGCATTAGTCTTACTTAGTAGTAGTAGAGGGGCAAGCCGGAGATCGAAGGCTAGCATTAGACTTGCTCGGACAATAGAAAGAGCTGATCAAATGATTAAGAAAGGTAGGCGCGAAGCGGAGAGTAAAGGCTTAAAAGCGGGTAAGGTGGACCGCTCGGATAGCACTGAATTCAACCTTGGCGGCCTTGGCGGCCTCAAATGAGACGGCCTCAAAACCGAATGATCGGATAAATGTGAGAGTCAACGATTGCAGGTGGTGGCACAGGAAAGGTATGGAATGCGGGTTTTACAGCGGGGTTCATTGATTGGGTTGGAGAGATGAACACACAGCATGCGAACTAGTTGGATGAGGGAAAGCAGGGAGCAATTCTGATTCATCGAGAAGATAGAATCTTGATAGTTAGAGTTCACTGCTAAGATTGCCAGAGAGAAGATGCTTGAAAGGCCGCTAAGGGCTTACTCGCTCTGGATCTTTACTTCTTCTTGACTATTTAGTGAAGAGAAGGAATACTATGACATGCCATACTTCCTTCTCCTTTGAACTACACACCATGTTTTAAATAATTGTTATGAAATTCCGAATGAATCTTATCAACTGGGTCTCTACTACCCGTACCGTTACTTTATCACGGGCACTGCATCTGTTCGCCCAAAGTTGGGAACTCGCTACATTAGTCCTTTCCTTTCTGCTATATATCACCATTCACTATATAGATCGAACCCAAATTAAGCTCTTTCTTCGCATGCCACTTATAGCTCAAACTCTTTAAAAAAGGAAGCTCTTTCACGCATCTTTATATAAAAAAATTTATACTATCTTATCTATCTATAGATGAAAGGGAAGCTAGGAGTGCTAGTCCTCAAGCCGGCCCGAACAAAAAGGACTTTTCCCCACCTTCCCGTTAGAGACATTTCCACCAGGAAAAATTCCTTCCGGGATCCGTACACGTACTACTCGGAATTCAAGGGTGAGGCACGAAGTGAGCGACTCATTCCTTGCCAAGGAGCGGTGCGTCAACATGCATGGCTGGCTCTTCAAAAAGAAGGCTTTCTCGCCTAACTACAGGCGCGAAGCGTTCACTACCTCTTCTATCAATATAGCTAGTAGAAAGCCTATTCCTTTCCGAAACTGTACGGTACGATTACGATGGTGGATTACTTATTCCGATCTACATCTCCTCGTGCTCGCCTCTGCCTTGCCTGCGGATGATGCCTTTCACCACCTTGGCGGCCTACTCATATTAAATATTATTTTTTGGCTCTTACTTTATTTTGAGCCGAGACTGTCTTTGTTGAGCTCTACGCCTTTGCCTTTGCCCACGCATTGCGCCTAGAACAGGGGATAAAAGAACATAATTACATTATCCCTTCGACGACTGAGCCGGGGCTTCTTTAGAGTGGACAGAGACTGTGATCCTAGCTTTCTGACTGGGCAAGCAGCTCCTAGTAAAGAGAAAGAGATAGTTATGCCTTTTTTACGAGATTTCATGTACGCTTCGCTTATCTTTAACTCCTGAACCCCCCTTCGTCTTCCTGGGGAGGAGTTTGTTTTATAACTATATTGGGTAGCCCGCTTTTCAATTGAATCAACATCAATAGGACCGTGCCCAGCATAAGATTCTTCTTCTGCGTCCTTAGCGGCCTTTTCTAATCTTTAAGTTTCTACCCACCCCCATAACTGATACAGGTGAGCGGCGTACCTAGCCTGTCACACTACGGACCTCTCGTTCTTGCCGGGTGAACCCCAATCTTCATCTCCTCTTCCCCTTCTGTGAAATCCCCGTGGTGAACACTAGAAGAGTCCGCAATCGGGTCTTTCGTAGAAACCCCTGCCTGAATGAACACTGCTATCTCGCCTTCTGATCTTTCTTAAGATATTTTCCGTCTCCTTAGCGGCCTACTTCTGTCTATTCGCTTCTACCGGGAGGATTTCCCTGATTGGCTCTCTTGCCTGGAATGACTTCCCTCAGTCCCGTTCCTACTTCTTCTCATGCCACTAATTGATTTCCACTTCTGAACTCCACGTATTCAATCGATTCTGTTTCATGGCTCGCAGGTCGGAGAGAGTCCACTTCTTCCATTGATTGGGACTTGACTACTTCAGGTGGATCCGATCCTCTTCTATTGAATTCGGTGGCTTCTCAAGGAGAGGATGCCAGTCTTTACATGGATTTCATAGATTTGATATGTAGCTATTCGGGCCTCCTTTTTTAGGTGGGTTGTGTTTTGGTTTCGTCTATCTTTCTTCCAGTATAAATACGCCATGGTGTTAATGGATTCATGTTAGTTTCGGTCTTGGCTTCCTAGGGAAGGGCCCACCCGAAGTTGTCACTATTTATGTTATTAAGCCTCATGGTTTTTCTTTCTTGTCGATCCTGGAATTAGTAAGTTGGTTAGGCAGAACTTCCCAGTGTAAATAGTTTATGCGCTGAAAGGCTTAAGACAAGGCCGCTAAGGTTTTAGGAAGTGTATTCGCTTAACACACAGAGATGATGGTACTAGTGTTCTCAGATGACGTCCGTTCTATGTCATAATAAAGTAGAAGACAATTCATCGTTGAGTCTCGATGTTGAATATGCTTCATTCTATAGTAAAGAATATTCGTTCAACCATATGCAGTAAAGCTTTCGGCATCTACTAAGATTTAGATCCAGCCTAAATTGGTTATCCAGATGACCAGTCATTCACTCAAACTTGATCTTTCAATAATAGTCTATTCGAGTCGCTACGCGCCTTATGACTAGAGTAAGTACTGTTGCTGCCTTGAGGAACGAAGAAGCAAATCGGCTTGCAAAGAGCGCCTCAAGGGGTAAGTTCTCGGTCTAGCCTTAGTTATACAAGGTAGGGAGCTCGACAGACACGCTGTCGAGATGTGATATGGGAATCCAGTCGCATGGATCCAGTGGTTATAGGGGCGTCCTCTCCGTGGTGGTGAGTACGTCTCCGAAGTCGGGCCCGATCCCCGCATACAAGTTGTCTGCTCGAACAAACTAGGAATAGGTTGAGCCCCCCTCTGTGGAGGTGAGGTCCATTGGGGAAGATAGCCCTCCCTTTTGGAGAAGAAATCGAGCAAATTGTGAGGAAAGTCTTTTAAAAAGTTAGCAAGATGGGCACCCTTGGTAGCGGCTTTGCGAGGCACTCGATTTTCCTAGCTCGTCTGGTTGTGAGTAGGAAGTCAGGTGGGCAAAGAAGCAAGATTGAGTCAAGTAGGAAAAGAAGCTCACAAAAGTCAGATCTCTTTTTCTTAGCATCCTGGCAGAAAAAGGGAGTGAGTTTAAAGCCGTAGGTAGGCGCAGAACACATATTTGATTTGATAGGAAGTAGAACCAAAAGATACTTACGAAGCATATGTCAAAGTAATCATACACCATGAGAATAAGTCTTTCATTACCATCACTTATTTGAAAAGTCCATCAGAATTGACACTGAACATAGAATTTTCTGATGCCCAAAAAGAGAACAACTCACCAATTTTCATACAGAAGTTTGATGTCTCCATCATCTGAATCATATAAAAAGAAGTTGGGGTAGCCAGCAGTCTTCCTATTCAAAGAGAATTTATCTTCTTCATTCACTCGACTTCGGAATGCTTCTTGAACTGGGATTGCTTGCACTGGTACAGACTTTTAAACCGTCTCTTTAATTGACCTTGGAGGTTATGTACCATCTCCATCGCTGCGCGCCTGTGTTCACCCCTTAGCGACCAAACGAGCTGTGTACCGTTTTTCGGTTCCATCCGACTTCCTTACTCTAACAAGTAAGCGAGTAAACTTCCTTAAAATCATATAAAAGGTGCGAGCGAGCCTACCTACTAGTAGTTAGTTCGATGGGTCAGTAAAAAGTACCTGTGGGGTTCAGGACTACTATCATAGGCTTTGCCTAGATGCTTCTTTGGGTGACTTATGCTGGTCATGTGAGGGAATGAATGGGGCGGCCCTTTAGGAACCGGTCGGATTCGAACCGACGAATAGAAGTTTTGCAGACTTCCGCCTTAGCCACTTGGCTACGGTTCCCTATAAAAACCATGTATTTCACCCGCACGGTGAAGTTTTATATGGAAGGCCCATGGTGAATATCCTTCAAACTTCAGTCGTATTGGCAATTGTCGCAAAATATATATTTGCAAGCAACAACAAACAAGCAATCAGTTACTTTTACGTACATAACCAAAACCTACTAAAAGAGAAACTTGGTACTGCTATGTGCGCATGGTTTCAGTACTGGTTTTTTTTTTATTTTATCTTATTTGAATTTGCTCTTTACTCCAAAATTGTTTGGTTTATTTTATTTATATGAATATTGATAAATCACCCACGTTCCTCATTTAGGCTGTAATTAATTGATTGGTACGAGTGTCCACCGAGGTCATTAATTGATGGATCGATGGTTCATATGAGTCGTGATGAAACATTTCTATATGGAACTATGCTTTGCCTTGTCCATGAGTTGGCCTAATTCCACAGGTGGGCCTAACATGAATTCCAGAAAGGATTTCTCATTTATGGGAAAAACGCAAGAATTTACATACCGTGGAAGGAAATGCTGAGGTCCCATTTAAAGTATACTCCGCAACAACCGCCCTGATACTTACACGGTGCTGCCCCGTTATCTGTGCCAAGATTCGCTGGATAACAGCCGATCTACGAAAAGAAAACCCGGAGCATTTTCCCAAACAGGTGTCTTTGTGCTGTCATCTCAAAAGGACGTAGCGCTTATTGTAAAGAATTCTCTGAGTTGGATGTTTTGCCGGAGTTCCAAGCCTTCACCGGGGATGTCATCTCAAGAACTGCATTTGGTAGCAGTTGTTCAGAGGGTCGCTGCATTTTTCAACTGCAACAGGAGCTCAGCGAGCTGGTTATGGTGGAAGCCTTTCAATATGCTTACATACCATAAACCAAGTAATAATTCGTAAAAGTTCTTTTTAGCACACATCTTTTTAGTTCTGATACCTACCAATTGCATGTTTAACAAATGTTAATAAGCTGGTCCAAGAGTAACACATGCATGATGAGCCAGCTAAAAACATTAGTCGCGCGCATGTTATAAATGAACTCCGGCCGGAGGCGCGGAGCGTTTTATTTGAGAGTCCAAAATATCCACTCCACTGGGAAAACAGTGAGTTGAATTTAGCTAGTATATCAATCAAATGAACATCAAAAAGTGAATTACTTACTTTTCTTGACGTTTGCAACTCAAAGTGTTGCGTTCAAACATATCATGATGTACTCTTTTCAAATTCTCTTCCAACCAAGAAGAACATGCGGATGCAGGAGATAAATCAGGAGGTGGACACGATTCTCAGAGACATGATCGAAAAAAGAGAGAAGGCCGTGCGAAAAGGAGAATCGGAACTAGAGAATCTAAAATAGGAACTGTGGAGTGGAGCCTCGTCGGAACTACATTCATTATATAAGATATTATGTAAAAAAAAAGAAATGAAAAAAACCAACCAATAGAAAATAAACTATTTATGAGTTTATGTAAAAAAGAAGAACGAAAATTCCCAGACCCTTTAGAGATGTGCTTCGCCTGTCAGTCCCTATTCATCTTCGACGAAGCTTTCAGAAAGAGGCACTAGAAGGTTTGGAAAAGCTTCCTTAGCGAATCTTTACCACTCTTCTTACCCTATATTGAGGAATTCTAGGAATATAAAGAAGCAGATATGACTGAAAAAACGTTTTGCCTTCCATCAGTGCCGCATCCGCTCCTTTCTTCTGTTCCAACCAAGGGAAGTTCGAACTTCCTTAACGAAGTGTAGCTGGCTGGACCAGCCAACCCGGATTTCAAAGATATACGTGTCTGATTTCCGGCCTTGAGACAAAGAAGAAAATTTCATAGCCAGTGGAATGGTTTTATTGTTCGAAAGCCTACTCATTCACAAGGACGAAGCCTGATAGGCCATTCACTAAAATATTTTTATAAGGTACGGCTATCGTGACAAATGAAGGGAAGTGATCAGTTCAGATGACAATGGAAGTAGGGAGTTATCAGAATGCTTTTTTTTACCTTTTTCACATTCATCTCGTTACACGAATCTTCGTCTAGAAAACGGAAGCACTTTTATAGTGGCTTTCCCAGCAGCAGGAAATAAATTGGTAGTAGAAGGTGGATCCGGAAGTAGGACTTCAGTCAGCTCGATCAATAGAAATAGATGCCAGAGAGAGGGAAAGTAAGAAGATAGGCATTGGTCTCGGAAAGCCCTCCCTAGGAGCGCTTGGGACTGGATTGAATCCTGCCGAAAAGAGAAGAAAAGTGGAACGAAAGTAGACTCTTTTTCGCTACTTCCACCCTTTACCACCTATTTATGGTTAAGCCAAGTCGATTGACGTCTCCCCATGGCTCATGGTACCGGCATCCTCTTAAAGTACCGCAACAAACATGCCCCCTTATAGATAGGAGAAATCCTCCAAAAAGAGAGTGCCGGCACACATCATGCACACTTATAGGATAAAGACAACAAAATCTGATACACGCACATCACGCACACTTATAGGATAAAGACAACAAAGATCTTTAGGGGCGCAATATGATAGTGGTAGGGGCCTCTGTTGCGATGTGGGTCATCCTCGTCGATGCTTGGTGGGGGCACTTACCTAAGCAACCCGGCTTTCTTACCTGGTCTGACGTAACCTGCAGTCTTTTGTTGTGCTTAACCTGTATCCCAGTGATACACGTATAATGTTACGAACAAAAGAACGCTACGCGCCTCTTTCTTCGATATCGATAAAGATAAGACAAACTGCTTTACCAACTTCAGTAAGAAGCCACCGGAGGCCGGGCTTAACCTATAGCCATCAATATAAGTTAATGAAACAGCAGTCTAGCTATTTTACCTACCCAGGGTACCGGAGGTACGAGCTGTTCCAACTTCGTCCCATAATTTCTTAAGGGGGTGTAGCAAGGAGTTAGCCAATTGAATGATGTGTACAGTTGCTGAAGCCCAAGAGGAATGCTCAATACAGAAGACATAGTCTACAATTGAATAGAGTATATATAGAAAGATTGCGGCATACGCCCTTAGTCTGGTGAGGTCAAATGGGTAAGTCATATTTATTGCCGTGTGCCTGGCGAAGACGGAGATTTTACACGGATTTATATCATATTGCCTCTCGGGTCAATGTTAATGTGTCGGAAGTGTCACATTGGATGGCTGCGGAGAAGTGCTAGGGCTAGTGTAGGGTGTAAGCTAAGGGTCTTGAATGTCTGGAATGTCTATGGTGCCTCAACTCTGGCGTAAGGGGTCCATAGCTATGGAAGCAAAGGTAGTATTAAGGTCTCTATGCTTTCTCAAGACTTGCATCAATACGTGTTGAATCAGATGGAACTCTATCAGTCATGTATTGTACGATGCTACTTTATTTTAACGTGAAGGTGCCCTGTGTGCGATCCAGTCCTTATGATGATTCGGAAGAACTTACTCATTATGCTTCCCAGATAGACGGCGAAGAGGTCGACCTAGGATAAAAAAAGAGATTGACTTATATATGAGCTTCCAAGAACATGAAAAGAAAAGATCTATTGGCTGCCCGTCCCTCTGTCTCAAAGATTCTGCATTCTCTATCTATGAAATTGTTCACCAAGCAGTGGAAAAGAACAGAGTGATCGATGAAGAAAATCAGTCACAGAACATTTTTTTAGGTAAACATTAGATAAAAATTAGCATCCTCAAAAAGACCTCAACCTGGGTTACCTGATTCTAAAAAACGGATGAGAGGTTCCAAAAAGAATTGTTTGGTTGATACAGACCCGATTCATATCAGTGAAATAAAAGGCCAACGTCCTTATTCTGTGAAAAGACTTTTCAATACTCTACAACAAAAACTAGATGATATGTTGACTTCTAAAGAAAAAAATGAAGAGAATTCAAAGAGAACGGAGATAGACCATCAAAGAACTTCACAGCGGAGCAAAAAAGATAAAGGCAAGGCTCGCAAAGAACAAAGGAAAGAACTAAAACAACAGAAAAAATAACAAAGCCGAGGCGCGGAGCGAAAGGTGGGCGTGGGCTTTCATCGAAATCAAGAGAGAGGCTCGGCTGGTGAGTCTGTATTACTTTCCTCTTTGCCTCTGTCTTTAATGCTTGACACTAATCCACCATATGCTTATTTGCTTGATAGACTACTAGATTGGGATTTATAGTATAACTACTACAGCTTTATTCCCCTTTGACTGGTACTACTGGCTTACTATTTCGGTAGGTTGCATCACATCATCAGTTCAAGCAGATGCTCTAACTGTTTACTGTTTGTTACTACTACTTTTTATGAAACCCTTACTAGGCAACTACTAAAAGTACTTCTCTAGTACTAAGTGGGATTTACTGGGGTACCGGAGGAAAGATAGGTAGGAAAAGATAGAGATAAGGTCAGTAGAACTAGGAAGCATAAGTGTGCCGCAGTCTACCAACATGGGTTCCACCAGGTCTAATCATTCCTTACCCAGAACCATTTCATAGGTTACCAACGGCATGTTTTGTTGGTCTCCTTCAAACTCGAAACCTTGCATGAGCCATTTTCTTTCTATCTTGACACTTGGAACTACTCAAAATGGTTTTTTTTCCATTTGCAACCAGAACCTTGCAGAAGTTGGGTTGGTCTTCGTCACCCCTGACGGAGGGTCGATACCGTACGAGAACCATACTTGAAAGGGGACCAAGAGAGAGGAGGTAGACTCTACTAGCTGTAGAGGAGTGAGGTGCCTATTAAACAGCACAAATAACGCTATGAAAGCAGCACCTTCTCGTTAACCTAAATCGCTACATTATATTATACGTTACTCACTGGGCGCTAAGCATTGACTAGGAAGTGGAATTCCCAAAATTAGTGCTTTGAACATTCCCGATTTTTTCATTGCAATGGCCATTATTCCTTTTTACTTTGCTTGCTCACCCCGGGCCCCAATTTGACTAGCTATGAACTTGATTCTTATCTCAGCAGAAGAACCCGGACTACTTCTTTAAACCCGGAACTCCTATTAAAGAAGGAAGGTATTACCGCAGGTTATTCACCTATTATTCATTCCGCTACTCAGGTATTCTACGAACAGGAATCAATGGCAATAGGAAGTCATATTTTATCTAACGGAAGAAAGACCTGTACTCATCTTTCGTTCTCTACGTTGTGAAACATGTTCCTAAATACCACGAAAAGGCGCGAAGCGGCAGCGATTTCATAGAAGCAATGAAAGAAATTCGAGTACCAACGGTACCAATTGTTTGATTGGTGGTACTAATAGAAGAATTCGTGTTCCTCTTTATGGATGTCTGACTTGATGCCTGAGGAAATGGAAACTCTGTATGACTTCTTACTTGAATTACGTCTGTCTCTTGTCTTTTCATGTCCCTGGGTAAGGAAACTAGGTAAGGCATGAGTGGATTCAGTTTTCATAGTCGACATAGTAGTAGTTTATTAAGCTTTGGATTGGTATTGCTTCGGACTAGGTGTCATTTATACTAGCATCTCTCTTTTCTTGGATGCTTATAATGTACTCGTATTTATGCTTGTCTAAAGTCTAAGGAAAGTATTAAATAAAGAGTCAATGGAGTCAAGAAGAAAGATAGGTGGTAAAACAGGTAACTTGGGGTTCAAGTCGCGAAGATCAAATTCTGTCTTGGGCTCACCAAAATGGAATTTTATTCTCGAACTTTATCGGCTCTGTTCTTTCGAAGAAGATGAAGATTTGCCGGAGGTATTTGCACAGACTTCGGGTAGCTTAACAAAGACTGTGTAGTCTCCGTATAGCTCTTTTTCATCTTTGGAACCCAGAACACTTACTTGGGTCATGCTCAGTGGAGTGTGACAACGGCTCGGAACACAGTTTCTAACTCCAAACTTGTGATCTCGGACTTGGGTGGGCCATGAGCCAACGCGTTGGCTGTTCATTGGTCTGCTTCGAAGGTGTAAGGTTGGAGTATAAATTAGAGTCTTCGGAGTCTTCGGGGGCGAGGTAATGTCTCCAATAGGTCACAGCTTGCACTACTGCAAAGAACTCTTCGTCGAGGTTGTTGAAGTCCCATCCGGGATGGTAACATCGAACTCCAACGTTATCTGTATCCGGAGTATGTCCAAAACAAGGCCTAGGCTCACTTCAAAGTCTCCGTGAACTTCGGGAACACTAGCCCATTTCAAAGAAGCACTTGGAGTGTATAATCGGAGGAGGTATGTGATTCCGTTGATAAGAACGAACTCCTTCTTTGGTAAAAGGACATCGGCTTTGAGATCCTAGCCGATAGAATTCTCCACTCTCTTCGTAATGTGTGCATTACAATAGGGCACTGGGGATGAGATTAGTACAGTGATGTACATTCCACATGTGTGGACATTTCGGAGATATCTGCTTAGGTTTGGAGTATTTTTACATTCCGAGAAGAGGTTTTGGCACGGACAGGATAAGGCGCGTAGCGTTGTAAGAAACCGTCTCTTCGTACCCAGTAGTCACCGGGTTCACCATGAGGTAACCAAGCTCTGTTGTGTGCTTAGTGGTGGTCAAAGGGTGTTGGATAGGTCCATTACCTGGGATAGGCATGAGTTGATGGCGGAGTTTATTCATTGGAATAGAGCTAACTCTAATAGTTATTCTTTTCTGTCGCCGAATAGTAACGATACGCAATGCAGAAGAAACGAGGGATGTGAGTAGATAATAGGATTAGCATTACATGGGTAAGTATTAGAGCATGGCATTTACAGTTTTGATTAGTCAAATAGGCCAACCTGTGAATATATTATTTTTTCTAAATAATGAGGTGAGGAACAATGAGAATTGGAAACTTTAGGACCCCCGCCGATAGCATGGGAAACTCTTGCACTAGTTCTTATATTGCATACTTAGGTGATTTGCAAATGTCTGATTTCCTTCTGCGGCAATAGGGGCGTTAGGTATGTTGATCAGGACATATGATAAAGTATATAGAAATAGAACATGAAAGAAAGGCAATTGTGGCATATGCACCTAAAGAAATTCAGTGCTGAGTCTTGATCTCGAAATTGGACTATCTAAGTTTACTATTCAATTAGAGGGCTTGCTTCATCGCTCTTTCGCTGCGCGCCTACTTCTAAAGTGGTTGGGACAATGGTAGTTCCTCCCTTTCCTATTTTGAATAACCCCAATCGTCAGTAAAACAATTCTTTTAGTCCCATCGTTCTACAAAGCACAGTGTATCGATTAGTTTAAGGGAAGTAAGAAAATTAAAGATAATCTTTGTTATAAGTATATACCAATTCCAATTCTCTTAATGCCAACAATTGAGAGGGCACATCTATGGAATCTTCTTTTCCCAGCATCCCGTGATCCAGCTGCCTATACTACTAGCTCCTACTTGTAAAAAATGACTTATCAACAATATGCTTCCCTCGTGCATGCCTATTAAATAAACCTACCTATCTTTAAATGCCACTTGACCATATGCCTATAGTCCTATTCCTTTCCAATGCTTTGACTGTACTTTACTGTACTTATCTCGGTTATCATATCCGAAACCTCGTGTCAACTCACTTACCAACAACTACTTTGTATTCCGGTGCTTCTACCTCCACTCCGGGGCTATCCCAAGCTAGCTAACCCTTGCAAAAGCCTAATAAATCCATCCTCGTTTAAGTCTATTACTTCATTTGCCCGCAACATTGCCTATTGAAGAAGCAATAAGCCTACATCTCTAGCTAGTAGCTTACAGCAAGCATCACAAGCATTCCTGCTTCGAGGAGATATACAACCTATTAACATGAGCTGATAGTCCATGCTTTGAGATGCCGACTATATATAATAAAGAAGTTTCTTTCAAAGTATCCTTTATCTGATGTCTTCCATCTTCTCCTTTCTATTAAAATGTGGCAAGCTCAGTCAATGATATTTCTTTTTCTAAGGATGCAAAGCAAAACTTCCTTTTTTAGCCAAGAGCTGCTGAAAATAAGACCATTTCCTTCTAGAAACAGTGGTATTTCACCATTGTATAATGAAATCTCAAAGACAAAGGATTCGTAAGCATTGAGTAGTTAAGTGCAATGTTTATCCCAGGTTTTCTTCTGTGCACTTTTGAGGGCGTAGCGAGCGAAAGAAATGTTCTCTTCAAATCCAGAGCTAGAAAGAGGAAAGAAGTCCTCAAGGTTAATGCTAATTAACCACAGCGGATTCCTCGAAAAGACTAGCAGCATTTACTTCTCTCCCGAAGAGGAGAAGCGCTTGGTCTGGCATGAGTAATAATGTTTGTTTAGGCTGATGGGGACTTCGGAGGAGATTGGTTCGGGCCACCTATCGCCTATATAGTATATATGAGAAAACCACCCCCTATTATACCAGTAAACTAGTAGACTCGGTAGAACAGGTAGCCGTAGGACGTATTAACCACTCTCATGGTATGAGCTATACACTGCAACTGGATCACATGGATCAACAAAAAAAGGTACATGGCCATCCATGCATGGTATCGTCTATAGAGATTGATGTTTCTCACAAGAGATAGCCTGAAATCCCATTCTAGCTCAGGATAAAAGAACGGAGCAATGAAGCCTCCACTTGCCTGCCCCGTCAACATGGATCGGTGTGTCCCAACTGTATGCATTATTCTTTTGTCAGAATCGGATAAATTCATCACTCTTGGTCTATTTTTTTGGTCTTATCAAAGTGGATGTTGTGACAAATCAAACTAGTTTTTGGCATGACTAAATGTTATATAAGCCTAGATGGCTAGAAGTAATACTAATATTGGTCCAATTGATAAATGAAAAGAGAAGGGAATGAGAATTGCTTTGGTAAGCAGATCGTTTAATGTTTTAACATCTTCGAACTCTTCCGCTCGAGCTAATCGCTCCAACTCGTCCTTTAGCTGCAAGCACTCTTGCTCTAAGTCTTCCACGGTTTGCACCTGTTGTTAGGTATGGTCATTGCATTTATGATCTTCTTAGGTGTTTTCTTTCTCTCAGCCTGTACTGCTTTCTTACTGAAAATTAGAAGATTTATATTTAGTACTTTCCTGCATTCTACTTAACCTTCTTTCTCAAGGGCCTCTTCTCTACTGTCTACTAAGTCAGCGCCAACAAGGCTAGGATAAAGAGCAGCATCAGGTGCTCTCTCTACTGAATTTGGCGAGCCAATACATATTATAAGGCTTAGGTCTTATCGCCTATAAAGAAGAAAATGGAATCTGGAGCTCCTAGGTTTAGAAAAAGGATAGGGTAGGGCCCTTGACTTTAGGTTCCCTGCTCGCTCTTAGATATAAATCCGCGGTGCGATCTTACTTTGTCGGATGGCGGCAAGAAGCAAAAGATGCATCTTAGAAAGCGGGCCTAGCAGAGAAAGAGGTGCTCAAGCTCCATCAAGAGATTTATGGATTCCAGCACTTGCATAGATTAATTGATGGGCCTGCGCCTGGGCTTGCTACTAAAGCTTTTCCCGGCTACTTAGACCAACCCGCCTACTTAGACTTGGGATCTCCTGGCTGCTTTGACTCCTTAATGCCCATAAGCGCCGCTGCATAGGCCAAGAAACTTCATAGCTCCGCTTACTCATTTCATCTAGGTTGAAACGCATACTTTAAACCAACCGCACATATAGTTTTGAGTAAGATTGGCACCGCACATACTAGATAAAGCTTATGGCCCCTAAGCGAGAAGAGCTGCTTTCCACGATAAGGATCGGATCGGTTGGTTAACCAATTAAGTAAGCTTGGAGAATACACACGAGCACATCGAAAAAAGAAGCTCACTGATTTAGTAGAAGATCATCTTAAGCGTGATCAACTCGTTGGCGTAGACAAGGCGCTGAGCGGAATACTTTTTATGAGTAGAGAAGTTTTTGATCATAAAGTACTTCCTTTCCAGGTCAACACAAAGAAAGAATCCGTTGCTTTACTAAATGCCCGACTTTCATCCCTTCCCGTTAAGGAGAGTTTCATCGGTTCCTAAGCTCGCTATCGAATATAAGATTCCCTTGCCAGAACTCGAACTGAAATACCTGAGTCCCTTGTTAATTAATGTTTCCTTTTAACTAAATGTGATAAGGCGGCCCATGATTGCACCCTTTACTGCGTCTATGCTAAAACTTCAATGCGTGGATTCGAAATTCACCTTGGTAACAAAATTCCTTCCAGGAACACCATCTTACAAAAGCTTGAAATCTGGGCTGGTACTTATATGCACCAGTCCAACAAGAAAGCAAGTTACCACCCGCCTCTCTTAACCTCTAAATTTGGCTTATTTAGATCATGTGCAATTCTACATTAATTACACTCTATTTCAGGTCTCAAATAAAAGAAACTTAGCCTCATATGTCAACATAAAGAAAAATGCAAAATGAAAAAAAGCAAGAGAAAGAGCAGTGCTGGTGAACTCTAATGCCAGAGAGTACCAGTAAAGAAACCAGGTCAAAGTATAAGTTAGATACACACCTCTAAAGCACCGGCACTAGAGCTTGATGTGGCAGAAGAAATGCGGCGTCCAACATAGACTTGGCCAAATCCTCCCTTGTCTAGCCCTCTCTCGATTTGATACTTAGGCGGGTTGTCATTTTGAACCTTTTTTCCAAGATTCCAAATGAAATCAAAGGAGGAAAAATAATTCTGAGAAGCGACAGATGGCTCTCTCTAACAAGCAAGTGGATTATTCTTCTTCATATGTAATATATGATATATAGTCAGCCAACTGCTAGAGTAGCTACAGGTACAAAGTTCAGTTGTCTCACATATTCGAAAGAATTTTGGATTCAATAAAAGAGAAGTTAATGTCAGATATTGAAGTAGGAGAAGAATTTAAGAAAGCCCCAGAGAGTCGTTTGTACTGCCCTCAGAGGTAACCCATTTCTCTTGGACCAACCCCTACCTACGTCTTCAGCCGGGAGGGAGATCCTCTATTTTTCATTTATTGAAAGGAGAGCTCAGAAACGATATAAAGAAACTTCAATTATTTTTTAAGTCTAGTAGACATCCCCCAAAAAAAATAAACAATTGTTACTTTTTATTTTTTGACCTGGTCAGAGCCAAGATAGAGTTCATACATAAAGCTTTGACAGAAGCGCATTATCAGCTAGCATTTTCTATCTTTGTTATTCTGCGCATTTATTTACTTATTTCAAAGAGATACAGGAGAACATGAGCCTTGTTGGGGGGAGCTCTTTTTTGGTAAGTTTTCTACCGCTGCGCGCCTTGGTTGGATTTTCATACTTATCCTTTATGCCAGATAAACTTTATGTTAAAAACATACACACTTTGTTGGGAAACCATATACACCTCTGTTTGTTTGCCCGTAAAGTCGATAAACTTCAGACATTGGTGGAGTTTTTGTAGGGAACGATCCGATACTTATTTTTCCACGGCCTCCCGGGTAGAGTAGCAGCAGGTATCGGCATCAAGTAAATAAAAGAGGACCTTAAACGCTGAATTCCCTAGTGGGATTTTGGCTTTTATGGTCCCAAGCGCCCGTTGAGATGCGTTCTTGTTCCCAGATATCTATCACTATGTCGGGTTCGAGGGGCTGGAAACTATAAAGAGTAAAATACAAAGCCGAGAGACGAGATTGGATTGAAATGAGTTATAGGAGGGTTCATGAAGAAAATTCAAAGAAAAGATGCGAATTTTATTATAAAGATTATCCTTTCTCTTCATTTGTTTGGTCCCAGCTCATTCCCTTGAATCGGGCGCCGGGTAAGCTTGTTAAAATTAGTTAGTGACAGCCAGTCAAGACAGTGAAACGAATAGCTTTATTGCTGGTCCTGCGTCCGAGGGAGTTTCGTGCTTTGCATCCGCCGAGCTAGTAGGAGTATAAAGAATGGAAGCTTCGGGCGCTCAATCCCTTGCGAACCATAAACTCCAATTCCTTACTTTCAAGAAGGAAATAGCCAATTCTGAAGGAAAGACCCTGAAGCTGCTACTATAGCTTTAGGAATGGCTAACTTCTTACTTCACTACCCCCCGGGTAAATAAGTCTTGGCCCGCCCTTTGATGGATTAATACATATTTGCTTATAGTTTTCTTTTCCTATTCCCAAAGCCTGCCTAAGTAAGTGAATGAGAGCAGTAAATGCCCTATTCTGCTAATAACTGTAAATGCACTACCTCAGCTTCTTGCTTTACATAAACTAATATAAAGAAGAGTATAGTGAGAGTTTTCCTATCTATGCGGCTGGCTTGACGCCCGGTTGACCTATCCAGCCTGGACTTTCTCAAACTCTAGCCGTCTATTCTGAAAAAAGAAAAAACTCTATCTCTCCCCCTCTCACTTTCCATTCCACTTCAAACTCACTTTACCCAGTGAGTAACTACTAATGTTACGAACAAAGAAGGCTGGAACAACGATTTTATATATGGATTCCGTATCTTATCCAGATTTCATGGATCTAATGATTTTTGTTGGCATGCCAACAGCAAAGGGGAGTATCTTACTAAGGAAAGAAGTTGCTCGGGAAAAGACAAACTTCTAAAATATTTATGCAGAGTATCGTATCAATCCAACATTAAGTGAATTCCTCGGTTTATTATCTTTCACCAACCGAGCTAGACAACGGATTTGACAAGCCCAATGACTAAGCCGAGCAAGTGCGTAGGGAGCACTAGGGACTGGATTGGCAAGAGATTCAGTTCGGAATCTTAACATGGCAGGAAAAAGCTGGTCGTCTTGCCGGTCAAAAGTAGTAGAGCCGGTCCCTCGAAGGTATTGAAAGAAACTTAGGCAATACCCCGTCAGTTGAATGTAACGAGCGCCGGGAGGATCATCGAATCAATAGCTTAAAGCCCTCTTTGAAGCAATATCTAAGGGCCTTGGAAATAGAAAACCACTTGGAACTGGTACTGGAGTAGTTGTTTGGCAACTGCTAATCTTATGAAAGCTACGGATTATTCATCGGTCTACGTTCCGTCCAGTGGAATCTTTTTTATGAGACGAGCGGCGAGCTATCGACAGTAGATACTTGACAATCGAATATACCTACGTGGCTTCTTTAGGCGGTTCACTTGATTAATTGAATAGTTTGACCTTAAACCCACCCTTTTATCCTTGCCTTTACAGCCGTCATACTTTGAGAAATCTCATTCTTCTTGTTCAGCCCTCACTAGTAGATTTTATTTAACTGGCTTTTATTATTATATAAGGTGTCCCTCTAAGATGTAATAGCAAACGCAGAGCTGATGCTCGAGGAGAGATGTTTTAGTGGAAGGGAAGGAAGCCAGTGTCTTAGGCTAGAGAGGAAGGAAATCAAAGTCTTCCAAGCACCAATGGGATTTCTTATAAAAAGGAGTCAGAGAACAACTAATCTTTGAATCGACTGCTCCTCACGAGACCTAGACGGTGGTTCTTGTTCGGAAAAAGAAAGGCACTACTACCCTTTGAAAAGAGCCTTTGATTGAAGATGAGCTTCCCTTTCCACTGTCCTTCCGCTGCGAGAGTTGGTCTGGTACGCGCATTGATAGCCGTTAGAATAAGGCCCCTGCCCGATTATCGCTGCCCGTTAATCGCTAGCGTCCGAAACTAACCGTAGCGCTGCCCGATGTATCTTTGTCGTCTGAAACTAGCCGTAGAGCTGCTGCCCGAGCCTCTTTTGATTTATTTCCTGGATCCGCTTCGTTCTTTTTCTCGCTGGTTCCTTCATTCCCTTCAGAACAATTCGATTCAAACATGTTTTCGAGATTTTCTCTTGACAATCCCACCTCCTTGAGTTTGTTCTTGTCCTCAAGAATGAATTCAGGATATCTGCGTTCCATTTACTTGTAGTCCTCCCAAGAGTAGTCTTCTATTGCAGTATTGCCCCATTTAACCAGTAATTGTGCAGTTGGTTCTCCTTGCCTTTTAATCAATCTTCTGTAAAGACACTATTTACGAAAAAAACCAATGAAAAAAAAAGAAACTATTGTAGAGTTTATGAACGAGTAAGAGTTCGGAAAGCACAAGAATTTCCTTTGTGGTCGGTACTGTGTTCAGATTAGCATGTTAATTTTTATCTTGCACTGATGGCATAGTATTTATCTCGACACTTGAAACACAAGCCAAAAGCTCTTCTTTTATCTATGAGGGCATTTCTTGATTAAGTTGGTCTTTTCCAGGCTTGTTTTCTTATGGCTTTTTCTTTCCATTATTTGATTTTACTTGAACACTAGGAGATGGCCACTTTGATAGTGATCTTGCTCTTCTTGTGCGAGTAGTAAAATGCTATCTCCATGTGCTTTGTGCTAGTTAAAAAGCATCCAGTAGCCCAATAGGCTTCATAGCTATCACTAGGTGTTTGATGTCTTCTTTTAACCCACTAAGGCAGTAGTAAAATGGCTCTCTGGTAAGTAAGGGGACTCTACATGCAACTTGGGATTTGACCTTTTCAAACCTTTACATATATTCTCGAACACTGCCACCTTGGCCTTTGAAGTTCTTCATATGCACTTGTGTCATTTTTCTCTTGGAACCTTCTTTTTACCAAAATTACCAACTCTTCCCAAGGGGGGTGGTCATGTGTTGCATTGTAGCCCCTGTACCATTCATTGGCCTCACCATAAAAATTTACTAAAGCCTGTATAGTTTTGGTATCCGAAGGTACTTGAAACAATTCAAAGTAATAATTGCACCTATATATCCACTCCTCCGGGTTATTTCCATCAAAGGCGCGGAGCGTCCTGTTTGGAACCATTTATCCTTATTTATATTCTTCCTCTACCTTTCTCATCTGAGGAAGATAAATCCCTAAAAAGGTTTTCCCCATTTCTATTCATCTCAGTAGTGTAGTGGAGATTATGAAAGGGGGTGAGTCACCATTACCCCTTCCCTCTAATGCATGAGGTGTGTGCTCAGGTCTCATTTTACCTTTAATATGCCTCTCATACTTCGCATCCAGATTGGCTATCTTCCCTTCTTCGACCCGGCTCTGTTCTTTTATTTAGTTGATAAGCTAAAAAAGTCCTACATTTTAACAAAACAAGCTAAACCTTGAAAGCGGGTAACGAACGATACGCTTCATAAAGTCCTCTCGATATCGTAACTTGTAGTAGCAGTACGATAGAGCGTTTTCCCTGTTCGCGGCAGTGAACAAGACTGCAAGCGATCGTACCGATTTCTTACCGGGCTAATTTCATTAATCAAGAAAGACGGATCTACCGCTACGCGCCGCCAGTGAGTAACTACTAATGTATAGAGTTCAAAGGGCTTATGATTGGTTGCTCAACCCTGCCTTTAAACGCACGAAATCGAAGCAAGGCAGCGGAAATCACATTGAATGCAATGCGTTCTCTACTTTTTTATCTCCATGTTGATAAAAACTATTAGCAAAACATGAGGAGAGATAAAAAGCAATCAAGTGGGAATTCAAGTCCAATCAATCTTCCTTATCTTTCTTAAGGTTTGACAGGGTCTTGGCTATTCAATAAAACGAAGTCAGCTTATTCAGGAGTCCTCTGTACTTGAAAGCATGGTTCAGAGTTCCATGAGTGCGATCTGGAAATCCTGGGAAAGAAGAACAAGGAAATCGAAGAAAATCACTGGACAGGCGAGAGAGACCTTTCTCTTTTTCTTTGCCTGGCACCCAGGAGGACACCAATGCCCCATCCTATATCAATTTTATCAAAAGACCCTGAGGCAGATGTTGGAACCGCTTCTCGAACAGGAATCACAGACCCAACTCATGCTCTTTTTATTTTATCTCGAGGTAAAGAAAAACAAAACCTTACAGACGGTATAAGAGCGCGGTTACCGCTGGAGCGTTGACAAAGACTATTCGCGGCAAATATATGAAACTCTCAATTTTGCAGATTAGCAGGTGGGGTGTACGTGGGTGGTGGATTGCCGGATTTCGCATACATTGGGTAGATATCTACTTTCATCTTGAGTTAGAGTTTATATTTGAATATGTTTCAAGCAGGTCTTTCTTTACTAGCGAGTACCAACGTTTCACAATGAAAGGAAGACTTGGGAAGCCGGATCGTACGTGTGTTGGGATACTTATCTTTGAGAGTGCTGTACGAGACAGAGTATCCGAAATACAGGTTCTTTCTAAGGATACAACGGGTAGGCACTCCCCTCGGAATCCAAGAAATAAATTTACGAGGATACCGCAAATACCTTAAAAACATGGTATTAGTGTTTTATCCACTCTTCTCTTCTTGTTGTTCTTGTGAGGTGGGTAGACCAAAAGCGCATAATAGATGTAGTCCCTGATCGAAACTGAACTAAGATTCAGTCTCCTCTTTACATCTCCAGTTCTGCAGGTCCTTATTTATCCATTTCTGACGGCACGGACCCACTACTCAGAGCTACACTCAGCAGCCCCTCACCTTTTTGACTTACTCGCTGGGTCCCACTGTCCAGTCTCAAATTCTTTTTATCCTGCTCTAGAGAATGATATCACAGGACGTTCCGAGACCACCAACTGAATTTTCATTCCTATGTAGTTACTTGCACTCCCTGCATGTGCCGCACCAAACGGATTCGCCGCGCCGATTACTAGCTGGGTTATGGAATATTTGAAAGGACGTTGGATCGAAACGTTACTCTCCACTCGCTCTTTCTTCTCTTCTCTCTCTCTCGCTCCGTCGTCGAATTGATCAAAACCTAGGGTTAGGGTTTCGCGAAACCTCCGTCTCCCTTGTTCTCCGGCGAACTCCAGTAGTTTACAAGCCTACTCGCATCTCTTTTATCGTGCTAATAGGTCTCAGGCCATCATCTCCGACTGATCAGATGGGAAAGAAGGCACTGGCTACGAAGGCACCTCGATCAGGTAATGGCTCTACTCGTCTCTAACTACGGTTAGGTTTATGGTTTCTTTCGCGGGTACGAGGAGTTGAAGAAGCTAGTGTTTCGTACCTTTATATCTATGTTGCATAGTTAGGCTAGTATTTCAAAGAGATAGTATCACGCCGTACCTCGTTGTGACAAAGTATCAATTTTCTTATCTGGCTCGTGTAAACTCGGATTAGGACAATATTCTTCGGAATAAGATTTTCTTGGAAAGAAGCTGAGTTCTTACAAAAAGAATGTAGGTTAGCTGTTCGTTCGGACAAGGGAATTAGCAGGTACTTACCTTCCTGGCACGAATCCAACTAATCAAACTAATAAGTCGGTCGGACAAGTATCGCTTGCTTGTTCGTTTGTTTCTGTATGTGCTGGCTCCTTTGTTTCTTAGGATTCCCCCGTCCATCCTCTTCGAGCGAGTCTGGTTCGGACACTGATGCTGCCTTCGTTGCTTACACTTTTTCTAAGGATCTCGCTTCTTTAACTTATAAGTCTGATTCCACCGAAGAAAAAGACCAATCAATCCGGACACACCTCCAATTCTCACCATCAGCCAGGCCTGGGGCTGGTAAACATACTTTTACTAACTTTTCTGGTAATTCTCGAGATGAGACTGCTCCTATTAATTCATAGACCGGGGGCTTAGGTCGACCAAGAGACAGATTTGCAAACTATTCTGGTGAGGTTTTTACTTATTTATTTGAGAAAGTAAAACCACTGACGGGTTAACAAAAGAGTGGGTACTGCCACTGTCACTTAAGGCACAGATGGGTACTTCATTTAGACTTCCCTTAAACTTCAGGGGTTTAGTACAGTATTGGCTATTTGGTGCACACATGGATATTTCCGCCTGTTCATACTCCTCTCCCAAGGTTTATTGTTCAGGAACTTCTTCACCTTCTTGCATTTCTCTGTCTAAATCTTCCTCAGCTATTGAATCCGCATTTAATACAGGAATTCCCTTACTGTTACATTTGTAACCTATGTGAGACTTTTCACCACACTTTCAACACAGACCCATAGGCTTCTTTTGCTCAAGGGCGTAGCTTTACTCGAAAAAATTGACATGTCTGGATGTGTATACCCTTACAGTAGTAGGAGAAAGGCATCGAAACCCTTTTTGTGGTGTCCTAAACAGACACATGGAAGAGATCTTGGAGAGAGCTTGTGCGGTGCTACATCCTGTAGATCCGGATAACATAGACAACCAAATGTAAAACACAGATTTATTGAATTGGGCGCATGACCATGCCAAATCTGATATGGACACTTATACCTGCTAGAACGGAACAAGATGGTATGCTATTTGTAAGATGTATGGCTACATGCAATGCTTCGACCCAGGCATGCAAGCTTGAACAAGAAGACTGCAGCTTAGGTCGGATTCATCATGATACAGTCTCCATCAACCTCCTTAGGTGCACAGATTCTCCGCAATATTCTAGCTTGAACCACATGATTTCCGAGAGGAACGTTCTTTCTGAGTGCATAGTGAACTGGCATTTATGACTTTTGCTATAGGCTTTATTCCTAGTGGCTCTTCTTTGAAACATTTAATAGTGCTACGCCCTTTTATCTTGAAAAAAGAAGTCTACTCAATTTCTCGAATTTCCCAGCGCATTGGTCATAGGAAGGTTCTTTTTAATAGGCATAAGTTTGAGATCAAAGAGACACTGACAGACTTTTATACTTTATATACTTTTCACCCAGCGAGTAACTACTAATGTATAGAGCGAAAAGAGCAATTGGTGCTTCTTGCTTTCACTCATCAGTCAACCTAATCACATTTCTCTCAATAAGGAATTCCACCATATGAGATGCAAGAGTGATATACAGTAAGAAAGATCCGCCCTTCCTCATCAAGCACACCTCCTTTCACTGATCCTATACTTTCTCCATAATAAGAAGTATAGAGATCCTCGGAAGATTGATTACTTTCGAGTCTCTCCTCTATGACCCCTTTGAATTGGAACCAAATATGCTTAGCTAAAAGGTCAATGAAAGTAGATACTCTAACAACAGTGGAATTGGCTCCGGCATGAAAGAGTTCGGATAATACATAAATGCTACTCCCCTCCAACGAATATGTATGTATAAAGCCAGTTTATACCACAATACACATCATCAGCAACTCCTTTCCTTAGTAAGAGAGTCTCCTTTGCTGTTGGCATGCCAACAAAAATCATTAGATCAATGAAATCTGGATAAGTTTTCAAGACCTGGGGGCCTCATCATATTTCATAGTCAAGTTCGTTATCTCAATCTGCAAGTGACAAAGAGCTTCCAAGTTCTCCAGATTGCTAGGATTTCTTTGGAATTCTCTGAGCATTTGGAATACCTGGTCCTTTTACCTGGATGGATTCGTTTTACTACCATGTGGTAGCTCACTAGCATTCTGAGAAATCAGCTTATGATCCAAATTCATAATAAAGGTCTAATTAACAATAGATGAAGAAGCTGATAAGGCCTTAATCTTGGTCTTGGAGGCGGTAGCCTTCGCTACAATCGATTTCTAGGAGCGAGCTTTTCGTTCGTAACATTATACGTTACTCACTGGGTAATGCTGAGGTAGCAGATGTGCGCAGCCCAGCTCCAATAAAGCGTTGAGGGCAGACTCCTATTATAAGGGATACTCTGTGCTGGTGAGAACGAAAACGAAGTTGCTTTTGACCTTGCATTGGGCTCTTCCACACGGGCATACTAGGGCCTTGTAGCCTTATCACGAGACCGGGGATGGTGCTAGCATGGAAGGATGCCACGAACGAACGAAATAGCAGACCCCGCTTCCAACCAGGTAGTCAGGAAAAAGATCTTGTTCCCTAGATAAGCAGATCTTACCGAGCGGTTATTTAATGGATAAGCAGACCGAGCTAGTACGCCAACCTACGGGATGGATTTTCTTAGAATAAGAAAGCTGGAATTATCAAAGCTGAGCTTCACCGACAAGACCTTCCTTAAACCGTCACAATGCCCTCCCGATCTTGAGTAAGATGGTTCATTCTTTCCTTGGGAAAACAAGGCTTAAAAGTGGTTAAAATCCAGGGTTCATGGGGCCCAACAGACGCCGTTGGGTCCAGTTTTGCAATCGCTTTGGTTATTCGATCTTCTAATTACAATATCTTACTGGGGTTCTTCCATTGGTTGGGCTGGAGCACCAAGCGGGCCTACTACATAATTCGGCTCCTCTATCAGCTTTACCGCCAGAATACCTTCTTTTCACAGTCTAACTGTCGGAACATCAAGTGGGTTCCTTTTCGGGTCATACGCTGGCAGGTCATTTATTACTGGGCATTTAGCACTTTTCAGCGCCTTATTAGTAAGACAGTTTATGACAGGTCAACCTGAAATCACCTTTACTTATGTAATAAAAAATACTATTATATATAGAGTCTCCTTTAGCTAGGAGAGAGCTTGAGCGAGAGATAAGGAAATTTTGGTAAAGCCAGCAACGGAAAGATTCAATCCTAACTGAGCTAACTGTATGGCAAAAATGAGAGAATGGAAAATGAAGAATAACCACTAGTAGGGATATGGATGGAGCGAGTGGAACGTAAGTGAAACGAGCCAGAAGGCGAGCGTAAAGAGAGTACTAGATTCCTAGAAAAGGAGAAGAGCCTTTACTTTCAAATAAAAACTTCCTCTTCCTGCTTTCTCTATCTCTGTGCGCACCGGAAACTTAGAAATAAATAAAAGAAAGCGTCAGCCCTATGATTCCTGTCTGTCTGAGGCACTCTATCGATGACCAGCAAACAAGGACAGGAAAAAATAGAAAGGAGAGTTCAAGACGTCGGCCTAATTTCCGAATCTATTTCCCTCTCGACCTAGGCGAGCAGTTACCGGACAAGGACGATGACGAAGTCCTTTAGGCCTCCGTACCCCACGTAATTAAAGAAGACCCTAGAGCTTGGCGATTCCTATAAACATGACCCAAAATTCAATATGGAGAAAGTCATCCATTTTATTGCAGGAGTGACCATTAATAAAGTTTCCAAAACTTACTTAGAGAGAGTGAAGTAAGCGACCAAATATCTAGTGATGATGATGACGATTAGATAAGAGGAAAATCCATAACAGTTCTAGGATAATTGGTTCGAAAAAACCGTCTTTTTTCTTGTATAGACTGGAAAGAAAAGATTTGACCCTCGAAGGCACCTAATATAAAATTTTTTATAGTTTATGCTTCCTTCTGATTGCACCAGAGCTTGTTGTGAGCGATGTCGATCACTGGTCAAGGCTGGACACCATTCCCAGACTCTGGCAACCACGGATGAACAGGCGTTTCAAGGTAAACCTCACCTTTGAAGTAGGGCTTCCCGGCACTACGATTACTTTAGAGATGCGCTTTCTTCGTTTGGCACACTGATAACTGTCCCATAAAACCAATTATCTCCACAACTCACTAACTTTTTATCCCTTATCTCATGTGACCCGATCTCTTAAGCCACCTATACAGAGCCCCGTAGCTCCCTCTACTTAATGCTTAGCGTCCTGTCAAAAATATGACCTCTATCCCATTCTTCCACTAAACTTATCCAAGGTTCATTTTGTATAAAATCAACATTTACACATTGTGTGAGATTGGACGAGTCCACCCTTTACAACTTGAGAAGTCGTGCTAAACAAGGCCATATTATATAATTGTAACGTGCAGCTGGCTGTATGTAACTCTGTCGTGGAATGGACTCCCCCTGAAGAAAACTAATGCTCATAAGATCAGGATTAAATTTCTTGCGATATGTCCGAATCATCATATTAGATACAAAACTTTGCAGGTTCTTCTTGTCTTAGTGGGCAAGTTACTGGGTTTCTTTTAAAATCACCAGGCATACAGTATGTTTATTTATTTGTAAAAAAAAACAATGTGGCAAAGGTATCAAGCAAGCTGGCGAAAGAATTAGGAGTGACCGACCTCCGGACTCTAAACTGGTAAAAAATCAGGTCCATGGTTCGAAAGATTCAGCTAAGCCCGTAGTGGGAGAGTTGAATCGGCCCAGCAAAAAGGGCATGCGTTCCAGTCCAATGCAAGATATTGATCTAGAATATCCTCCATGCTATATTTTTATGGGAGAGTAGTAGTTCCAGACCTTCTTTCTAAATATGAAAAACATTTTAGGTATACAGCTAAATCAGGACCGTGGGATTTCTAAACTGTAATGAAAAATAAATCCTTTGATTTTGAGGCTCGAAAAACCTTCTAATAGAGAATTTAGCTTACACTGTTTCTTGGGTAAATAACCGCCTCAAGAAGCTCAGGCAAAGGAATCCTCCAACCTTGTGTCTTAGCTAGCTCGGAAACCTGGGATGAATTAAGCTGGAGTACCCGCGGAAAGCATTTCGGATCGCGATCGGCGGTTTATATCCCACTTCTGGGGAAGCGTGCAACGAACGAAGGCGCAGGCCAAATAGCTACACAGATTTAATCTTGGCCCATTAGTGCACGGGCAGGTTGTTCACTCAGTGCTTGCTTGTAGTCGGCAGACTTTGGTACGGTTACGAATTAGAAACCTAATGCTGTCAGCCTATGGTAAAAAGAAAACACTTTGGAGTGGTGCTGGAGATTTAAAAACGTCGAAGAGCAAATCCTGTTCAAATTCGAGAGCTTATACGAGAAACTTTTTTGAGTGAAAAATCGATCTCGAGTTGAGTCAAATCAAATGAAAGTTGAGTCAAGCCTCGAACAACGACTTGCGAGCCCTTAGCTCTCGTTTTGCGCGGAGATCTAATCTATAATACTTTGTGGTTCATGATAATGAGCAAACAAGGAAAATAGGTTCTTTTCATTGAGAATAGGGCGTGAACGTGATGTGTTGTAGACCAGGTAGGTCAAATACACTATAAAAGATAATATGCATAAACTAAGTTCAAAGTGAGATTCACCGGGAGATAAAAGTAAGCGAGTTTAGATGGTTAGGGAATTGCTTGGGCTAAGGTTTTGGAATGGTCAGATTCTCGTCCATTTTTAGTGATTTTATCGAGCTTGAGGGTACTTTGGATGCATCTGATCGATAAATTGAGTACTCCAGTGCTTCTTCAACATCTCATATACAACTAAATTGAGACTGACCAGAAACTATAGTAATATCTATTTTATTCATTAGTTGGCTTGTTAGATGAGGAGCCACTATTTCATAGAGGGATTCACCTAAGCACGAAGATAGGGCTGGCCTTCATTCAGTATATCGGTATATATAGAACGTATATGGTGATCATTCAAGTCTCTTCTTAAGAGATTTGGACTCTATCCGTCTTGCTTATCCAATATAAAACAAGACAGTATTTGGTACGCACTAGAAGAAGCATCCATACTGACTGGGAATAAGTTATATTCCAAGTATTCTGCTTTACAATTACACAGTCACATATTGTGTTAAATGAATTGAAATGGGTTATGCGCTCCTTTAGCGAATTGATTTCTAAATCATATAAAGGATATTTATCTACACTTTGTCATTTATTTATTCATTTCTCTATTGTTTGTTAAAGCATTCCACTCTTGAGATTACGTGCCTTAGTGGGTACTCTTTCTCTGAATCTGTGTAGAACAGCTTGGTTACCTATTTATTCTAGCCGGGCTTTTAAGCTTTTAGCTGGCATTTACTTAGGGGAGGAGGGGATTACCTGAAAGAGTAGAGCGCTCGCTACCCGATCTTATAATATTATCCCCTAAGCTAAGTAGTTCCCTGGTTGCCGCTTTAACGAAGGAATTACCAGACGGAAAGAAGTGGGTAGGGAGAAATCCCCTGTCCAACTCAGAAATTTGCTCAGAGAGAGAATCATCTATGTATGTATGGATGGGTGTCCAACTCGGATTTAAGTTTTTGTACTTTCCTTTTCATTACTGCTCCAGGGGGCACCACGGATAATCGGAGTTCCCCTATTCCCAGGATTCTTCTTGCTAGTTCTCGCTCCCCACAGCTCTGATTGCGGGGCTGGTCCCATTGGATGCTTAGACTGATACTTATTGGTCGCATTGGATGCTTTGCTTAGGCTACTTTTTTGACTTCTTTATTCAAGGAGAGATTCATTCACCTTATTGGGCTTCATGCTGGACAGGTGCGAGTTTGACTTTCTCAAAGGAAAGCACTTAGTTAGTGTGGAAGGCATCTCCCATCTACTGCCAGGACCTCATACTTCCTTTTTGTGTAGTACCAAAGCGTAGACATTCAGACTTTGGGGAAACTGCCGTACGTAGCAAGACTAGCTTCTTTAGGTATTGTCGTAGTTAGCGATGAAGGAAGGGGACCATCTTACCTTCTTTCTAGAAGGATACCTCTCAGCTTAGCCTAGGGTTTCAGGTTGAATTGAGCCAATGGAAAACCATTCAAAGTAAACCTTGCCTAGCTAGTCTTTCCTAGCTGACTTTACTAAATGCGTTAATGTTGTCCAAGCAGCACTGCATTCAATCTTGCATAGGTAGGCTTTCCTTTTCTATCTGCTAAATGAACTTTACCATCTGAGAGGGGGTTTTTTGGCATGTTTTTTCCTCTATATAGTGCTGATCCCATTGATCCAAGCATGGCTCATCTACACATGGATTTTTTTCTTAGTTTCTTTCTTTTCCTTAGCGGCCTAGTTAGTAGTAGTAGCTTGCTTCTCTGGCGCTTACACCCCGTTGCGTCAGTGTAGCATCCCTATAGTAGGCCAACTATACTTTGATTCTCCCCAGAGTGATTCTGGTAAAGTAGAATGACTAATCATACTCCTTACCATATCCGGAAGCGTTCTGTTTCGTCAGCAACACCATTCATAGTGGGGTGTACTGTAGGGCGCCCATTATGCAATAAGAGGAAATTATAAGAAAAGGAGAGTTACATAAGACTGGCGAGAGAGTTGAGCAGGAGGCGTCCATTTTACTTAGTTCTGATATTGCGTTCTTTATTTTACTTAAAACCATGTCCTTTTTACTTAGTTTGTTGGAGTGGTCCTGCGAGGCCTATATAGAGATAAGAGGAAGAGAGCTTGACCATCTCTATAAATGCCCCGGGGGAACCTTGACACTGACGCATTCAAGTTGAGGGGTAATATTTGAAAGAAGGCTATACTCATCTTATTAGATACTGGGAGAAACATGTCCATGCTCTAATGGGTATCTGAGCTTTGTTGACACTAGTTGTAACGTAAAAGAAGGAGAAGGAGAAGCTAGCTTGTGGGATGGAGAAGGAGACGCATTAGCATAAGGAGAAGCAGACTCATTAGCATAAGGAGAAGCATGCGGACAAGGCACGGCACCAAACCAATGGAAGGAACGGGTATCTATAGTGATAGTGATAATGAAAGGGAAGGGGCTTGGTGGATAGGAAAGAGCTGGTATAGCAAGTCAAGGGAATAGTTCGATATCTTGAATGCATGCTTATGTTTGATACTGCAGATGGGTGTGCCAGAGTAGAAATAGGAATAGGATTAGGCCTAGTATTTGTCAAAGATTTCTTGGCAAGAGAGTCTAGCGTAGCTCTTTGAGCATTCCCATAAGCCCTTTCTTGGTGGGTTTAATCAAAAGCATCCATGCCAGGGCGTAGAGGAAGCATCTTTTTAACCTAAAGCAAAGAAAGTCCCCTTGACTGAGAGCGCCTTTTCACTCGTAACATTAGTAGTTACTCGTCGGGTCAACGGCTGTAAAGAAGATAGACGTGCGGGACCCCCTTCTAAACTTCATGCTTGAATTCATGTGTACGTCCTTCTGTTTGTGAAAACCCGACCCCTGTTTCTTCCTCTTTCTCCTGGCGAAATAGCAGCTCCTTCTTTCTAGCTGCCAGAGCCAAAAGTCTCACCCTTCGTTGAAAAAGTTGTTATACTTACTGATTGATCACAACTGCCAAACCCTATGATTGATTCCATGCGCACATAGCCGACAAATCCCCTACTTTTATTCGGTCGGGACGCCCGAGATCGAATAAGGAAATTAAAGGGCAAACTCATCCATTCTCGAACCCGTACTTTCCACTGTTTGACCTGTTTGCCTGCCTTACGTATACTTTACGTGTGTCGGGGGAGAGTACTATAGAAAAACTCCTGATCGACGACAGAAAAGAAGAGAAGAGAGGTAGCAAGCTATGATCCTTTTGAGTCCAGGGCAGGCCCAATGCAAGGAACTGTTTTGTTCTTCGAGGAAGAAGAACATAACATGTTTAGTTTCGGATAATTTTGATTACGAATACGAATTAGACGGATCACTTGCCAGGTCATCCCGGACTTCGCATGTCTGCTACAAAAGATTTGAATTAGGAGGATTCCGGGAGTTATTTTGTTTTCAGAAGAAACCTTCTATTACTGGTGCATTTACTTATATAGTTTTCCCCGCAGTACTGCAGCCCGCCAATAGGAAAGGAATGGGACCCTTCTCGACTTAGCGGATTGACTAATTCTCTAGCCTTTCCAACTGTAGGAGCCCATCCTCTTATGAGATAGATCGCCATTGACCACCTAAGCAACCCAAGACACCAAAATAAAAGAAAAGAGGAGATTCTCCACCGCAAAGCAACAAATAGCAAGTGAACTATCAGCATTTTTATTCCCCTTAATTACTATCCCTGCTATTTACGTGGATGACCGTGGGGGTTCTGGATCCTGAGAATCTACTCGAGCAATGGAAAGGTACCGGTTGAGGGGAAGTGCTCTAAAGGTTGTAGATTATGGTTCATATCAGGTTCCTGGGAAGCAAAGTAAAGTACTGGGACTGTTGCCTGCGCAAGTATCTTAGCCAGGTTGAGTAGTGGTTCATCGCTTTCCAGGTTCCCGTAGTAACCATTGGTGGTTCCTATCCTAGCCTAGCTTTCTTCCTTTGATGCTGAATTGAGTGTAGTGCCGCAGTTGGGTCTCTCCTAGACTTCCCGTATGTAAAATAGGTAAATCTTTGTTGATAACATCCCTGCTGTTCTTTAAGCATTCCCAAAAGAGTCATTCCTGGACGGCACCTCTTTTCAATCAAATGCATCGAACTTAGAGTGGGCCATCAACTCTCAAATTCGCATAGTCTCAGAGGATCTTCTCATAGATTTGCCAGAAGACCAGATTGATTGACAGAGACGGAGCCAGATGTTTTGCCCCAGTGAGTAACGTAGGCATGTTACGAACGAAAAGCTGGTGATGAAGAAAGCTCGCATCTTTCTCTCTTTTTATCCGACCGGAAGGCAGAAAAAAGAAGAGGGCTACGATCCTTCGAGCAGGGCAGTTCATGAGCTGCTATCTCCGACCGAGGAGCAGCAGAGCAAAAGATGCTTTTATTCTTCCGTAAAACCGTACACAGGCCAAGGCTTCTCGAAGTCAAGTACAGAAAAAAAGGGAACGCAAGATTTCACTGACCCCACAGGCCTTTTTTGCTATCAAACCTCCCTAGGCTACCTAAAGGTACCCTCAACTTCGTCGACCCTCACTTGCCTTTGCTGAGTTAATGGTTCATCATACCTGCCCAGACATGTATAAAAAACCAAAACCAATCACGCCACCGGATGACCTAAAGATTGCGTGGTTACGCCTTAGGAACCGGAGAGGCATATGAATCTCTTTCCTTCTTCTTTATAACCGAGCTGCCTAAAGGCACCCTATGAATGAATGCAATTCCGCCGGTCATCTGTCAAACCTCTCGCATTTAGGAAATGCTTCCAGGAAGGCTGCCCCAAGATCGCTGGAAAAGCTCCTGACTACTTGATTAGCGCTAGATCCGTCCTGAGCATGCTTGGCATCGCCAACATTACCAATCAGAGTAACATTCCTTTACCAAAGCGGGACGACTTCCGTCTTGTGTTTCCAGGACTTGGTTTTCTTCCTTTGGTTTAAGAAGAAGACCCGGAGGCCATAGACCGTAGACCATAGACCGTAGACAGACGGGTTTTAGTCATCACTGAAAGACTCACGATGATTCCATTTGTTTACCAGGCTCTTCCGTCCTGGTTCATCCATCGATGCTTGGTTTGCTTGGAGTATGTAAGTCAAGGTCCGAAGGAGGCTCCTTTTATTTAAAGTAAGCCATGTATTTACTCCAATGATACTATTGTTCTGGACCTTTATAGAAGAGGATCTTGGTAAGAGATGTACTTCTTCGGGAATTAAAAAAAACGAATATACTTTCCTTGGGTATTCCGGACTCAATTCTTGTACTCCTTGATCCTCAATCAATGTTTGGTATTCCGGAACTTCCTTTAATTCTTGATCCTCAATAAAAAACAAATTCTCTTGCTGAATAGAAGGATATATGAAATTCGAATGATTATTCGATATGATTTGATCAGTCCGTAAATGTTCCAAAATTTACCCTTTACTAGAAGTGTCCAACACTTTACATCTTACTTGATTATTAGTCATTGAAAGATCAGGAATAGAAATAAATCTTTCTTCAACAGAAAAAGAATCAACATTCATTTGATCTTGATCCTTGTGGACTAAAAAAGACACTCTACCGGATCTGCAAGGACTTCCTTCTAATACCCCTAAATGGGGTGTTTTTGGTAATAGATGCACATTACTATATGTATGTTTAGGTGTATGGTAGACATCATCTTTAGTTTGACGAGTAAGATTTGGAGTTAGCTATAAGATTTCGAGCTTACTATGAGATTGCGAGTACGATATCAGGTTTCTAAGCCGTAAGTGCATCTCTCGTTTACAGTAATATTAGCTCTAAGATTGAGAGTCAGCTAATTGGAAGGCATAAGCTTAGCTGTTGTTTATGTAGTACAAGCAGGAATACAAGACTCAAAGTACGAATGAAGAATCAAAGCTAGAAAGCAGATTTCCAGTAGTGATATTGGCTGGCCATACTATTAATAGTTGTTATCAGCTTGAGTTGGGTATTCGTATCGGTACTTTAATTGATGTGGTGAACTCTCTTTATCAGTCATAAGATTCAAAACATGAAAGAAGACTTGTTGCTCTATCTCTCGTTTATCAGCTATTAGATCCAAAGCCAGCTCTGTATTGACTTGGCGTATCAGGAGTTATCGGTTCTACAGAATCAGAGTCACCCATAAGGTTTGTAGCTAGCTTTTCTACTCATACTCGCTTTTTAATTTATATGGGAGTACCAAGGAAGATATAAAGTAGCAAGGCAGAACTCAAGTCAACCTAAACAATCATATCATTGTAAACGGAGTCTAGAATACCTTATCCTGCTCTGCTTTTCCTTTATTAAGACGACGTTAATTTCAGTATTTTTCTTATGCTTTCTTGTGCATATTTGACTTCTTTCTTCGGAAGCTCAATCTATAGGGAGGGGGAGCTTTAGTCTCAGTATGGATTAAATATGTAACTCGAACGAAAGAAGGTCAGATGCTCTGGTAATGAAGGAAACGAAGGTAAACCATGAGTTTAGTAAAAAAGCGTGCGTGCGGTCGCTTTCTTTCACGAGATTCTTCCAATTCTAGATGATATCACTCGAAAGCATCTTACAAAAGGATGAAGTTTATCATGATGTCTACTAAGGTCCTTTCTTCTTTCAGCAGAGCCGGCCGCTTGGAGCTGATGTGGGAAACTCTTCTTCAAATGAGATTGAAGGGTCTTCACTCTGAAGATCGATTCTTTACAAGCACTTTTTTCAAGTACTACAGACTTCACGCTTCAATTCTCGAGATGGAATATGCGTATCATAGGCTCAAGAAATATAGAAATTAGGTTCAGAAACACTCCGTGATATGGCTTCTGCATAAAGAAATGCGAGGACTCCCTTGGTCTGCGCCCATTAAATATCGGGAATCTCAAGGCCCGTGTGGTACCGTTAAGTAGTACGTTAGCGCTTAGATAAGGTATTTCCATGTATCCAGCAAAGCATCCAATGTGGTTTACTGACTAGATTATTCATTCATTTTGAAAAGGGCACACGTGTTTTCCTGAGAAGACCTGTTTCAAGCTTTCGCTTTGCTTGATGATGCCAGACTTCTTCGCACATCTGAAGATGCACTATGCTTTTTAATACTGGGCATATCTACTCCTTTTATCTTATCAGCTAAGGTTAAGGTGAAGACTCACTAAGATTATTTACACTTTATGATGGAAAGTCGTCTTTCTTTCTTTGATACTGGTCCCGGTCCTTGCTTTTATACGGGTGATGGCGTATCTGAGTTCAAGGTCTAACTGCAATGGTCACTGGGTTCCAGCTGATCAAAATACCAGAGTTGGTGTATTCTAAATCGCGGCTCGGGGTTGCTTTCATTGCTTTTGTCGGACAACCTCTTGCCGGTTCATTCTTTTGAGTGCCAACCTCCTTCCAAATGTGCGGCTTACTGGGGTAAAAGAGCCAAGTTTGGAAAAGCCTTAGACGCTGCGCTATGTTAGTGAAAAGTGTGAAGCAGCCAGCAATTGCACCGGGAAGCAATCTATCTACATCGAACACCTTTGAACGAGCAAAGAAGCATTCGTCAGTTGATTCATGGTTCCGGAAGCAATAAATTTAGTCTTATTAGCCAGAACCTACTATTGGTTTGTATGAATTCTCGAGAGTAATATACCTAACTGAAAAGTGAGTACTTGAATCATCAGCTCCGCTTCCATGAATAGGAAAGTTCTGAACTAGCATCTCTTCTCAAAAAAAGGAGAAAGCATCCATAGAGGTAGTAAAGTAAAAGAAGTTCTATAAGTGATCAGGTGTAGCATCTTTGCATTGGTGGGATATGGGTCAAGTGGGTAAGCTACCTCTACTAAGTAACCTACTGACTGAGTTTATGGAGTTTCAAAGACTAGTAGGGATAGGTCAGTTCTTGTCACTAACTAAGGGAAAGACTAGATATGTATAGGTCAAGTCAAATAGGGCTAAAGCTACCTGGTATAGGGCAACAAGAGTTCTTTCTTGGGGAAAGCTGCTAACTAAGCTAGAGAGAAAATGGAACAGAAAAGAGGAAGATGCAGTAAAGATGGTTATCAATAACCTGCATGGGCCCATCAAGGAAGCGAGGGTGCTAGGAGATTGCCAAACATTCCCTCAATAGACAGTACCATAGGTTGGTTCCAGATCGAGCTATTAAAGCACCACTACCAGTAGCAGTAGAATAGAAAGAACCTGAAAACTACTAAAGTAAACGCAGTCGACTATCCTATCCGGGTAGCCTAACCACAACACTATAGGAAGTAGGTATAATCCAGATGGGGACGTCTATGTATGAACAAAATAAAACGAGTCGAGTACTAGAAAGATCCGCTACCGAGAGTAAAAGGCAAGCAAAGGAATCGAAATCAGTAGTACGGTCAAAATAGAAATGTCAAGATACTTACTTCGGTGAGATAGTTATCCTCCTTTCAACGCTCCGCGCCTTGCATTACTTGCTTGGAGTTCCTTATGCATATTACGGAAATCTAGCCCTAGCTTTTTCTTACTACGCATAGACCTCCGCATACTTGTTGACCTATCCACGACGTACTGTCTATTCCTTGCTTTCCTATGACCCAATGCTTTGACCTAGCTCCTGTGAATGGCCACTAGCCTTTCTTTACCAACCCGGGCGCTGAGACCTATACTATACGCCTATGTGACTTCTTGTACTTACCGCTGTAAAGGAATTAATCGAGGTTTGTCTTAGATCTTCCGGTGATACTCGCACGAATCAGGATCTCTGAGGCATACTTGGCTTGAGACAGGTAGAGCCCTGGTAATCCATATCAATGCCGACCGAAGCTTCCCAATATCCTGCATCTCATAGCTCCTCTGCAATCGGTATTTGATCTCCGCAACACCAGCCGGATAGTAAATCGACTGTCTAATGGGGGTCTAACCAGGTATCGAGTCGATACTGGATGCTACTGATTCCCCGATTCATATTTCGGAATCTCTATCTAACAACGAAAACGTTGCTTTTTCGTGTTCCAAACTAACGCTTCGCCCCTGCGGCCTTACTTTATTATGAAAAGTCAGAACGAATAAGAATGAATGGGCTTCGCGCCTTACGTTGCTCTTGCTAGCGCCCTCTATCATTTCTCTTTTCTCTCTTTTGCTGCCTATAGGGCTGGTACTCCTTGTTTTACTTCGCTGTTCTTTCTTTTCCAAAAAGTAGAGCAACGAAAGAAAATGAACACGCAAGGAAAGAGGTTATTCGAGCACTGTTCTCGGAGTCGTACACACTCCACTTATGAGTTGAACAAAGAAAGTAATGCTCGAAAAAAGAGAGTAATGCAAAGTGGACAGATCAAGTCAAACACGAGTCAACTCCCTAAAAAAGTCTCCCAACCTGACTGGAAAAGTGGGAACCGACTTCATCAAAAACCATCAAGTAAAGCCCATATGCATTTAATAATAAGGGGGGATGTTTCGCTAAGGATCCAAAAAGGTTTCTTATAATCCGTCTAAATCAAATCCAACCGTCCACTTTTTGTTGAAGGACCAAATCGGAATAAAGAATACCTCTTACAGAACTCTTTACTTTATATGAGAATAGCCGCCTCTTTACTCTTTATATGCAAACATAAATAAGAGCGCGCGCCAGCTTCCTTTCTTATTTGAAAGGTGAAACCCATTATCCTTCATATCTTTGAGCAACCTTCTAACCTCAATCCCGTCACCCGACCAAAGGCCTTCTAGCTAGATAGGAGAGGAAAGCCTATAAAGTATAAGTGGCGAATTGCATATATATATTATCTATCCTCTCAGATGTGAGTCACCGCCTAAACTACATCTAGGTTCAAACTGTCTCGGGTAAAGCAATAAACTCTCTCTTCGAGCTCAGTCACAATTTGGCAGTAGTCGTAGATAGCGTAAGCCCGGTATGTTAGCCATCTACCTATAGTGTGAGAGTACTTTTTGTATCCTCTATAAGTGTAAGTGTAAGAACAGAGTGCATGTACTTTGAGTGGACTTTACTTTTTCTATACTGTGAGAGTAATTTCTTTCTGTTCAATCCAGTCGCTCCAGATCCGCCTGAGACAAAGCCTATAAGATCGTTATTAAGTAATGAATTTGCAAATAGAGAACTATAGGAATCAATCCAATTCTCGTTCTACAGCAAGAAGATCCATGAACTGGAACGGATGGAAGATAGCACTAGAAGTCAAAGAAAGATTTACAGGATAATTGGCAATCACATCGCAACAAATAGGTATTTATTACTTTGAGTTTATCGCTGACCCCCACTGGACACCGACCTTATAAAACCAACCTCTCCGCCCAATCCGGGACAACAAATACTCTCGGTTCTTTGTGGTTTCAAGGCAAAAAGAAAGTAAATTTTGGGTTATTATCTGAATTTCAATCGAATGCAACTGGATCTAGTATAGTATGAATATGAATTGGCGATCAAAAGATATATGGATAGAATTTCTAAGGGGGTCTCGAAAAAACAAGTAATTTTTTCTGGTCTTTTATCCTTTTTTTAGGTTCACTAGAATTCTTAGTGGTTGGAACTTCCAGTTATCTTGATATAAATATAATATATGTATTTCCATCTCAAGAAATCCTTTTTTCCCCCAAGGAATCGTAATGTATTTCGACGGGATTGCGGGTCTATTCATGAGTTCCTACTTCTGGTGCACATTTTTTTTTTAATGTAGGTAGTGGTTATGACCAATTTGATAGAAAAAAGGGAATAGTTTTTATTTTTCGTTGGGGATTTCCTGGACTAAATCGTCGCATCTTTCTTCGCTTCCTTATGAAAGATATTCAATAAATCAAAATTGAGGATAAAGAGGGCTTTTATTCTCGTCGTGTACTTTATATGGGAATCCGGGGTCAAGGGTCTGTCTATTCCCTTGACTCGTACGCATGAGAATTTCTTGACGCCGCGCGAGATTGAACAAAAAGCTGTCGAATTGGCCTATTTGTTGTGTGTACCCATTGAAGTATTTTGAAATGAATTGCAAAATCCAAGTTTTCTCAGACAGAAGAGAAGGAATTCACAGATTCCATTTTGAATCCAATTGAAGTCTTTTCTAAATGTTCATTCGAACAAAACATATTCCATTCTTCAATTTTTTTTCCCCTTGTTTCACCGATTCACACCGAATAAAACACACATAGAATAAAACAAAAAAGAGTAGGATATAGAAAAAGAGAAATACGTCGTATATTAAATTAAAATGAATATTACTATAATAAATTCGCAGAAATAGATTCGAATTTAATAATCAATTCAGAAAAGAAGAAATTTGTGGTATACCATTTTTTTTTATCTAGATATAGCTCGTATACGTATGTGGGGGTTCCAACCCCATCCTGGTATATGCTATTATAAAAAAAGTAGAACTAAGAAATTTATGAAGTAGAGAAAAGTATTTTCGTGAGAAATCCTGTGAGTTAAAATATTTTTAATTTATATCTTGGTTTTCTTAGTTTTGGCTATACAGCATGGTGAAAGACTTCGAAACAGTAAAAAAAGAGAACCTTTATTCTATTTCTATACTCTTTCTATATCTTAAAAATATAAGAACTAATTTAGTATAGAAAGAAAATAAGAATAGATCCATAGATTCCATACCGTGCTTGTTAGAAAACTCGTGTTTCATTCAATCAAAGAAATAAATATCATTTAGAGTCATTAGATAAAGGAGGTTGATTAAGTATTTCATTTACAAATCCAAACTTAAAAAAAAAACACACACATTTTATTCTCTCCCATATTTTGCATCTATAGCATTTTTGCCCTGGTCAGCCTTTCTTGCATTTCAAAAATGTTTGGAACTTTTGATTAGTAATTGGTGGAATACTTGTCAATTCGAAACTCGCTTTAATACAATTAAAGAGAAACATGTTCTAGAAAAATTCATAGAATTAGAAGAGCTTTTTCTGTTAGAAGAAATGTACTCAGAAACATATATAAAAAAAAAAACCATATAGGAATCCACAAGGAAACGATCCAATTAGTTAAAACATGCAATGAATATAATCTTCATATCCTTTTGCATTTCTCAACAAATATAATCTGCCTCAGTATTTTAAGTGGTTATTTTATTCTGGGTAATGAGGAACTTCTCATTCTTAATTCATGGGGTAAAGAATTCCTATCTAACTTAAGTGACACAATAAAAGCTTTCTCCTTTCTTTTAGTTACTGATTTAGGAATTGGATTTCATTCAACTCATGGTTGGGAACTCCTAATTGGTTCGGTCTACAACGATTTTGGGTTGGCACATAAAAGGATCTGATTATATCAGGTCTTGTTTCTACTTTTCCAGTTATTTTATATACTCTTGTGAAATATGGGATCTTCCTTTATTGAAATCGTGTATATCCCTCGCTTGTAGTAATTGAGCATTCAATGAATGAATGAAGAACTCATTTTATTTCTTATATAAACTCCATCAGAACCTTTTGCTTTCTAAAATAAAGAGGATCATTTTAAATCTTAATGACTTTTTTTTTTTTATTTTTACCTGCTCAAGATATTAGTCCTCTATCCTAAAAGAACTATTCCAGTACAATGACAACAGATTTTTGATAGGGAACTATACTATTTCCTTATCTAATTTATTGTAAACATTCTAGGATTTATAATTGGCCATGCAAAATAGAAATACTTTTTGTTGGGTAAAAAAGCAAATGGCTCGATCCATTTATGTTTCTGTATCGATCATGATATATGTACTAAGTCCGGTATCGATTTCAAATGCATCTCCCATTTTTGCACAACAGGGTTATGAAAATCCGCGAGAAACAACTGGACGAATTGTATGTGCCAATTGTCACTTAGCTAATAAGCCCGTGGAGATTGAAGTTCCGCAAGCTGTGCTTCCTGATACTTTATTTGAAGCCATTGTTCGAATTCCTTATGATATGCAAGTGAAACAAGTTCTTGCTAATGGTAAAAAAGAGGGTTTGAATGCGGGTGCTGTTCTTATTTTACCCGAGGGGTTTGAGCTAGCTCCAACTGATCTTATTTTGCCTGAGTTGAAAGAAAAGATAGGCAATTTTTATTTTCAGAGTTATCGTCCCAATAATCAAAATATTCTTGTGATAGGTCCTGTTCCTGGTCAGAAATATAGTGAAATTTTATTTCCCACTCTTTCCCCTGACCCTTCTACGAAGAAAGACATTCACTTCTGAAAATATCCCATATATGTAGGTGGGAACAGAGGAAGGGGTCAGATTTATCCTGCCGGTAGCAAGAGTAACAACACAGTCTATAATGCTACATCAGCAGGTATAGTAAGCAAAATAGTACGTAAAGAGAAAGGTGGTTATGAAATAACCACAGTTGATGCATCAGATGGACGTCAATCGGTTGATATTATACCTCCGGGGCCAGAACTTCTTGTTTCAGAGGGTGAATCCATCAAGCTTGATCAACCATTAACAAGCAATCCTAATGTAGGGGGTTTTGGTCAGGGAGATGCAGAAATAGTTCTTCAAGATCCATTACGCATCCAAGGTCTTTTGTTCTTCTTCACATCTGTTATTTTTCCCTGCCATTGATGAAGGTACTAGACTCCTCTCTGTATGGGTTAGAATCTGGAATTTCCCCATTAAACTCTGGCACTACAGCGAGTTTCAAAACCTGTTTAAGGAGTTTGGGGCTATATTTGGTGATGGAGTTAAATGAGAAAACTGCCAAACATTTGGATTTTCGATGTGCTAGGGTGAGAGTTGGACTGTGTGATGTCAAGCAAATCCCACCTAGGAGTTAGTTGGCTTACCGCATCGAACTTCTCCCTGCTTGGAATAGCTTCAAGCAAGGTCAGATGGAATTAGAGGAAGCAAAGGGTGGACGTAGGTAGAAAAAGTAGTCTTCTTTCTTATAACCTGCCTTCCCGGCAACATCATACCTTCCCTTAGTATGACGTTCCTTATTATTTTCGATTGCCACAGCAGAAAGTTGTCTTGATCAAGCTTGAAGGAGACTTGGTGATTTTTTTAAATCACACCCTTGGGACTGCGGTGTGTTGTCTGCTACCTTGCTTTTCAGAGGGGAGTAATGTAATTTTCAACTTGTTCGAAGGGTTATTGATTTAACAATTGGCTCAAAATTGAGAGGTGTGTTCGTACCTTATTGTGATTTGGATAGATAAAATATCCATGTGTCTTACTTCTTTTGGATTGTTAAATGCAATTCATTCCCTCTTATTCCTGAGTATATCTCAGAGATAGTTAGTAATTGATTCATAGAGCTGGATGCAGCTACTTGAGATGAATAACAAGCTAGGCCTGCGTTGAATGTCTTTTCTGGTATCTTTGTGACTACTAAGAGTAAGAGTGGTCTCTCAAGAGTTCACAACGTTTCAGAAAGAAGATGTAGGAAGAAGGTAGTTGGATAGAGAGAAAAGCTGGGTTCCATTCCGTGTTCAAGAGTAGGCCCTCCCTTGAGAAGTTCTGCTCATATAGCTATCTTTTACTCCGTATGTTGTGAATAAGTGTTTTTCTTATTTTTGGAGGGATATGAATGGTGAGTGGTAAAGAAAAAGTTTGACTGGTTGAAAAGCAAGATAGAAAGGACATTTTTTATCCTCTCATCTTTGGGATTCGAAGGATATAGTGTATGGACTACGAAGGTCGTTTTTTTTAGCAAGTACTAACAGTAAATTTTTTGCTTTTGCTTTGCAGAGAAATGGAAAACAACGTGATCAATGCTACGGCGACTTTCGACGGGACCAATTCTGGCGACAAGAAGTGCGAGTGCTGACGAGTTGAAAGAGAAGAACGATAGACTTGAGGCAGATCTGTTGAAGTTGTCAGATGAGGTCAGAGAAATTGGTAGGCTCCAAGAGGAGAGCAGCAAGATACAGGAGGAGAGCTTAAAGCGATCTGAGGAGCACATTAAGAGAATGGAGGAACGATTAGCTGCTGTGGTGTCTAATCAGGTGAAAAAACTTAGTAGAGGTATGGAAGATAAGATAACCGATCTTGCTATGTTGTTTGAAAAGTCTCTAAAGAATTGCAATAAGGAAGAAGAAGGTGCTAGTGGTTTCAAAGATAAAAGGCAACCTGAATAAAATTACAGTAGAATGAGTTTGAATGATGAGGAATATGAATGGGGGTTGGAAAATGTGAAATATAGAGGGAGATATGATAATAGGCGTGATGCTGGCCGGGGGGGATATGGAAATCAATTACCAAAAATAGATTTTCCTCACTTTGATGGAGGTGCTCCCCTCACTTGGAAAATGAACTGTGAGTATTACTTTGATATGTCCAATGTGCCAGAAGTGTACAAATCAAGGATGGCAGTGCTGAATTTTTCAGAGGAAATGCATGACTGGTTTAAATGTCTAACTGTGGGTCATCACCTGTTGCCTTGGGAGCTACTTGTGGAGGGAGCGATGCCCAGATTCAAGAGCAGCAGTGTGAAGCATCCTGTGGATGAATTTCAAAGAATACATCCGTTGGGTAAGGTGGATGAATACATTAAAAGATTTGACAAGGCTAGATGTAGGTTGCTGCAAGTCAAACCCGCATTAGATGAGGAATTCTTTGTGGCTGGGTTCATTAGTGGTCTTAAAGAAGAATTTATTCCGCATTAAAAGCTTGCCCGATTCAATCTTATATTAACTCCTAGCTACTTTTAGGCTTAGACTTTGGCACTTTTTGGTACTCTTTCGATCATACAGACGACCCGTTTGACCAATCCCTTTTTATCTCTCCTGGTAAGCAAAGTAGTATATTTTGCTTTTTAGACTAGTCAGAAGGTCTAAACATGGATATGAAACTGGGTGAAAGACTTCAAAGTCGTCCCAGCCGGAGGTCTTTTTAATAGAAATCCCACCCCACCTACACTACTTTAGAAGAAAGACCACTTCCTCAGAAAGCAAGATAAATTCCAATATCAATATAGATAGGGCCCCAGAGTTAACCTTCCTTGGGAATAGCTCTTATCTGCTTCCTGAATAGAAAAGACAGGGAGACCTACCTATTGCCCATCCATCACCAGAGAGATTTCATCTGACAATTCATAAATGATGAACCACTTACTTATATAAATAAAGGAAGGCTCTATTTAACTGTATCAGATTTCTGAGAAGCACCAATGTGTCTTGTCATCTTTTGTCCGATACTTTAGCACTTGATCTGGGCTACTATTTCTTTAGATTACAGCCGTGTTTACCAGCTCATCTTATATTATGTCACTTCCGAAATTAGTAAACTAACTTATTCAGAAGGTATCGCTGCTTATCTAGTGCTGTTCATGTTGGTTAATCTGACATGTAGGTTCTCAAGAGGTTAATCAGTCTGATTCAGAGATGGAATAATTCCAAGCCTCCATTCTGATTTGTCTCTGGACATCCCCCCTAGCAAAAGGCATTCTACCCTCATTGAGGCCAAGATGGTGAAGAAAAGCATAATGGACTACATTGATGAGAGGCATCCTTTCGTACAATGGTGAGAGTTCTGGTGCGGTGTCGGTGTATCCGTTTGGGCCGTTGGGGCTTGCGCTGGGTCAATTTGTTTGTGTAGGTGTTTGAATTGCTAAGCACCAGCTTTTTCGAAACAAAGTAAATGCGGCGGCGCCTGAAATGGGGCACTTCTATGGATTTATCCAACCGCTACGCGCCTTTGATCAGTTGTTGAACCTATTCATTGCTCAATATTCGTACAATCTAGACTTGGAACCCCGGCGCGAGGAGTTTGAATCCCTTCCAAAAAAATAAAGGTGAACCATGTGTGACCTATGTCGGGAGGTGGCGGCGAGCAATAGCTGACAAAAGCGCTTAGGAAGGACTAGCAAAACTGTTGACTGTGGGTGAAATTCAACGAGTAGAGTCAGAGTAGAGTTGGGATCTTTGCCCCCAAACAGCACCCGGGTTAACTCTCTAGGTAGGAAGCTTCCCTATCCCGATCTAGTTCTTATTTTCGCTGCGCCCTGAGGCTTTGTTCAAAAGGTTATCAAGCTCTACTCTCAGAAGGGTTTAGGATTGCCCGAGAGATTGCCCGGCTAAACCACGTTTTTCCTACCGGGGCGGCGGCTTCTTACTAGGTTGGTAGGGGTGAAAAAGCCTAAGTTATCTGGTTATGGCTAATTTCTGGGGTTAGTAATGCTCGTCGTGCGATTAGTACAAGAGGCTTAATCCCATGAGGCAGAATAAAAGTATCTGATGAAGGGTCTGGTAGCGACCTTTTTGAAAGGTTGTAAAGGTTGGAGAGTAAAGGGCGAAGCTTAGACTTAGAAGAGAAGTCTGTATGTGCGCTTCTGGCATATATGTTTCACATCGTCAGTACGTCAACGACATGCTTGCTCAATTCGAAAAGGCTGGATGCAACCGGATTGGAAGGCCGTTGGACGTCGTCAATCTTAAACGTTGGCCAGAGGAAGAGGATATCTTGAAGGACTCGACCATGTACCGTGGGAGCCTAAACTTTTGAACTCTGACAAGGTAAGACATTGTGTATGCCGTGAGCGTGCTTAGTACGTTCGCGCAGGAACCACAGAAGCCAGACTTTGATGTCGCACGGCAGATCCTTATATATTTTTTTTTAATACAGTCGGACTTGGCTCGGAAGTTTTGATGTGGACTGAAGATTAAACGGATACACAGATGGGGATTGGGCTGGAAACGCATATTCACGACCGCGAGGGGCTACCTGCTTCAAGCAATAATAGTTTAGGTGGCCCGGGACATTCATGAGAGAGTTTTTCCAATTCAAAGTCTCCACTGACCGAGGAAATTATCTCCAAAATTATCTACTAAGAAAAGCGAGATTTCTTTACCGACAATGAGGAAGCTGATTATGCAATGAACATCCACTCTCTCAGGGATAGGACCAGAGGAAATAAAGGGTTGGGTCGGAGTTTGAAGAGATACCGCGTACTGGGTTCGGTACGACAGGTCTACATTCACTTGTTTTCGGGAGGCATTCTCCGGCCTTTGCTGCACTCCGTTTTCTGAGTCGTCGTCCCCTACATATCTCCGAGAGGAAGGCTGCTTTTTCAGATTCGTCAGCTCTAGTTTTATTTCTTTGAGGCATTACTCTTGTTTAGTTGGAGCCGGTCTTTCAATTCCTTTTCTTTGGCCTTTATAGGCTGCTTACTAATGAATGCCTTTCTTACTACGCCCTCTCTTAATTTACCAAGCAAGCAAAAGGCAGCAGCTGATAAAAAAATATCCCCACCTTCCACTTCTCAATTCAATATCCGAGTGAAAGCTGATGAGTGGATTCCTCATTCCTTAAATAGGGGGATAGGGCAGACTGGATACGATAAATACGAATGAAAGAATTCCTTGTAAAAAACTGCAATCAGTCAACTAGGATCTGTCTCCGGCCAGTCAGCATTTCATCTCTTTCTCCTCTTTTCGACTCATCTCGCTTTCCTTGCAATCTCCTTCCGGTCAGGATTTGTTCTTCCTTGGTCTTCGGGACTAGGAGTGAGTGAACCGAGTGAGCATTTTGCTTAGAAAGTGGAGGATCATTTCGTTCCTGCTTCTCAAAATACCAGACTACGGGAGGAACCAGCTTCGCCTTCCTGCGTCACTTGCGAGTATTCTTTATCCTTCCCCGATCCATTTCAAGCATTGGTCAAAGGACCCCAACTTTCTTTCTCCTCTCTGACCGTCTCTTGACTAGGCCGCCCATGTTCTTGAAACTTCACAATTTACCTATGGCTCCGGTCCAACGGGTGTAATTCTCATTGTCTCCCTTTTACCCATCTTCTGAGAATCTTGGACGTCGGAAGTGGGCTAGCCCGACTAACCGGGCATCCATCATCAAACTCTGACCATTAGTTGATCATATCCGGAACCCGTCTTACCCTCTCTCGCCTTTCTCGGTAAAACTAGTGATCTTCCTTCACCTAGGTAAATTTCGGATAGGGCACGGGAAAACCTTACTTTTTGAAGTGAGTAATACCACAGTTAGTAATATCAAGTCGAATATTAGGTAGTTCTTGCTATGAGATTGTACAAGGGAATGCCCAGACCTTGTCAAGGCTACCTTTTATACAATCAAACACCTGCTCAAAAGAAGAAATTGGCTGGGTTGCTAATTCCGCTTTACTTCACTCAAGCTAGTACTAAGCCGGAAGATCTCATTGCGGTAGCGTAGACCTTGGAATGGCTTTTTCTTAGGGAAATAGCTGGTCTCTATCACCCCAGTCGAACTCTTTTCGGAGTCAATGAATAATGTGAATGGTGAATAAATGCTTCCCTAGCTGCTTGCCGGAGAAAAACGCAGCCTTCTAAATTTTCAATGAATCCCTCAGGATAAAGGCTTTTTCCTATTCATCTATCCAGAAGGAAAACGACGCTCGCAAACGGGCTCGTTTTTCTGTATCAAAACTTGCCTATTCTCGGAAAAGGTTCTCGTTCCCATTCATCTTGATTTTCCTCCTGGCATGGATAGCGATTGATCGAATTCCTACTCTGGTTTGAGAAGCTTTTAAGTTTTCCTTAGCTCAAAAAAGAGATCTTCTTTGAAGAAATTCTGAGAAACTTACTGATCGATGCGCCAGGAAGGCAAACTATTTGAATCAGAACGATAGATATGATCCGGTAAAGGAAGCACCGACGCCTAGAGAAAGGAAGGGTGGTAGGCCTACTTCAATTCTGAAATTGAGTGTCTTTTTCCTGTGCGTCTTGAAGCGAAGGCATTATTGAACGAAAGAGATGCCGGGTCAGTCAATTTCATTAGGTATGAGATGCGGGACCTTTCTTAACCGCAAGTGCATTCGCTAGTTGAGGATGGACTGCGAGCACCCGCAGCTTGGATCACTAGTCTTTAAAGCAGACATCGTATTGCCTTTTAAGCATACATAGTGGAGATTGCCTTGAAAGCATACATAGCGGAGGTTTTTCGGGGAGTAGCAATGACATCTACATAAAGCTTGCTAAGTAAGTGAGATAAACAATGGGAAAAGGGCAGATAAAGAAGGAATAGAAACGGTGGTGCTCCCACCTTTCCTTAGCCATTACCCATCCATCCTCTCTCGAGGGAGGGGTTGCAGTCGAGTCCTTGCCTTAGTCTGCCTACATCTGGGGACGCAATTTATTCCTCTGGTCTACTCTTCCATTTTCATTGCTATACACTCAGTCAGCTCTACTCTCTTTTGCTATAAAAAGAAAGTCCAAGAAAGATAGAGAAAAAAAGAGAGAACAAGCAAGCAAGAAAGAGTCTATAAGAAAGAGTCTCTCTATAAAGAATAGGCGGCTTTCTATACGAATAATAACATATATTAAGAATAAAAATAGCCTGTTGGTGAAAGAACTTCTCTTTCTCTCTCGGTGAGTTAGTTGAAGTGCTTACTTATAAATAAGTGAGGGCAGGTAGAAATAAGTCATCCATGCCCTCACTTATTTACATACTCTCGATATTTACTTATTTCAATGATGTTTATTTTGATCTTCGGCGCTTCTTACTCTTTTTCAGGAAGCCTATTCCTGCCCAAGTACTCATTCATGATCAGAGCAAATCACTAGAGAGTGTCTGGTGTACTGTCTGTGGTTTCTTGGTCTATGCGCGAAAGCAGTAAAAGCTGAGTGCGGCACTTATCTGTTTCTTTGTTGTTGAAGAGGTTCGTGAAAAACAGGTTCATAAGGCAGTAAAGCATTCTTTTCAAATATATGTGTGTCTGCAGGGCGAATTATTTGTATTCCATGAGTCAAGTTAATGTGTGTCTAGATCATCTCTTGTTTGGTAAATTACCAATCAATCGAATTCCTAAGTCATCAACCCCCCCTGAAAGGTACCGAATTCTGGAACTAGTAGTATTTTCTTCATCTAAAACTAAATCCCTATATTCCGTAGGCCGTATGGCTTCCTCAAGCCAGTATAATAATTCTTCGTTAGACCTGTCATAGAGTTCCACTTTGCCTGTGGATCTCTTTTCGTTATGAGTCTATCTGAAGGTCGGTTTATAAGAAGGAATTCCTTTGGCACCGCTTCCGAGTACTATATTTATAAAAGCGCGGTGAAGTTTTCATCGGATAACGAGAGTCCGGTTTCCCTTGTATGTTTCCCTCATAATATATTTCCGACAGCTTGATACTGCCAGCTTGACCGAGACTCCCTACCTGTCATACGCGATGGTTAAGTAGCCGACTTTTTGCTTGGCTTATGCGCAGGCTTTCCCCCTTAAGGTTATGAACCGGCTTTCGGTCTTTATCGATCCCTTTTCTTAGCTCATCTCCTTAGGCCCTCCTTCTGATATTCTTTGTTCAGGAATAGGAGGGATCAATAGCTTTCTGATTAGAGCATTGCCAAGAGATTCCCGTATATGAATGGTGTGATTCTAAAGCTGTACTTAGATGCTATGCCCAAGCCTCTTTCTCTCTATCTATTTCAGGTAGGCTCATTCTCCTCCTTAAAAGCTTTCATCCTTTAAAGCGATTCTCGTATAAAGGAGAAGAACCGAGATAATTGCTAACGACTAAGCAGTTAACCGAACCCGAGTCGATATGCTTAACACATGAGAGTCGTATATTCGACCATTAATATCTTTGCTGCTCTTCTCCTGAGTATCGGTAGATGCCTGGGTCTCTAGCCTCGGGTAGTGGCCTTTGAAGTCTTTTCTCTTGGGCGAGCGAATTCTGTCTTCATTTCCTTAGCTCATCACTTCTGGTTTCAGGGCTTCCCTTGCTTTGATCGGGGTCTTCCCTCTTGCTGGCTGAAGGGCTTATTTGTTCCCCTCTCCTTATTTTGGAGTTAGTCGCAACCGATTCTTTGTCCTTGCCCGCGCTTCTATCCTCTTGTTCGGTCGGTAGTTAGTACCGGATAGCGTATACCTAGGCTCGGTACCTTTCTTTGTAGTCATATCTAAGGCATTCCTAAAGACTTTTTCCAGCATCGTATATCGATACCAGGTAGTTAGTAGTTAGGGCCAATCCGCCCCTTCTTCTTTCTTAACCGCGTAAGCCTCGGCTTTCTTCTTCCCCTGGGCACCTGTTATCTCTCTGGTCTAACTCCCTTACTTAGTAAATAGGGTCTTTCTCGCCGAGCTATCTCTCTTTGACTTAACCATCCTCCGTTCGTTAGGGCAGCGAGGTCGGAACAGCTGTCGTATCGGTACTGCAACTATGCCTTTTCCCTTCCTTCCATTTTCCAAATCTTCAAGACCATAAGATTTCAAATTGCATGGCTCTGTGTACGACTTGCAAGAAGAAGTTTCAATTTCAAGGCTGGTTAAGAGACTAAGCCTATAAGCAAGGGCAAACCTGGTAAAAAAAACCATTAGAAAGTATGAGAAATATTCCCCACCCACATTAAGAACCCCCGGCCACCTTTTCCATTAAGTGGGGCTAGGGTGGCAAATTGAAAGATTGTCGTTAGCGGGACGAATTACTCTAGCCAAATCTGTATTATGTGCGGGTGCCTACTTCTGCTATGCAAACGACGCGGTTGCCGGTGGACAAGCTGGATAGTAAAATCCGGAATTTTAGGCACACAAGATCAAAAGAAAATAAATCTCATGAGTTGTAAGAAAATGTGTATGTCGAAAGTCTAGTTCTTTTAGCAACAAGCAACGGACAATGCGCAAAAGCCGTTGCACGTTAGCACGCGCATACGTCCTGCCCGACTTGGATTTAGTTTCCGGGGCTACAGGGGTTCCTATTTCATCGAATTCCCCCCGCCAGCTCTTAGAGAATAGTAAGGGCTGCCCGCCTGAAGCAAGTGCGAGGCAAAGAAATAGCACACCTTCCATCTCGAAATGCTAAACCAGACGAAGCTCTAAGTTCCAAAGCTAAAATTGGGGGAGTCCGTCAACCTTTTATCTTTATCACGAGGGCACCTCGAGTCAGAGCAGGAAGACCGGGATTCCACTAGGTAGCTTCTTTCATTCACTCAGGTAAGGCCGGCCAGCCTCAGTTAGCCCAGAACAGTTCATGACATTTGGTAAGAATAAGAATGAAAAAGACCGACCAAGCAAGCCAACAAGGAGAAGAAATTAATACGAGCTACGATGACTCTAACCTCCATCCACGAAACTTTGAATTGGATATTTCTTCTTAAGGGAACGAGCGTGAAAGAAAAGGCCGTTAGGATGGTGACAATGGTAAGTTCAATTTCATTCATTCTACCAGAAAAAAAAGAAGTTGAGCATCTTACAGTCATCCAATTTCGTTTTATCAAGAGTAGCAGGTGTGATCCGTAGAAGGGAAAGATAAAGAGGAGACATAACATACAAAAAGGAAGTCGGGCGGCTAAAACAAAGAAAGAATAATTATAGTGAGTGAGATGCCAGACTTATATGCATCCTTTCACGAATTGATAAACCTCTTCTGCTCGAGCTAATCGCTCCAGCTTGTCCTTTAGCTGCAAGCACTCTCGAGTCGAATGGCCGTGGCTACTGTTAAATTCTCAGTATTTGTTCGGATCTCGTATTTAAAAAACTCCCGCCTCCTCTTCGCTTTCGTATCTGGGTAACGAACGTTCAGTGTAGCAGGGCGCAGCCCGGTCGGTATCAAATTAATGGGTTTGGTTCAGAGGAAAAATATCACTAAAAGTAGGCGCGAAGCGTGGCTTTAGCATTGTTGTAGTGAATGATTCTTATTTCTTTCGGACCTAAACCTTGAAGTTTGTCACTTTGATGCCGTTATAAAAGATCTTAAAACCTCAAAGTTGCAGTTCTCTATGCTGTCGGTCTGGATTAGTTGGCTGGATGCCATCCCGTTCTAGTGCTTATTCCTACGAGCCCTAATAGAAGGCATTCCACCGGCACCGATGCTAGGGAGGCAGGTTTCAAGCCAGGATCAATCTCATTAGCCAGCAACAGTAAGAAAGTCTTCTGAGAATTCTCCGTCCGTCTCAGTATTTACCCATTCCAGTTCTTTCACATTGTGTCCATAATGCGTGTTTGGACAAAGTATAGGACATAGAAAAAAAGAGTTTACGGTCAGCAGGAAAGCCTCAACGCTGGTCATAAGGCACGAAGTGATCCAGGTGCCTTTCTTAGATACTTATGCCTTTTCTTCTCTTGCTGCCGGCCTCAGATCTAACTAAATGAGCCAATTTCTATAAATCTTAATATTAGCTTTCAATTAATGGAGTGCCTTCTGGTATAGCAATAGCCTGTGCCTCTAGAATTGAATTGCCTAAACGAACATTCAATAAGAAAGACCGCTCAAAGAACCATTTATTTCGCTTTACCCGACGAGTAACGTATAATGTTACTTTTGGGAGAGATACACTACGGCACGTGTATCTCTAAAAAGCGTAACATTAGGAGTTACTCGCTGGGCGGAGCTTGGTGAAGATCTGCTTAGAGTTGTTCCCGGTTTTCATCTAATCTGGTTGCTAGATTTATCTCCAACTCTTCCTTCAAGATCCGGATCTGCTCATCCGTGTATTGCTTGTTCTTATCTGGTGCCATGAACGAAGGCTCTGATACCACTTGAAATGTAGAATAAGAACTACAATTAAGATAAGAACTAATCCTTGAAAAAGTTCTTCAAGTAAGATAAGAACCTAAAAGATTAAATCTTATAGGATAACATAAGCTGTAACTAACCGAAGGAATAATAAGTAGGATAAAAAGCGGGTAAGATTAACTAATGTCATAATGGCTCATTACCTAAGTAGTAAATAGCTTGTATATAATATTTTGAAAGAGTATGCGTAGGTAGGGAAAGGAGAAAAGGAAAGAGTAGAATGGCTCTAGGTGGGAAAATTAGAACGTTGTGATACTTCCGTAAGAAAATAGAGAATTTGGCGAGATTTTGAAGAAGGAGAGACAAACAAAAAGCATTTATATTTAAAAATTGAACTGTAGAGTCTTTCTTATTCACATAATGCGCTAGTTTAGTGAGTCTTCTTCCTTTCGTTCGTCGACAGTCAATTTTGCTTACTGGAAGGACATTTGTTGGTGTTGACATAATATATTGCAATACGTAAATTCAATCACAAATTGGATTCGAACCAATCGTCCATTCGAATATGGATTTCAACCGCTTTGTAGCTTCGCTCCTTGTCTACTTAAGCTCATGGGTGTCTACTCCTCGGCGGCTGTTCAATAAAGGGCGCAGGTTTCTTTATTGGTCACAGGATTGCCTGCTCAGAGAAAATAAATCCGAGTGTGAAGTTGAAGTTTAGGAAGGATTTGTTGCAGTTGGTATTTCAACTGTAGGTCCGAGAAAAACTGTTCTGCATAAGTAGTTAGTGCTCGCTCGTCAATTCAAATGGTATATTCTGACTTATTTTTTAGTGGCAGAAGCTCACTTCATTTGCAGTTGAAGCAGGGAATTTGCAAAGTAAAGTTGCGGTTAGTAATGGTTTTCATTCAGTCAGTTGGAAAACACCAGAAGGCAAGCGGCAGTAAGCTAAGGTCTCTGATTCCGGACAGAAGCGCCCCGCCCTGATCAAATGATAGGGTAAGCAGGTCCACTGGTCTAGGGAATGCACTCTTTGGTACGCCCAGGTACTGGTCCGATTGAAGAACAGACCTTCGAAGAAACTTTTTTTGAAAGAGTGAAGTTTCAGGAAGTGTTTTAGTTGGGATGGATTCTTCGACCGATATTAAGGATTTCAACAGTTGGTAAGGAATACTCCCGGGTCAGAAGCTTTGGATGTAGGAAGTAGACAAACTGAAAACGAAGGCTATACTATAAGTGGATTGTTACAGGACTCGCGCTGCGAGTGCCCTTCCGGATTGCAAATGAGACTGGTTGAGAAACACGGAGCAAGAAAACGTCCTACTCGGTAATTCCCCTACCCGCTAGGCGGCTCTAGAATTCTGGAAGTGGAGTAAACCAGTAAGGGATTGAGCGGAGTGCACGGCGCTAGCGCCGGTAAGCGAAGTGGCCCGAGAAGTTAAAAATTAGTTTAAAGTGAGTCACGAACACAAGACTTTAGTAGTCCGGAACGAGGCTAGAGAAAGAGAGGCCGATACGAAGCGGAACTGAAGTGTAGCAAAGCGTAAACTAATGTCGTAAGTAGTGTAGTTTGAAGGAAGGGATTTCACCCTTTTCATTGACAGGATTCCTCAATAGAAGTCAGGATTTTCCAAGATAGCTTACCACCGGGCCAATCAGAGTGAATTAAGAGGCTTACCTCTTTTTTTTATGGTCAAGGTTCGTTATCTTCAGCATTCCTGTTGGAACGACTAGCAGGAAAGGCGCTCTAGCTTTGCCTTTTTATGATAGGGGAATGAGGGGAAGATGCAGACATTGATGGTCATACATACTCTTTTCTCAGACCTTCTGCTGAAAGCCTTCAAAAGACTCTTCCAGTCGCTGACCTAACTCGAGGAGTGACTCTTTATATGGTGTTTAGCTGAGGGAAAGAAGGTGTTATGGCCTGCCCGAGAAGGAGCTGAAGGCTCTTTTTATGGCAGTGGAGAAGTGGACGAGGATCGCGGAAGTGTTCTCACTATGGTGAGTCGGTGAAGAGGGCGTTAAGCCTAGTGATTCTTGTTGAGATCTTGTTGGTAGACCTCCACGATATGCGAATGTAGCTACTTATGACTATGTTCCCCCTCCTAATCCTTCTACCACTACTGAGCATAAAACTGTATCTGTGTGTGAGGATGAGTACACGTTGTTCCTTCAGTATCAAGCAGCAAAGCTTTAATCTGTTCCTACTGCATCTTTCACCCTACCTTTCTAGGGCCCTTTTGGGGGGATACGGTAATAGTTCCAGCGAAACCCGTCTATTCATTCGTTTGTAGCAGAAATTCTATTATTTGGGTAACATTCATTCCTGCAGTTTTGGGGTAGTATTCTCGGTTTATCCTCTTTAATAAGAGGTCAGAGTAGTAGGAGCGATACCGTTGTAGCTAGAGCAGTAAATCCCTTTCTCGAGAAAGTGGAAATGCAGGGCCTTTAGTAAGCAAACCCAGCAGCTGCTCTTAGTACCAGTCAAAGGGTCGCTAAAAACCAGAGAAAGGCGGACTGCTATTTAAACTGAAACAGGCTTGGCTGGAAGATCTTTTATTAAGTAAGACTGGCTAGAAGCGCTATAGACTGACCGTCAGAAGTCAATTATAGGGATGTAAAACACTCCCTATTCCATCTCCTTTATAAAATAGATCCGAGTGAGGGTGTGCCTGGATCGATAGGGCCAATAATATCCCATTCGCTTTATTTTCAGTTTCGTCTTAGGGCCTGATTGATGGGCTCCACATAGGCCAGTGTGTACCTCATCCATGATTTATTTTGCTTCACTTGATGAAACACATCGTAACCACATCTGGTCATAAGACCAACCTTCTATAGAGTGTCTCATTTGCGAACACAAATCGAAGAGCTCTTCTTTGCGTTAGTTGTTCCTGAGTTGACTTGTCCTGTGGTAATTTGCCATGCTTACAGTATTACAAGAAATGTTGCCCCCAATCATCTTCTGTCTTTACAACAAGAATTTCGGCTAAGTCATCCGAAAAACTCCTTTAGTTCACTCTGATGCCCCCACTCCGGAGTTGAAAAGCATGATGCCAAACACCTTCTATTGAGCACGACTATGTGGACATCATCTCCCTTGGGTTCCGACAACTCCTTAGCTACTCTAGCAAGCGCATCGGCTTTTCTAATAAGTTCGCCCTTTGAACTCAGTGAGGAACTACTCTTTGAACTCAGTGAGGAACTACCTTTGTTGTCACTCGCAGCATTAGTAGTGTATCGTCTGTTACGAACAAAGAAAGTGACGTCCGACCGTGTGAGTAAAACAACTTGATCGAGCGCTACAATAAGGCTATCTACGATGATGTTTTCCAAAGGGGCAAGGAAAGGCCAACCAGCCACAAACCAGATTTTGAAGTTGAAGGTGAAATTCCATGATTGCTTACGTAGGTTGGCTGAACCTAATCGACCCTCTCCTATGCGATTTCATCCGAAAACATAAGACTGGTGCTTCGAACTTAGCACTTTCTTTGATACATATGCTGACGAGCCGCCCGCAGATCCAATTTGGGGCGTGCTTAGAAACTCTCCAGGCCGCAATGTGGTAAGCAAGCCAGTGTTTCAATTGATTTCTTCTTGGTTGGATAAAGTTTTGGCTGGTCGGTTGGATGATAACGCGACAGTGTATGAGAATAGTGATCGCCACTGGTGCACAGTAGCACACATGAAAGAATTGGTGCTTAATCAGCCGTGTTGAGGTTAGTTTACTTTTATTACTTCTTTTCTTGTTCGGCAAGTAGAAAGAAGTTATTTGAAAGTATGCTTTTAGATGTAAAGAAGTATGACAGTACTAATAAATAGTCACCGGTCTTTTGACAAAGAGTCAAACAGTTTTTTGAACCTCTCAAGATATGTCTGTAGGGTGTTCAGGTCCTTTTACGCATTATACAAAGGCACACACCGGTTGACGTGCCTTGGTTTTTCATCAACCCGGGAAGTTTATATTAAAAAAATTTATATAAATTGTGTGGATAACAGTCAGCTTTTTATTGCATTGTCATTTGTGCGTTCCCATCACTAATTCAACACCTTATGCGCAATTATGTAGACAATGATTCCGGAGATGCCTTATACTCATCTTATCAGAGGCGCGCCACATCTATTCTGCGAACAATTTGACTCTGCCACATGGCTATTATTGACATTAGTAGGTGCAGACCACTGGATTTTGGTGGTGGAAGATTTGAAGAACATTAAAATATACTTGTATAAATCTTTTGGTTTTGACCTTGTTGTAGTGCATAAAAATCGAAATTGCTTGCAGGTCTTTCTTTATACTTACATGATTGGATATCCATTTGGTAGGTAACCCTATCTGGAATGATGCTCGTGCGGGTCCGGAATATTCCCAAACAAGCAAATAACACAGATTGTGGACTCTTTTTGGTGCAGTATGCGTATTATATCATAAGTAAAGAGCCTATGCTGTTTACTCAAGTATGTCTTCTTAACTATCATTTAGTATTTTTACTTTATTAGTCCTGTGATGGCATGCTCATGCAATTAATAGGTCATCTGGTTTTTGAGTTGAATGCAGTACTGTTTGAAGGTTTTGCATGTACTTTTTTAGAGCGGATAACCGCCCCCAAACGTTTGTCCCCATGTCAAACCCCCAACGCTTTCCCTTACTTCCCTTCTTTACACACACCTAGCCGACGGGCAGAGTTCATGCCCAGATAGGTAAGGAAGGGGTTGTGGCTTTGAGGTAAACGTAAGCAAGGCGCCGCTAGTCGAAGTACAACGCATACATAGTCCCGGGAGATTAGAAAGCGCCAGTAAGGATAAGAACGAAGATAATCTGCGAGCGAGATAAAGAACCGTTATATCCTGGCATTTATTCTGCTGTCGCGCTAGGAAAGTAGCTTTGTTTGTTTATGCGAGAAAACAAGAATTCCGTGTTTCAGTTAGGTTTTTTTTCTCGTTCACCCAAGTAGTTTATTAAAGAACTTATAAAGTGGAGTTTGACGTGTATGCTTAAAGAGCGCATTCCTTTTTGTGAAAAAAGTAAGAAACCCCGTCAAAATGGCATAAGATACCGCCTCTGTATTTTGCGTATTGATTTTGCGCATTATATATAGTTATGTTAAGAAAGAATATTAATGAAGTAAGGAAGGACATCAAGCAAGCTTTGGACCTCTAGCAAGTAGATGAGCTAATGCGCGTAGTAGGCGATGAACCTTACTATCTATCCGAAAAAGGCTACCCATGAATGAGGGAGGCAGGCTCACTTGCAGGCTATATTAAATAAAGGCTCATCCTCTCGAACTGACTGACTCTCCCTGAAATTCAGTAGGCTGTCAATCAAACGGAAGCTAACTCGAAAGAAATTACTTACATACAGAAGTGTGTAGTGCATAATAGATAGTGTGTAGTGACCGTACGTAAATGACTTATTCTCATAGCAGCGAGCGAAGAAGATGTGGCTTTTTAAAGCGAGGTTATCTATCTTAACGGTTGCACTAAATAGATAGTTGGTTGACCTTCCTTCTCAGTACGTAACAGCAAGAGACAGTTACAAAGCTCTACCTTCTTTGGAAGAAAAGCTTAGGTAGGGCGGGCTTCTTTCTTAAACCCAAGAAGAAAAGCCGGATGGAAAACAAACTCTGGCTAACTCCACATGTATTCACTTCGGTCCTACGCACCACAAGTAAAAAACTCCTTCCCTTCCTTCGTTGGCAGACATATTTTCCTCCATATTCTTCTTCTCATGGCTTTCATGGTCCACTTTGCTTTAATGGAACCCGAACTATTTCAACGTTCAGTGCTTTGATAGAATTTCTCATTAACTAAACCTTTTTCAACTATATGACTCATCACCTTTGCTCCTCCAGTTAGGAAGGAATTGCGTTTCACTTCATTAAATGCCGCAAATCCAGCGGCTGTAAACAAATTGATTCAAAACCTTTTTCAGAAGAATAGCTCTCTTTGCTCTTTCTTGCGCTTCTACCTCCGTCTTCCTATCCGAAATCGTCTTTTATAGAATGGCCTTATGTACTATATAAGCAAATAGGCTCTCTGAAAGTGAGGAACGAGACTGGCCATACTGCCACTTCCCTAGTCACTTTCCTGACTTATTCTTACTCTCTGGCACTAGACTAGGGGGAGTCACTTTGCTCGCCTAATGCTCTTCCTTGTCGAAGGTCCAGTACAGTAGGTAGCAGGCGTCAACGTTTTGGCTCCCGAGCGAGAACGAGAAATAGGCGATGCACCAATCAAATATATATAAGGTCAACTATATTATGTGGAAAAGGTTCCCTTCTTCACAAGGTATTTCATCTTGTACCTGTCTTTGCTAGTCATACCATTAGCCTGTACACTTCATTCACTAGAAGAAAGTGAGTTCAGTTAGCCGAAAGAAATCAATTGAAATTATATCTTCTCTTTATGCCTTAAAGCAAAGCAAATCATAGGTTCTATCTCAGAGTCAGACCTGCAGAAAAGCCATAAGGAGCCCAAGGCAAGGACGACGCACTTTACAAGCTAGCCGCTGCAGGCACCCTATATAAGGATAGGCCAGTGATCGTAGTAGAAATACCTCGTCACAGTGTGGGAATGGAAGGTAACGAGCAATATAAAATTGTAAATGGGGAATAATGGTCATGATGGGATTTCTTTTCTAAGGCACTACTCCCGTGACTAACTATGTTTCTATTTCTGATAGGCAAGCAACGGAAACGGATGCAAAAAATAGGGTCTCGGTACCTAAGCTTTCGGCTAGAGAAAGACCACGTGAAAAGTCGAAGTAAATAGTGTTAGCTTAAATTCTTCTTTCTTAATTGACCGATGTTCGGTGCTGCCGTAGCTTTATAAAAAGCGGTGTCGTCATCCTTCATTAAAGATAGTCATCTCTCCAGCCACCACTGCGACCAATGCACAGCCTACCCTTGTACTTCCATAGTCCTTGCTGTTGGCTTAGCTTGGTATTGTCACTGCCACCAATCATCTCCTCTTTAAGAGACTCAATCCATGGATCATTGGCATAACTAGCCTTCACTTCTTCAACCCACTGTGGTACTATCTCAGTAACTGCATTCAGCTTCATTGAATTTTATTCTTCAGAGTGGTAAGAAATTACACAGTTGGATAGATAAAGTACCATTTAGATGGAGCGTTCCACCATACCTAGAATAGAAGTTGGAGATACGGCTGTTTTACTTCCGTCTTACTTAGAAAGTGCGTTTAATGGGCGACTCGCCGTATCGGAATCCTTTAATAGATATGTTAAGAAGATAGCACATCCATCCCTTTTCCCTTCCTCTTTGATGTCGTTATTAGAAGACCTAGACTTTTTTTGAGAAATAAAAACATTGCCAGAGTCGGAATCGATGGTTACATACCCTCACCCAGAAGAAGGATATACAGCTTTGTTGGCGTATTCTACTTAGGTTTATGGCTGCCTGGCTGCATAACTTTCCTGAGGATAATTTTCTTCTCACCACATCAACGTTAGAAAAGATAGTTATTTTTAGATATCTTCGATAGGCATGGACCTAGCTCTACAAAGCCTCATTTGAGACTGGTCAATTAACCTGGGCACTCAATTGTAGCTATCTTTTGGGTTTCCGCCATCCTCTTCTTCACACCAGAAGTCTTATTCAAAGCATTGACTGACTCGCGAATTAAGTCTTTCTACATTTTGATAGGAAAGCGTGGTGAAGTAAGAAGCAGGTTCTCTTCTGTCCCGTTCCTTCAATCAAAGAAGAATCCGATTTATTCATTGTTGTTCGGCACCGCAAATAAATGAAAAAACCGCTCCTGCTGGAGCAAGTGCTAGTAGTGCCTTCTCTTAAGAAGAAGCCTATCTCTGTGAGTCAATTAACAACTGACCAAGCCCTTGTTTTCGAATTATTATAGAAAGGTTTTTTGGAGGGGAGCGAGAATAGCGAGAGGAAGGAAACAGATTCGGTGATATGCAATTGACTGATCTTGGATAGGAAGGCGGGAGAGCATCAAAGCCAAAAGTCAAGCTAAACTTTTCTGATGGTTAACAACTTGAAGATGCTACTTTTGATCCCAATTCCAAATAGATGCAAACACCTATGTATGACTCCGCATTCCAAAAGCATGAAGTGAAGCGCATTTGACGCCCAGTCTCAGAAGCTAGGCATACCTTAGCCCTCGGAAGAAGTCTTGGGCTCTTTTTGAGAAAGAGTTTTCTCGCGCCTCTAGTTTTTATTAGCTAGCCAGAAGTCTGCCATATGGCATGCGTCATATCCTACATCTTCCGGTTCCGTAGATTGAATTGATGCGGTCAATTCTTAATTAGAGTTAGCAGATTTGGAGTCGTGATTTCAGCGGTCGTATACCTAGCAAGTAAGATAGAACAAATAAAGCCAGCTTCTCGTGTCTCTTTTCTTAGGCTTGGATCGCTCGGTAGTTTAAAGAGTTTGAGAAGGATTCAAGTAGATTATCAGATTCGAAGTCGTGATTAAGCTTTTGTATACATCCTTTTAGGAAGCACGTCATAATAACTCAAGCCAGTTAGAAGAATGAAGGTAGGTGAGAAGACTTTGAAGCCGATACAGAGTATCTAGTGTTTGAAGAACGCGTATCGTTTCCATAGTCTTAATAAGAGGCAAGTACGAATTGCTTTATCAGGAGTTTAATAAGGTAATTACAGAATGAAAGCACGCTATGTCGTTATTGAAGTTCTCGTTACCAGCTTGTGAGTCGGCTTCAAAGCCATAAATAAGAGTTGTAAGCTACGATCCGGATATAGAGTTTGAGCAGCCCCAGGGGGAATACCTGCAGTAAGTCTTTAATAAAAAGGTATGAAATCCAACGAGCGTAAGAAGCGAGTGAGTCAATCAACAAAGTAAACAACAGCTATAGAAGAAAGAGGAACAACTACTACGGCATGTTTAGATTCAACAACAAAAGACGTTGCGCGCTCGTAGGAAACAAGAGCAATAGCAACAGCAATAAGAGATGAAAGGTAGTAAATCAAAGCTGCCGGAATCGGAAGTAAAAAAAGCAAGTGCGCGACGAGTGTAAGGAAAAGGAAAAAGGGAATCGCCAGTCTCATCGCAGCAATCAGAACAGAACGGAACTAAGCCAAGAAGAACAAGATAAGCTAGCCAAGAAAGAAAACGAGAAGGCCACAGGACGGAAGAAAGACGAGAATGGATGGATTTTGACAAGGAAGACAGTAGGGAAGGTGAAATGCCATAAGCCTAAGGCGAGCAAGTCAATCCGAGAAGTAAAGTAGGCTTTTATTGCTCGTAACGTTAGTAGTTACTCGCTGGCCGCAGGACTGGGCAGTCGCTAGGAGGGAAGGCAGTTGGCCAATATGACCATATAAGAGCTGCACATACCCAGGTAGTGGCAGGCTCCTCTCATTGTTTGAGCGCATTCATTCCCGATCTGAAAACATAGGAGAAAAAGGTGGTACTCCTATTGAACTAGTGCCGCCCGTACCCATGGATTACCGATATATCGATAATTGCGAGGTAAGCTCTCTTAAGCCAGCTCTTATCTTTGATGCTTGAAACAGAGTAACTTTCCCACTACTCAGAAATACGGAAATGCCTCAACTTACAATTCAGATCAAGGTAGATTTTCACTAGACTTCGTGCATAAAAAGAATAAGCCTCCCCTCTTGTGCATTCGCGAATAGAACCAAAGCGGGTCTTTCTGTAACAGCGGATTCTCTTTATCTCTCGGGCTATTTTGAAACCAAATCGTTAGCCTGAGGAAATTCTTTCCCTTATGATTCGATGTCAAAGTACCCGCTCTGATTAGTACATACAGTAAGAAATCTTCTTATGTATTAGATTTAAAATTATATGGGAAATAAGAGTTGGGCTGCAAGCAATCAATCGCTTCTAGTTAGCCAATGCATGCAGTCGAATAGCTCCAATAATAGGAAGTTGGCAAGGGAATCAATTGGTACCTGTAGCAAATATATGAATTAGGAAAGCTTGGTAATTCGCTCCACCCGAGCAAGCTGTTGACCCCTTACTAACTATATATATGAGATTGAAAGGAACATCTCTTTGGGCGCTAGGCAGGCGGCGGACCAGTTTGTTTACCGTGTTCATTCTTTTTGCATTACTTTTTAGAAAAGCAGGGGAATAGGACAAAGCACGCACCTTTCCCATTTCCTGGAATTTTTTGTTGACATGCGTATCAAATAGAAATGCTCCTGAAGTTTGGACGTCAGACTGGGATGATAGGAGGTGGTCACAGTGTTCCCCCAAAGCTCCTCAGGGTTGCTCTTGCATACAAAGTTCTCGCTAGTGAGGGGGCTCTATTCCAAATTAGATGGACTCTTTTTTTAGGTATTCAAGAGGGTCGCAGGATAACATGACCATATCTGCTTACATTGGGATAGAAGCATTTAGCCGCGAATCTCACACAATGCTTTTCTGCTTTTCTTTTTCTCCACCAAGGAAGGATATATCTTTTATAGAGAGAAGCTTGTACCAGGTGGCAAAGGTAGGGCTTTCTCAGACCTCATGAAAGTAAGCCGAGGATATATATATAGATAGGGGACTCCTATTTAATAGAGCTATTGAGCAGATCGTTTTTATTTATTTCCAAGTATACAATGAGAACTATGTGATGCATGATGCGACGATGTATGATCTCGCTAAATAGATTTCGGTTGCTGAGCCCGCGCTTACAAGAAATTGATGGTTCTTCTCATTCCCTTCCCAATTATTTTTGGAAAAAGTAGAAAACTACCCGCTTTGAAGCAGAGAAAAAAATCTTCCAATTACTGACCCAGGAAATTGGAAGTTTCAAAGTATCTACCTACCTTCAACAAAGACTTCACCCACAAAATGAACTTACCACAGAAAGGAATATCCACAATAAAATCCAAAGAAAGAAGCGCAGAACCCACCTCAAACATATATATAGAAGGACCACACTTAGGAAAGGAAAAGAAAGGCCAATGGGTTCGTTCAGGAAATCTATTATAAAAAAGTTCCCCGGTTCTCCCTTGTCATCCCAAGGCAAGTTCTAAGTTTCAGATCATTGAATAAAACACAAGCTGGGACCAAAAAGAAAAGATGCAGAGACGCCCACCTTTTCGGATTCAGTCTTTTCTACAGGCATGGAAGGCCTTCTGTCTGCCAAAATCGCTTTGCAAACACCACATTGCGAGTTCCATTACATGAAGAATTTCCTCTTTGTGCAATTCCATATCCTCACCACTTTTCTCGAAACAATTCCACAATTGATTGCTCATGGAGTTTTCTTCCAACAAGGCGCGGAGCGGTGATTTCATGTCTGTATCAATCATCTACTACTCGCATTGACTACTGGTCCTTATGATGAGTGAGTGGGGATAGGAAAGAACAAAGTACAGAAGAGGGCTCGGTCAAATTGGATTACTTTTAGGCATAGTGGGATCAGTCGATTCGTGCAACTTCATTTTTTATACACTTATAATATATGCGTACTTTATTAGTAAGGAGTTAGTACTAATGCAAGGTAACCTAAGGAGCGAAGCTACAAAGCGTATGTATTTTTTTGTTTTGGGGCACTTATTAAAGCATGTTATGTACTTGGATTGGTTGATGTAGGTTTTTAGCTAGTACTTGAAGTATTTGAGTTCTAACTAACTAAAGTTTCTGCATGTTCTATGAATGGTGGTTTGGAACTATGTGAATTTGGTCCAATATCAACATGTCATGAAGGTTTGTTCCGAATGAAATAGGATTTACTTGCTTTCACTGCTTTTAGCTTGAACGTGGCACTAAAGCTTCCATGTCAACTAAAGAAAATAGTGAAAGACAGTAGAGCACAGAGGGAATTACCAACATCGAACGGCATGTGTGAAGCATCTCGTTTAGTGAATGCGGAGATAAAAGCTGCTATTGATGCAACTTGATACAGAAGTTTGGTGGTGAGTGTGCGCTATTTTACATGCACAAGGCCGGATATTGCATATGGAGTCGGCCTAGTAAGTCGGTACATGGAGGAACCGCAAATTAGCCATTGGAAAGCCATAAAACGAATTCTTCGTTACATTAGAGGGACACTCTCGCATGGCTTATTTTCTTCTCATACTAAAGATTCTGGACTTGTTGGTTATTCTTACAGTGATTGGGGCGGGCGGAGACTTGGATGATAGAAAGAGCACAACGGGTTTCGCATTTTTAATGGGTGACACGGTATTCACTGGGGTGTCCAAGAAGCAACCCATAACTAAAGAACGACGAAAGACATAAAGAGATCATTCTTCTTAGGGGTTCTTGGGATGGATCTTCCTTGCTATAATACTCTATTGAACACTTACTCCCTTGGTTTCCAGTCCTACTCTTCTAGAAGGCCAAGAACTTGATCCATAAGATGAACAATGAGGATGAGCTCTTATCTATTCTTTTGAGATAGAGGGATCTTGTTATAGATCTGCCACAGGCTAATGCAATCTCTTGGGGGTTGGTTTATTAATAAGGATGGGCCTTGGCAACACGGCAATAGGCGCTAATAACTTGGATGAGATAAAGATAAAGAGAAACACACGACACAGATATACAAGTAGAGAGAGAGATCCCCAGTTTACACTCTCTCCTCAATAGAATAGAATAGCTCAATTGAGAATCGCACGAATCTATTTTCTTTTCTAAGATTGGGGTTATATCTATATATAAACGCAGGCAGAACTACTCTCAAGACTTCACCACTAATCCTGGCATGCACCTAAGCAGATCTCAATAAGTGAGTGCTAGTTAAGCAATCTCTTCTCTCCGCGCATCCGATACTGCTTTAGCAAAGAAGCCTTCCAAGCTGGAGTCGCCTTTCCAGTAATGAGAGTAAGCCACTTCGTCGGAAGTGACACGGGATGGTCTACGAGGTTCCTACAGCATCCTGGCATTATCCTCTCTTCGCCTTAAGAACATCCAATAAATCCGCTCTTTCATCTGTCAAAGAAAAGGCAGAATCGCGAAATCGTAGGAAACTCGATTATTCTTATTTGTTTGTTCCGAAATGAATATTCTCGTAAGTAGGCAATATCTTCTTTTTTTTTCAGGTATGCCTCTCCGCGAGCACGAAGCGCATAAGCAGAGCGAGAGAAGAAAGTGGGCCCGGAGCGTAGAGGAAATGAAGTAGTAGGCCCGCCCACCCCATATAGATGAAAATAGGAAAACGGGTTTTGGAAGTCATTTACTAGTAATTCTCTCCGTAAATTCCCTGCTAAGGAAAGACCATAGGGCCAGCCAGTGTATAAATTAGTAAATTACCCGGGTAAGAGGAGAACGAATCTCTACTCTCGTGCTCGACAATGTCCAAGAAAATGGGCACAGTCCCACCCACATATATTATTTTCCAAAGTATTATATCAAACCAAAGAAAGTAAGTCAATCCATTCTTCAGCTCAATGAAAAGGCATATCTAGCAAATGAACAAACTCACTCTAGGTAAGACTCTCCGTCTGGGCATGAAAGTAATTCACTGTGTAAAGAGAAAGGAACACGCTACTCACTAGAAAAAGAAAAACAAAGGCACTGAGGAAAATCTACTTCTTTCTATAACGTCTATCCGTTTGGGTATTTACTTAACAAGGAGAATCACATCCTCGCCGCTCGCTCGAAGTCAATTAATATGTATGTATGTACTACTAGATAGTTGGAAATGCCAGGTAATGCACTCATTGGTACATCTTTATTTTATAAACAAAATGAATGAGTAGGAAAATCATTGAAGTCAGAGTTGGGCGAGCGAGAACTTACAATTCGTGTTCAATATGCTACCTGCCCTATTTACTTACAATAGAGGGCCGGCCCCCAAAAGGAAGGAAGGCGGCCTCTTTTATAAATGTGGGAGTACACACTGTCAGAAATGAGAGTCAATGGGAAAAATTCCATTCGTTACAAAGATAACCCACTAAACAGTGAATATGCACTACTGACTATGCTATATAGGTAGGCCCATTAGGTAGGTAGGCCAATCCAGATATCGGAAAGGAATTAGATCACTTTTCTCGGGAATAAACCGTAAGGAAATAAAAAACTCTTTCTCTTCAACCCGGGTCAGTTACGAGGACAGCTTGACCACATCTCTGACGATAAAGGAATAGCATCTGAGTACAATAGTGTAGAGTTCCCCGCACTAAACATTGCAAAGAGTCTCAAAGAGGTGAAAGAGCTATAAAGAACTAAGGAACAAGGCTTTACTCAAAGTATTTGATGGAAAGCTCAAAGTGGCAGGTCAAACTAACAAGAAAGTATCGGAAAGCAAAAAGGGACTCTTATGATTCACCGTATCGCGTCCAATAAAGCTATGCCACAAGTTGACCGAACCAACTGGTAAACAAAACCCAAGTTAACGGATCGACCTAGGAATAGGATGAATAGAACCATTGAATCGTCACCCAATGGAGCAGAGAGCCTTCCTTTAAGAAAGAAATAACTCCCTACAACAACTGTGTTTCGAAACTCGATTCATTATCATACGAGAAATTGCATGACAAGAACCTTCATTCCTACACAGAGGTTGAAGCTAAGTTTCAAGACGACCTAGTACGGGCAAAGCGCAGTGCAAAACCGAAAGGATGCAAAGAAAAAAGGGCGCAGCAAAAGGGGCTGCCCTGAGCAACGTCCGGGCGAAAGCGCTGGAAGGAAGTGAGGCACACAGCACTAAATATTTATAGGCGGTAGGACTTCAACATGAGTAGATATGGGTCTACGAGATCGGCCCTTCAACATGAATACACTCTGAAAACACTGTACGCGAGAAAAGGTAGATCAACCCAAAGAGATTAGTACCTTTTAAGCGTCTAGCATATCATACGCACTTACTGCCTGCAGGGAAATGAGATCGAAAGAGCCCTAGTCATCTTTACTTCGGAACACTAGAACAGTAATTCATCTAATACCACTTTAGAAGATAGAAACAAACATAAAACAGTAAACTAAATATCGGCACTTTTGTTTATCCTGTTGTTTTTCCCCTTCCTGCAATTCTTTAAATCAAGATTTTACCTGTCCAGGGAGAGACGTCTGAACGCGACATAGAGTAGTTTAGGAGATATGAGAAGTGAGGAAGTCCAAAGCTTCAAACTTAATGCACCCTTCTGTCAATGTACGCGAAACAGTACGCGAAACAAGCAAGGTATTTTTTTTTTTCCAAAGGAAGGATTACCGGTTAAGCGGACAGACATGAACAGATAGTCAAACATAGAAAGATGGTACGAAAAACGGGGAACCCTATTTCCTCAGATATCCTTTCCCTTAAAAGCGCCCGTATATTACAATACAGGAATAGCAAGAGATAGTTTATTTAATATTGCCTGCCTGGTCTATAATTTATTTATTTTGCTTTATAGCACTCATATACTTCTTAACAGTCAAACTATAATATAGGTATACGCCTAACGACCGAGCTTACAATGCGAGGGGAGGAAAAGAGGCAGGCAGGCTTTTCACTCGTAACATTAGTAGTTACTCGTTGCTGGAAAACACGCAAACTTGATCTCAAAGGAGGGACGACTGAACATCAGTAGACCCGGTTAGGAGGTATGGAGTGGAACCTTTCCTAGTATAAAGCTTTTCATTAACTTAGCAATTTACATATCAATAGGTATCTCTGAGCGCCTTTACATAAGAGTAAGTAGTACAATACAAGGTGGCAAGAAGTAAACAAACATGAAACAGTTTTAGAAATTTCAGTTGTGCCTCCTGTTGTTTCCGGTAATGGTAAAAGGCATACTGCTGGGAGGGACTCCTTCATGGAAAAAAGCCCCGAGCCTCTACCTTCAATACCCAAAGTTATACAGATAATTTCCTCCTCTTTTAATAACACAGGGTACGGTACGAAAAACATATCCGTCAAAAGACGGTGCGCGACAACAGGTAGATCGGTGCAAAGAAATACCTACCGCCTGTGGGGCCTAGATATATTACAGGCAGTCATAAAAACTATAAGCGTGTTTGGTTTTATAAATAGAAAACTAGATAAATAAATAGAGTAAACGGATTCTAATACAATATTTGCCTACTTCTCATATCTCGACCTTAAGCAGGAACGAACCCTAAATGCAATACTTTAACAGGAACCGGAAATTCCAGACTTTAACCTCGCGCCTTGTTTTTGCTCTACTTTCTTAGTTTACATACATACTTCTCCCAACTTGAAGTTTACATACGCCTATTAACTGTATATGCGAATTTAAATCCCACCACTAGTTCCTGTTTCAGGCAGGGATTGCAGTACTTTAGCATTTACATACTTCTAGGGCTCTTCCTTTCATTTGATACCTGTCATTCCTTAATACCTGTAACTCCGAGCACTTACATTGAATTCCCTGTTCTTGAAAATGCCCTTCCTGAAAATTTCCTTTAATTGGTTTTTATTTCCTGGCGCTAGTTGAATAGGTGATCGTATACCTGGCGCCTCACCTCATAGCTGGTGTGGGAAAACGTCAAAGTCTCCTGCACCTTGCTAGCAACCACTCCAGCGTTCCGAACTTACGCGCTCATGGAATAAAGGTGCCTCGCCTCAGTCCGGTAAGTATTCTCTCCCCAGTCTAAGTTAAGAGCCTTATTGGGTGGGTCTCCGCCTACTCTCTTCGTCTCTCACCCTTCTTATGTCTTGAGAGGTACCCTCACTCAAATAAAGAAAATAGGACGAGGATTGACAGGCAGTGCACAGACTTTCCTAATTGCTTTGGCATCATATCAAAATCGATTTTCTAGTGGGGCGTATTAGGGCATAGCATATAACTATATAATAGTATGGGTCGTAGTCATATATAGTGGGGGTAGTATAAGTAGGCTTTCACTTCGGCAGGCTTTCACTTCTCAATAGAAGGATGGGATAAGTCAATAGGTGGGCGGCACTCTCCTCAATGGATGGGATATCAATAACACCCTCTACTCGGCGCTATACAAGAAAGGTACACCAAGTAAAAAAGACTAACATAGTCTGTGGGGCGAGGAAGTAAATCGCTAAGTCCAGTCTGGAAATGAAAATGTTATATATAAAGAGCTTTGTTTAATTTTTGATCGATGATTTTGAGTTAGCTTGTTGGTACCAATCGGTACCGGTACCACTGTGATCTTTGTACTGGCGTTCCTTTTTTGTTGCTGTCGACTGCTTCATCTAGACTGGATCCTTAGTCTCTCTCTCACGTGGCACCAGTCTCATCATCTCCTTCTTCTGGAAAAGAAAATTCTATGAGTCGCTTCCGGAGTGACATTCTTGACGAGTGATAGATAGGCTTGCTTACGAACGAAGTGGCATTAAGAGTGATAGATAGGCTGGCTGGTTAAGCTTCTTACCTTAGGATAGGGTAAGTTCTTGCACCAGCATACGCTTTTCTTGCACCTTCTATAGCATAGGGTTGTAGGTGAAGCTTCTTATGGCTCTTCTTTCTTTAGACTTCTCAATGGAATTGCTTTCATTATTTATTTTGGGCATTACTTACTCGGAGATTTCATCCCCTATGACTATAGCTCTTCTCACTATAGAGATATAACCTATCTCTAAGGTGACATGAGTTCTCCTAGAACTATTCAAATATAAGGTGAGTTGTACTTGCACGTACTCTTTCATTTAATTTCTTCTTCGGATGAAGTCGCAGAGTGAAAGGTTTGACCCCGCTTCCTTTCTGCCTGCTTTGATTTTGGACCTCCTGCCTTGGCGGGCCTTGAGCTCTTCTGCTTAGCGAGAGTCGGTCGCAGGCGGGACCTGAAATGAAATATACATGGATGCAGGTCTTCCACTTGTTTGTACGCAAGGGAGTTGCAAGAAATTCTTCTAAATAAATTATTATTTAAGTGTACTTTCTAGTGTAGTACTTACATAGTGTAGGTACTTATTAGAGTTTTGAGTGTACTCATTGATTATAGTTTGATAGCCTGCCTTCCACTTCTTCTCTACCCAGACCGAAGAAAGAATCTTATTTATTTGGGATGAGCGGACAGAAGTGAGGGTAAAGAATCTTCTTTATATGAACCAGAAGTGATAAGCAAAGAAGTGAGGCTTGTCAGTATGTTCCATGTCCGGCTGCCCCCTTCAGGCCCTTAAGGCTGGATGGAAGATCTTCATTACTTTGTACCATACTCTTATTTTTCTTCCAGGGTTCTTATGATCAGAAGCAACCTGTCTCGGCTTAGAGTCGTCGGGATAAACTTTCACCTTCTTTCCCTTTGACCTGCTTTGTGTGGTCTCTGTCTCGTCGAGTTTGAGAAGCGGACTCACTTTCTTTCCAAATTGCTCTATCAGAAATCCCTAATTAGGATATAGTTATGTATGACGATTCCCCACCCAGTATGTATGAAAAAGACTAAGGTGAGGCACAGCATATTAGTGAGAGTTCTCGCAGAAGTCTTATGCTTTTCCCTACACTCATAGTTGCTGCCTTGGACATATTGTCATATTGGAGAAAGCATTACCTTCCATATTGGTTAAAGAATTACTCCAAGGAGAGAAGAAAGGAGACGCACTAGTCGAATTCCTCTATTCATTGAATAATATAATAGAAAAGTAACGAAAAAACAAACTAATGAATAACTAATTTCTTTCTCGATTTCCCACAGCATGAGAAAGATTCTCCCTCTTTGTTGAGTCAGCGCGTGCACCCCATCCTTCTGAACAAGCGCAGCAGTTCCTTCTTGCAGTATTTGATTGGCCTTCTTAAAGGCTTAAGTCAGCTATTGCTTCCAAGCTTGGAGTCAGTTTGAGCTGGTCAAGCAGTAGAAAGCTATTTACTATTTATCTTCCTACCGGGGGCGCCACGTTTGAAGTTCCTGGACTTGGCCCCTCTCTCAGGGAGTGAAGTGCTTTTGGTGTCTATCAGGGACCATGACCAAAATCTTCTTTATACGAGATAATTCAAAAAAGGAGCCTGCCTTATGTGAGTTCACTAGGCCCTTATATTCTTAGGGGACTTTACCCACTCAAGTAGCTCGAGAGCAAGCAACATGCTCATAACTTCCAATATAATCTTATAGGCCGGCCTTCCTTGGCTTTACTATTTTTTACTGGTTTTGACTCTTGCTTGGTTTAGGAAACTCCTGACTGGCGCTTCGTAACTGAATTCTTGTTTGTGTTTTCTGCCGTAGAAAAACATAGAGGAGAGTGTAACATTCGCCATGTTGCGCCGGCGACACCCAGCCCGCATCTTTCAATCCTTTGATCTCATTAATCACGCCTTCACCGTCAGCCTCGATGTGTACCGACGTACGGTCATGACCCTTGTAGACGTACTGTCACACGTACTTTACAGACTTAATGCTTGAACTCCACATTTATATGAAAATTGCACATCATGAGCAACTCCGGGTTATAGGGGACAACCCATCTGTTATCCAGCCGCAGGTGCCGCACGTTAACCTAACTTAATTTTGGCCCCTCCGATACAAAGGATAGGAGTTGTCTCCCTGAAGGTCTCGTTGAACTGCTTCGGAGAATTTAATCTTTACCATTACCATCACCGGTATCACCTCCATCTTGACTAGACCCAGCATCACCATCACTATTACCAGACGGGCGGCTATCACCATCACCATCATCATCATTGTTTCCACCATCATAAGCATTGTCCTTATTTTCGGGAATCTACTTTTATAAGGAAGAAAAAAAAACCATCCTCAAGAATGCTGCTCTCAGCACCATACATAAAGTTCAAGTTGAGACAATTTATTCTATGATACGAGTCAAAGCAGGTGGGTGTATTCCAAGCACTCGAAGGAGAGGAGCCTTTTCCTAGTTCAGAAGATCTTAGCGTTACTGGTCCCTGGGGAAATAAAGTCTTCCCATTCAAAGACACCATAAGTCATGTATTTCGCAAGCATTTTTTCTTCGGGTAATGGTTTAGTTGATCGTTAAGCGGGGTGGAAGCATTAGAAACAGAGCTTAATATGGGTAGCTATTAGAGCTCAATATGGGTAGCTATTCTAAGTCAACTAAATCGTATAAAGGGCAATGGTTAAGCGCCAACAAAAAAGCATTCTTTAGTATGTATTCAAAGAAGGTTCGATGTTATAGCACTGGCATAGACGAATATTGCTTGCTTGCCTGATGTATGCTATTTACATGAAAAAGACAAAAAGCGTCCCTCACAGCCCAAAGTGATAAGCTGAAGAAGAGTAGTGATAAGCTGAATAAATTACCTTACTGAGTAAACATTTCTTCTTTACAACCTCCAAACACACGATTTAGGAGATGTCTTTTGGAGTGCCCTATTCGCATTGGAACCCTTATGTTACTGCTACGCCCTTGGCTTCTTTGATGTAGTGTAGTGATTAAGCTACCTATATGTTTGCTGTCTGAAACAACGTTCTAGCTTGTGTATTCTGATCACACACTGTAATTCTGTAAGGACACCTTTCTTCACAATTGAGATGAATTATACAGGAAAAAAGAAGAGGGCGCTAAGAGAGTGCAAAAGTATGAAACACCTCCGTAGAACCTAAGGGTCTTCAAAACATTGGGAATGCTTACTATGCCCAGGAAGTCAATCCAGTCGCAAAGCCTAACCGCAAATAGGACTACTTGTTGCTAAAGATTGAATCGTGTTCCGTATCAGGATGGATTACCTGGTAGAAATAACTTCAAGTAGCAGGGTAGATATTATGGATAATTCTTTCTGATAGAAATAAAGCTCTACTTTATAGCCTCGAATAAAAAAAGAAATGCTAAAGAATTCTATGTCGTTGAATGAGCATGTTCCACGAAGCCATGTAAGATAAAGCCCGGCCGCCCTATAGTAAAAAGCTAGGCTAGGGCCAATTCTCTAAAATGCAGATATTTACGAATAGCTATTTGTACGTTAATCTAGATAAAAAGACTAGCTAGAGTCAGAAGTGCAATTGGAAATGCCAGGGGATGAACTAGACTTTAGTGCTCTACCTGGAATATCCACTAGGGGTAAATGACAACGTGGTGCTTTCCTCCTGACTCTGAGTCCATTAAACACTCGTGCTTTCCTCTGATTCCAGAAAAAAGGAAATGCTAAAAGGAAAGCGCTTCGCGCCTCAGTCTGTACAAGAACAAACGGGAGTAACACCCTGTTTTTTAGAGAAGACCCTCCCTAAGCAATATAATATTCGGAGGAAGCCCGCTACTTACTTTTTTTTACTTCTTTAAAACTTATTTTACTTCTTTAAAAAGGGGCGTAGCGATGTATGAAAAAGGAAATAAATTTCAATGAGTGGAAATCAAAAGTCACACACAATGTATCAAAAAAGTAGGGCCCTTCAAATCACTCACTCTTAATTATATCTCTCACTGTTCTCAGAGTCGTACACACTCGGTCCAGTCTTTCCTGCAACGCGCCTTCTTCCAATCAATATGTATGTAAATTTTCCTACTCACTTAGGACAACGAGTCAATGAACTATACTATATATAGGTACGTACTATTCTGTCAGAAAGGCCGCGTTGGACTTACTTCTTTAGAGGTTAAATGTCAAAGCAAATATACGGGATTTAAAAGCCAGGGCTCTAAGTCACTTACAAATTGGAAATGAATACCGCCCCCAGCAGGTTTGCTCCACTGTCTTCAGTAAGGGCCGACCCTTTATCGACACAGCTAGCTAAATAAATCAATCAAATGGGCAGGAAAACACTCACTTCAAAGTGTGGCCCAAGCAATGATAGGCAGGCCTTTCTTCCATGAAGCCCGGACAAGCAAGATAACTAAAACTCTTATGAGATTCTAATTCAAAAGGCAGGCCCTAACTATATATCCATCTCTTGCTTTTACTTTATTTACTGCTGTGACTAGCTCCTGTTTTGCCAACTACTGTACTGGACCTATCACACCTAGCCCATGCTCACTTCGTCCCTAGCTATTTCCGTTATTAAACAAAGTTTCTTCCGGTGCTGCCAATCCATATGTCTATGAGCAACCTTGGCGGCCTAGTTATTATACCCAATGCCCCTTTACCTTTCCATGAAATGAATGCCTTTTCTTCTTATTCCGTGCTAACCATATCACACAGAATGCCGTGACTAGACCTATTCCATGTCTATATCTCTCTGCTATTCCAAGGCCCCTGACACTTGATGAGCTCTTGCTTACCTTCTTTCTAGTTTCACATATGCCTATTATCCAACGATGTATAGCTAGCATAAACCTATCTCTTCGAGCCTCGACTTTTGACTCTTACACATCCGCGGTGAATGCCTTTCCATTTCTCTTCGACCCCTGCATCCCCTCACTCACATAGTTCACAGAGTCAAAGGCATAGATAGCATCTCGTACAGATAGATTGAACTAGCACACATACATGCATGCGATCCGAGCCGGATAGCTCACTCCTTAAATCGTTAGCCTCCAATGGACTTAGCAATAGCCTATGTACACAGTAATTAGAAAAAGAGGGCGCGTTGCATTGTTAAGGCACGCAGTGAAAGTGGTAGCGGGCTCGACAAACTATTGTTATTTAGCAACAAGTAAGTAAGGCGCGGAGCGACTAACCAAGCTCGGGCGGTATCGTACCAGTCAAGCTCTTATTTGCCAAGTCCAATTGCTGTAGGACACGACATTCGGCCAGACCAGTCGGTATTTCACCAGAGAAGTTGTTGGTAGGTAGATAACAGTGCTCCAAGCTAGTTGCATTATTGCATAGTGTATCTGGTACTGAAGCAGAGAGATTGTTTTTAGATAACACAAGAAAATTGAGTTGGCTCAATTGATCAAACCCGGCCGGCTGGAACCTCTCATGTTCGATTATTTACTGACAAGTCGATAATTTAAAGATTACCCAAATTGGGTAGAGAATAGGGGACGGTACCAGTTAGCTGGTTTGCCATGAGATTGAGGTAGTTGAGTTGTACCAATTCGCCGAGTCAGTCGGGGTACTCTCCTTTCTTTCAAGCATCGTAATACGCACCGGGGGGCTTTTCGTTCGTAACATTATACGTTACTCACTGGGTACGGACAACGAAGTGTGATGGAAGAGTACGTGCTTTGGCAATCCGGAAGCAGGTTGTTGAGGTAAGTTGGAAGTGCGATCAGACAGTAGCAAATAAAGTAGCCTTGGCTAATCAAAACTCAACGAGAAGTTTGGCTCAAGTTAGTAGAAATACTCAAATCTTTAATGACTCAGCAAGGATAAAGCGGAGCAGAAGTCAGATTCGTGCACTCAATTGAGTAATTGCTGCAATTCTTCCTGAATAGCCAGTATTCTCCCGTCGAGAATAACTTTGATAGTATGTATGTGCTCAAAGATAGAAATGTATGCTGGATTGTTGATGAGGGCATAAGAAAAGATATGTTCCTTCTGCATTTTAAATAACTGTACACAGCTGAAGAAGTGTTGATGACCACATTACATTGCCAAGAGCTTTCCCTATTTTTTAGTTGATTGCCTCTTTCTTTGTGCAGTCCCCCTGCAGATGGTGAGATTGACTTGGCACTATCTTCCACTCGAAAAACCCTTGTCAGACTCCTGTACCTGATCCCTGAAGGTTGACAAAAGGTATGGACTTGCTTCCTTGATTGACAGACAGACTGGCTACCAACCGTGCTACAAAACTTAAGCTTGCTTTACTAAGAGAGCTTACTCCGGCCATCCTCTTGGGGGACACGCCGTCTTTTGTCTTGTAGTGAGGTAATTCAGAGTCGAAGTGCACAGTTTCAGATGCAACTAGGGGACGATTCGCATCTAGTAAAGTGGCCTTCAAAGACCTATTTTAAGAAGAAAAAAGTGTCAATCCCATCCTTTGACGTCAGTCAGGTCCTACTGTTGCGGAAGAGAAAGGGCTGCTGACTTTTCCTCTTTCTTTACCAGCGAGTGAACGAGCCTACTTGGTCTTACCCTTTTCACTTTCCAACAAAATAGAGGGGAAATTATTTAAGAGTACGGCTGGCTAGGTTTGTTGGTGATTCACCTGACAGTAGAAAGAAAGGGGGTTTTTTACTTACTCCCCAAAGGAAAGGATTTCTCTATAAGGTCTACATATATATGAGTAAGCTTTTCTGGGATAACTTTAGTCTGCAACACATCATACTGATTTCGTAACTGGCACACATTCATTGATTGGCATAAAGACCGATGGATCGGCATCCTTCGATCAAGTTTATAGGCGTAGAATCCGAGACCAAGGGATTCACGAGCATTTTGGAGTTACTTAGAGAATTCCCAGCTGCAGAGCTCAGAACCCAACGAACGATCCCCTAACTCAAAGAAGCCTGTAACTGCTACTTCAAATAACTCCGACTTCACAATACTGAAATACCCTGGCTTACTTCTTCCTGTTCATCAATGCTGCATTTTGCCTGCCAAGCCTGCCGCTTACAAGGACCCAATCCACACTGGTAGTACTATTGAGTGAGCATCTTCAGCTCTTTGATAGACTGCAAGCCCTGCTGCCCCAATGGTGGGACGTCTACGATGACGACCTACTCGCGCCTCTGCTTCTCCTACACCACACGAATTTGCGGGCTCTTTACTACAAGCTTAGGAGAAAAGCCTTCCTATTGACATATGCCGGTTGTGAAGATCATCCCAAGCTTTTGACTAGTTGAAATAACCAAGTCTGTTTCGACCATTCCTTTCATTCCTCAGAAGAGTACTCCCATCTATCCCTTCGTGATCTTTGTTTCCATGAGCTGTCATACCATCACCAAGCATTCCAGAGGACCACAATGTTACTCTTTTTGGAAAAGGGGAAACTCCGACATTGACTATACCCATACGGTTTTGACACCATAAACCTATTGAACTCAAAGAAAGACGGACTCTGAGACCGTTGTACGGATTCCAATTCTCTTTCTTTGGAAAGCCGAGACTTTTGCTTCCCTGCCACTTTGTTTCAACTTTTTTATGGTAAGGACTTCGTGTCGTTCGTAAAGAAAACCAAATCCTATTTCCTCAGACAATGAAAGAAAGCTCAAATACTTCTGACTAGTTACTCTTTCCCCCACCTCCAACGCTTGTTTTGCTAACAGATCAGCACAGCGGTTGGCCTGCCGATAAGCTTGATCTTGACGTTCCATTCCTTTTGGTAAAGGATAAAACACTACCTACCTAAATAGGATTTCTAAGAAAAGCCCTGTATGGCTGTGATTATACCACAGCAGCAGAAAAAAAGAATGCACGGCCCAAATGACAAAACTGACACGCTCAGAGAAGTGCCCTTTTCATTCCTTTTTCAAGAATTCCTTCACTTGCTGACCAACCCTGCTTCCATCCCGCCTTTGCAATTCTTTTTTTTGGGGGTTAGGCCTGTATGATTCTTTGGCCTTATTCTCGTCGATCTCAATCCCCTTCTGATGGACTAAGAATCCGAGAAAGTTTCCATAAAACAAAGGGGCAGTTTTTACATATAAACCACTCCCACTACTATACTATCTTTCCTTCCCAATCTTTCCAATAAGTCCTTTGTGGGGAACGCGTTTCTAGACCTATTAATACCTGGCTTTCTTCTCTATCGGTAAGCGAAACGTGTGGTTTCAGGGTCGTGAAGCCTTCAGCTTGACAAGAGTAAATTTATGCTTAGAAAAGTGACTTTATCCTTTTTTCATCCTAAGAATGAAGTTGGTATCTCCATAAAGATCTGTTTACTAATTTTTGATTTGAAACCAAAATGATTCTATATAAGCTTGAGCCGTGAGATATTTCTGGTATTGTTAGTCATGAACTTGACTGGTTCCTTAAAGAAACTAATTAATTTGGGGCAGCCAAGTACACCCTGGGGCGACGCTTTGTTAGGCCTTCTGGCACAGAGTATGTGGTACGCATATATGCCGAGGCTGCTACACAGGATTCAGCTGAAAGCCTTGCAAATTCTGTGGCTCAGCATGTCAATCGCACTCTTGGTTCTGACATTAAAGCAACGAGTAGCCAACCCTCCGAGCGGCCTTTAATACATATTTTGGCAATTCGGAAGGGCGTTTTTAGCTCCGCATTTGGATGGCTTTCTAGAGTGCTCCCTACCTACTATCTTAGTAATAATCCTTTTGAGAATTGGTGCGTTTTCAATTATCTTATTTTAGCATGTTTTGAGTTCGATTGTCCATTCTTTTATTGAATATGATTCATTGAACATGTCATTTAGTGCTTACGCATGCCTCATTTATTGGTTAAGTGACCACATGCATTGGAAGCTAAGCCTTTTTATACCAAAAAAACTCGTTATTCCACCAGGAAAGACCAAAAAAAAAGCAATCGCGTAGTTAAAACAAGTATAGATTTTGCCGGGTAGACATCAGGTTAGTAGAACAGGTAGACAACGAACAAGTCAGTGGGCTATGGTTACTCCCACTGAAACTTCTCCAACAATTAGAGGGCTTGAGACCTTCTACCCTTTCAATTCTATTACCAAGAGAAAGCCCATACGTTGATTTTGCGTGGATTTGGGAAACACGTTAAGCTATGCAATTTCACTCTTTAGGGATTCAGGAGACGAAGCTTACACCAAAAAACCCTCTTCTGGTTCGGACCGGAAAGCCGAAATCGAAATGCAAAAAAAGACACTATTTACGAGTTTAATGAAGAAGAAAAACGGAGGTTTTTTTTCAGCAAGGTTTTGTTCCCATTTTAATCCTATCTCGCTCCTTATTCTGATTCTGTGCTCTTTTTTTTTATCGCACGGGACACGGGAGTTGAAACTTAACCTATTTGGCCGCTTGGTCGGGTAAGCTCACTTTTTGGAATGAGAACAAATAAGAATAACCACTATATACGAGAAATGGTGAGTCATTCCGCTATCGATAAAGCAAGTAAACTACCATTCCGTCTTTTAGCCTGACTGGCACCTCTCCTCGGCTTGGCCGCCATTAAGGTCGTTCGGCGATCAAAGTCCTATCAACGTTGTGCTTTGAAGTCCAACTGCTATCTGACGGCTTCTTCTTATGTCTTGTCTCATTTGCCGGTGGAGGAACTAAAGAAAGCAGGCTTGGGGAAATACTCATAAAGACCGGTAACGCAAGTATAGGCGAGTTTGCACGGGAAAAGCATACAAAGGATAGGTTCTATTTGTTCAAAATAGGCTTTTGATAAATAACCAAATAAGTATAAAAGAGATGTGTAACTAATAGTAGTAGTTATCACGGGAGGCACGAGATACGCATTAAAACAGTATAGTAGACCTTTGTGAGAAAGAAACATGCAAGAAAATGAAGGCGCGTGCGTTGGAAATGATGAAAGAATCGAATCAGATTCAGACTAAGAAATGAGGTCAAGTGCGGAGGTCTTTCGAGACTATCGGAAGCAATGCTGAGACTCTTATTCGGAAGTCTGGCTACTAATTAAAACCAGCTTGCGCAGCTTAGAACTATAAAAATAGCCCGAAAGAGGAAGTATTTTCAAGGATTCCTCTTTAACTTCTAAAGTCAACAAAAATATCCTACAAATCTCTGGCACGCCCGGTGGGACCTCCCATCCTTTAGGCTCAATATTTGATATGTACCCACGGCATGCAGCCATGCGCTTTATAGTGGCTCTCTTCTTGACAGGAATCATTCATGGCGCTCCGTCTTGGCACTCCGGAGACGACCCCTCGCGAACTTTCGGGAATCTCTCTCTTCGGTTGTCCTTTTCACGCAAGGTAATGAAATAGTGAACTTAGTGTAACCAGATATGCGTCGGTAAACAAACAGGATGTTGAGATCCATCACTGCATTTGTGAGTAAAAAAAGCTCGTGAATAAGAGATAGAGGCTCTTTGAACACATGTGCCGCAATAACTAGATTATCATAGGGCTCGTCGTGTCTTGGATACTGAATACGCGAACGTCCCATGCACTATATCGATCTTTTGAGTAAGCCTTAATAAAGTTATTCATTTTGATACAACCGTGACGAGGAGGTCTTTGATCAAATCTCTAGAGAACAAGAGCTTCGCCTTTGGACCCAAGCCAGCCTATCAATTATGGTACACGTAGATTGCTTAATGACCAAATACTAGACTGTACTACTTCCTTCTCATAGAGAAAATGAAGCTCGTGATATTGGTGTAGCGCTTGCCATTCTGCTTGATAGAAAGAGGTTTAAATTTCACTTTCAGTAGTAAGAATAGAGGTTTTTCTTCAGAAATAAGTGCCAGCCTCATCCATAAAGCCTTTTTCTTTTTTCCTTTGTTTGGTCAACTCTCTTGACAAGGATGATTTCAAAGCATACATCAGCAGATCCTTGCATTTTCTATGTGATTTATACGTTGTGGAACAAAACCATCTTTTCTAGCTCCTCAAAACAACCCGTAGGTAGAATTCCATATCTGTCAGAGAAAGACTACTCTTAGTTGGAGTAAACATAGATTTGGAGATAATTCATTTTACATCATAAACGTTTTCATTATGCGCGCATCGGGCTTCATCGCTAAGGTTGGAAATCCATACCCAAAAGTAGACTTCAATAGAACAAACATTAAGAAAATTACCTCCTCACCTGGTGGATTACGTACGGGATGGGCACCTCGGCACGGATCAGAAATAATCAAATCCAAATCGAAGGAAGTCTTATGATCGAGCATTTCATCCATTCCTATTGTTTAAATATCTTTTTCTTGTGTTTCTCTCTTTTGCTTCTTATAATTGATTGGTTTTGCAAGTGGAGTAATATGCGCGCGCCTACAAAAGCTATTACGCCCTCCTACGGACGTAGCCACCAACTGGTGAGTGAACCGGGTTAACAACAGAAGCTATTGGTATCTGCTTTAGGTGTGGTTCAATTCCCTTTAGTTTCTTCTAAACCTGGACAAATACTCCATACACTATATATGAAAAAGAGCAGCATATAAAAGATCCATGGCAAATGAATTGCGATGGTAACAGTACGCAAGGTGGGTGGCGGTAGATCGTAAGTATTGTTGTTCCAAGTAAGGTGATTCGTCGCTTGCACCAGAGTATATTTTCCAGTGCTCTTAAGGCGCCGGGCAAGGTTCAGTCAGCAAGGCCCTGAGGCGGAGATTCCTCATAGATGGTAACGATGCGCCGCATTGAAATTGAGTGTGACCGCCCTCAAATCTATCACTTTAGTTTGCCATAACGCTCGACCCCCACGTGCTCCATTGAAAGAGCAAACGTAAGAGTTGAAAGGCGAACGGCAGAAAGAAGTGTTTTACTAGAGAGAAAGGAGAAAGGCGTATGGCTGGAAATCGTTGTTAGAGACACCAGGTTAGGCCTAGGAGGAAAACGGGCTTGGCCAAAATAAGAGCCCATTGAGGAGGGACCCAGATTCGCAAATGGATAGGAGATAACAGCAGCGACGCGCTGAGCTTGTGGAATCCGAAGCAGGAGTAGCGATGATCGGACCAAAGGGGGGAGGGAAAACCGCCCTCGAAGAAAACGGCTGAATACCAAGCGCTCATAGCAGCAATTCAGTTGGACAAAGGAACCCAAATAGTGCGTGCGACCATTTACAGCGACTCTTTCTATAAGACAGATCCACGGGGAGTTTCAAACCAAGGAGGGGAACTGAAGTACCTCCAATAAATCAAAAGGTTTAAGGAAGACCTGCGAGAGGTTATATATGTACCCAGGGGGAAGAACGCGACGGCCGACGCATTGGCGAAGCTGGCCCCGGCTTATTCTTTTAGGAATGTGTGCGGGATCTATACATAGGAGAGAAACGATAGCCCGGAATAGCTTTGATCTCTTCCGAAGTGTAAAGCACTTCGTACACATATTAGTAATTATACAACTCCTTGGATCATCTTACAAAGTGCAGAGTCAAAATTGAATATCGTGGTGAAAAAGGTCATAAATAATTAGGTGTTAAGTAAGTAGCTCGAGCGAAGCGAGTGATCAACGTCTCAGTTCAAATGCTTGTTTGCTTGTGTGGCTGATCAACCTACTGAGTGAGCTGCACCTATATGTGCTTTCCTATGCATCTAGTGTGTGATAATCAAGCTGCCTTGCACATTTCGCATTTTGAGAGAACTCTTCCACCTAAAGCTCAAAAATCAGTATCGCTCTATAACCTTGAGCTCTGACCCACCTTAACCAGTGGCGATTTTAGACCTTAATCGGAAATCCGTTTTGTCGTCCGGCCCGCTTACTTATTTACTGACTCCAACTGTTCAACGTCGGCCTACTACTATTACTTCTATAGGCTAGAAATGGAAGTTGTGGAGCTTGGACTCCAAGTACCTTCAGTCTCACTGCTATGGTTATCAGATCAGTGGTAGCCTCCTGACAGATAACAAATGGGAAGTAGTGCGCATGATCGCGTAGTGCCAGAAACCATGTAGTTGAAGAAGAGGAAATGAAATGACTGACCGAGGGGACTCTCCGATCCAAGTAAGTGTTTCGGGGTAGAGGAGTATGAAAGCAGGAATTTCTTGGAGAGAAAGAGCGAGAACCTTCAATATACGAAATTCGACCTAGACTCACAAGGGTCTATTTCTAGTAGCCAGCCCATGTTTTCTTTACCAACCTAGTACGTATATACCGGTCTGACTCCCTAGACTATACGCCTATTTTACTTACTGTACTTACCTATCCAAATACCACTCGCTGCGCGCCTAGTTTAGTTATCCGCTCCGCGCCTTACTAGCTGAAACTCCATACTTGACCGCTAACCACACACTACTTACGAGTTTATGTGGATGGGTGTTTTTTTCTTGTCAAAAGGGAGGGGATTTATCTCGAATCTCTCGGGACGTCTGTCTCCACTGGTGAAGAAGGATTCCCCATTCCAAACGAAGAGTGTAAACACGCCTTGTATGCGCTCAAGGAATACCTTATCAAACCGCCTGTTTTAATGTCACCTAAGAGCGACCACTACTTAATAGTTTATATAGAATTATTTCCTCATTCTCAGGGAGCTTAGCTTTCTTTGGTGGCTCAACAAGACCTTAGCGGCCAGAGGTAGCCTTTTACTACTTTAGCAGGATGTTGGTAGGTGCCGAGCAAAATTACTCGATCTCGCGCTTTCTTCCCACATCTTTCGCTACGTGCCTTTCCTGGCACCGGTAAACCAACCACGGCATACTTGGCAATTGGCCCTTTCCATGGTGGTTTGGAATCTCAGCAAAGCGGACATTCCGGAACTCCCAACTTTTGGTTCGGTCGAAAATTAACGACCCGAGTTCATCATCGTATTTTAAGAAAAGTGACGCCTTCTCCGAGGGGGTCATGTCCAAGCTCTTTCTGGCTCGAGGGCTCTGATTGGGAATGGTATGCGAAGTTACCCCACGCTTCTAGTATATAGATTTCTACGCTAGTGAGTGGTTTACCCTCGAAACTGAATTCCTTTTCCACTTTCACTCTTCTTCTCTACGGATTTGAGAAAAAAGAACCTGATTGCAACTTTTTCGTCCTATGCTTTTTGCATTCTAGTTCAATAGCTTCTTTTTTATTTACAGATCAAACAAAAGAAAAAACACGCAACGTTGCTTCGTATTCTTTTCTTCAAACCAGGACTACATCCCCTTTGCTTTTGCTACTACTACCACTAGTCTAGCTCTTGTTTATTTGCAACCCTATACGTGTTTTCATAGTCTTTTGACCGGATTTTACTTGATAGGGATTTTCTTTCTTTTGCAGGAACTGGGATTGCACTAGCTGGTGTATTGGGTCAAGAAGGTATCTGGTATCGTGAAAGTAGGGCCGGTTTTAGATACGTTTTATATTACAATTCCCTATGACCTTATTGACACGGCACGGGACGAGCAGCATAAGCAGCTATAGGATATGGCGGGGTAGGTCTAGGATTATAAGTCGTGTCTCTTCTCTTTACTTTCCCTTCTTGGCTACAAATGGTTGGAGTCTTCAAAACCCAGATGATGGAGTTGACCCCTTCGCGCGCGACTTGGAAGAATCGACTTCTCCACTCAAGGACTTGAGCGGCATACCTGTCTACGTGAACGATGAAAGGATTCCTAACCAGACCTTGTTGACCAGAACAGACCAATCAGAGTGACGCAACGGGAGCATGGTTTCTCCATAACCCACAGAGATCTGCTTTAAGCTCCAAGATCCTTCGATACTGCCTAACCAGCTACGGTAACGACATCGAGTGGAGTGCCCACTTTCTTCGATGGTGTGCCGGATGGAGATGAATCGGTCTTGCCTTATGTAAATTTTGGTGAGATTTCCCTTCCTAACAAAAAACAAGACTGAAAACGTTCAGTGCAAGCCTTCCCACAACTTCGTTTGTGTTGTCGCCGGCCCAAAAGAATCAAGATCCAATATTTTACTTTAGCTTGGGTTTTTTCGTACTTAGTTTATTTTACGTAATCAACGCAGCCGATGAAGTTCCATACTAATGTGTGCATCTAGAGGCACTATTACTAAAAAGAATCGACTGGCTCCGCTCAAACATCTGCATTGGAGGAATAGTGGTATCGGGGCTTTCTTCTTCCTGCGGCCGCCATTCCATAATTCGTTTTTTTGGCTATTGAAGCATACATAGAGGATCCTTGAGTCAACCAAACATATTTTTATGAGAATTTCTTTTGATTAGAGACATGATAGCACGGTGGGAGTTTCTCTACGATAGAGTAGATTCCTACGAAAAAGATTTTGGAGTTTCAATATCTGGAAAGAGGCCCACCTTAGCGGCCTTTGCTACAGACATAGCAGGGTAGACTCTGAGTACTAGCTATAGCCCTAGGCCTAACATTCGATTAGGGACGGCTGCCCCGTTACTCTATCTAATAAGAAGTAGCTCACCGCATTTCTTCTTTATCCGTTCTGGATTCAACTAAAGAAGCCCCTCCTCTTGAGCTAGTAAGTAGTGCTGCCGTATCAGTCGGATTTGTAGGTAATACTCGAATTTTTTCTTTCTTCCCCACCATGCCCGTAACATGCATTATTGGTATAATCGTTACCTTATTTATCTTTTATAGCTGCTTTTGTTCAATCAGTTAGGCTTCGCCGCGCCTTATGTTATTACTTCTGTATTTCATACCGTCCTGCGCCCGCCCTCGAGACTAAATATGGATCGACTCCCTTAGTGAAAATAAGCTGGATTACTTTAGCCGGACAACGGATTTGAAAGCAGCGGATAAAGGCGAAAGCAACTATCCAGCTAAAGATTGACGCTGAGGGATGAAAGTATGGGTGGGGAGCGAACAGGATTAGATACCCTGGTAGTCCAGCATAATAGTCAACTAGTTACATTTCTTATTTTGCATTGTTATAGAAAGCATACCGCTGTATGTGTAACACCTTGTCAGTCAAGTACCAGACTTATCTGCGCCCGCAAGCAATAAGAATAAGAGGAATTCATATTCTGCAGGAACACGCACACGCGGTTTTTGACCGAATAGTCATCGGCATATTTGGAAGAAAGACAGGCAATCATCATATTAGCCAGCCAGAACTTACCTCCTGCTGCAAAAACGAACTCCTGCTTTGTCGAACAACCTTACTGGATTTACTGCTTTACTTACTGTTCTCAATGGGGTCAGAACTCGCTCGACTTTTCGTTCCTCACTGGGATAAAAAGACAGTTCCATTTGACAAAAGGAAATATTTCACCTGCTTTCTATTAACTAGGAATACTACAATCTCCACGGGAGAGAGGATTGCTCATAAGGGTGCTACCAGGGAACATGTCGATGAGGAGTGGTTCTTTGAACAGTTAGAAGACAAAGAGATGAAAAAAAAAGTAAGAGTGACGCAGTGAGTAACGTATAATGTTACGAACAAAAGAACGCGCCTTTGTTTTTTTATGTTTAGGTAGGGAGAGTACACGGGTAAAAGCAACTATGGCACTCGATTTATCATATATAGCATAACATTTAGATCACAACGATTTTTTATTGCGAACTACTTTATTTGGTTGTTGTGCCGCTAGCCCGGTAATTGAGGGCTTGGGAAGCAAAAGCAAGTGCCCGAGCTGTCGTCGGATGCCTAATAGAGAAAGGGTGCGAGCCCCTACGGTAATAGAGTTACCAGCAAGTGAGATAACTGCTTGCAGTCATCCGGAGGAAAGGGGTATTTCATACTTATTAAAAGAACACTTATCCGGGGCTATATGTGACCATTCGATAGGTTTAATAAGCGTATAAACAAAAGGGCGCTAAGCATATCTCTAAACACCATGACTTTATACCTATTTCAACCATCTTGTTCCTTTTTATGAGATACCTATTTAATAAATAATAGATGATATTAAGTCATATACACATGATTGTCAAATAGCAACATCAAAGAAGAAGTGTTACTTACTAAGCAAGAGCTCTTACTTGCTAAAGCACTGAGACATGCTACTGTGACTATTGAGTCACACCTAAGGGATATTGTGTTTTCACAGTAAAACATATACTCTATCTCTGTGCTATCCCGGACTCCAGGTTCTCCATTACCATTGGGCAGATTAAGCTTACTTTCTTCCTACTTAAAATAAGTATCGCATTAAAAAGTGTTTGGATCAGGCACGATTTCCTTTCAAAAGGCGTACTTGAACGTCAGGAGTGTCCGTAGACTCTTTTCGGCCATTACCTTTCAGGGCATCCTGACTTGACTCAAGAGAAGGCCCCTACTGCAATTGACACCATGACTTGTCAAATACAAGTAAATCCGGACTATCCTATCTGGCGTAGTACAAACAGGACCAGATGGTTCTTGCATGGCAAGGGCATATCGACGTGCATGACCCATCTGCACTAGAGTGCTAAATGATAACAGCTGGGTGAGCATTTGGCTTAAGTAGCCGAGTGGTCGCTGCCACGCTTACCGAGACGCTTGCGGTTGTCTGTAGTGATCGCTGTCACCATACTCGCCTAGCTAATCCGATATTGGCATCTAGGAGCGAGCAGTGCTTCCATCAGAGAGTGCTGCATGCAAAGACGACGCCCTAACTCTCGCCTTAATTTAATTTCTAGGCGTGCCTAACTCAGACTTATTGTTCTTATGTAAGTGTGCTAGCAAACTAGAACAGTGAAAAACGTTACTATAGATGTTAATTATTTATGGTCCGGTCTCATCTAAGCTCAACTTCGAACGAGTGATCATATAGACAGACTTTTTGTTTCATTTCATAAACGAAGGAATGCCTTTTTTGCTTATTTTTGTCCTTGATAGTGTGACTAAAAGATAGTGTGATTAAAAACTGGAATTAATAAAGACGAATTGATTGGCCTTGCATATTTAAGGGAGGGTAAGCCGCCTTTTACTATCTTCTTATTTGTACCTAATATTGCTATGTGTGGAGCTTAACTCAGGGTAAGTCCATTGAAATTTGTGCAATAAATTCGTTCGCTAACTCGCTAAGCAGGTAAAGGTAAAGGTGGGAGTAGGTAAGCAGCCTCGTAAAAAGAATAAAGTCCTCTTCCTTTACATTGTTGCCAGACGACTAAATAAGTGACAATTAAGCCACAATTCTATCAACGTTTCTATCAGCTAGCGAAGGAATAATATGAGCATCAACGAGACTTCAACTAAGAACAGCTCGTTAGAACATCCCATTGACTGTCTCTTTGGGCAGTATTTCTTTATTTAAGCTAATCTCCCTTGATGTGAGTACGATTCTCTTGTGGATTGGTTACGAATGCGTGAAATTAGAGAGATTCCAGTAATCGAAGCCCTTGCTCGCCAGAAAACTAAGCATACGTAGATTCGTTTTCCATTGCTTGTGGGGGTATCGAATTCTTTCTGTTTTAATCTGTGGACACTAATGTAGGTAATGTCTAAAATAGGAGTAGATAATGAGAAATAGAAATAGATAATGAGTATGTAAAGAGTAGGCGAACATAATAATAGAGGTATGGCTCTCTATGTAGTCAAGAGCAACACCAGTAGTAGCATGCTCATGACTTGAGTACTGATCTCTACTTCTGAGGCAGTAAATTTAGAATAATATTTTATTCCACGAGTAAGTATTAGATGTGTGAGAAGATATTTCACTGACGAACAGGTAACTTGAATCTCTCACCCCTCCCTCGCATCTAAGGTGAAAGCCTCGTCAACACTTTGGATATATATGTATGGCAGATTTTCTTCTCTATTTTCCGTCTATAAGATAGAGTGGATCTCTATAAGGTGTAAGCGCTTATTTTTGGCTAGTGTATCAACAAAGATAGGTTACAGTAATTCCCCATACCAGTACATTGTGGTAGCTACTTGAAGAAGTTAAGGTAGCGTGAGCATGAGTATTTCGTAATGAGTTGTTGAGCGGTAGGAAGTAGCAATGCCAGAGTGCTTTCCTTGGGTCAGACATGCCATGTTCAGTCTAATTGTCCAGGTCATAAAGAGTAACTATTAATAGTAGCAGAGCGAATCGTGGGATACCTAAAATAGTGCGTATCTTTCCCTCGCAAAGCGTATTCTAAAAAGAGTTTGAAAAAGCAGCTTTTATGACATACATACAATGCTCGTCTTTTTGACAAATGCGACGAGGTTTGAAAGCTACAACTTTGGATCTTGACTCTTTTGCTTAGCTGAAAGGGGTCTACTATTCAATGTAAATGTGACTCCAGTATGTTACATCTGATGAAGTATTATTAAAAAATCCAATAGTTTTCCTTAAGCACTTGTCAATTCCAAGAGTGCCTTTCTTTCTCCATGTATGTGCCAGCATGCTACACTATTTGTAGAAGTACGCGCAAAGTAAGTCGGGCGGGCTAGAGTGGGATTCCGCGATATATGCGTGGGTAAAATTCAAAGAAGATTGAGCAGTCACTTACTATAAAAGTAGGGCTAACTTGACAACTGAAAAATATACGCGGTAGTAGAATGGAATGCAACTTCAAAGGGTGAGTACTGCCTCACTTAGACAAACGTGACTAAGCTACGGGAGAGGGGAATTCCTTGAACATACAGGGAGATTGATCTACGCTTTCCGATTATTAATAGGGAACGCCTCAGGATGAGAAATGAAACGAGGCCTACCTTGACGGTAAAGGCGATGAGAATTGTTAAGTACTCGGGTTGAAAGGTACACTCTGGAAATGATTCCCTTTAGCGTACCCTAAATTCCAGACCTACACATAGAGAATTGAGCTCACTATCGAACTCACAGAGAGGTCTAGCGAGGAAATACATAAATCACTTGATATTGCTTAGACTTTTAGGGCATTGGGCCCGAATGCTAGCAACTTTCCAACTCCACTTGACTTAGTGAGCTTCCTTCCTAATAGGTACTTTGATAACAAACTCTAGAGCTGACATCTCACTCTGGTACTTATACCAAGCGGAACACAGGCTCCTAGAAATATCTCCGCACTTTATTGGCGGGTCTAAGGATCACAACACACTATTACTATCACTTGAGCTATACTGGCTCGAACGAGATTAACACATAAAAAAGGGATTCACTCTTCAGGATTCTCGGATTGAGACTGAGATTGAGATTGAGATGAAATCGAACTTCTGACAGAGCAGTAAGTAATCTAACTAGAACGGTTTTGTAAGGAAACAATCTGAGTTGGAACGCTCGAACGAAAGCTAACTCCGCTGAGTGATGATCACACTTATATGTGTCTTGTGTTTTTTCTCTAACGTCTTAAAGAAACTTCTAAGTGGGGTCTACACGAAGCTTTACTGCTTCGCTAGACCAATACAGACACCAAAGAAAGTATAAAATAAACTATCTACTTATTTCTCATTCACTTACTGCTCGGGAAGTAGATTAGAATAATACACAAACCTAAGACAGTAAAAGGCCACTATCTCTAGATTTGTAATTCCCTTACTGTTCAGGAATCAATTAGTAATACGAGTCTAAGGAAATGAATTCTTCATTTAATTCATTCGTCCCGTAGAGAGGAGTAATAAGAAAGTCTTCGTTGTATATAGTATATAGCAAGTCATAAATGTCTATAACCGTTCGAGAGTGAATTCTCTTGGATTCAGATCATGTTAATCCCTGTTTCTATGCCTGTTGCGCAAGAAGACTCCCCTAACTGGAGTATCCGTAGTAATCATTTCATTACCACTAAGTTCATTCCCCAAGAAGAGTAAAAAGCTGCATCTAACATGAGTGTATATTTAGTCATTTGCTATCTCTCTCTGATCAGTTAAGACCTTGATTCCTCTTAATCATAATGAGAGAGTTGACAATAAAGTGATAGGGACTGCATTTCCAATTGTACTGTTTGTCGTCTGTCCTCCTTTCTCTTTACTTGTTTCGTTTCATTACTACAAGAAGATTGAACTCCCATTTCACTAGTAATAAAATTCTTTATAGCTCTGAAGCCTCAAGTCAGTAGACAATGTTGGAAGCCCAACTAGGACAATCCTACCTCCTTAGTAAACGTTTACTACTAGGGCTAGGATAACTATCAGATGAGTGAATTTATTTCTTGGAATTACGTACGTCTGTCTTGGATTTGGTCTAACCAAAGTCTCATATGTAGTAGTCTTTTCTCTTTGCTTGATAATATCTATCTTAGAATGCCTTTTAATAGGAGTTTTTTTGCTAAAGTATAAGGAAAGTAGTCAAGAGTAAATTGAAACTATCTATGATACGCAATATGTAGGGCAAGCAGCATAGCGCAAGTACCTGGCCGGAGTGAGTTCCTTGATTGGCATAGGCTACTAGGTCATTTCGTAGGGACTGGGATACTGAAGACAGGATAGAATCCCCAAAAAGAGAGAATTTTAAGGATTGCTTACAGTAAAAGCAGGATACTAATAGACAGGTTGACCGCAAAGGAGCTGTTTCTTCTAAAAGAAGGTAAACTGTCAGAGTAAGAATTGCGAATCATTAATTCAATGGAACGATACGACTTGGGAGTTCTAGCAGTTCAAGTTCTTTAGAAATTCTTCGGGGAATTTGGTGGAAAAACAATGGCAAAAACAGCAACATTTCTTGAGCAGCTGGCAGTTCATATTCAGTTTCCAAGATATCGTAAATATATTCCAAATGATCAGTGAATTGAGGATTTCAACCTGCATATGCTTCAGCGCTGCTTGTAGCTTCTCACATTCCTATCTCGTTCTCTATTCATGTATTAGAACCCCTCGAAGCGTCCATTAGGTCAAACTCGTCGAGGTATTTGCCCTCTACATGCGAGATAGGTATTTTAACTCTAGATGTTCTTTCATAGCATTGAATTTATTGTGCTCTAGTTCATTTCTGATTGGTGTTCTCATATTACCATCCATTACTTCTGTTAGGTCAGAGTACGGAGATGTGGATTACCTCCCACGACTAAGACAGAGACTAGAACTAGAGCTAGGATACGATTGAAATGCGTAAAAAGCCGGTTTCTAATGCCTCAGAAACAATGGAAGATAGCTTTCCGCGAGTTTTTCTAAGGAATTCGAATGGCTATATTCACTATTTTATGGGTTATATGGAACCGATTGACACTGCTATTGATACGATGAGACAGACAGATTTTATGCCTCGAAAAAATAGGAACCCCATACAGCTGTCCATTTTAGATATGGGACTGGTGGTTATTATCGTGCTTCTTCCTCTTTATTCATTCTTATCTCTGCTACTGAAAGCAAGTGGCCCACACAGGACAACCAGATAGTTCGAGGATTGAAAATGCGAGGTCGAATGATAAAGAGTCCAGATTCTTGAGTTCCAAATCTCTTCCTGCTGATACAAGGACGGATAATTATAGGCTTTCTCGTGGTAACCCGACATATAGGCTACATCACGGCCCTCTGAAGTTCGTCAGTCGTGTGCTCGAGAAAGAGGCTTCGTCAGCATCATCAAGCGATGGCTTCATCCCTACTTTTCTCCTGTACAAGCGAAGCGGACCATTCAACTCAGATGGGCTCCCGATCGCTTCGCGCCTTTTATATTCACTCCGCGTCTCGATTCCCATTCCGGCCCCTTTTCGAGGTTCATTAGGTAGGGCTCGCAAGGTGGGTTAAACGCACATTTACGTATTAGAGATGGGGCTCCTTGCCAACTCGCGATGAATATGAGCCTAGTTGAATAACTAATAATATAGTTGACTAGAGGGACTCATAAACATGAGAATAAGATCAATTTTTCCCCTTCCTGCACTTACTTCTTTGCCAGCTTTCATTCATTTACCCCCCAAAGAATACCGAAGAATATATTAGTTTTGCATGGAATTGTATTGCTGCAAATGCTACTATTTTGAATAGCCTTTGCTCGCTCGCTTGAAGGAAAAGATTCCCCACTTTCCTAGATTTACCTGACCTTCCAGGTTTGAGGATTTCCCCACTTCTGATTCCCCACATAAAATATAAGCCCACCAACCAGCATTTAGAGAATTTAAAGGGGTGCATTGTTTTTACTTTGTTTGAGAAGTGGAGTGCCAGCTTTTTCTTTTCCTAAATCTCTCTATCGAAAGCTAGCCTTTCTTTCCCGTGCTTATCTCCGCTTGCATTTCATCTCACAACTTTTGTTCCCCTGCTTGCTACTGACTCTGGAATACCTTATAATAAATAGCTAGCCGCCCAACAAAGAAATATAATAAGTGGAAGTGGAGTGGATTACTGCCTGGCTGGTGCTATCTTACTGCTTTCATTTCTACGAGTTTCATGGGCCTAGCGGCCTGCCCATTTAACTTAACTTTCTTGGTAATTTGAATTTACTTGCCAAGTTCCTAATAGCGGAAGTGTGTATTTTGCTAACGAGCCTAAATATCATATATTATCATGGAGTCGATTTAGCATACCGCGCCTCCCCCCCGAGATGAATACTGAATACCTGCCCTGCCCCGAATTTCACAATTTCACTTAAGTTGTTCAGTGGTGAGCGCCTACCTTTTAACAAGAATTTCCTGGCATGAGAGCCCTGTTAAGGTATTAACTTCGACTTCATTACCAGCCTGACTCAGTTCATTACTTGGGATGGAACCTTTGAGAAAAAAAAAGATATACCACCATTGTCATTTCTGTCCCTTTTCGGGTTTCATGCATTTGAATTTTTTGAGGGGTTCATCGTAGTGAAGTGAGCTCATTTCCCGGCGGCTTGAATGAATGAAAGTGGTGAGTTCGTTCACATCTGACTAAATTACTCTATTCTCTTGACTTTACTACGCCCGCCCGAGGTTCTAGCGAATCTATTCTATGGTCACTCATTCCTAAAAAACTGGAGGAAGGCCCGCCTTGCTTGCGTCCACGGGTTTACTTATAGAATTGAAAGAAAGAAGTTCATTTGGAGTGCACATCGGCCTAACTTGCTTGCTAATTTCACTTCTTTGTGTTCCGTGTGTCATTTGCTTCACCCGCCCTATTATGAATCCCCTTGGGAAAAACGAGAAAGGGGAATAAGTCCAAGGCCTCTACTTTTGTTAATTGAAATGCCTATCGATCCCTCGGTCTACCCACAGTACTCGCAAAGAACAAGTTCTGCTCGTATTGCATCTTATTAGTTTTTATCGATTTCCATGCGAGAAATGTGAGATTTGTTGGTGGATGTACACATATATATAATATACTGGGACAGTCGATACAGAGTGAAATGAACTACCAGCTTTCCAAAGAATCCCGTCGTTCTTCCTTACTCAAAGACTCTTGCATACACCTGCATACGCAGCTAATTCTTTCGAGTAGTTACAACGCTTCCGTCTTTTAGATATAGGCATTTAAAGAGACCCTTCTCCTTTTCTTTGAAGGAGTTGCTCTTATCATAAGGCGGCTTTATCTCAGAAGGATTCTTCTTCTCTTTCAATAAAGGAGGTTTAGGTTGTTAAGAATAAAAATAAATGTTAGGGGTCCTTGCTGTAGCCTACTTTCTTGATGATCGGAATCTACGTTCGTTCTCAACGTTCAATCCCGTCTTATCTGCTTAGCCGCCTAGCGGAGTTGCCTGTGTGAGGCATCAAAATTGCCTTCCCAGCGAGTGGAAGAATGGAGCGAGAAGAACGCTTTCTTAGAATTGAGTTGTTTTATACCCAAGTGAATTGAAGCATTCCGGAACGTCGATCTATCAATCTTCCATGCGTGGATGGATAAGCTTTGGCTATTGTATTTGGCTTTGGGTCGGAATTCAAAAAGAATATCTTTGTCGTGGGACGGAATCTTGGTGCTCAGAACTTCTTCCCGCCAAAATATATATATATTGCATTCTTTAGGTCGGTCTAGATCGCCTCTTGCTCTTGTTCTTGGTAGTGGTGTGTATGAAGGGCGAGCGTCAAAGAATAGACTTTTTGGAGCGAGGGCTCTTGAAGAAGTTGTTTTAGACCGCGAATGCTTTGAGTACTTAATAGTAAGCAACTACTTGAGGTCCAGGCTTGCATTGAAGCCATTACTTTACCTTCCAGGTCGAATTGGTACAAGTACAACTAGAAAGGAGAGTCAGTCTTCAAGCATTATTTCTTACTTTCAATTTGGACTAAGCTCTGCCTACACTACTCGTTATCAATTAAAGCAACATTCCAGTAACTAACTACCAGGGACCGCTAGGAAGTTCCCTTTTTTCACTGGCGCACTTCTTCTTAACTTTTCTCTTCTTATTCGAAAAAGAAACTAGACCGCATCGCCTATTCGACCCGGTTCATTCCGGAACCAGATACCTGGCAGGGCCTAGCACAAAGCTTTCTTTTTAATGGCTCACTTGGGGAGCAAGCAAATGAGTCCACGCACGCCTTGCCGCAAGGAAAGCTCCTTTTTTTTTTTTTTTCCTTTTGGGACAAATGCGATATAAATCGCATCAGGAGATCTCTGATTTTGCCAGCCAGATAGCCAGCGATCACTCAATCAGACGATTGGAACTTTCTGTTTTTTTCCATTTCGAGGTAGACTTTGGACCTTATAAGAAAGGATTGCTCTATGATTTTGAGGTGGAGTTAGAGACGCGAGTCTTTCTTCAGGGATCTGCGGATCTTAGATGATCATTGAGGATAGCTTGCTCCAAATTGATCTGCCACGCACGACGACCCTAAAGCTTTCCATCATGACAAGGAACTTCTATGAACCAAGTAGCTCTATCTACTTGTACTTGCACGAGAGTAACTAACTCACTTCTCTATCAAGAAAGACCCACGCTTGTTTAAACTATTGTGTATATTTATGCCTAGTCTGGAATGACTTCACTTGCTTTCCCAGCACTCTTGGAAGAGAGGATCTAAGATCTTACTAAAATTGAGTATTACATTTCTAAATATATATATTTTATATAGAGAAAATAGAAATTGAAATGTACGGATAGCTACTCTATCCCGGTATACTGCAATAAGAATGGAGGCCCATTATCAAAAAGCGCACTTACCCATAATACTACACCAAAGACTTTTAATCCCTATTACCAAGCAAGAATCATGCCTACCCGGCCTTGCCGTCATGTTCACTGCTACTTACATATGATAAAACGCTAGCCAGCCCTGTTCACTCATTCAAGCCTGTCAACTAACTCTTTTGTCTTAAAAAAGCTACCAAAGAGTAAGAAAGAGGTTGGCAAGAGAATAAGACAAAGAGTCCAATTTATGTATCCTTTATAAGAGCAGTATGGAAAAGAACCATTTCAATTCTTTTGAACTCAACCCAAACCCGAGTTCCTTTTGATTATGGCCAAACCCCGGTATGTGCCGAGTTAAGCAATATGACTAGGTCTGGTAGGATCTATAAACCCGCCCATTTAACATTAGATCGTCAACCGGAAAACGGAAAAACCCGAGAACTCCCTTACTGAGGACCCACTCAAAATAGAACCCTCTTTACACCCAGTGAGTAACGTATAATGTTACGAACGAAAAGCCTCTCATTCCTTTTCGGCAATTCAATCTCAATTATTAGCTTTTCCATCCTGCCTTGCTTTCTTTGCCTTTTCCCTGTTCCTCCCTAAGCACTTATTATACGCACTTACCTGAGTGCCTTCGTTCTTAAACGAAAACTAGTGCCCAGGTTAGTAGGTCGGACTAGTTCCTAAGCCCCAGCTAGCTTATATTATTCCGCTAGCTTCCCTTGCTTCTTTCTTTCCCAACCAATTTGGATATATTTACCAACCGAGTATATATTTCATTTTCATAAAGAAGGGGAAGCTTGATCAGTGAAAAAAATCCACTAATATCCCTTTCTGACTCACTGACTTGATTGAGCGAGCAGTTAGGGATGGAAGTTCTCTACCCGAATTACCCTTACGAATATCCGGCTGAGTGAGCTGTAAGAGGAATTTGTGTTGTTGCAGGTTATGGAACCCATGGTCATGCTAATTGTGCAAGCAGCGCACGAGACAAACCCACAGGAGCTAAACGATTCAAATATCTTAGCTGTTCATCTATAGCACTTACTGCTCTTATAGTAAAAGGACTTTGAGCTGAAAGAAGGATCTCCGCATAAAAGAAGTATAAGTAAGGTAATTATAGCAATGCTATTCGGGAATTCAATAGTAGAATGAAAAAGCAGGGCGCACGCCAGGGTAGCAAATGAAGAATTCTACGAAAAGAGTTAGAATCCTCTACGAATAAGAAAGGAATTCCGCTGGGTTGAGCTCTAGGCGGGGTTAACCAAACGGATTAGCTGGCACTCGAATTTAAAGAACTTTTTGATATTTCCCCATTTACACATGCCAGTTCCGCGACAAACTCTTCTTTTTTTGCATACTGGTGGATGCATTCGTATGTCTGTATGCCTGTGAGAGCTTCACTTTCCTTGATAGAAGAAGGTTGATGTAAATCAATCGATGCTTTCTGAATGAATGGTTAATATATTCTCTAAGGTACTCATTTACAACATTCCCATACTCGAAGTTAGTTGCTCTTAATCAATCATAAAAGGCTTTCGCACCAGAAGATCTCGTAATGGTATGAGAGTATATATAAGCTCTTTGCTTGATGGTTCCCCCCTCCTACTACTTAGAAGTGTAGGGCTACTTCTCCTCTTTCGTGTGATCCCGAGTGGAAACCCTTCTTTTTGATACCTTTGGAACGATCTAGTCGTAGCCACAGGCTTACTGAAAAAAAGGATGCTATGCCAAAGAGTGGATAATTGTAACATCCCACAGGATTGCTTACAGTAAAAGAAGTAGACTGATAGACAGGTTTACTCTAAGATGCTTTGAGAATCATACCCGGGATAGATCTCGAGGGTAACGCCAAGAACTCAGGTCTAGAGCTCTTAGTCTAGTAGGTATGTATACTATTCCCGGCTTCTACTCCTCTAGGTATTTGCATCCCTATGAAGCTATTCACGCTATTCCCTTTTTGGATTCATAGCCTGGGTCAAATTCCTCTTTTCCCGGGCTGACTCTTTCTTTGACTTCTCTTACTTCTCTTTCCTCTTAGAGCTCTGGAACAAAAGCTGTTACGATTCATTGAATCGTACATATAACCTTTCAAGATATTCCTAATGGGGGCAAACTTCGATATGACAATGCAGAATTTCCTCTAGTTTATATGATGCGCTAGTTGATCAATAAAGAAAGGTTGAAGCTAGAAAGAGTTGGCCTAGACCTTCTATTCTGAAAGAATTGCGTGGTTTCTTGGGAAGGGATACTACAGGAAGTTTTTAAAGAGATATGGCATCATTAGTAAACCACTCAAGGAGCAATTGCAGAAAGGAGGGTGGAATTGGGGACAAGAGGAAGACATGGCATTTTAGCAGCTTAAGAGTGCCATGACGCATGCACCAGTTTTAGCACTTCCTTACTTTTAAAAAACCTTTCTACTGGAGAAAGATGCATGTGATGTCGGTATTGGTGCAGTGCTTATGCAAGACGGAAGACCCCTATCTTATTTGAGTAAAGCCTTGGGAATAAAGAATAGAGGTCTGTCAACTTACGAAAAAGAATTTATTAAAAAAGAATGCAATCCATATACGATTCGTTCCAACAAAAAAGGAATTATGATAATGCATCTACAAGTTGTCAAATATTTGTACTAGCTCAATATAAGAAAACATTCAGTTTAGGAAAAGCATTGAACCAAGAGAACCTGTATGCCTCAATTCCAAAACAAATGCAGCATTTATTTGAGTAAAGTCAAAGGAGAAGGAATATCTTCTCAGTGAATTTCTTGGAAAAGCATACTTTTTTACGGCTGAAAACTGGAGGACTTACCTGGTTCATAGAAAATTATATGGAGTGGGGCGGCTATTTGTAAATCGAAGCAGTCTTCGCCTTCTTTGCGGGTGTGTGTCTGTGTGTTTTGAATGACATAGTTATTAAACCAATATGCTCTTATGCCTTGCCTCCAAGATGCATCCTCTCCCCACTCACAAATGATTCAAGTGCCTATACTCTTTGTTGGTAGTAATTAAGTTAATACCTCTAATGGGCAATTTTGCAGCCTAAGGAGCTACTAAAATAAGCGAGTCTTTATTCAACAATTAAATACTTTTGTGATTCTTCATTTTTTTGTCAGACTTAGTGGTGTGGTAGAATGAGATTAGTCAAAGAAAAAATCAATGGCGAACTTTGATAGATTTATTAAGTAAGCGAGGAAATGAGAGGAAAGTCAGTAGTCAAGTTGGAATTGAAAAAGATAGGAAGTGATACAATAGGCGAGCAAACGTTAATAAACAATGAAAAACGGGTAGAGTAGATGGAATTCGCGTTAGGGAGACTAGAGTCAAGGGCTTGTGATGTAGGAAAGTCAAGATTGGAGTGATGGGAAAGACTATCTGTTTCCAGTAGAATGCTAGGGCACAAAAGCAAGAAGAAGACCTCGCTACACGAATTGAAAGGAAAACTCGTACCTTGAAAATCCATTCATATTACACCTAGCCTTTTATCACACTACTATAGACGACGAACCTAGCGCATGTAATGCTACCTGTAGTTCTCAGAGCTCTCTTTTCTGGGCAAACCACTACTCTCTTTTCTGTCTCAACTGATGAAAAATAGAATATGGATATCTTTACGCTAGGTTTCGCCAAGTACCTTTTCGGAATCAAAGCACTAATCAATAAGTTCAACATCCGACTGACGCTTTGCAGAGAAAAACCAGAATTCTACCTGCTATAAAATCTATCATTTTGGTTCGGGTAAGCTTTATTATTTTTAGTCATTTTGGCTTGATTAAAAAAAAGTAGATCTGGCTATTGAGATGTTCTTGGCGCGCACCTCTCTATGACCCGAGAAGACTGAGTCTCACTGCGTGCGAGCGGGGCCAGTAGCTCTAGTCTCCCAACCTCCATATGATGCCTATTACTCTGGTCTGCAAGGAAGGCTTGTCCCGACCTGAACAAGTTGCTTCTTCTCTAGAGCGGGGAGCAGCTAGGGAAGAGAGTCAAAAGAAGTCTGAGGCTTGAGTGAAACCTCAATAGAAAGCAAGTGAAAAAGGCAGAGCGGTAGACATTTTATTTTTTCTTAGCCACATGAACGGAGATCGCACCGATTATAGCTAAGCTTTAGGTGGACCTAAGGAGCATATTGAAATTGACCGGCTCGTCACACACACTAGAAATCATAGCTCTAGCACAACGAAAGTATACCCACGAAAAGTAAGGGGCAAGACCAATTTCCCTTTCAAAACCAATTGGCCATAGATAGTCAGCTCAAGTCTTCTTTTCTTGTATGGGAAAGGCGAAGCTCTCAAGGCTTGCTGTGGAGGGAGGAAAAAGCGCACCACAAGATTTATTATGTATAAGTTAAAATCATAAATATCCAATAGGTTAGGTTTTGTACTGCTACAAAAGACAGCTCGCTCGGAGACGAGCACAGTACCCAGCCCACAAGACTAACGTCTCCTGGGCCCAGCCATACCAAAGGAAAGTCAAGCTATTTAAAGAAGAAGGTACACTTTTAGGTATAGGAAAAAGAGTAGTCTGCCATTTAAGACGAAGTAAGGAAGGGCCTCAGATTCTCTTTGGGTGGGTATGTGAACCTTAAGTTTAACAACTTGCTTTGTGTGCTTTTTTTGCTAAATGAATCCGTAATTAGCAGAATCAATATATTAGTGTCGCGGCTATTCATTTCAGTCTAGTTTGATTGGTTACCATTGAGCGAGCCGGGCTGGTACGTGAGCCGAGGAAGTTGACCTTGCCTATTTGAATTACCCGAGCTCTTTTAGAGCTAGTCATCAGACCAACAACTCTCAGCCTTTCTTAAAAAGAGCAAGCCACACTTCTTTGTTTAGACACTCATTCGCATTTATTACATTCTGTATTCACCATATTAATAATCGGCGTTTAAATAGATAAAGAACATAGTTTTAATAAATAAGTAGTGAATAGCTAAATAAATAGTCGAAAGCAATCAGTTCAAAGCTATTTTAAGTAGAGGGCCGATCAGACTGAAGAAACCCACTTTTCTCACTCAAGAATAGACACTCTACTCGTAAGGTATTGTGCCTACCAACACCAAGCCACTGCAGTCAGAAACAATAGCCTGGCTTTGTTTACTTATAGGTCCTGCTTTTTATCTTTTTGTTCCAGCCGACCCTTTGTTACCCTACCTACCTAATGGGCTTACCTATAGAGCGCAGGAAGTAATGCATAGTCACTGTTTAGTGGGTTATCTTTGTAACGAATGGAATTTGCCCCATGGACTATCATTTCTGACAGTGTGTACTCCCAAATTGAAAAAGCGGCACATTCATCTGACTCTATAAATATATTATATACATGCGGTAAAAGCATCGATAAATGCGTAACTTCACACCACTCCATTCTTTTTATCAATTCCCATTTCTGATGGTGAGTCTTCTTCAATCAAATACTTTTTTATTCCGGGAGAAAGAAAGAGAGCTTATTAAAGCGGGAAGTAGTGTAGCCAACCTTCGTGTCTCTTACGATCATCATGACCGCCCTAGCGCCACCTCTTTCTTATTTGGTCGCCATATCGATTTTGGCGTTTAGGATTTAGCTAGTTTTCTTGGGGTGTATGATACTCTCAGTTGCACCTCCGCATATGCGAATCTGAATTGGCCCCAGGAAGGTAATTTGCTGACAAGCAGAGTCTCGCGCCCCTCATACCAGATGTATAAAGTAGGAAAGCCCTTGTTTTTGTCCTACTTGTCAATTTCCCTCAGGGCACAGATGGCACCGCTATATATATGAGATGTGATGCTTGTGAGAGGTTACGCTTGGTCTCACTCAACTCTACCTCGGGAAAGATGGGTGTAGGAGTGAAGATAGCCCTAGAAAGTACCGCCCTTACGCCAATAGACTAGGGTACCCTCACATACCAAGCATAGAATAGAGCAATAGAGCGAGAACTGGTTAGAACTCTCCAACTAAACCATTGTAATTGATGGAAAAGCAGATTGATGGTGAAGGGCCTACTTGAGAATTGGGAAGCTATGTTAGCATTCTCTATTTGTGGAGGCCAAGCAATTGAATGTCTAGCCAGATAGCTCTTTCTCCAACGCACCTACGAACCACTTTGAACCTGTCACTATTGTAAGCAAGATAGCGAACATACGTGCTTAACACACTTGGTGCCTTTTAAATCCAATTTATATATACGATGAGAGCTTCCTCCGTTCATAGGCTTTCTACCTGGGAAGATGAAACTCAGAGTGCTCGAGCTATAGGTAAAGGCAGGCGTGGATTCGAGGTTACCAACGGAAGGCCACGCAGACTTAAATAAAGGTGCGGGACTAGTTAGCTTCCATTCCTGAAATATTCCTGAAATATCTGATACTTACTCGAACAACAGTCAATCTATTATGTGAATAAATGTAGTAGCCGGTCTTACCTTCAATCTAGAGTCCTCGTCTTACTTCACAATACTGTGTTAATAGCGCGGATGCTTGGCTGAACTTGTGTCGTTGGCTCAGACACACCAAGTACGACATTGGCTATAAAGCCGCCATAAAAGCATTCATTAGAATAAATTATAGATCCGAGTAGGTAAAGCTTGTCTTGCTTTCTTTTGCTCGTAACGTTATACGTTACTCGCTGGGTGTAAAAAATTGAATCATATAGAAGGCCGGCCACGAGAGTAATATTTCCCGGGTGGATTTGGGATGCCCCTCTATCTGCATATGGATAGTTATACCCCTTGCAATATTGGACTTCTGGCTACGGTTTTTCCCCTTCTTCAAGCCTTTGATCGTGGTGGGTGAGTCCCCTGGCTTTTTTATCTAATAGCGCTCTTTTTTCACAGTATTATTTTATTTAGCTCTTTAGTGGATGGAGTTTCCCTCTTTCTGTCGCATCACTTCCAAGGTGGGTGGTATAAGGTAAACAAACAATAAGCAAGCGATGCTTTCTCAAAACCGTAACAGTATGATCCTTTTTTTCATTCACAAAAAAGGAACTTCTTTCACTTAGGCGGAGTGTAGCCCGGACGGAAAGGTATGGTGGGGCTTGATTTCGTACCCAATGTGCGGCCACATGTATAGCCGCTTTATTATCTTATCAAGTTGCTTTCGTCTTTCGACAAATCCCTAATAGCAACCGAGACACCATCCGCTTCGCTCTTCGCAAGGTTACGCCAATAAGGAACGTCGCTGCACTTCGTTGCGAGTTCTCCTTCTTCCTTTATGCACAAAGGAAAAGCCAATAATAAAGTCGTTATGACGTAAATAACCACTGAGCTGTGCCGGTGGATGTCGGACGCTTTGTTCGTGAAAATCAAGAGAACGATAATAATCATATAGCATTGAAAGCAAAGATGTCTTCATTCTATATCGAGGAGTTTCCTAAAAGGGAGCTGACCTAGTTCAGTGCTATTACTAGAAAGACGAATTCCTTCATTAAATTTTCCTTGCCTTACTTCTTTCTATTTTATCTCATTGGCTAGGGAGGTACGATTCAGTTATCTTAGATAGAGATCCTAATGCTCTTCTTTATCTCATCTCTCAACTGGGAAGGTGTCCTCTAACTTATTCTTATGGGTGAATTGCCTATTTGGATGCCCTGTGAAAGCCATCCCCCGTTAGGTAGCTATACATTAACCTTGCTGGCCTTATGTGCTATAGCCGAATTAAAAAGCAAGTCTTTAGGAGCCAGCCTCCCCGGGATTAGCCCTCTAGCCCGTCCTTCCGCGCAATACAGTATCTGAAAGTCAAAGTAGTAAAGCGAAAAATGAAAGAAGAATATATTTAAATATTGCTCTTTTCAACTGATAGCGAGAGAAGGAAAGAGAAAGGTGACTGGGGGAGCGCTTAGCCTCACTATTTCGAATAGGCAGATAATAATAGAAAATCCTCCTCTTTCTTTTTCCATGAAATGACCTATGGGCTCTCTCTCTCGAGCGAAGGAAGGATCAAATTGAATACATTGATTATTTATCCTCATAGTCCTGCCGGAGAGGAGTTTATCAGCACAAATAGGCCCATCCCTCGGGCTTAGCTGGGAGAATGAGAAAGATCGCCAGGTGATCAAGTGAATTTCCCAGATGATGATTCCCAAAAAGACGAAAGGCTTTATTCCTTGCTATTTCACGAGTGAAGAAAACTCGCTATTTCTTCTTTAAGATCTACTAGATCTATTTCCGACCTCTAACGAAGAGTTGTTTCGAATTCCACATTTGTTCCAGGAACATGGGTGGAGCAGAAAGGCACAGCAGCAAAATCCTTTTTTTCAATACAGAGACTTCACAACAAATTCCAGTCGTATAGTCCTGCTGCTGAGGATTCTGAGGGATATGATTCAAGCTTGACTGGGCAACTTGAAGCTGCCCGTATTGTTTTCCTCCTTTACCGCTTTGTTCAAGAGGTATGCTATAAGTAATAGCTATCTGGCTATTTTTTCTTATTTGGTTTTTGCTGGGTCTGGTTGATGCTCCATAACAATGAGGAAATGAGTAAAATTATATTTCTTCTCAGAACTCGGGTTTGACTTATTCGTTCGGTACCTCCTGCAAAATATTGGGGCCCCCCATAACCACAGAAATAAAGAAAACACCCGCGAAACAACGTTATAAAAAAACGAAAATACATTTGACGGAGGTCCCCCCACCCTCCGCCGCGCTTTTTCCTCCCCTTTCTTTCATTTGATTCAGAACCTCAAATTTGCTATTCTGCTTTTTTCTCGATAGAGCCGCTTTCCCTCATTCGTCTCGTCCAGCCCTCTTCACGAACTTTTATAATCAATGCCACAAAGATAGCAAGCTCTATGATAGAATAAATAAGTAAAGAGGCGACAATTTGGCACCAGATATCCGGAGGTGTGGAAAGAGCAGCTGTAATCAGTGAAAAAACCATCAAAAAACGACGATTGCTCGTGAGCATTTCCACAGAGAGACCCCTTGGTTCTGGCAAACAGATCACAATGACAGGTATCTGGGAGCATACCGATGGAATGAACAAAATACGAAAAGTGAACATAATATAGTCATATATCTTAGGTTGTAACTTGATCATGAGCGAATTTGTTGATGTTGAACCCATGAAGTATGGAAAGTGCCAAACATTGGGAACGACCCAGGAAAGAGTTAGGAAAAGGAATAATACGAAGCAAGAAGCACTGAAATAGAGGAATCGATTGTATTTCCTCCTTTGAAAACCATAGCAACTGGGTATCGAAAAGCACCAAATTTGATAACTGATGAAGGGAAAGACGAAGGAAGAGCATGCTATTGAAGACGTTGCAAGATATGTAGAGAAGGCCTCCGTTAATTGTGTACAAACAAAATACGAGTCCAAGGGTAGGGTAAGAAAGGGTTTAGCTAATAAAAATATAATTTCTTCCGAGAACCAGTAACACGTAACCCATGTAAAAGCAAGACCGCTCAATATCCGAAGGGAACGAATTCGAACTTCTCCTAGAATAGTTTCCAGTGCAACATTCAATTAAATGAGTGTAATTCAAAGGAAAAAAATAACGCAGTCTGATGCAAGCGAACAAGATCGATCGTCTATAGTTGTTATTGTCAACTGAAAAAATAAATCCATCCCCAGCGAGTAACTACTAATGTTACGAGTGAAAAGGCGAGGAACGTAGGCATGTGTCCTTTGTTCGCAACATGCCGTAGTTGCTCACTGAGTTCAAAGGCGAGTAACTACTAATGTTACGAGTGAAAAGCGCTTCGCCCGCCCTATCTATCTGCGCGCTGGCAGGTAGGGTCTTATCTATGTGATTCGCTACGCTTGCTTGCGCCTATCGGCGGACTCTATTGCCTGCCGGAACACGGTAGTACGAATCGCTACGCTTCTTTATATATGATAATATGCACCCAAAACACATTGATTAGGAATCTTGGAAGGAAAATGGCCTTCGCCTTCCTGCTTCTAGCCTTCTTAGCTTCGCTACCCCTGCCCTGTGGTACGTCAAGAGAAAGGGTTGGCCCATAGGTGAAGCAAAGAAATAAGATTCCCTTACCCAGTTGTGCGTTAAGCGATTGCCATTCCAGCGAGTACATTATAAAGAAAGAGGATCTATTCCCCTCCCGAGGATCCGCCGGCTATCCAATTCCCTATATGGGTTGGCTATCCAGTTTTCGTCCTGGGTTGCAAAATGCAAATCCTTTGGTACAAAGCTGTTAAAAAAACCCTTGGGAGGAAAGACGAATCCGATTCTGTTCTCTCGATAAAGGAATTCTTTTCTACTACCCTTGATACGTGGGCGATCAAGTCAGATGCTTGCTTCTTTCGCCCAGATTCCCCATGGGTGAGGAGCTAGAATCAATGTTTTTCTATTAGATAGGAGAAAGCCCTTTCGAGTCTTTCATTCCTCCCTTCGGTAACTGAGATCACTCGACTCATACACTACTGCCGATGTTAAGTCATAGTGCCTGGATTCCAAGACTTTTTGGCACTTTGCGGTGTGAAGAGACACATAGACTGGTTGAGAAATTACATCGAGCGAGGGTCGTGGAGCTTTAGCATTCTATTCGGAAGAAATAATTTCGTGTTGCGCGAGTGGAATGAAATGAAAGTTTACACTTTCATTATTTCAAAAGGGAATTTACGTCATGAGCTCTCTCTCCACTCTCACCAGCCACCTGCTCCACCGGATTCCTCCACGAGCAAGCTCGATCTCTTGTATATAGGTACTCGTAAGAAGAATAAAGCCAATAGCCCTCCACATATCCTCTTCCCCCCTTGAGTGCGAACTCTTTGCTAACCTGAGCAGCCTTAAGCAATTTTCTCCAAATACTCCGGTTTTGAATGTACGGCTACTTATACCATTAGCATGAACTCTGAACCGTTGGTATATCAACGCACTCTTTGACTATCTAACAATTAGGGTTTTCCCGTTTTTATTGAAAGAAAGTCAATTTCTGTGTAAACAGCACTGACTATGGCTTTCTCTGGCTTTTTTTGCAAGTACTTTACGCTCCCTGGATTTGACATACGTGAGTGATCGGGCAAGAATTTAACTTCGAGTAGAGTTACGACGTATAAAATCAGAAATCTCGCATCACAAGAAAAAGTAGTACAAGTCTTGTAGTTCAGTGCCGCCCGACCCCGTTTATATTGAAACTTCTTTCCCCTCTCAACTTTTTCTATGTAGCTTAAGCTTTGAAAATAAAAAGAAAAGGAGGCTTACATGGCAATCCCTTGCCTTGCTCTGTACGACCTCCTCTTTGTCATCACTGTCGGATCCGAACATTTCCTTTGGAAAGAATGATTCTTCTTCCTTTTCGGAGTCACTACCGAACAACATCGGCTTAGTGGAGTCTGTCTGAATCATGATAGGTTCTTCCTCTGCGGAACTTTCATAGTATGAATGCTCCGTTGAGATGAAACCGTCATCACTATATTTGTTTTGTGCCCCCTTGTTATCGTCGCTGGAATTTTCCCGGGACTCATCTGAGGGATTTCCATTTAGGACGACATTACAGAACTCATCGTCTGACGAGTCCCGCGGAGCCTCCTTATACAAATGCAAGCGGCCTTTTTGGTACTCGTCTTCGAGCCAATCCTTAAACACGTCAAAATCTTCAATGGTATGCCCGAATACTCTATGGTAGAGGCAATAATTAGGGTCATCTACTTTGTCCATCTCTTCTGGTCGCTTGGATTGTGGGAGCGTGAGCCCTTTCCTCATAGCTCTTCTAAATAGTTTAGCGGGTTCTCCTCTTTTGAACGAGGACAATTTGTTCTTTTGCTCTTTGAGAGTTTTTTTACTATAAATTGACCGGGCTTTTCCTTTTGTAGGCTTGCTACTAGGACCTCCGGAGGTGCGGATTGTTTTCGAACTCACTTTACCTTGCTTCTCTTTTTGAGATTTGGTATCAAATCAAGAAAGGAACGCATTCACCATATCTTCCCATGTCTTCATGCTATTTGGTTCTAGAGACATGTACCAGTCAAAAGCCACTCCCAAAAGGCGTAACTTCTCCCTATTTTTTTCGGGGGTTTCATAACGAGGGGCGTAAGGAATAAGGTGTATAGGAAGAAATCTACTAAGTAGGAAAGGCAAGATCAGTAGGAACACAAGTAGTAAAGCAAGGTAGGGGAGATCAAATACTCGGCAATACTCTATTTCGGCAATACGGTTCTAGTTAAGAAAAAGCATATTCTTAGACTACTTATGTTACATAAAACTTTACCTTTCTTTTTTGTTACAAGCCCAAGATACTACTCAACTCTTTTGTTAGCACATCTGCTTTCTTCTTACTTGATGTGATCCAGTCTACCTAGGTAGGGCTAGTTTCTAACAAGCAAGGGAGATAGGAATTTCATATTGCCGTTGCTAAACCAAGTATTATTATCTTAGCGAATAACGTTGTTCGAGAGATACACTTAGAATAAGTTCGTTTGTTTAGAGCGAAAGCGTAACCTTATATTCTATTTACTAAGCTTGGTTGCTACTTGTTGCTCATTGAATAAGAATTTTCTTACTGAATGCTTGCTACCGGATAGGATGGAGCTGCACTTCTGGTAAAGGTTGACCTACTAACTCTACACTGAATTAGCCAATAGTATCAGCTGCTGGAGAGAACTGCCTGCTCGACAGCCTACTAAAGCAACCCTTTTAATACTATCTCTCGATTTGCCCTTGCTTGCTTTTCTCACTACACTGGACTACCTTAAAAACCCTCACTTTTTCTTCTTTTAGTACGAAAGCACTTAAGAAATAGTAAAAGAAGCGTAGGATTGATAATAGTGTATGTATGGCTTCGCCCTATCAAGGTTTTTCTTCAACTTTGTCCATGATCAGCACTCTTCCCCTAGGGTAATTACAAGGTATGGTAGGTAGGGGGAGTTTTCATGGCAATAGGTGTATCGTTATTGGGTGATACGCATGGCTACGTTACTAACAGGAAGGAATCCTACGGAAATGGAAGTAGTGGCCTGTTAGCACATAAGAAAAATACTTGGGTAGAGCATACTTGGGTAGAACCAGAGCTGGGAAAGAGGTTTAATACTTCTCTTCTTGCTGACGGATAGGATTGAGCTGGTCGAATGGACTAAGTTAAACACGGTCAAAATCACATAACTTTTACCTCTTTTCTAATTTCAAAATAGGAGTAAAGCACCAATACCTTTTTGTTGAAAAACGCATGCCTACGTTAGTGTATAACCCTAAAAAGAGGTACACAGAGTCTCTTTGGGCAAGTAACTATTGGGTGATATATCGAACGAAAGCCCTTGCTTTCAACGAGATAGGCAAGCATTCTCGGGAGTAGGCAAGCAAGTTAGGATTCATCGTTACGCCCGCCTTCCAAAGAAATGGGTGCCTGCTTGGCCAGCTCCACTATCTATACCGCGCTAACGAAAGCTGCCCACGCCTACGAAACAATGAATGCCCGCTGCCTCTACTATATTCTATAGCTTTGCTCGCTCGCCGAGATGGCTGGTGGCAAGGAAGGGGCGGCGTTGTTGCCCAATGCAATATGGAGAACTGATTGACGCAACCACTCATGGGAAGAGATTTTCCTACCCCGGAAAAAGAAGCTAGCCGTCAAGCGGAAAGTCAAAATCAAAAGGAAGCTTTCTTCACAATCTACTTTGCTGGCTTTCTCTCGGGCGAGTGCAGATTCCGCAGAGAAAATAGGAACGGAAGGTTGATGTTTTCTCTACCCCTTCTTCACTCGAGTTCTAGTTGACAGAGAGGAATAGCTAAAAGGAAGACTTCGAAAAAAAACCTATAAAAGAGCCACAGAAGTAGCTAGCCTAGAATAGGTGGAGGAAGCAAAAGCCCACTTTGGAGCGAATTCCTTTCTTTTGGTTGTAGCTACTCGGTCAGCGAATTGTAACTGGCACTTTTGGAACAAAGTAATTCAGAGATGTCGCCGTCACTTATTGGGTGAGTGTGAAGTATGGTGGTCATATCTTCTCTCCGACTGCCCGCCCAGATGCTCAAATCCAAGGGCCCGAAATAATATCTTTTATTATCTCCATTGCTGCTGTTACTTTCTACATTTTCAAATGTTCTTAGGGGAATGCCGATAAACAAATGAGAAGGCAGTTCTAGGACCAGATTGGGTTCAAAAGACAACTGAGCGTGTGGCTTCAATTCTACAACATATGCTAGTTGCGCAGAGCAGGCAGAAGAGCTATGCTGATGTTAGAAGGCGAGGCTTGGAGTTTCAGGTGGGAGATCAGGTACTTCTCAAGGTAACTCCTACCAAGGGTGTTGTGAGATTTGGTACTAAAGGGAAGCTTAGCCCGAGGTATATTGGTCCATTTCCAATAGTGGCACGAATTGGAAAGTTGGCATATCGATTGGAACTACCGGAGTCGATGAAAGGTGTGCATAATGTGTTCCATGTTTCCATGTACAAAAGCCAAGCAAAAACGTATGCGCGTATAGATCACAAAAGGTCTGTAGATTTTCTCTGTCTTTATTCCATCCTTTTCTTTCCAAACTTTCTTAAGCGGAAAGAAAGCAAGTTCTTTCTAAACTAGCCTACTAAGCCATGCATCTTACTTGCCTAACGTCACTAGAGTTTCAATAAGTATTTTTTGCTTCTTCTTACTTACCCGTACTACCAAAGCAAAGACTGAGATTGAGTAGAATTTCTCAACTAGGAGCCGAGACAAAACCTATTCATTATTGCAAGAAGGAAGGTAAGTAAAGAAGCCAACGGATTAGATAGAAATAGGCTTGGTCAAGTGCTTAAAAAAGAGGTGACCCGAACGAATGATTTAAATCCCACGAGTGATTTATCATAAAAAAACTGTAATTTCATCGGCCTTAGCGGAGTCTATTAGCTCATGTTGCCCTTCGCACTGGCGCTCTCACTATATTAGCATGAAACTGAAGCTGAAAGTGGACAAATCAAGTTGGGAAATTATTGGTATGGTCCTGCCCTGGTGGAAAAGAGAGCTGAGTTCCTGGAGGAATTACACCACAAGATGGCACATTCTAATGGTCCAGTTGTTTCGGGAGGGGATTTCAACCTAATAAGAGAGATGGATGACAAAAACAATTCCAATGTGGATCTCCAGCTCATGGAGAGATTTAATGACTTCATTGATTCCTTCCACCTTCGGGAGTTGAGGAAATGTGGAGGACATTATACATGGACAAATAAGCTGCTAAACCCTGTGATGGTCAATTTGGATAGAGTGTTAGTCTCTAATTGCTGGGATACTTGATTTCCTATAGCTAGGGTTACAGTTTTGACTAGAGTTGGATCTGACCATTGCCCTCTTGTGTTAGATACTGGAGAGGGGGTGCCAAATAAATCTAGAATCTTAAGATTTGAGAAAGCTAGGATTTGACTTCAGACAACAATAGTGTTCTTTACTATCCCAGTGCCTATGAGAAAGGAAAAGAGTGCAGGCACAGAAGCAAGATTGAGTCAAGACAGTCAGAAAGGGATGTCTGATCTCTTATTATCATAGCGGAAAGGCTCTTCGAGGTCAAAGGGGACCTAAGACACATAGATCAGGCGCTACACTAAAAGCACTTCGGAATCCTAGAGGAAAGGTTAAATGCTTGGGGGGTAGGGAAAATTCGCTGTAAGGACACCAGTCTCACTCGGGGTAAATAGAAAGGAGAAGACCTTATGAACGTATGCTTGATGCATAGTGAATCTTCCCACAAGGCGGCGAGTCACTCTTACTGGATTGAACTGTTTTCAGTTCTTGCTTTATCAACATTATCGGTATTGCGACACATGTGCACTACATACTTGTAACCGGCTGAATTAAAAAACTCAATCGTTTATGTGCTTGCTCTTCTCTTTTCTCAAGGTAGGATTGGTAAAAAACAGTACTTGTCTTTCGATGGGCCGATAGGGTGAAAGTCTGGTTCTTGATTCTTGCCTAAAGGAAGAGTCTAGCTAGGTTGGTGATTCGATCCCCTTCGGATAGCACGAGATTTGGTCTGTCGATTCGATAAGGAATCAATAGGTTCTATAAAGTAAAGCAAAGGCAACAAGTACTCATTCATAAAGTCTTGGCGCCGTGTTCGGTTCACTGGCGAGGATGATTGTTTGGCCAGTGGGGGAGCAGGCGAAAGAAGAAATGAAGGACCGTTCGCTATCGCTCGGCTTGACTCTATCTCTTCTTCTTGCTCGACAGCTGATGTTGACTCTAGATCAGATTGATTCTTGCTCGTGCACTAGATCGTGAGTACTAGCTTTTGTACTGTGGCCAGTACTCACTTGATGGAGACTTTCAAGGTTACTTGATTGGGGACTCGTGAGAAGTCTCCGAGCCAACTATAAAGCTTTCGGCCTACTTATTTGACTACTAGTAAGTCGCAAGCTCAATAAGTTCCTGCCCTGAGGTTCTGACTCGTTACATACATCCCTCTTGCGGTCGGCTACTCCTTTCTTTGCTTCCTAGTAATCCGAGCCTACTGCTCCGAATTCTGCTGCTTCGACTTAACTAGCTCAGGATACACTATCTCCAACTCCAACAGCTTAATGGCTTGGCTCATAATAATTATTGAAATATTACAATCTTGGCTTCTCCGACTTGGCTTAAGAGAGATCCTCCTTGATTGAGGAGCCAGGGATGAGCACATCTTGTTTGCTGATAAGGAAGATACCATCTCTTATTTATATAGAAAAGGAGTTTTTTCAAATGCATAGTCTCGGCACTGGGATTCCAGTTCATTCCAATAAATTCCCAGAACGTCAAGCTATTGTCAAGTGAAACTCGCACTCAAGGGTGAGTTATCCCAGTGTCCCCAGAGCTTCACATAGTTGTCTAAAGTGGGCTCTTGCTTCACCAAAAGGAGAGCCTTAGATAAAAACTCGAGTATACCCTTCCTTGTCGTAGAACTTTTCCAGTATGAGCGAGCAGTTGTGAGTCGAATAGGCCTTTACTGTTATGAAGAAGGCAGCGTTTATGGGACTTACGGTAAAAAATAGTAAAAGATACGAATCGAGAGCTGTACTTTGATTCTTCCTGCTAAAAGTATGTAAACGAAAGGGGGCATATGAAACCTGAGAGCAGACCCTCCCCCTTATAGCCGGGAGGAGCTCCCTCTATTGTATTATTAATCTTATGCGAGCGACTAAAACTCTAGAAACTACAGCTCCATACTCGAATGCAACCTTCAAGGCAAGAAATCCGTCTGCTAACTGTGCTTTCAAGCTGTAATTCCCTGCTACAAGAGTATAAACGACATGCTATTGTTGTGGGTTGTATTCTATCTTACTGGGTAACTCTATCGAAACGAAAGCTCCAGCAACTAATCTTATAGCCAGCTTCGACTCTTACTTCTGTCTTTTATTCTGTCGGGCAGCGAGCACAAAGTACTGGACTATCCGGCCATGTATTGGCTCCTTGGAACTTGCTCAATTGACGAAAAGCACTAGCCTTTTTCGGCTCCTCAGATGACGTGTCCAATACCACGGAGTCAACATGTGAACTGGCATGGTATTAGGAAATGGATCCGGATCCACCAACATCACATTTTTATTCAAGTTATATCCGTTTTTAAGCGCTACGCACCTCTTAGTTAAGTGGATTGCACTCGTTAAGGGTACCCGTCTGCCTTGCTCCCAAAGAAAGGTCCGTCCTCCTTGGTGCCTAGCGGTTAAGTAGATAGTAGGTCCCCTCCCTGGCAAAAAGCATCTAGCTAGAGCCGAGTTGTCAGTCATCCTTATTGAATGAAAAGAAGCGGTTTATATGCACGCGCAGATGGGAATGATGTTAACGATGTTAAGCTATTGGGTGTATGCTGGTAAATCTTCGGCTTTCTTTGTTTGAGGTAAGCTCAGTTCGATCAGTAACAAGAGGGCGGGCGGCTGGTGGCCACAAGAACAAGTCAAGTAGGGGAGCGAAACAAGGAGAGATAGAGAGAATCTTGCATGTTATACATAGCTGGGACCAGTTCCCGGCTAGGAGAGCTGGATTCTCTAGCTTTTTCTTTAGCAACGGCTCCTAAAAGAATGTTGAATTCCAATTGGTTAGCTTAAGCTTATTTAAGCTATATTTAATTCATTGAGCTATGAAACTCACATCATCTCTTATGTTTTGCGCCGTGTATTCATCCGAATTATATCCCCGATCAAGTTATGGACACGTTCACGAAACTGGAAGTCTTTTGGATCCCATGCAGTCAATGCCAATGGGTGCGCTTAAGAGCTGGTGGAACCCGAATACCTTTCTTTCCCACCGTTCCCATTGCCAACAACTTTTCTTTCAAAATCCACTTGGTGAACCTAGCCAAAGTCCAAGAACATATATTCCAACATTTATTCTGGAACCATGGTTCTTCGGGGCCTCTTATTTTCTCTCTAGCCTCTGGGTAGCCTACTCCAGAAGTACTGGGAGCGCATCGAAAAGTCCCTGTGTTAGTTCACCCCGATTCTGGTACTATTTCGGGTCTTCAACCGATCCATCAGAATATATACTGCGGAATATCTACTGTAAGTATACTTCTCCAGCGCTTAGCGGGAATTCGAGTGGGGTGGGAAGCCTACCTTCGGTATCCAATGAAAATATCAAACCGAGTACTTTGAAATTCCCAGGGCTCCTCTTTTCCACGTGAACCCTCCCCGAAGCTCCTTGAAAGTGTACTCCAACCGCAGCTCACTAAAGCCACGACCGAGGGTGTCCTCGAGTAGTATCTTCAGATCGTAAGACAGACCTCCGCCGCCCCAGTATTGGAATACCGAAGCGCATGTCGTCTGCGTACCTCGCAGAGTAGATTAATCGTGTAAGCTCACTTGACCCGGGCAGAATAAACTCCATCTTTTCAAACTCCATCCAGGTCAGTCAAGTTTATGAAGGAATGAATTCATAAAGACCGGGGATACGGGACTTCCTTTCGAACCTTTTAACTCGCTACTAACCTCGTAAAATCTAAAGTAAAAAGTAGAAATAATAAACTAAAAAAGTTCTCACTCCGGTATTACTCAACCTCGGTCTTTGCTCTTCTCTATTACTAAAAAAAGAGTATCTTTACAGGTTCAGCAAATAAGATCCTTATTTCCTATGCAGTCTGTGCTTTATAGTTTTTTTTCTCTCCTTCCGTGCCCCGGCTGGTATAGTTTCCCTCATCGTTGCAGGCCCTCCTTCGTATAGGATGGAAGCAAAGAACTACTCTACTATCGACCGGCTCCTATCAAAATATACTAGGGAGAGTCTTCATGCGTCGGGGAAGGAAGCGATATCGAATGGAAGCAAGAATAGAAGGGGAGACTTAAACAAACTATTGCGACTCTTCAGTGAAAGTACTCCCTCTCGATGTTGGGCACTCTAGAAGGCTCGCAAAGCCCTTACACTGGATGGGAACTCTCACTTTATTCACAAAGTCCTACTTAAATGCCAATTGTAGAAATCCCAGTATAAAATACTCCTTGTCCATAGGCTACTACTGAAAAAAGGATAAAAAGTCGAAGTGGCCTTCTTTGGTTCGTAACATTAGTAGTTACTCACTTGGTAAAAAAGTAGAAACTTATACTAAATGGTAAACCCTGGACCCGTATCCCTACCCGTTGGGATAGACTCCAGCTGACTTAAAGAGGTAGGCCCCCGTAACCAATTTGAAAGGGACACTGGCCTACTAGGAATTTTAAAATCTAAAGCCAGTTGAAGTTGCCACGCTCGCGCCCTTCACTAGTCATTATACAACACAGACAACAGGGGTACCTTAAAAGGAAAGGCTAAAATAAAAGTGCATAAACCTGCAACTGTGCACACCAATACCAACGCCCCGCGCCTTGCTAGTGAATTGGCATTTTCATAGCAGGGGCATGTTGACTAATAACTGTTTGAAAAGCGTAAAGTTCCATTCCATTTTTTCGCATACAAAGAAGGCGTCCGACCTCGAGAGCCCCTCCACTAGCAGTCTCTTTTTATATTATCAAAGAATGACCGAACCGCTCTTATACAAATCCTTACCTCACCCCCCCTTGCCCCTGAAAGGACGGCGAGCGAAGTCGCCGAAGCGAGTCCAAAGGCCAAAGAGTGATCTTTGAAGAAGGCTACTAAGCATCCTTACTCATAGTAGAGTGTCAGGTAGGTTTGGGTATAGCAGGACTTGAACCTGCGACCATTAGGTTAAAAGCCCAATGCTCTACCAACTGAGCTATACACCCGATTTGAAAAGAAGGCGTCGGTGTGGAAAAGAAAAGAGTAGGCGGCCTAGCTAGCCGCCCCCTTTTCTTCTTATCAAATCAAAGGGGCGCGGCTCTTCTTTATGAGGCTCGTACTTCGGAGCAAGTCTTGGAGTCCTGTCCACTAATTGCAGATTATATCTCCTAAAGAAGGTCAACGGGGGAGACTACAGTAGCTCGAACTCAGACTATCTACGAAAAAGGTAAAGTCGTCTTTCCTAGGGTTCGACCGAAAGGAGAGCTGTCTTCTATGGTTTGTTGTGTAGGCCCTGCGAGCACTCTTCTCAACGAAGAAAGAGGTTATACGGTGTAATAGTCCAGGTTCCAATCTTTATCCATTATCTTCGCATCGCATTCATGCTAGCAAGAGTCAAAGCATTCCTGTCTTGCTAGAGGAGACTCATCCGGAATCGGATGTGCTGCTAGAAAGTCGGCCAGTGCTTTTACTTTAATAGCTTTTTGTGGAGCATATGTGATGTCGCACTCCATCAAAGAGATTGCCCATCTTGCTAATCTACCCGTGAGCATAGGTCTGGTCATAAGGTACCTTAGCAGCGGGTCTACCTTGGATATAAGGATGACTTTGTGCGCCAGCATGTAGTGCCTTAGCTTTTTGGCAACAAACACTAATGCTAGGCAATGTTTCTCAATCGGTGAATATGCGTGTTCTGCCCCCACTAACATGCGACTGAGATAATATAGTGCATTCTCTTTGCCCTGCTCATTTTCCTGTGCCAATAATGCAAAAAAGGATCCATCCAATGCAGTTGTGTAAAGGATAAGGGCCTTTCCTGGAATAGGTGCCGAGAGTACCGGCGGTTTGAGAAGGTATTGCTTTATGTCATCTAAAGCTTTCTGGCATTCATCATCCCACCTGAACGGGATATCCTTCTTGGTAAGTCTCGTGAAGGGCTTTATCCTCCCGGATAAGTGGCGAGAAACCTCCTAATGTATGCCAATTTTCCTTGAAGTGATCGGAGTTGTTTGAGGTTCTTAGGAGGAGGCATCTCTTGGATCGCCTTTATTTTTTCGGGGTCTCGATTCCTCTGTGTCTAACAACGAAGCCTAGAAATTTGCCTGATGATACCATGAAAGCGCATTTTAATGGGTTAAGCTTCAAAGCATGTTGTCTCAACCGATCGAACACAATCTTCAGGTATTGGAGGTGCTCATCTTGTGAATGTGCTTTTACTACTTACTAAGTCATCAACATAGCACTCGACCACTTTATGTATCAAGTCATCAAAGATCTTGGTCATGGCACGTTGATAAGTTGCTCCGGCATTTTGAAGCCCGAATGGCATCACTTTGTAGCAATAGACTCCGATTGGTGTACGGAAGGCTGTGTTCTTTTGATCTTCCTCATCCATCTTTATTTGATTGTATCCCGAGTATCCATCCATAAATGAGAATATCTCGTATGATGAGGTATGGTCCATAATGATTTCAGTCACTGGCAAAGGAAAGTCATCTTTTGGACAAGCCTTGTTAAAATCTCTAAAGTCCACACAAACACGAATTTTTCCATTTTTCTTCTTGACAGGGACTACACTTGCTAACCATTCGGGGTTATCTTATTCTATGATGAATCCCGCATCAAGAAGTTTATTAACTTCGGCCGTTACCTTCTCTTCTAGCTCTACTCTCATCCTTCGGGGTGCTTGTTTGACAGGTTTGGCATCTTTGTTTATTTTTAACTTATGTACTGCTACCTCAGAATTCAGACCTGGCATCTCATTAGAATTCCAAGCAAAGCAATCAATATACTGCGTAAGAAATGCCTTGAGTTTTTCTTGTCTTTCCGGTGAAAGGGATGCATTGATGAAGGTTGGTCGGGGCTCTTCTTTCGTTCCTAAGTTGATCTCAAGCAACTCGTCAATTGTATTTTGTCCGCCTTCTTCAAGCTCTTTTGGTGCATTCTTTGCAGCTAGTATGAACTGCTCTTCATCCTCAATCACTTCTTCTCCCGCCATGTGACAAGAGAAGTATGGCTCATCTGTGTCACACATCAATGAACAAAAATGTGTTTGGCCGCTAATGCCTCGAAAACCCTCATATATCTTTGAGAGGTCTCTATCTTCAAAGTAATCTACATACCCTAATCCTCGGGTGTTTTTCATCTTTCCATCGACTCCCATCACTTTCCGAGAAGTGCCATTCCATAGTATCTGGAACAATTTCATTCTCGACTTTGAAATGGGGTCGAAACAATGTGCCTTTTCAAAGAGGGGCATGAGTTCCTTCCCTCCCATAGAACCCACAACATTCTACTCTTACCATTTATTCTGCCATATCGCCATCCACCAACCATCTATCCCAATTTTCAGGATCTGTACCTTTGTTTTAAGGGTTTATCTCCTCGGGTTTGTAGAAAAAAATCCCTTTGTGCACCACTTCTCGTCCAAACACATATTAAATCTTTGGTGGGACAAAGAAAGTCTGGAGCCCCCGGACTTGGTGCACTTCTCTTGGCGGGAGGTCTTTTGAATGCTTATCTGGCACCCCCTCAACCACTAACGAAGTTTGACTTGACGAATCCTTGCTGTTATCAGAGCTATAATCAGGTGTTTCACCGGAAATTTTTCCTTCTGATGCCTCAGAATCACTATCGCTTCCAAGGTAAATCATATAAGTTTGTGTGGATGCCTTTTGGTTTGGCTTCTGTTGAGTTTCAGTCAATGCGCCTTTTGGGTTTATAACCTGCAATGGTTTTTTGGTCTTGTCCCTTCTTGAAACTTGACTCGTTTCTGTAGTCTGAGGTTGTAAAGGTTTCTGGTTTGATGGTGTGGGTTTGGGAGATGGGGTTAAGAAGTATTTTGCATCACTAAGACCTATCTCATGTACCGAAAACGGGTGAATATCTCCTTTGATCCTCTTTTGTTTTCCATCCTTGATATAATTGAGACATTGGTGGAGGGTTGATGGCACCAAGTAGGTTTCATGCAACCATGGTCTTCCTAGCAATGCCTTGTCAGATGTTTCTGCATCAATGACATAGAACTTGGCTTCTGTATCTATATCCCCGAACCGGAGAAATAGGGTTATTGCTCCTAGCGCTTTCTGGGAATTCTGGTTGAACCCGTGAATGAATATCTTTTCCTTTGATAGATGCTTGGCATTAAGGGAGAATTGCCTTAGTGTATTTAGAGGGAGGATGTTGATAGATGCTCCCGGATCAACAAGGATGCGATTGACTTTGGACCCGCCTGTAACTCCTGTGATGTACAAGGGTCGGTTATGCTCTGACGTTCCAACTAGCAGGTCATTGTCATCAAAGGTTATGGCTGTTGTTTGGTCAATGTACAAGGCCTCCTGCATGCTTTTTTCCGCAAAATAGGCTTGCTTGGTCTCGGGATTCTGAAGTGCATGAATGAGCACCTCACGCAAGTCTTGTGACATCATCAAAGCATCGAAGACACTCAGTAAGGCAGGGATCTTGCGCAAGTGGGCCAGCACATTGTAGTCTCCTGCGTCGTTCTTGGATTTCTCACTTGGCCCTGCTTCATCTCCCGCCTCTTTGGCTTTGCCTTTGTTCTTCTCCTTTTTAGCCACCTCAAAATTGGCCTTTCTTACTCTTGCTTCATTCTCTTCTATTTCCCCTTCGCTTAGTCCCAGAAGACGTTGCAGATCTTCCTCTGAGATGCAGTCCGCCAGCATTGCCGGAATTGGTGTACCTTGCTCGTACTCTTCCATTTCCTGGATGTGCTTTTCCATGGCTGTGAGCTCAGGTTCCTTTGCTGGTTCCACAGGCTTCTTGTCCTTTTTCTTCTTGTTTGATTTCTTAAGGATCACTGGGCGGGCTTTTCTTTTGGTTCAGGAGGAATTACAGGAGTTATCTCCTTCTTCCACTTAATCCCTGGCTCTTGTTGTAGTTTTTGGAGCATTTTTCTTGTTTTCCTCGTCAAGTGTACTGTCCAAGGTTCAATAGATTCATCTTCTTCTTCAAAATTTGTATGGGAGATCATGTTTGCTTGAGCATGGGGTGCCGGGTTCTGCTTAGCATCCTCGTCAATGCCAATGTATCCAGATTGGATTGTCTGTTCCAGCCAATCCTTAAAGACATAGCAATTCTCAATTGTGTGCCCCAACACGCGGTGATAGAGACAGTAGTTTGGTTCGTCTGTCCTATCCATTTCTTATGGCCTCTTGCAAGGTGGCAGTTCAAGCCCTTTCTTCAGAGCTGCTTTGAAAAGCTTAGCTGTCTTCTCCTTTTTGAATGAATATGGCTTACTCATTTTGTCGGTTAGGGTTTATTTAGTGAACTTGGATTTTTCGCCATTATTAATATTTTTGCTATCTTGGTTTTTGTTGCTATAAACGCCTGAATTACGGGCGGAATTATGATACGTCTGAACCGCCTTAGTACTGGCCTTCTTTCCATCCTTTTTCTTAAACTTCTTTTTAAAGAACTCGGGACACATACTTGGGCCCAAGGGTTCTAGTCGAGACACATGTGTGATCAGCTTCTCATACTTGTGGATGTCAGAAGAGCTTAGGAACGGCTTTATCCAATCATCCATGTTATTTCTTAAAAGATCGACTGCATCTTCCTCAGAGATTGGATGAAAACATTGGGAACTCAAACTCCTCCATCGGTTGACATACTCAACAATTGATTCGTTCTTTTTAGGCTTTTCATTCACCACATCCGCAATCGTCACCCTGCTCTTGATTGTGGTGAACTTAGCTCGGAACGCATCTACCATATCATCCCAGGTCTTGATGCTGTTGTCTTCCAGCGACGCGTACCAATCAAAGGCCGGTCCTGTGATACTTTGCGAAAACTGACGGAGTAGGAGCAGTTCTTCAACTCCCGCCGAATTACCACACGAGGCTCTGAAATGTGCCAAGTGTTGGTCAGGACTGATGTTCTTTGTGTTTATTCCTTTCAACATCCTTAACTTAGGGATGACATACCCATCCGGGTACCTTATGGAGTCATATTCTTTGGGATATGGTCTCCCTGATCGCCTCATAGGACGAACGAGGTGCCCCCCGCAGCTTGTAGTTGCCGGTTTCTCATCTCTTGTAATTCCTGCTTTGTCACCCCTGACAATCCCAGAGTCTCGTAAGAGGTGCTACTTGGTCCTTCCTCTTCTTTTCCAAATGCATGCTTGGCATTCTCACTGCTTGTCTTGGCTTTAGAGGCACTCTTTCCTGGCCTTTCGGAATCGGGCTTAGAAGCACTAGAGTTACCAACAGTGGGGCCAGTCTCTCCATGAGCCATTTCGGCAATTAAACCTTTTTCGGCTAAAAAGTTATGCAACTCCATGCATAATCTTGTGGCATTCCCATTTTAGAAGTGCAAGGCGGCTATTTGTTGGTCTCTTTGCTCCAATTCTCTTCTCAACCGAGCTACCCCATCATCTTTGTCAGAAGCTCCATCATCTTTTCCTTTGTCTTTGTCTTCTTCGTTTCCTTTATCTTTGTCTTCTTCGTGCTGATCGAGGGGCCCTTGTGGTCCACTGGTAGAGGTTTCATCTTGTTCATTTTTCTCATTTTTAGATCTAGTGTTAGCCATATACACAGTAGCATACTCTTCGGGTTCTTCTTCTACACGTATCATGTAGACAGTGGCCTGCTCTTTTGGTACTTTCTCACGCCAGACCAATCGCTGTCTCTTATTGATCTGTCGATAAATCGTTTGCTCGCTCAACTTGTGGTTGGCCACCGCGGATTACCAGAGGATTTTAAAGTATTTTATTTCACTATAGCCTAGAACCAGCAAATGGAGGGAACCTGCGCTGGGTCTCCCCTTTCATTCAAGAGTCGCTTATTAAGGCAGATATCCAAAACATTAGGTATTGAGAGGTTATAGGCTAAGAAAGGAGTAGTCGTCTAGCTTATATTAAAAAATAAGATATGAGTGATGCTCTGGACTTTCACCTTGATTGCATCCCCGTCCGTCTGCTTCTATGCTTCTAACCAGTCTTGACTTCCTTTTTGCTTTCTAAAAAAGAGCTTCCTACTGTGGCTTGCTTCGGTGCCGTCATCTTTCCTCACTCTTGTCTATTCCATCCATGGATTTCCGTAACTGCATGCAGCAGGGTGGGAGGATTGTCTGGTACGTGTGTAGGTGACATCGGGTGGCTAGCTTGGGTCAAGGAATTGGCATTTATTAGTGACAGTAGGTAGGTAAAGGGAAAGTAGGCATTGAAAGTAGTTCAAGTGTGCATTTACAATAGGTGCGAAAGTCAAATAGGTAGCTAAAGTATGGCTTGGGCTAGGGTTTCTCCGGTCGTTGATGTGTGAGGAGCGATGTCAGCCCTTTTTCTTATTGTCAGCGGCTTGGCAGCAGTCAAATAGGATACACTCTTATAGATAGAAGGTCAACTTCTAAGAGCATCAAAGCTGGCGCCCTTTGCTTGTCAAAAGCATTCTTCCTTGCAGCTACAGCCCTATTCGAACACTGATCTACTACCTCCTATTAAACTCCTTTATAATATCAAGATCAAGAATAGGAATCCATAAAAGAGAAGGACTATAAGGAGTAGGATAAGCTAGGGCCTTCCGTCTTTTCTCAAGGTAGCGCTAGCTAAGTAAGGTTTGCTGCTGCCCCATACCTTCTCTTCGCCTGTTCCGAGTGGAACGAAGTGTGACGAGCGTTATAGTAGACTGGACTATATATGAATTTATGCATATTGTCGTAAATAGTTGAAGCGAAACAATGGAAAAAAGCAAATTTAGCTTTTATTTAAAAACGCCGGACGAAGTCACTGGAACGTGGTTAGGGCGAGTGAAAAGCAAGCTCAGATCTGGCAAGCCGTGTTGGTGATCGTTGCATTTTAAGAAAGATTTATCTGCTTCAAAGGAAGGTAAGGATTGCTAATTTGCAAGAACGAGCCTAGATAATACCTGACTTGAGAGGAAGCTAGCCCCCAGTTCAAGTAGAGAATTACTGTCCCCCAGGAGCGTTGGGTGGAAAGGCTAGTAACAGGCGTAGTTAAATTCTTCTCTTTTTCTCCACTACCGAAACAAGTAAGAAAAAACCCCCGCCTAAGCAAAAGCTGAGTGGAATGGAGCGAGAAGATAGACCTAGATATGAGTGTAAATTAGACTTGGCCCCAATTTGCGTTGTGTAATGAACGAGGGCGCAGCAAATAAAGCAAAAAAGCGTGAAATAAGATAAGATATGAGCAAATTACTCGTACTATGATGCAATTTCTACTAGATATGTTCATCTTACCAATTACTCTATCTATGATAATGAACATCAAAGGAATAATATGTAGCTTGCTTTCTTTCAGGGGCTAATCGTGGAAGACTCGTTTTTGGCCTACCTAGCGAAGTAGGAAAATGGGACCCTGGGAATGTACAAAGTGGACCACTCGAACGAGACTCTAATCTCCTGTGTGAGGATTTTTTGGTGTGGATGTAGTTCTTCATTGACTTCTTGAGCATCACTTGGTTTTCTCTTACATTGTTTCATGTGGAAGAAGTTCATGTAAAGAATTTCATTGAGTGATTTAGCACCGGGAAAGTCCTGTGTGAATGAATGAAACTCATTGAACATTTGCGCGGACTGAATTACTTGAATTGCCAAAATACATACCTTTGACTGACTTTGCTTTGAGGCTTTTTTCCATTACACTCGCTCGCTAGCGCTGGATTCGATCGGTGGAATTCCATCCTGAAAGAAGGTTGACTTAGTGTTTGACCTGGCTTTGGTAAAAATAATATTACCTAGTCGATCTAGTTGTGCTACTCTTTTATTATCCATTTCCGAATATGTGGTCGGAAGATCTCAGTTCTTTTTCGTGAAGTGAGGGACCCAGACGAGACGAGACTGATTTATTTTAATCAGTTCATTGAAAGACGAATTGTCATTGATTTACTTTGCTCGGGCAGAGGATAAAAACAAGACTAACGCATTCCCTCCCCGAGAATAGATTTACTTTCCTGTGATTAAATTTCCCATAACGGTGATAGTTAGTGATCGAATTAGACTTGCTCAACACACTCATTGTCATTTCCTACGTGGATATGACTTGATCAAAGAATTGGCAAAAGCTCTTATGTTGAGTATTAACTGGAACGGATCTTTATTTGGACCTAGGTACTTAATTTCCTTTGTCACTTGGTGGATATCTCTCAAACCAAGAGTGAGCTCAAGTGGCATTGGGCGCTTCCCTTCATGGTCAATGAGTTGATATGACCCCCCTTCACATACCTTTTCAATGACATAAGGTCCTAGGTGAGAACTTTGAACCAACATGTCGACCAATCTTTGGACTTTTAAACGCTAGAACTAATTCTCCCTCCTGGGGAAAGAAAGAAAGTTATCATCCGCGCCGCTTTATCGTATGCCCGAGCCATCCTTGCTTGATAGAGTTCGACACTTTGCTGAGCTACCGGCCTCTTCTCATCTAGAGTATCCAATTCATCGATGGTGCGCTGCTTATTTTCCATTTGTCTAGCGGCATCTTCACCTAAAGGAATGAGCTTTTCTCCCTCCCCTTGTTCGCATTCCATTGTGTATTGGCCTTCTCCACTTTCAATTGAGACCCTATTACAATTCTCAAAGCTCTCATCCGAATGATACTCTTGGATGTCGGTCCTTGTCTCTTGGATCTTTTCTTTCCCTTTGCAGCTTAACTTAGGCGTCTCAGTTAGCGACAAACGAATTTCCTCACGCTTTCTTTCCCTTGGCATTCGGGTATCCTTAGGTTCTTCAATTCGAATTCCCCTTTGCTCAGCACGTCTCCCTCTCGGACGACGCTCGGGTTCTTCCATCTCATTCTTCCTTGTCTTTTGCTTGCCTTTAGTAATGATAGAGTGACTTCGGCTACGGCTTGATTCACCTTGCTCGTCAGATTTCCGCTTTCTTTTCAAATCACGGGGTAAAGATAAATTCCCGTAATCATATTTCTTTCTTTTGGACCGCATCCTTAAAGGCCTTACTACTATAAATAGAGTGTCCCGTTACTCCATGAAATGGACAATAATCTGGATGTCCCATATCAATATTATCTTCCGGCCGCTAGCTTTTGCGCACACCAAACCCTCGACGGATCCAAAGGCCGAATATCTCCTTCATCTTGCTTTCTGAGAAAGAATAAGAATGACACGCCGCTTCTTTTCCTTCTTCTTCACTTGATATCTCCTTCTTAAGGCAGCAAGCCGATCTGCTCTTTCGATATCTTGCCTCTTCTCCTCATATATGTCTTGACATCTTTTCGGAAACCATTCACTCCAACAAAAGTGTTCATCGGGATTCTGTCCCGCTACGGGTTTTTTTTTTTCCGCTTCCCTTGAGCGCGATAGCAATGCACATTTCATCGATGGTGTGCATCATCTGAGATAGCCTTCCTTCTAATCTTCGAAGGATTTGATGGGATTGATTATCATTGCACTCCTTTGATTTAAACAGATTCCCGAGTAAAAGTGAGGTTTCGTCTCCCGACTCTTCGTCGTCCTCTTCATGGAACACCTTGTGACACGTCTCTATCGTGCTATTCCGACAAACAAAGAGTTTCATTCAGGCCACCAAAGCATGTCAGAGATACAGACACGCCTCAGTTCAATGCTTTAAATGAAACTTCTTTTTTAAAAGGAAGAACTTAAAATGCATAACGAAAGAGGCTGGCTCTAAGACAAGACACTGCTCGTCGTGCTCATTAATGGTCAGTCTGGAAATAAATGACAATGAGTAATGCCAGCCAGCAGGCGGCTTAGGGAGGGAACACACTAGTAAAGCAGGCCCTAGGAGTGTGACCACCTTCCTTTGTATTCTGGATCTACTTCCCCCCTAATACGAGCAAGCAAGAGGAGTAACAGGGCGCAGCTGGCAAGTCAAGTACAAGAAATATGCGCTACTGACTTGACTCCTCTTTTTTGTCATCATTGTTTGACCCAAAGCAAGTAGAGCAAGGAAAGTAGGTATGTTGCACGTGCGCGGGCATTGTTTTACTTTTTTTTTTTTCTCCTGGTCGGTCTCACGCTTTTTACTACAAATGAGACTTGGTAAGTAAGTGGGGTACTCTGCTCTTTAGGTCAATTGTAGGCTAGGAGACATACGGATGCTCGGAATTTCCATCTTTCCGGATGCAAAGGGCTATTTCATCCGAATAGTAAGTAAGTTGCCCAGGTATTTCTTGGTAAAAGCTAGTTGGGTATGTGGATGTAAAGCTAGTTTATCGAGGTTTCCCCGTGTGGCCAGGTGACCGATTGTCTTTTTCTTGTGGTGATTCCTAGCAGCCGGCGGAAAAGTACCCCACACTTCCCCAAGAGAAGCAAAGCCCACTTTCAGGCAATCCAATGCAAACCACCTTACCTACCTACTGTACTAGTATGAAAGCTTAATGATTAAGATATAAGAAAAGAAGTGTACCGTGTAAGGAAGGAAAGTAAAAAGAAAAGATAGTGCCGAGTCGGAGATATTTTATAATGCCTCTCTCATCTCCCCTGAAAAAAGCTTCTTCTTTAATAGCAAGCAGCTCCTGCTGTAAATCACTTTACTTGAGCTACTGCCCGCCCCCCGTGGCAGAATACTCTTATACCACAGTTGGCAAGACAGGAGAGTAAGTTCCCAGATGATTTGTATGGCTTTATAGAAGCTTATGTTGTTTGTCCTCAATCAATCAAGAAAGCCAGCCTTCGAAGCAATGCCAGCCAAGGACCAAATTCCATCAATTGTAACTTCATCGGAAAAAGGAAGCCGAAAGTCTTGTTTGTCTCGGCGAATCTTCCCTTTTTTAGGCTATGTTTTGTGCCAAACCAGGAAAAGCTGTCCAAGCAGCTAGCCCGGGTCTATACTTGAAAATCTCTTAGGAAAATCCCACAGATCGATACACTCCATTATAAAATGAGACAGACCAATCCACTTATTAGTTTTCGACCACAACTCTACAATATTTATATCTCAGGACGCTGGGGCAGGCTCGGTCAAACACCTTCTCTCGATAAGACCGGTCACACAAAAAGCCTCATCTGCTGGTCAAAGTAGGAAATCTCTCGCCTTAGCTTACGAAAGCTTTAGGGCAGAAGACTCACTCGGAAAGGATGAAATAACAAGCACTCTCAAAAGAACTCTCTTTTTTGCGCTAGCTTGATTGAATGGGAGACTGAGAAAAACCTCCATTTGGCATACTTTCGTACGTTAACTAAGGTCTTTAAAACTCGTCTACCCTACTCAGGTAAAACACACCATACGAAGCACAGGTCAGCCAAGGACGGGTCACTCATTCAATGCTCTGGTCTTACGCTGCTCTTACCAGAACGAAGACACTGAGATCACTCAGATAAATATAGCAAAATTAACATATTAAAAAACACACGTATCCATACACTTTTCACACATCACTAAGGGAGGAGGTACTACTCACAGGGAAAGGGACAGGTACAGGTCGTCGTCCAATTACCCGGTCATTGTTACGCTCATGGATTGGCCTGGTACATACATAGCCGTGAAAGGGCCTGCTAGCTGGGGATCCACATTGGCATGCTCCTAGCAAAGAAGCTAGCACATATGTAGCACTTGTACGTACGAGAAGCTTGTGACTCTGACAAGACAACCGGCTGGGTTGCTGTGTTGACCACACCGACAGGACAGAGATGATGCCCTCAAATACAGAGTTTCCGATCTATCCTTGCCTTGGGAAGACTTCCATAATAAAGCAAGTTCCTGTTCCTGTTGAAAGTCAAGCAATTCGAGTAGAGGTATAAGCGAGTTCTCGAGTAGAGGTAAAAGCAAGTGCCTTTCGGGGCGAGGTATAAGCAAGCGCCTTTTGAAAGAGAATGAAGCATAAGAGTGATCGTAGTCCAGCCCACAAGTGATAACGCAGAGATGATTCTGCAGTTGGTGAGTTTCAGTAGCCACCTATTAGGTCTGATACACTAGGAGGGACTCTTGATTAAACGGTCTAAGCCCGGAGCTACTTGCCATTTAAAAGGAGGGCATACCATAGGGCAATTAGTAGCAAAAGGTAGAACGTAAAGTGGTTCCACGTAAGAGGTAGACTTTAGAATGTAATCACCACCTTTTCCCCTACGTGGTTCACCTTCTTGTTCTCGATTCTAAATATTAGGGATTCGATCTTCCATGGTAAAGCTCTACAGGGAATCCTATTTAGCATTCCTCGAAGTAATACCTCTACACTAGCATCAAAGGGCACGCCCACTAGCTAGGAGAAAGGGCGGGCTTTGAATACTTAGCTCTTTCTTATTATGTGACTTCCTGCACTCAACAGTAGAATGAGCTCGAACCATACAGGCTGCCTCCTCTCGTAGAAGTAAATCCCTACATGCGCTATAGGCAAGAAAGAGTGAGACTCTTCAAGTCAAAGTACGGAAGCACGGACGAAGGGGTTGGGCGAGCTAGGCTGACTATCGAGAGAGAGGAAGGGGGTTTAAGTTGAAGTGGTCAATCAATAGACATCCTGGAGCTCCCTTTACTGGTATCTACGCGCAAGGAGAGAGGAGTGGATAAAGAACCTTTTGCTTAAAAAGGGAAGAGTGGGCCTTGGTTTTGCTCTCTGTGCTTTTTTGTTTACTAACACTCTTTGCATACATATAGGGCTGGCGCCCTCCTATCCATCGTTCGTTCAACTTGAGTTGGCATCATATCCTTCTTTCTATATGAAGAACTATCTTTATATGCTTTATTGTAAGCCCAGCATCATTTATGAGAAATGAAAGATTCTCTCGACGGAGAGAAGAATAAAGTAAAAAATAGAGGGTAACTTCTAACAGGAAAGCTGGCTGAAGAACAACGCCTACCTAGCCAGGTGCCAAGTAACCTCGAGTTCCACGGGGCTTCACCAAATAGTACCTCATTGCCTCCCACGAGCGTTGGGCCAGTAGAGTCTCCCTGGAACAAGCGCGGGATAGTAACGAGAGTCAAGCCAGATAAAAGGGCCCTCCTTCTTCACAACCAGGATTTAAATTTATCCGCCCTCATTCGAGCGCATTTTGCACCAAGTTGGATTTTCTTGTACGCTTCGCCCTGCTGCTTCAGTCCATCAACGCGGTAAGGCGGGAATTGCATAAAACTTAAAAACAAAGGCTTCCCTCTATCTAAGTAAAAGGAAGTTTAATTAGGCAGTAGCTTAAGCGCGTTGAAGCTAGATGCTACTTCCGCGGTATGCTTAACACATCAAACTGGTCAAGTCTTTGTTCTTTGTTCAGCTAAGGAACAACGTGATCACTCTCTTTGTGCCCAGTGCTTCAATTGTGTTTCTATTGTGAAATTTTCTAGCAGTTCGTCAAATAGTTGAGGATCAGCCTCGTTTACTATAGATGGTTCTTTTCCTTACTTACTTCCAATAGGGCTCTAGTAGGAATCAGTAGCAGATGGTCCTTTGAAATAAGAATTTCGGGAGGGACAAGCAAGCATTATGGCAATTCCCAAATCGAATTCACAATTGAGGTGCTTATAGAAAATTGGCATAGATAATGTCGAATTGAGAGTGCCAATTGGCATTTAATCCCGAATATCATACATAGTAATCGGATTGTTCTCGATGAGGTTTTCTTTCTGTATTTGATCCTAGTAACGATGTCGCATCTAGAGAAGCAGACAGAACATTCCTAATTGTTGGTTTACAGAATAAGTGTAGGAACGGAGTCCCCGAATCGTTCGTTCAGTTTCCTTGAGTAGTCTCTTCTAGGTACCAATTACTTGTCTCTAGTAAGTTTCCAAGAGCGAGTAGCCAATTCCATTCCTCGTTCGTTCCTTTGACTTTTGCTATAATGGCCCATAACAATCGGAGTGAAGCTTTGGCTATGAGTGTATCCTCCCTTCCTGGGTCTGCCCCCTCCTGTGTAATGTATTAGAAAAGGTAAGATTTCACGTCGTATTGAACCCAACTCGCGTACCTCTTGAATAAAAGAACAGCTGAACCCTTCCAAGCTACTACACCTGGAGGATGAGATGAGTCGACCTGATGGTTTTCATTTTAAACTCTAGTATAAAATACTCGGCAGACCACTTCCACGAAAGAGATTTAGCTCATTTGCTTTGTAAAACCTTCTAAGGAAGGAGGAGACATGCCTTTCCCTTTGACAAATGAAGCTAATGAGACGTACCGGTTTGCTAACGGTGCAACAGGACTGCAGCACCATGCATTCAAAACAATCAAGAAGAGTAAAGAGTGGGTGCAAAATGAATGAATATCTGCTAAAAGAAGAATGTCAGAACTTAAAACTCAATGATTAGTAAAAGAACTCAGAACTAACCTAGTGATTTGAGTTCTTGGTCGGTTCACTGCTGAACGTTTCTTTCCGGAGAGAGGGCCTCTCTTCCCTTCCATGGATGGCAACCTTCCTCTTCTTTACTGGCGATCATTTTCCGATCTTTAATATTATCTGGAAGCCACGTTGAACTCTGAGGATCGTTCGCGGCACTGTTTTTGGGGACTCACTTTCTGGGTGCAGCCCATTCTCTTTCCTTTCTTCTACCTTACTCCTCTGGCATATCATCGCTCCTGAGGCGGGCATACTCTCCTTCTGGGAAACCTTCGTGAAAGCCCAAAGTCCGGTCTTTGAACCCCGCTCATAAAGATGGCTGCAAGAGTCTCTTATTAGGCAGGCCCAACCTCTATTCCTTAAAGCGCACTCAAAGAGCCTTTGCCTTTCTTCGCTATGTAAATAGATATTTTCTAATAAGTGCCAGACCCTAAAAAAAAAAAGAATGGATTAAGGTGATATAGTGTTACAGGGCTAGGCTTCGGAATTGAAAAAAGTGCTCTTGTTTATTTCGCTCATCAACTTCTTTTTTGATCTGCCGCTGTCCACAATATTCGTCCTTTTTGGATTAATGCTCTCAATGGTGAATCGATCATTCGATATCCTTTGCCTTATGAGAGAACGGAATAGAATAAAAGTAATGAAACCTGCGATGGCTGCTGAATAACCTCCTTTTATTTTATCAAGAATAAAGCCTTTGACCTTTTTATTCGTTCGCCAAATCTTGTTCAGTTCCATCCAAGCTCGGTTTTGTATGAATCTTCGTGGGAGAAGAAGAAGCGGTTCACCAGCCACTACATCTGTGGATCCCACCAAAACATTAAACCCGGCGGCTGCTCGCTCTTTGATCATTGATTCGCCGGCCACTAGATCGATGAAGAATCTCTCCAAAATATGCTCTTTTATCAGTAGATTATTTAGAAGTTCGGAAGATGGTCAAGGTAGCTTGTTTACTTAGTGCTTGTGCTAAAGAGAATCTAATGGTCTTTTTCTACTACTCCATTCGTGGGATATTAGGAAACGGTTTATCTGGAAAGAGGTTAAACCTGCCAAATGAAGGCAATGGCAGTGGAGATAGAGCAATCAAAGAAATCCGAGGAGTCACCAGCTGAACCCATAATACCATTAACATGGATGAGTCTACTTGTGGAGATTCTGATTAGGCAGACAACGAGGACAAAACGAACGATAAAAGAGAAGAGAATCAAAAAGACAGCTAAGCACGAAAGTGGAGTTCCACCATTTAACAAAGTCAGTCACAAGGGTGATATTTCGGAACGAAGGACTTTACATGAGAGTTTCATAAAAGCTGCACTTTTCTTCTTGTATGCGCGCCTTGGTGACCTTTCTCCTATTGGGTGTTGGGGGCGCGGGATCAAGGTATGGTGCTGACCCAGGCAAAGCTGAGTGGTCAAAACCGGTGCTAACTGGAAATAATCTCCTGGATATCCCTTCTTGTCAGGACCTTCTCTTGAGGTACGACATAAGGTCTAATGCTGGAAGTACCCGGCTCTGATATCGGTTCAGAGGTCGACATTACCCCTTTCCTAACAACACTAATTCCGAGTATTTGCTTGCCGCATTCATTGTATTTTTATCTGTAGGGAGAGGATATTCCTGTTTTTCCCCATTCATAGCATAGCCTTGCGAATAGCCTTGGGCATATTGTCTTCTACCTATATAGGTAGGTTGGAGCGCATTTCCTCCACACTCCGAGGTTTCAAGGTAGGTACGTAATAGGTAGGTAGGTGGGGCTTGATCATTTGCTAATCTTAGAGGATGAGACTTTCTCTTCATAAAATAGATTTATTTGTTTATCATCTCCGGATAAATATCCATTACTTGCATTTCCAACTCTTAAGTTAAGTGAGTGTGTGTACTTTAGAAAAGTCTAAGAGGAAGCGAGTATTGATTCGTACTCTTCTTGCCAGACTGGCTTAAGTGATCTTATTTGCCTTACTTAAAGTCTAGTGAGTGGAGTTGCATTTGCTCTCTTATCTTTGTTCTTTTCCGAACTGAATAGAAAAGAGAATAGCTAGACGCATAAAGATTTGTTAGGGGCCAGACTTACTGAGTGTTTTGACTAGCACTGAAAAGGGGAGTTATTTTATAGTTTGAAGCTTTACGTGTCGGAGCATTTTTACAAATGGTTAACTTCCCGCCCGAAGAAATACCTACTTGGGAATGACCCGAATTTACGAATTTATACTGGAATTACCTATTTGACTGAGTTCATGACCTCTCTCACCAAAGCTTCCGAACTTGCCAAGAAGTGGCCTATTCCTGGCTATCCGAATGTTAGTTCTAGGTACACCGTGAGCTTGATCTTAACTTAGAAGCAGATCCAGGGAGGGGAATAATCACACCAACCAGAGATTTCATCCATCTTTGACTTAGGAAGCTGAAAGCAGGGAAAGGCTTAGTAAACAATAGAATACGCAAGGGATTTCTCTGCTTTAGCAGATAGAAGAGATCCTGGAAAATACACTTATGATATGATAAGTAATGTACCCCAAATATGCCTTTAATGTCCCTGGTCGACTTCCCCTTCTATTCTAAGAGAAAATAAATATAGACTAGAGAGGTAGGACTCTCATACTTGCCACGAGGAGCAAAGCCAGGAGAACCAGAACCATAAGCTAAGGCGGAAGCCAAAGACTCGATATCATAAAGAGAAAGAAGACTAATTTAGTCAATAAGTGCTTCAATAGAAGGAATATGTAGGCCTTTCTCCCATCGCTCCAGAGGGATTCTTTTATATAATTTCCCGGACTCCTTCCGGAGAAACGTGGGTGGATACAATTCTACGGAAGGAGGACGACAGAAAAAATAAAAAATACGATTTCAAAGCAGAAATTCCAAAAATATTCCTTCTGTCATTATACAAAAATACCCCGGCTAACACTATACCAAAAGTACCCCTCCCTGAGCTCCCGCCTCTCCCGAATGCTCTTCACCTAACCATTCCTCCTCTTCATCTCCCTACCGGTTGAGCCCAAACTCCCCAACTCTCCTCTCCCTATCGGTCGAGCTAAATTTCATCGAGCCTCTCCTTACCAGTCGAGCGTCTTCGAACCTCTCCCTTCTGTCGAGTAGCTGAGAACCTTCCCGCCTCTCAAGAATACGGAGACCCGGCTCTTGCCATCTCGTTATTCTCCGGCCAATAGAACTAGTACCTATGAACTTCCTTCGCCCGTATCCTAATGAGTAAAGCATCTCCCCCGGAACGGAAAGAGCGAGTAATTTTTGATAGTAATCTGACTTGCTTTGCTGAGACAGAGCATGTCCACCGTCTCAGAGATCGCGAACTCATATTATATATACCATTTGGATTTTAGTAGAACGTTCTTATTGAAACATTAGCTCTTGTTTTATTGGAATTTGTCCTTAGGTGCTTCGGCTTAACGATAACAGCTTGACAGGAGAGGAGTGTTCCCTTCTTACACAGCACCACAGAAATCGAAAAGGAACCCTTCCATTTTGAAAGAATTTCATTCATAAATTGAGCCAGTTCTACACTACTAATGTTACGAACTGGGTTCGAGTCGCTTATCAAGTAGTGATTGCTGTTCTTCCTACGTATTACCCTTTCGATTATAAGTTTGAAACTCACTGTTTTAGGCTGGCAGATTGAAAGAATAGAATTAAGTCGGAAACTCTGTTCTCAGACTCGCAAGCGGATACCTTCGTTCGGTCATTTAGCACGAACTTGACTGCCGGTACAGGGATGCTTTCTATTTGGGTAATGAAGAAAATGCACGCAGGGATCTTTTTCGCCAAATGATAGACTTCTATAAGGAGTTGGTGGCTTCAGGAGCTCTATTGAATTTCCAGCAAGTTCTCCCAGATCAAAGAATCATTAACATTGGCTGGGCCATCTTTCCAAGTTGTCAAACTTCAGTGAGATGCGGACTCTTCGCCCTGTGCCTCTATAGCTGCTGCCGGTGGTATAGTCAGAGATTGCCGTGGAGATCAAAGGATATATGTATAACCTTGGTTCAAGGTCTGCCTTATGTGCTGAATTATGGGCAGGGACTGAAACTGCTTCATCGAGGAGTTGATGTCTATACTCTCTTTCCCTGATGCCAAACACATTAGGAGGATATTCTACATAGCCTTGAGGCATTGTAAGGAAGGAAGCAAGAAATTCTTGGTTAGGTTAACCTATATATATTTCTTTTCCGGGACACTCTCCATTACTGCCGAAGGTGCTGGAAAGAGGTAGAAAGTAGGGCCTAGGAGTAATTGAAAGAAGACCTTGCTTGCCCCTTGTCTTTTCGATTAGGAGTGCGCTGGTCAAAGTTTGCAGTACCCGTAGAAGAAGATAAACCAGTCAACCAGACCCCCAAACCCAACTTCCATAGTTGGAGGGATATGCTTCTGCTTAGATGCGGGCACTTTTGCTGGATTATTCTTTAGAGGCTTCATTATACGGAACTAGGAACTGATGGCAGTTTTAGATTGTACCCACAGAGTACCTTCTTGGATTTTTTGAAGCATGCTTTAAATTAACAAACAAAACTCTCACTCTTGATTAACTTTCAAGGAAGAAGTTGTTCCGAAACATACTAACTAACCTGTGAATTGACTCCTTCCACTTAGGCGAGCGAAGTAGAAATGCACCAAAATGACTTGCCCAAGGACCACTTTTGATACATCCCACACACAGGGAATCTCTTTGCATCTTTGCAAAGTTGGATAGAGCCTTACACTCAAAGACCTCTTATATATTATAGTGAATTTATAGTCATATAGTTTCCTCCTCCTAACGACTATTATATCCCGCCAATTTAACCCGCCAATAGTAAATTGACAAGACCTACCAGATTGCACTTTGAAACCCGCCTTCAATTTAACCCGGAATTCAAAGAAAGAAAGAATGAAAGAGACCTACTTTGGACTGAAACGGCCTTGACCGGACAAAGAACTAGTTCAAAGTCAAAGTATACACTGTTAAGAAAATTGATAAGAAATGTCTTACTAGACCAGAAGCATTTCGGTGTTCACTGGTACCGCACTCTTACCTATTTTCTGGTAACAGGGAATCTGATTCGCTTCACAGTGCTAGCATATTTGTTGGAGGTTTCCTGCTTGGTGGCCTTATAATAGGAGCTCTTGGTTGTATCTATGCTCCTCAGGTAAATATTCCATTTTATTCTTACCTGCTTTCTTGGCTGTGAAAATGTTAACATATCATTTAGACCTATCCATACTTAAGATCTTATAAATAATATCCATCAGTTAATGGGAGGTATGTTAAACCTGAGTTCAGTGCGTACAAACACATATTGTATGCTTGAATAAAATTAGACCCTTAACCCGCCGCGCGCCTCTACAAATAAAAAAGCCAAATCCGGGTCCACTTCAACTCTTTTTATTCTTCGCTCACCTGTTTTTGCCATTTCATCAGCATAGGTTCTTGTGCTAGAAGAAGCTATTAGAAGAGTACGCGATCTTTTTGCAATATCCGTTGTTCTTGGTCTTGTTGGAAGAAGGAATAATGCTAGTCTTTGAGCCTTATCGGAAGTCTGAAAGTTAATAGAATTACTCAAATAAATCGTCTAATAAGATGGCTGAGCAAAAACGGAGATAAAGAACTCCTGAGAAAAGAAAAGAGAGAGAAGAATAGACTGCCCCACCTGGGGAAAGGAGGGACTCGCTCGAGCTGGCCATATCAAAACAGTAAAGAAAAGGCCCCTGAGTTGATCGTTTAGGGGCAGCCTCTAATAAACTTTATTTGCTCTATTTTGAGGCCCTATTCCTATACCAACCTTTAACCCCACTTCATACAACTTAAAAACCAAGGATTACTCCTTCCTTCATTCTTAAAACAAGGGAAGAACTGGTAAAAAGAACAACAAACCCATACTGAAAGGGGCACGAAGTGAAACGGAGTGGAACGGAGGAACCCAGCCGAGAGACAAATACGAGCAGATATATTTTGAATTACATAATAAATCACTTGATATAAATCCATCAGTTGGAAGCAATTCATCATTCCTTGCTTTATCACATATCTCAGTCACTGTGCTCTTTGGATTTATACCAAATCGCCCATATAGTGAATTCATAAGTCTTTTGTATATATAAGATAAACCAGCTTGTCCCTTTTTCTTAGCTTCTCCTCTAGCATTGAATAGTGTTTAAACATAATCAGTGAATAATCCTTCTCCCTTGTAATGAATGCTGCGGTATAAAAGGTTACCGGCTCTCGTTCCTGCTAGCAAGCACTGGTGGCTTAAGGTAAGGCAGGGGATCTTGCTTTATGCAATAAAAGGAGGGAAAAGACTCACCCCATTGGAAAAGTACATCCTTATTGGTTCGCTGTGTAACCTAATTCTGCCAGAGATAGAAATTGGACACCTTTGCTTTGAACCACCGTCCTTGAAGTTAGCGGAGCTCCTTAAGGAGACTAGGGAAGGCTCTCCTCCAATCTATCAAAAGAGTATGTATTAGGGTCGTCTTTGTGTGAGAATAGAAGAAAATAGTAATCTGGCTGTGTTCATAGTCCTAGTCAGCTGGTAGGTTGGTGGATGTGAACATAAACTCCTACCTAATATGTATGTATCACTGTTGCTTCTTGTAGAAAGGAAGGCAGAGAATGAGACAGACTGCCAGCAAAGAACTAAAAAAGATCAATAGTAAAGGGGAATTGCTTTAAAGAAGAGCTCGCTAGGAGATGCTAACTTTTCTCAAGAGAAGAGTTGGTAAAAGGTCAAAGAATAGGAAAGAGTAGGCTGGAAAGAGTGGCAAGATCCGTAGGTCAAGAGTAGGTATAAAGATCCAGACTGAAAGAGTGTCAACTTACGAGTAGGTATCAACTTACGTTAGACAGAAAGACAGGAAGAAAAGAGTTTGAATCGGGTAGAAAAGCTAACTACAGAAAGCGGAGAAAGTCCAGAAAAGCAGTCAAGGTTCAATAGACGGACGACAAGAGTAGTCAGACGGACAAGATGGTCAAGAATTCTACTAGCTTGTTGGGCGAATGAAAGGGAGTGATTTCACTACATTACACTTACGCCCCTGACTATAAGAAATAGGCTAGGCTTTTCGTTCGTAACATTAGTAGTTACTCACTGGGTCAAGAAGAAGAATATGCCTGCTTGCGATATAAGACTGAAGCCAAAGGTTTTCCTACTTTGGTCTTGGTTGGGCGGAGAAAGTCAGACCATAAGAAAGAGGGGCACTCGCTCGCAGTCGTAAAGTAGACGTGGGCAAGAAAAGACTAAAGCAAAGTCCAGGGTCTTTTTATTCATAAAAAAAGGGCCTCCCTAAAGTGCAGAACCTGGTGGATGGGACAAAGAGAGCCTCCAACTCCAATGTGGGGCGGGTTCCATAGCCTCAATACTTCAATTGTGTTTAGGTCCATTATCGACGAATCCAATTTGCTAGGGATCTCCTTGATAAGGGAAGTTCAAAAAGATAGTGAAACCAGAGGTAAGTTGAGACTTTATTCAGGCTTGGCAAAGTGTCCGCTGGAACAATCCATCCAATTCTCGATAATACAGCTCTTTGCATCCTCGAGGTAAGCCTTGGGAACTACACCTCTTTAGGTACACTTGAGTTCAGTAACAAGGTTTCACGTACCGCCCGATCTTCGTACCATAAAGCATTATCAATGTATGCCTCTACGTGCTCATTTAGTACCCTGAGGAGGTCATCGTTACAGGCTCCTCATTGTGTTCCAGCTGCTTGATTACTACTTTATGTGCAGTGAGCCTTGCCAACGCCTATCAGTAAGGATTTTGGAAAGCAACTGCTCCTAATAGTAATAGGTAAGACGACTAAACCAGTGATAGGGCAAAAGAGGGGGTGGGTTATTTACTGGAACCGATGCTAATGAGGCGACTGACCGATGCTATTCTGGAGTTGTGGAAGCTTACTCCAAACAAATACCTAGATGACTACCTCTAGGTCTGCTGCATCGTGATGAACTTGAGGTTTTTCACATACCGGTTCCGCCCAATGTACAGGTCACTCATTCCGAAGCCAGCCGTCCGTCTTTCTATCATGTCACATCAGCCAGCAGTTACAATGGGACTAGTTATATGTATCTCCTTACCTTGTTCAGTAAGCGAATCCATCACCTCGTCAGTAAACAACCTCGTAGGTTATATTGTTTTCTAGTGTATAATATAATAGCTGTAGGCGTGAAACTCCCTGACTCAGTTAAAGCTTTAGCAGCAACCCAAGGAGATAAAACTTGAATCTTGTGCATCTCCTGAGGTTTTTTCTAGTTTCCATAGTTCATAGGTAAGCATCTCCAATTGCGTATTTGCCTTTTCGCGTACCAGGTCGTATTTCTTTGAGTTGGTGAATTTACTTACTAGAAAATCTTCAGAGTGGAGTAGAAAACTCATAGCCAGCCGTGGAGTAGTAAGGTATTGTCACATCTGGGAACTTATCTGAGAGTGGTGTAGTCACGTAGTCTAATTGATATGTCAAGAAGGATACTTACTCCTCTATGAAACTAAACTCTTGTGCTTACTTTACTAGCCCCCAAAGAAACTCTTATTTATATACGAGAGGCCGAACTCCTTTCTTCGGGACTCTCCTCATCAACGAGAATCAGAGTAGTTACATATTCTCAGGACTCGCTTGAGTAGGAAAAAAATAAATACTCTAAGAAAGAGTGTACTTTTTCGGCGTGAGTGGACTCGACATTAGCTAGCTTTCTTTCTTTGTTGGTACTGCCTAAAGTCCTTTATAGCTTGAGTAGTAGGAAATAGCTTTAGTGCCTATTCTATACTCGCCGTGCTTCATTTTGGTTGCCTTCTATCGTTTTTCGCTAGCTTTCCTTCATGGGTGTTACGGTTATCGTGTCTATCATCGGTTACGGAAAGTCCGAACGTAGGAACTCGCTCTTTCTTGTAGGAACGAGTGGGAACTAGTGAATAACCTAGCCGTGTAGTAGTGTAATTTTAATTTACATAAAGTTGGAGGAACGGAAAGTCGGGCTTTTAGATAGCATAAAGTCGTAGTTTAGTGATAATAGTGGCATGGAATATATATTTTCGTAGCTGCATAGGAAATATCTGTAGTAGTCAATAGTGGCATCTTTCCTTACTAGTCAATAGTATAGGGAATTTCAGAAACGTTAGTCACATCAGCACATTCCTCTATTTCTATTATTTAGTGTAACGTGTATTTTTAACTTCACCTTTTTCTGAATTGACTAAATGAATTGAGTGACTCTACTCTAGTTTCTTTTGTGCATTGCTTCGAATCATTTCTCTTTCCTATTCTAAATTAGAACACAGCTCACTTGTGAGCGAGCCTACCACTTATCACCTCGGAAGCGCATAAAACAATTCCCTTCCATTTTCAGCAATGCCAATAGTTAGAGCAATGCCAATACATATCAATACCAAGTGGGCTAAGCTTCTACAAACCCTAGTGACCCGATAAAGCTTCTCATCCAGAGCAGTACGTGATTGGATTCTTTCTAGGACAGTGCCAGCTTAATAACAAACAGGGTAATGGCTTGTTTCACATAATAGGTCGGTCGCTAAGGAGAACAGAGTAAAGAGACGGTGTACGATTGGTGTGATGCTATAAAGTAAGCCTTAGAGCGGACTCTTCTTATATGCCGTATAGTTAGGAGTTCCTGCAGCTATGAGTTATGAGCTCTTTCCCTTTATATAGCTATAGAATTTTTTCTTGTAGCTAAGCAGTGGTTTTCTTAGGGAGGAGGTACTAATCCCTGATTAATCCCCCCGTAATATGGATCTATAAGTTGAAGTAAGGAGTGGCTCTTGTGATTGTAGCCGAGCCGTCTTATAAGGGGAACTAACGAGTCTTTATTCTCCTTAAGGGGAGCTATGACCTATTTCTTTCTGCTAGTGAGCTATGAGTTCTCCTCTGTCTGGTAGTTGTTCCTGAGTTGTAAGCGGCGGAGTGCTGAGTTATTTGTTACCTCTCTTCTTTCTTTACGCTAAGGAGTTGAGCTATTTCCTTTCTCTTCGGATCTATTCCTTCTCACCCTTCTCTCTCATAGTCCTACCGTTCTTTTCCCTGCCTGGGATTTCCCTTAAAGGGCAAGGCTTCTATCTCCTCTTTAGTGGACAAGGCATTTCCCTTATAAAAGTAAAAGCCTTGGTCCGTGATCAAAGCTGTTTGCCCTTGTCGAGCGGGTGCATCTTGAGTTGGTTGTACCCGGAAAAACGAATGAATGAAACTTCAATGTTCAAACCCTGCTGTGGAATCCACTAGCACGTCTATGCTCGGCAAGAGGAAAGGGGACTTGGGCTTGGGATTAGTATTATCTTCAAGGGAAGAGAACGAAAAGCAAGGTTGTTCGACAAAGGGTCCACTCGACTTCGTCATGCTCTTTGAGTGTAAAGCGCGCAGTTGGTACGACAGTCGTTCCCGAGAGATCTATGCCTTTCATTTCTTTTGCACTTCATGCTACCGCGTCAGCTTATTTCTGCTCTTCCCAATTCGACAAGAGATCCACCAGAGTATACGAAGCGAAGAGGATCTTTCTTTCAAGAAGGGAGATAAGATCTAGCTCAGTGGCTACATTATTGGACTAAAGCCTTGGTATAGAACAATGAGAATGGAGGCAAGTTTGTTTTTTGGAAAAAAGAAAGTAGAAGTCGAATTATTCATCCAGATAAGATAGATGCATGTGGCTTATATTGAATTCTCCGCTTTCCACTGACCGCTTTGACTCGTACTACTTTGCTCACTCGCCGCTTTCGAGAACGTTTATTTACTTCTTCTCTACTTCACTCTTCAATAGATCGAGCATTCCCTCGGAGCAAAACCTACCTCCTGAGTCCTCCCGAAGACCCCTCCACCAGTGCATATAAAGATGGGTGGTAAAGATGGGCTTAGTAGGGCTCGAACCTACAATATCACCGTTATGAGCGGCACGTTTCAACCAATTAAACTATAAGCCCAATCGGATCTCTACGTGCCCTTCCGAGTGGGCATCAAGAGTCGACCTTTGCTCGTACTCCTTTTTCCTTTTCCCGTGTCCGCGGGTTCTTTCTTTGTGAAGCCCTACATCGTATAGGCTCGCTCCTTCCTTAGCTGGGTGGGATGGTAGACTTTGTCTTCGCCGCAAGGGGCAGTCCTTGGTCAGACCTGGAAGAAAGATCCCCACTCATTCATTCAGTGCCTGCGGTGAGACGCGACCCACAACAGTGGAGGGAGACGAAATCGGAAATTTCTTTCATGCTACACCGGGATCAGCAGCTTCCAGTGAAGACCAAACGGGTCGGGCAGGAGGAAGTTGGAGGATCGGGCGGGGAAAACGGGGTTCGAACCCGCGACTTCTGGCGTGACAGACCAGCACTCTAACCAACTGAGCTATTTCCCCCTTTTTTTAATACTGTAAATTCCACAGTAACCTACCGGAATTTTGCACTTTACCAAAAAAAGTAGCTGTACAAAAGAATGCCCTTCCCCGTCAGGTAAATTTGGGCCTTTTTACGAAAGTAGAAAGAAAAGGCTCGGCTCGCGAAGGGGACTAGGCTAACTATCAGCTATCAGTTAGTTGGTCCTACGCGCCACTTCAGTTGACAAAAGCGAAGAAGCTAGCGCACGCTGCGAACTTTCCTTTGTTCGCCTTCTTTCTAAAAGGCCTACTGACCTGAGGGCGTAGCAGCCGCTTACTCAATCCATAATCAGACGACCTAGTTGAAAAGTACCAAAACAACTTCAGCCTACATACCACTACAGCAGCCTGCACACTTCCTATGAACCGATCGTCAGAGGTATGAGCTTTCGGCAATAGGTGCTGCGGTCAACTATACCAAAGAGGAAGGTCTACTATCGCCAGCTATTAGTGGGCGTGTTTTTTATTTTCTTCTATGGAAATACCGAATCTAATTCACCCGTCTTGCCGAAGAAAGAAGACTCTGTATGGGACAAGGCCTAGAAGTACAAGTGGGAAAACGTATGGCTCAAACTCACTACTTGGGTGACGAAAGAAGCCCCCCCCTGCGTTGGAAGGAGCGAGCCTACCCCCCGGAGGGGCCCCCGGCTTATGGTTCCTCTCGGAGAAAGGCTGTCTACAAGAAGCTGGCAGAGCTTAGGCCATTGGACCACATCCATCCTCCTACCTCAAAAGTAACCCAACTAGTGAATGAACGAGCCCAGTTTCTTCGTTCTTCGAATTACGCTAGTAGAGAGTATAGACTAATTCCTGGAGGCTAATGAATGAAGATACTACTCGACTCCCCGTGGATCCTTCTTCTCCCTTTTCATTGAAGGAACCAAGCCTGGAACACATTTCCAACAATCAACTTCCCACTTTGGGTGTCCCCTTTCTTTGACGATTCCGCTGTGTCTTTAGAAAAAAAGGAGAAGGAAAGGCAGGGGTGGCTAGTCATAAAAGCTACTATCAAAAGACATTCAAATTCTGAATGAATCCAATCTCCCCAAGTAGGATTCGAACCTACGACCAATCAGTTAACAGCCGACCGCTCTACCACTGAGCTACTGAGGAACAACGGAAGGAAACCGACTCTCATTCTTTGGACCCACCGCAGACCGAAAAGAAAAACAGTGCGTAACTTTTTCTTTTTCACATACATACACCGAACAAGCACCGGCTGCCTGCGCGAAAGCCGGTGCGCGTTAGGCGCAGTAGTTTTCTTGCAACGAGTAACTACTACTTCTTTTGGTTCTCTTTTGTTAGGAGCAGTGAGCAACTACGGCATGTTGCGAACAAAGGACACGTGCCTACGTGTATCTCTCATGCCTACGTTCCTCACTGAGTGAAAAGGGGGCTCTGGGCTTTGAGTGAATTCACTCGGTGGGGTCGTGTTAAGTTTAGAAATTATCACATTGTAGCATCCTTATTGGTAATCTAGCTTTTACTTGAGCCCTTTAAAGAACTCCGCCAGAACTCTTAATATGAAAATACACATCATAAAATGACGCATCGAGCGAGACGAGACCATTCTCCCCCATTGTGAAAGACGTTTTCGACCAACAACATCGACTAATATCCAGCTTACTTTCTTTTTTCACATAAAATATGTTTCTACGATGAGTGTAATGTTTAAACATATATTTCTTAATTCCTTCGATCTCATAGATATCATCCCATGTGTTGAGTTCTTTCATCTCTTATTCCAGACGTTGATCGACTTGCATAACTTGTGCCGCCTATCGCTTGCTTCAGCAAGACGCCACCCAATAAATAATGAATGTGGAATCAGACATCCATGGCAAAACCTGCCCTGCTATACTGCCCACCCCATCTGAGCTTTGGACTCTAGAAGTAGTGTCTCCACCCCCGCAGTCATCTTGTGTGTTGCTCACCTTCCGCCTCCGCCCCCATTGTTTCGAGACAGACCACCTACGTAAGTAGTCTTCTCTTCTATTTTGATTTCAAGCTCGGGCTCTATTTTAAGCTCAAGGTTCGTAAAAGGCTTCTTTGGTTCTCTTTTTGGTGAGAAAAATTGGGCTTTTCGTTCGTAACATTAGTAGTTACTCACTGGGTCAATTTGCGGTCCTGTTGCTTCTGTCAAGTTTCATTTGTTCTTGAAACATACTATACTTCATTTTGAAGTACATTTCTAAGGGCTAACTGGAATTCATCCGTTTTAGTCAACCTGCGGGTCCAAGTCTCATGAAAAATTTCTATGGGTCTATCTCGACCAGGTTGAGTTACACCTATCGGGCCGGTAAAAAACTGCAAGCTCTAGTCAAAAAGAAACCTGAAGTTAGTAGGATCATACATAGAATATGCTAACAAGAAAGAACTTTCTCTTTGATGAAAGACAGGGTCTTTACTGATACACCCATGCGGGCTTGAGGCACTTCTGACAGCCTCTTGCTCATCCCTCTGGTTTAACTCCTTTGTGCACGCAATACTGACTGTGCCCAGCGAGTGGATTTATTCACGAGCCTAGAACGAGATATCACTCGCTGCCTAAAAAGCGAGCTACAGAATGTAGCGAGCTTATTCCATTATTGGGGGGTGAAGCCTGCTTTCACCATGGTTGTGGGGCCACCCACCCGGTACAGGTAAGACGGACACTGCGGTGCAGATAAACAATGTTCTTTACCAGAATTGCCCCTCTCAAGGGACACTTATCTTCACTCACTCCAATCAAGCATTGAATGATCCGTTCGAAAAGATCATGCGGGTATGTTTCTTCTTTGAATTGGAATTTAAATGTATGTTGATATATGTAGAGTCTATGAACTTGTAGGTTCCCAAGTTTCATATATAAATACCAAGCTAAATAATATTTAATTATTTTTAGGGAATGGTGATATGGCCAAACTAAGTTGATTAAGATCACAGCAGGTCGACAGGAACCTAAAACAGGTATTGGTAAGGTGGTCACCCAAGACGAGTACTTGGACTATAAGATTACCATGCTGTCTGCTTTGTCAACATTCAGCTTGTACAAACAAACTTTACTAAACCAAACCTGAACAGCCAAACAATTTTTCAGTAGCATGATTCAAAACGAATTTCTTCAGGGGACACAAGTTACTACAACGGCACTGCTCTTTACTCTTCTGTACAATATCTACTATCTCTGATGGCTAATGCATTCCTTTGACATCTTTTATAGCGACATGCGTGCTGCCAAGCATTGCAAAGCTTTCTTCTTTTCCTGTAGCTGTCTCCCTACACTTTTCGGGTGGCCTACCTTTACTTTGACCATTTTCCCGACTTTTCCTTGCTAGACCAAGCAGATACGCCACCGCACTGGTACGGGAAAGTCCCAAGGTAAGGCGCCAGAACAAGCAAGTACACAACTGATTGGCATCAGGGAACCGAGCAAGTGAACAAGCTATGGACTTCTGAGCCCAGAAGAGTTAGCCTAGCCCGGGGGTTTAAAATTCTATAGATAGTGCCATTTTCATAAATAATTATTAAGTACTGTAGGGATGTGTTGTCGAACCGAACAAAACCTTGATAAAACGAACATTAAAAACTCCGCAGCAGTTCAAAAGATGCACCAAAGAAGTCAGGCTTGGTACTGGCATATACTGCCCGTAAGGGTCAGCAGCCTCTGCGAGAAAAGCCAGGTTAGGTTTAGTAGGGCTTTCTTTGTTATGGTTCAATGCAAAATCTAATCGAACGAAACTTGAACTATACCAGTGGAAAGCATGACCGCTTTGGATCTTTCTAGTTGGGCAGTTTATGGTAAAGGACCTCAACCACTCTGGTAAAATCTGCCAAATTATACTGTGGCATACTCTAAAAGCACCTGAGAAAGGGTGATGAAGAACCCCAGTAAAAGCGCTTCCCCATATTATTATGAAACATCTGCGTATATTATGTTAAGCAATAACTAAAATGGTACTTATTGATTGTTTGATAGGATTTTTCGCTGGAGATGTCCGGCCACCAAGCAAGTACTGGTAAGAAACTCAGAACCCAACTAGAGATGGGCTTAAGTCGGGATGAGGCCTCGTCAGCAATTGAGAGATGCGGTATGTTTCAACCAAGAGAATCAATTCTTTTGCTTATGAACCTTACTTTCCGAAAACATTTCTTGATGAGTGAGCCAACTCTACTGATTTGGAAAGGCAGCATCCGCCTACAACATTTTCCAACGTCAGCCTTTTCCCAACTATCTGATTGGAGAACTTGACCTACGTACTTCTTTCTCGCTATGCCTCAACAAACGTTTCTATTCAATGAGCATTCCCTCGTTTCTCTGAGTTTCCGCTAAAAGAGAAGTGGGTAGAGAAAATGGATTGTTTGCGGAGCTAGGTCTTTCTACTCATTTAAAAAAGCAAGGAATACCCCCCTTGGTGCTCGTGGTGCAGCATAACCATCTTCTTTGCCGCGGAGCGGCAAAGAAGATGGTTACGCTTATTTTGGACGAAACTTCTTCCAATATGCTAGTTTTAACAATTCTCCTTCCACGCACGCGCCTTCTTTTGCAAAGCAGACTTTTTCCAAGTATCAAATGGCACAACAACAGGAACGAGTACACAATGGAATAAAAATAGGTAATTCCCGGTGGCAAGAGCTTGTCCGTGTCAAATCTTTGTTGTTGGCTACCTGGCTATTGTCTTTTCGTAGGAGTTCCTCATCAACTAGGAGAATTCTCTTCCTAAGTCTAAAAGGGAAATCAGGGCAACTGGGAGAGGAATTCACCCTATGTCACGGTGAACCATTCGTTTTTCTTATTTATTAACGATAATTCATCCCGGATTGCGGGTAACCTCTCTGGCTTGACGATCCTGCTGTACGTACTATTTTTTAGGCAACGAGCAAATCGGTTTTATAATACATAAATAGAGTGCTTTGTTGGCTGAAAGAAATACTATGGAATTAGAGAAAGAAACTGTCTCCCACTGGCGGCAATTCTTCACAAGTTCGAAACTTAACACGAAGCCTTGATCGCTGTAGCAGAAGTGGTAAAACAATCCAAATAGGTTCTTTTAGCCCAAAGCTTTCTTTCCTTCCCTATTTTACTTATTCGAAAAGGGAATCTTTCTTTGATGAAATAAGAAAGGACTACTTGGAAAGCTACACAGACACAGGTACATCAGTAAAACCTATTAGAACTCTCCGTTCAACTTTATCTTCGCAGGAAGGAAAAAGCTGACTCTCTATTAGGACCAAATATCCATAAATAGACCAGCCAGGCGAGTGAGAAAGGAGGCCGCTAAGGACTCTCTTTCTGCAAAGTCCGAGTCCCATTTGATGAGCCAAAAGAACCATCTCTATATCTTCTGATATTCCAGAGATTACTCGCTCACCTCCAATGCGTTGGGCCCAGTCTTCTCTATGCGTGGATGGCTTCGAAAGAAAGAGAACTACAATCAATCTCTTATCCTAGGAAAAGAATCGTATTTCTTCGAAGAGCTGCGAACTTGGTGTCTTCCTTTTCCAAGGTTACCTGAAAGAACCAAAGGCCGCTAAGGTTGGTCTATCATACTTCTATTTATTATTAATTGGAAATGAGAGTAGATTAGGGCAAAGATACTTAAAGTATACTTTTTTTATATCAACATGAGTGGATTCATCCATGTATTGCTAGCAAGCAGGTGATGCACGTTCAAATAAGTGCTCGAAATAAATCTCAAGAGAATTGCCCGCCCACATTATACGCTTTACACCCACTTTGTACACCCAACACATAAATACTTTCCAAAAAAGAACACAGCTAACTTTCGGAAGAAAACATGCTACACTCAAAAATATAGATGTTGGACTAAGATATTTCTCATAGTGAGATTAAGATGTTGAATTATTATAGATAGCGTAATCCTATTTCAAAGTAATAGTTCAATTCCCACAAAGAAAGAAAAGAGAATATAAACCCTCTATGATTAAATCGATACTAGTTTGATCTTACCCATTAATTATCTATGATAATGAACAATGAAGGCAAGCTTTACTTGCTTCTCTTTCAATAAAAGGTAAACTCTCTTATGCCTACCTCTTCTCACCCTCTGGCTACACTACGTCACTAGACGCCCTATCCAAGTAATTGAAACGTACGTATAAATCTACTAAACGAAATCTATGAACTGATCACATTCAATTTTTTCAGAAATAGTTAGGAAAGATAAAGTCAACTGCCTGCCATCAAGCACAGCACTAGGGAAAGGTCTGAAACATATTACTTCTCGAAGACTAGGTAAAGCATGGAAAAGCAAAAGCAATTAATACCCAATGAAGCAATATAATTTTTTAAGTATGATGGTCGGATCAAGGCCTAAGGCACCATACATAAAGGACTGACACTACGTATTCGCCCGGAAAGATGCTTGATTACGTGGCACTCATTCGTAGGCTAAAGGAGAGCCTGCCGCCTTGTGCTGAAAATAAGAGCTCTTTCGGAGAGAAGTTAGGTCTATTCAGATTGTATTTTTTTCTCTTGCTTATCCTATTTGAAGAAGGCATAGATCTAGAAAGGGCTTTTTTCACTTTGTCTTGGGCAAGTATTTTTATTTCATGCATTTAGATAATGAGACCTGGCACATACATCAAAGATTTTCTTATTAAGTGGAGCAATAGAAAGTCAATTAACATTTGTCGAAGAGACAGTCTGGGTGAGTAAGTAATTCCTCGTAGAGGAAAACCTACCTAAGTATAGGATACTCTTTTCGAGCAAGTAGTTAAGGACTAGAATGAGTGAAGAGGAATGGTGAATAGCTTGTGCTTCTCACTCACGAGATCTGCATCTCCTTTCTTTACCAGGCAGGCATGTCAAGAAAAAGGATGACTTTCTTTCGGCATGAAAAGATAGCCACTTAGATAGGAATGCTCAAGGCATTGGTCCGCTGATAAGAAATAGGTAAATATCTAGGCAGGCAGGCTTTTGATGGATCTCCTATTCTCGGTAAAGGAGAAGAAGGCTTAACTATTCACCCGAGTCTCCATCCTTAGAATCTTCTTACTAAGAAACCAATACACACTCACTAAGGCCCCCTCCTTACTTACACTTATCTCCTTTCTTTTTTCTTGAGAAAACTCTACTACTTTCAAACAAAATCATAGAAACTACACGGCTATATTCGTTTCTGTCCCGCCTTTCAATGGGACTCCCTTCGACTCACTGAATTGGCTCACTTCGGGCCTCTCCAATACACCAGCTACCCTTAAGCAGCCGGTCTCTGACTACTATCCGAGCCCGGCAACCAGTACCAAGAACACCACGTTCACGTGAGCCAAACCCTTCTTCTTCAAAAAGACCAGTAGGAGGGCGAAGCTTGCACTCAAAGTAACCATCATACTGAATTCCAAAAAAGTGGTGGCTGGACCTCCTAGTGATACCAAACCCAACCAACCATGAGTACTCCTTATAGAAATGGAAAGCCGGGGAACCAAAAACCATTCCCACAGCTGGAGGAATAGCATTATCTACCTCACTGGCACGAAATTTATAAGAAAGGCCTTTTTATTTGCCTAGCTACCCAAATAAGTACTTAACTTGAAACTGACCGCTTTATTTTCATTTTAGGAAAAGGTAAGGCGTTCATGCACGGGAGTGCGAGGCGGTTTGTTTTGGATCTGGCTTCAATGCTCCAAAGAATAGAAAAAGAGTTGTCCGGAGAGCACAAAGAGTTGGGGAACGAGCCCGCTAAGAAGGAGGAGGTAGAATTGTATTGAAGTAGCAGGGAAAATTCTATTGTGTTTCAGTAAGGGCGCAGCATTTAATTCTACGAGAGGGCCGACAGTTGTTAAGTAATTGATTTAGTAAGAAAACAAGAATAGGAGAGCGTAGATCACAATCCATATTTGGTTGGAACCTAAGGGCGTTGGTTCAAATCCAACTTGTGGTGGAATTCTCATATATAGTAAAAAAGCTCCTTTACTATATAGCGGATTGGAATTTCGGAGTGAAAAAAGTAAAAGGGGAGGCAAGCCTCTCTCCCCGTTTCTGTTTGATCTAATTGCTGATGCACTCAACAAGGTGATTTGGAATGCTACACAAGGTGGTTATTTAAAGGGATTAGGTAAATCCCATAATGGGAAGGGTTTAGTGAATTTACACTTTGCCGATGATACTTTGTTATTTAGGAAGATGATCTAATTATTGAAGCGCGGCTATTAATAGGTTTTGATAATTTATCGGCAAAATGAATTACGCCAAAATCGAGATGGTAGGATTTCATATCAGTGATGATGCTCGTATTCACCTAGCCAATAAGAAAGGATGTAAGGTAGTGAAATTTCCTATCAAGTATTTAGGGGTGCCAATTCATTGGAAAACTTCTTTCTTTAGGTGGTAGGAAACCATTGCTTAATGCGGGAGTTTAAGCCATACCTCTTTACTGGCTATCCATATATAGATATAAAACTTCTTGGGTACGCTATCTACATAAAACACAAAGATGTAGCTTAGGAGTGCTTGCTAACTAATCTCTGTTTCATTCTTTTAGGAATCTATTATAAGCTCTGGTATTAAAGATACTAATTTCGGCTGAAAAATAAACACTTCTTTTATTACATTTAGTAGAATTGCTTCATGCTGCAGCTCTTCCAATGTAATGCGACTATTTACACCGAATGTCGGAATTCAAGCGCATATTCAAGCTGGTAGATTTTGAAATAAGAAATTCCCTGAGATTCTTGCCAGGAATGTACTTATTAGGAAGCTTCCCACTCATCCAACCGAACCTAAATGGAGCTTCCACCTAATTCTCACTATAAGGGGTATAATCTTTCAATTAGGTATACCCCGAGGCACCTTTAGAATTATTTCTTCCATTTTTGATTCATGGCCATGGTGGTGACGTTGATTTCCTATTCTCTAGTAAAGCAACAGCTCTATATAAGGAAGCTCTTACTAGGAGTCAAACTTCTTCTCAGTTTACTATTTTCCACTAGACTATTCTTATGGATCCTCTGCTGGATCAAACTGCATCCTTTACTTTGGGCAAATCGATTCCTTTTACTGAGAATTCAGGAATTATACAACCACCTTTTTGAGCAAATGCGCATTACACGCTCTCAGGACTAGCTAATACATAAAACAATTCTGCACAAACAGAATTTGCCTATGTTATACTTAAAATAGACCCTTGAGGTAGGTTAATAGATCCAGAGCCATACAGAATGTAAAAAAGCATGGAGGATTCTGAGAAAGAGTACCACCATGGAATTCAATTTCATTCTCTTTTTCCAATATACTCAAGAATGTTCAGAAAAGGAATCGAATAAGAAATATAAAATAAAGGGTATTATCAAACAGCTTGTTTCATAACATGAAAAGTCTTTTAAGCCATTCTTCGTTGCAGATATTTAAAACTTTTTGAATGAGAAAGATCATCATGTACCATACATACGCTATTGGTCTTCGAAAATGTGATCCAAACACACCTCTCAACAGAGCTGATATAACCAACAGGTTCTCATTATATTATATACGAACCACATATTTGACATGCTTGTAAAAATACTAGATTTCTCAAAAGCTTTGTAAAATAAATAGAAAGTCTGGCAAGAAGGGATAGCAAATGGCAGACTATTGACTTTATGAATTACGCTCATTTCTATAATGAAAAGATTGAACCTATACATATACCTTCTAAAAATTTTCCTGCATTCTACGTGCTTACTACGTAGGTAGGGCATGCTCATTTTTATAAGCCACACGGGCGTCATCTATTCTACTACGAAATAAATGCACTTTTTCCTTTTTTTATGAGGGATTACCCTATGCTCATAGGGACGCCTAAAAGGGTGGGCCATTTGAGCAATTATTATTTCTTGAAAGGATTTATTCGGCTTTTTGGAAGCTTATATTATATGTAATGAGGGAAGAAAAAATAAACAACTACCTTCTCGCTGTCCGGATCGGCATGTTTTCCAATTCCCTACAGGTAAGCTCGTGGGAGGCGACTTTACAGAAGCAATAAGACTCGCGGAGACTCTTTAGTATATAAGAGAACCTCTTCGGGGGGAAAAATCTGCTGGTTTCTTTATCGAGTGTTTATCATCATTTATACGATGCTAGGCCACTAGCTAAGAATCAAGGTCATGTAGGCGTTTTGTCTAGAAGATTCTCATGAATTCACTTTATGGTAGCTTTGGTATTAATCCCAGAAGCATGGTCACAGAGATATGTGATCAAAAGGAGTTGCTTATAACACCTGGCTTTATCTCATATATATTGTTTAATTGTGCAAGAACATATATATATATTGTGGAATTTTGCAAGAATAAGTTACTATGCTCTTACTGGTCAGATCTTTCCTCAGAACTTGATTCTTACAGGATACATCATCTGGAGGCTGCTGCAAATAGCAGCAGCAGTTACTGCTTATGCTAGAATCTACCTACATGTATCCATTCATTTCGAGGGAGGATTTTCACTACACCGATACAGATTCGGTGGTGTTACAACACCCACTTACAGAACAATATGTCAGCAGTGAGACTCTTGGGAAATCAAAACTGGAGTACCTACAAAAGGGAGAGCTAGTCTTCCTAGCTACTAAAAGCTACTGTCTCATAACCGAGAAAGATCCATAAGTACTGGTGCATCAGGGTCACGCGAAGGCACATGTCACACCTTCGTGGTTCAAAGAGCAGTGGCTATGGAGAAGTAACTGAAAGTCTCATTAACAAATACATGACGTATTGATAAAAAACATTGACGTGTTTCTAAGTATTGTATTGAATATGGACTAGCTTTACCGGTTGATAGTTATTAATAATGGATTATGGGTCGATACCAATCCTGTTCAGATATTCGAGATTTCTGGGGTATGTAAACGAGGGATATTACTCATAGCTCGCCACGAAGACAAACTCTATGGAAAGAAGCTACAGGAATAAAAGAAAGCAGGTGCTCTAATGAATTAAAAAACAGATATGAGGTGGCCTGCTTACTTATGAGATACCTACTCCCATCGTACTCCCATCGTATTTGCTGATGAAGAAAGAAAGCTCTTTTCTTGCTAGCTACTTAACAACGAACTTTTCGCTTTATTTGAATCGATGCCTACAAACAACCCAGAGCAGGTGCCTGAATTCCCTGCTACTTTTCGAAGAGCAGCTTTCCGTGTAGTTTTTCATAAGCTGTCCCGTAACAATGAGATATTATCCAAAGGGATTAGCTTAGATGTTGAACACCTGCCAGGTCAATTAGCACAATTTTTCTGTTTAATTCACGAGCTAACTCACTATCCTCTGTATCCTGCTGCTATTTTCAACGAGGTGCTTGACGTCCTCATTCACTATCCAGGCATTTTCTAAGAAAGAATTGTAGCTGATGACTCCCAAGATAAAAAAGCCCCAACTTTTTTTTCTCTCTATATCTTGAACAGTTTTTTGTTGGGCCCCCTAAACATAGAAGAAATCTATGTTCTTTTCTCCTGTTCCTAACAAGAATAGCAAGAAGATGAGACAATAAGAAGAGGTAAGCGATAGTGTAGATATGGTTGAAGGGTTCCTGTCAAAAAAGGCTGTCCTCGCCAACAGCTGAAGGGTGGTCAGTTGGAACCAAATGTTAGCCAACGCGCCGCCCGTCAGCGTTGCTTTAGCTTCGCGTGAGCTCGCCTTTCCTTTTTTCGAAAGCCAGACTCACTAATGATGGAATGATTACTACTACTCGGTATCATTGGAGCTGTCTCAACGGAGAAGCTATTCATGAAAAGGCTGGCCGGCCCTTCGATGCTCAAGCTTTTTCTACCAATCGGGGCCTTTCCTTTGTTCTGTGTTCAGCTACTCGGTAAATGAAGATCAGATTTCGACCCGAAAAAACTTTTCTTTATTCTTCTGGGAATGGACTTACTAAATAGTTCCACTAGCTTTTTCCTTTAGTACGGGATCCTCGCTTTCCTGCTTGCCCCGAATTTCCAGAGTAGTTAGTCTCGAGGCGGAAGATCGGATTTAATAGCTAGCTCAATGCCCCATTATATATTAAGCCAGCTTCTTTTCGCCTGCATAGCCTTCTTGTTTTCAACATCGATTGTAGTGTAAATAGTTTGACTAGTGGTGGGCGCTCAGGAGTTTGACTAGCCAATGCTTCACTATATATTGCACCATTTCTAATAACATCAGTTACTAGTGGCACTATTTCATTGAGTGACGTTATAGTATATTTTGGTTGATTGTTGAAGCAGATAGCTCATTGTAAGCATATAGTTTCAAATGATTCCTTAAAATAGGGTCTATAGCGAGCTGTAGTCGAAATGGGGTAGTGCATTTACCTTACTCAGTTTAATAGATAGCTTGCTCGCAGAGAGAGACCCCTTTATTCCTTTTAGGGTCACTGGTCCATTAAATTTGCCACTAAGTGGTGGAATTCGGATAAGCGATGCCTGCCTTTGGAAGAAATTGACTTTTGCGTCGATATGGTTTAGAACCAAAATCGTATACTTCTTTATTCACTTTTGCTGCGTTGGGCATCTCCTTGGTAAGCTATTGCAAAACCAACGCAAAAACCAGTGAAAGAAGCCCACAGACCCAATGGGACGACGAGTAAAGTCTCTTGCCATCAAAGGGCTTACTTTGACTCGTAATCAGATTACAAAGCAAGAGCAAAGAGAATTCCAACTCTTTTTCACGGGTTTTTTAATAAAGAAGCACTGGGGCGAAGCGAAGGCATGCATGTCAAGGCGCGCAGCGGTCAAAGAGTTATGGATGGGAGTATGCTCACAAAAAAGAGATAGATCCTGAGGTATTGCTTATGAAGGAAGCTCGCCTATCTGTTCAGGAAGGTCTCTAATAATAATTCATAAAGGATCGATACTTTGGAAATAAACAATAAACTACGGCACTACGCTACAACAAAGAAGCAAACTCGGTGCAGCTTAGTGACATCAAAAAGCTGCAAGAAAACAATTTAAGATCCACATAGGGAATAGAAAGTGTCGTGGCGGGCAAAGAAGCAGAGATGGTGGATGTGGGGATATGTAACGCTGTAGGCAATGGTGAACAGATCATATTTTGGAAGGATAGCTGGAGCATCAAGAAAAGATAAATCTGAGGATCGTACAAGAAAGTTGACTAAAGTGAAAGTGGAAAGAAAACTCGAGAAGAAAAAAAAGCTCTTTTATTCCCGCGAAACGTAAGTGGGATCAGACCCTCTTTGTGGATATGCGCGAAACATAGTCTTTCATCAGCTAGGGATGGATCGTATCCTATCTCTACCTTCCTATGTCATTCCAAACCACTAATTTGAGAAAAGAAAGTCAGTTATCTTTTGGTTATAATATTCAATGAATAGACCCATCTGTAGATTGATTCACTTCTTTTTGCAAATGGTTGGACTACTTGACTTATCACAGAGAGATTTGCACCAAGGGGGGGCTCGTGCTCATTCTTATTGGCTTGTGGAAGAAATGCCAATTGTTGAGTTGAAAGATTACCCGGGAGGTATAGATATAGATATACATTTGGAAACGATCGATTCCTATATTCCATAACAGTATCGCTGAAATTGCAGAGCTTAGTCTCTTAGTGCTTAGCTTACTCCAGCATACCTTCTTAGTTGAAAGTCTTCTTAGAGTTTTGATAAATACCTCTTCCTTTCTATCTCTCGCTTGTCTTGATTGGGGTACATAACTAGCTGCTTGAAAGGGGGTATGTCAAAAAATGTCATTCCAGGCACTCTGAAGAAAGATACTGGATCTCTCAAAGAGAGGCATTCTATACCGTGGAACACTTCCAGAGGGTATGTCATCTTATAAAAAAAGAAGAATACTAACCTCAAAGCTTGGCTTCTCTCCATTTACGGTATTCTTAGCTTCTCGTCTTCCACCATCTAATGTCTAACGCCTTCCTTCTCGAGAGCTAGGGCCGCAGATAACTCTCGGGGGAGGCCAAACGTCCTTTCGCTTCAAGTGAGAGGGCCTTTTAATCGGGGCCCCTCGTTGCGGCGCATCTGACAGGGGGACCTCTCAAGTTGTCTCATCACTGGCTGCCACCTCTTCCTCATGTTTCTCTACATCTTGTAGTGGATGCACTCTTTCTTCACTTAGACTTGGCAGATGGTTTTATAATTTATGAACTTGGTCTATATCAACTGCTTTGGTGGCGGGCGGAAAGAACAGCTCGCTCAAGCACTAGAGAAGGAGACTCCTTAAGAAATGCATCTTGACAAACACCAAGCTTCGCCTTTCTATTTTCTTTGCACCCATCAAACCGATTTACCATATATTCCCGAAAAAAGAGTATTGCTGAGCGTAAGCACCCTTACGTTGTTGAGTTGGGCCTCTCTATCATGTCTAGAGCATGCATTCCTCTTCTGTCCTACTGGGACGAGGCGAAGTGCTGTCTTTCTCCGACTACTATACTTTTTTCATTATTCAAGTAACTGCCTTTATTGGAGCTCTTTCTTTGGGTATTAAGCAAAATGCTTCAAAGCGACAGGAAATGCTCTCAGTTTGAGTCGCCTATAGAAATTATACTATAAAGCAAATGTTTAGATAATATCACATTCAAGAAGGATTTATATATTAATTTGACTCAGTAAAGAGTAATACACGCTATACGAGAGGCGGCGAAGAGACTGAGGCAAGAAAAGTATATGCTCAGACAAGCATATTTATGTTCTAAGGGGAAAGGGAACCCAAACATGATTATTTGACTGCGACGATTTGTATAGAAAAGGTAAGAATAAGTGGTTTGTGTATCAGACACAGGAAGTAGGTTCAAAGCGTGGAAACGAAGGCAGTAAATATCATCAGGTTATGAAATTTCCTAGTGAACCGTATAATAGCCTGCCTACTCACAACAGCAGAAGAGAGCCTACTCACAACAACATTCGCTTCATCCAAGCCAGCCTTGTTTGATAGCTAGAAAGCCGGTTTAGTTAGCACGCGCAGCCTCGCCTCTTGCTGGGTATGAGTCCGTGGCTCGCTATTGATCCAGGTTTCGAATCTACGTACGATACTGGTTTAGAACGGAATCAAGTATCTACACTCTACTTCTACTTTCTACTCGGATCTGGAGATCAGGCCTGCCTGTAGCGAAGAATAGGAGCAGTTGTAAAAGAATCAGTTTGTTATCTAGCAAGGAATGAGATGAGATCCGGGCACCTTTTAACTCGTAACATTAGTAGTTACTCGTCGGGTATCGATTTCCGTTTGATTTGTTGGCCCTGGAGAACTTCAGTCTTCAACTGGCATGCGCACTCTTCTATTTGCACTGAAGAAACTCATAAATAGTCTTTTCCCTAATTGCCAGGAGGTAGGATTGGTAGGATAGCAGTAGCAGCAAGTAGATTAGATCGATCGTTTCTGTTGGGAATCAAATTGATTGTCCGAGGAATGCGATTCGTTCGAGTCAAGCGTATTCTTCGAGGAAAGCTTTTTGGGTCTCGGTTCCGGAGAAAGCAAAAGCACACGCAGTTGGCATTCTCGTTCGAGTCAAGCGTATTCGTTCTGGTTCTGGGAATAGGCCCATAGCCACTCCCTTATGCTTTATGATGACTTCCTCCCTCTTGTCTGTATCATGTAGGACTTGGGAGCCACCTTAGCAATATTGTATGAGAGCTGAAACTGACCTTAGCCGAGGTGCCTGGGCTATCAAGTACTGGGGAGTCAGGGAGAGTAGAAGAAGGTGGGAGTGCTTTATACTCAAAAAGCCCTTCCTTTCTCGCACGAGGTAATTTATTTTTATTGAATTTCCTACTCGAATAGATACGAATTTATAGTCGAATTACCGAAGAGATTCTGCCGTGCTTTTTCATTTCCTTTGTAATTGGAGGAATTTCTTTGTTTCCAGGGAGGGAATCACCTGACGGATACAGATTTGACTGGCCCCCCCTACGGGCTCGGCCTTTGTTTAGCATTGAGTTGTCCAACTCTGAAAACATTGAACATTTGCTCGGTTGCTAACAACACTCATGCATTCCGAGAAAAGATTTATTGACCATTAGTTTAAAGTGAGTGGACTCGCCCGCCCAGGGTATGACTTAGAATTCCCTGGCATTTAACGTATTTACTTTTAAGAGTTAATTGACTGGACTGAGTTAATTTACTTCCTCAACTGCTACACTCATTCCGAGGAGGGCCTCTCTTACCAGACTGAGAGAATTGGCCGCTGCGCGCCTGGATTGAACATCTGGAATTACTCAAGGAAGAGAACGGGGATGGAAGAATTCCCAGTGTTCCCGGGAGTGCTTACTATTCTAGTAGGGGTGTCCTTCGTCTTGCGGTATGATTGTTTAGACATTGCCTAATTGCCTTGAATTTCAGGGCCTAGCCTAATAGTGCAGTTGAAGTTGGGGTCTTTTCTTTAGTTTATGCCCGGGGCTAGTGATGACTAGATGTATCGAATTGAAACTCAAATCCCCTTTCCTGTGTTCTTATTTCTTTACTTTGAAATTGAAAAAACTCTAATTCGGCTCGAACAGAGCCCGTGCCTCTTTAATTTCCGGGAATAGCCCCACTATCATGAATACCCGGCTGGCTTTATATGAGATGAAAGAAGCCCGCAAGGAAGTATTCGTTGAACCTCGTTGGACGGACTTACTTATTTAGACTAACTAAACGGAACAAAAAAAGTAGGCAAGCAACTGCACGTAGTAGTCAAGCAAGCCGGACGGACCGATTGTCATAACCATTCGTTCGCATGTGTTAAGCAAATAGATAGGTCCCCTAACTCTAGTATTTCGTATCCGCGAGAAAAGGTTACCGACTCTTCGGCTCCGCGGAGCACTATTGCAGAGTTCATTGGGGCCACTGCTGTATGAACTACTGAACTAAATGAAAGAGGCTGGCTTCCTATTGGCTATGCAGCATGCAGAATGATATGAGCAATCGAGCTACGAAACTATCTACGACGTAAGCACGCACGTAACATACACTAGTTACGATAATATGTCATTAAAAAGCACTCACGTATTTAAGTAGCGTATTAGAGAAGTAGGACGGCAAAAGTTTCCACACTCACTCAGTAAGTTTACGGTAGGCCAGTTGCGAGGTGCGCTTGCGGTAGGTAGGCTACTCAATCAATCAGTAGGTAATTTATTTTACATTATTAGGGGATGCTATTAAACAGTAGGGAGGTGCAGCGCTTGCTTGTGTGCAAAGAGGCAGTAAGGCCACGGCCTAAATCGCAGACAATGAAATGTAAGAACTCCATCTATTTATGTATGAGCAAGCATTCCAGCTAGCAAGCCTATGAATGGAAGCTATCCTTTTTGCCAATGGAGCGGCATTCGTTGTGACAACGACGACAGAGTCACCACCTTGAATTTAAAAGACCTAGGCTTGACTGGTTATATCAGTCCTTATATTGTTCAAATCTCGTCTCTTCGTTATTGCTGCGCCCCTCTCCAAGGCAACCAATTAACCGGCAACATTCTTCCTGACCAACTTGGCTGCCGTCACCGATTGCAAATCATGAATGTAACCTCTGGCAAAGCCTAATTATTTAGGGCGTAGCAGGAAGATTCGCTGGAACCCGAGAGCTAGCAAGAGAATAGAAAGAATTCCATGTTGGCATGCTCTCTCCTATTGTAGGCTTATTTTCCACTGGACAGTTTTAAGGAAACTTCCAACGAAAATGGCTGCTTTATTCATTTTTGGTTTGCTATGAATTGAGTGGTTCCTTCGAGGAAGCGCTGTAAAATGTCAAACAGTTGGCACGCGACTGACGTACGCTTTGCTTTCTTCTGGTCCAACCGATTGGAAAGTTTATTCCAACTCGAATTGATTAAGTAATGGAGAAAGGGGGCATGCATTGACTAAGAACTTCTAACCATCTTTTTCCTTTCCATTGAAAGGTGAAACTTGAGTTCCCTGGTCTTTGCACGTTCCAGCTGAGCTAAAAAAACTTGTTCCAAGAAAAAAATACACGATTTACGAGTTTCTTAATGGTGCGGGGGCAGGATTCGAACCTGCAGTCCTCAGGTCATGAGCCTGATGAGTTGACCAATTCCTCCACCCCGCTTCTTACCCCTTACCAAGTGAACCAAACAAGTGTATTTCTTTTTATACTATTCTGGCGGGCTTTGACCATGTCTCCCGAATAATTTCAGTACATATGGCGCAAGACGATTTCACATATCGAGGTCAGAAAGGGATCGGGTGTTTTCACGTCTCACCATAGTGCCCGCTTTGTATTGATGGTAGATTGCTAAACAAAAAGGGGGTAGCGAACCAATTCCAAATAATCAAAACGTTTCATACAAACTACACTATATATGATATAATGAAAGCACAGAGAAAAAGGGCTGATCTGTGAATAGGAAAAAGAGTGGATCCGCAGGGCGCGCGAAGAGTTGCGGCTGAGAAGATAAGTACCACATGGTCAGCATTAATGGTTGGAAAGTAATAGAGACATCAGGCACATTGGTCCGACAATGTTGAACCTACAGGCGGAGCTTACTTGCAGTTGTTTTTGCTATTTTTCAGATCTTTAGGCCTAAGTAAGTTTATTAGAAACCAAACATTTTACTCCTACCAATAAAAACCAACATAGGTAAGGGCGAAGCGAAATGAGTACTGTTCTGGCTAACTGGGAAGGTGATGCTTGATTTAGCATGCGTTGCTTCACACTACGGGTCGAAACTGGAGGAGTAAATCCGAAAAAACGCTCACTGCGCATCACACCTTGTACTCTCCTATTGCAAGATAAGCCAACAACACTACTGTAGTAGAGTACTTTTTATAAGGGGGTCCGGGCGAATTACTAGTTGAAAAACTCAGTCCAGTGAGGTCATCGGAATCGAGCAGACTGAAAAGGGAGTAAAGTCAGTAATGAAATAATCTATTGGGCATTGCCACCAACTACGCACTTGTCTTCTGAGACTTGAATACCTCTTTATTCGTGGATCAAATTGCTTGTTGATATCGTATCGTAAGTCAGACTTGACCACATATAATAGGGCGGCTTTAGTTCTGGTCTTCGGTTGCCTAATATTTCAGTAAGGGCAAGGGCCTTGTTATTTAGTTTATTATAGGGGAGACTCGGGCTATGATAATTTTATACTTAAATACCCTATGTGTGCGCACTTCCTCATGATACCTTCTCCTGCAACGAAGGCTTAACTCTGTGGCCGGGACCCACGCACCGTCATTAGCCGTGATACTGCTCTCCAGTAGCGTAGTGAGGTACACCAAGGAAGGGGTAGCACACTTGCGGCGAATGAAACCGTTATCTTGTCTTCAGGAAAGCCGAACCCCAGGAGGATAGGTATCTTGATGCTCAAGCCGCATGATCTGGTATATGTACTGGGGCAGGATGTTAAGCTCTGTGTAAATCCGCATCGTGACCAAAGTAACTAGGACCTTAATTTACGCACAGAGAATACAGGAAAAGTGCTGCCAAGTAAAACATGGACAAGAAGCGGAAGTTCCATAGGAAAACCACAACAAAGCAGCAGTAACACACATAGTCGTTGTTAGACAGGAGAAACATCCAGTTCGGGCGGGACCGCCAGCGTGGAAATGCTTCCTTCAGCTTTCCCTTCGACCCAGCTATCAGTAAACAATAGACCCCGTTTCTTCCAAACGAGATGTGACAACGAAATAAAAATCAGATTTGGGTGATCTCTTTGTTGGGGCGCATTCAGCCAATGCCCCTAGCTAACTGGAATGCCCTTGCTTGGAGTTAAAAGGAAGGAAGCGAATTAGTCGACTTTGTCAAAGTAATGAGTGAGTGGAGCAAAGAAAACTTTCATGGAGTTTTTTTTATGTATGTTAGAGGACGATGCAAAGGCGCGGAGCGTTCTTTTGTTCGTAACATTAGTAGTTACTCACTGAGTTCAAGAGTAGTTACTCACTGGCGCGCAGCGTCTTTATTTTATTTATGAAGTTTTCATTTCTCTGAGCAATCAGAGGTAGAGCAATAAATTAGTTATCAAAGTTTCATATAGATAGAAAGAAAAGCTTTGAGGGAAAATCGTTGTACTAATTAAGTAGGATTTGTGATGTGCTAAATTTAGAGCAAAGTTCTTTGCTTTTATTTCTTGTGTAGGCTATCGATTCCTAAACCAAGCCGGTGAGTGAGGGTAAAGCAATCTAGTTGACAGATGTTCGCAGTCTTATAATAGGTATAATCGGCCTATCAAAGGCGCGTAGCGAAAAAGATTACCACTCCAATCCGCACCAGTTCTTACTTAGAAGAGGTAAGTAAGCTCTACCCGGAAAGTAGGTAGTAGTATTAATAATAAGGGCCTAAGGAATCTGCGTCCCTTTCTAATTTTTTCAACTTGCTAGCATCAGCATAACCATATATATAACGTATGCTTTATGAAACGTGTATACGCTATAAGAGAAGTCAAGTACAAAGCATGGGATAAGTCAAGTCAAGTGAGTCTAATACGTTTCAAAGTAGGCAGTCACCGGTTTATGCGTATTTAATAAATAGGCGCGAAGCGTTGCATGAATGGCCAAACGCCAAGAGATGCAAGCAAAAGGCGCGAAGCGGGTATATTAAAGTTATAGGGAAGGTTAGGTATCTTTCTTAGGCTAGCATAGCAAGGAGCTAGTAGCATAGGTGTGTTAGGAGGAGACAGGCATAGTTGGTGTTTATGCATATTTCTTCGAAGTACGTACCGGTTTAGTAGCTTGTCACGGGATAGCTAGGCTTGTTAGGAGCATGGTCATCAAGGTATTTGTAGAGCTAGGCAAGGACTAGCTGATACGTTTTGTAGGAATAGAGCTCATAGGCTTTTGTGGAATAGGAATCTGGTTGAACGGGTTTATACGTAAAAAATAGGTAAGTCACAAAGGTAAGCTACTATACTAGGTCAGTAGTTGTTGAAAAGGTGTATGCGTAGCACCGAAATAGCGTTGAAATAGGCAAGTATAGAAGCTTGGGCACATGGGTTTATGCACCGGATAAGTCTTTTTAGAAACAAGGTAAGCTGCTAGAGGCGCGAAGCGGCTAGTTACTAGGGATGCAAGAGAAGCTGTATGCGTAACAACCCCTGATACCGACGACGTAAGGTAAGCTGCTAGCTTTTAGTGTTAGTAGTAGCCAAGCACGTGAGTAGGTATAAAAGGTAAGCAAAATAGTACTTGGAAAGACATGAACGGGTTTCTGCTAGTGAGTGATATAAATAGGCATAACGTAGAGTAGGTTTAGGGCGTTAGCTAGGCCTTTTTATTTATAAGGGTAAGCAGCTTCTAACCTAGAAAGGCATATTGAATAGGCATATCCACGGTAAAGTAGTTGTGAGGAATAGCTGCTAGACATTCATTGATAGTTGTTGACAGAAGCACCAGAACGTTGTCACGGGAGGCATGCGTATTTCATAGAAGAGTAGGTTTGTTTAAACGTTGTAGCCGAGGGATGCAAGGGAAAGGCATTTGGTTCCGGAGTAGTCACGGGTATAGAAACAAGTAAAGGGTAAGTTCATAGACAAGTCAGGTAGTAGTATCATAAACACCGGTTTATGCATATAAGATTTAGAAGGAAGAGATGCTGATGGACATTTCATGGGCTATAAAAAAGAGATGCTAGCTAATAGAAGAGAAGAAGGCCACAGGTGCCTTTGTTTGTTCAAAATCGGTAAGCACTAGAAGCACCGGTTCCGGTTTATGCTAGAGCTGCTACTAGGTTGCTACTGGAAAGATTTACATATATTTAGAATAGGAATATACCTTTGTTAAACTAGGGCTAGGTTCTTTGCACCGGTTTAGCAAGTAGAGAAACAACAAGGTATGCTACGCACCGGGTAAACTAGCTAGCCAACCAAGTGAGTAGTATAAAAATATGCATTCACGGGATATGTATGATAGGGATATGCATCTGTGAAATAGGTCAAAGCAAGTAGCGGATAGTCCAAAAAAAGGCATGGGTTTATGTATGCATGGATTGTTTTCACGGGATACATAACTCATAGAAGAAAGGGTTTGTGCACCCATCTTCGGGCGAACGGTACTACCTTCGCATACTTTTTAATGTAGCAAAAGGTGCGACAAGTTTCGAAGATATACGTACAGTACACAGTGTCGTACACCCGGGATGCATGCGCTGCTCTGGGGTTATTAGGAGATTATAGGGAATATTAATATGCACTTGATTAAGCTGTGGCGTGGTGTACCTCTGGGCAGCTAAGAAACCTTTTTGTTAGCATATTATTTTTGTTCTGAAACCGCCGGCTCCCAACGAGAAAGGGCGCGTCGATACAGCACTTATGACGGAAGCGGGAGTTGCCTACGGGGTCCATGCTGCCTTCAGCTTATGATTCGTTTCCTAAGAGTGATGGAATTTTCTTGCATAATTATTTTTCGGACAAAGCATGCACTCCATCTTATGGCTCATCGTATACAACTATGGTCCCATCTTCTCTGCTATCTCGTGATTTCGCACCGGGCACTCGCACTGTTTCCAGGCAATCCTACCTTGGCTACCATTCATATCATGCGACAGACACCATTTAGTTCTTATAAATAAGTTTCATCTTACTCAGTCATTGGGCAGTTGTAAAAGACCTCAAACTAAAGGCGGAGTTCCCTCACCTATCCTAGAAACCAAAGAAAGCAGTCAAATCAGAGAGAAGTTTTCTGTTTTGGTAAAGATTTCATTGCAAAAAGATATGAAAAAGGATATCTTATTGCTGGGTGGAAATAATGAAAAACGCTCAAGAAATCTTGGACAATGAAGATTCTATATACATAGTTAGTAAGAACCCACTTTCTTCGCTAGCACTAACTCTCTTAGAACCCATTTCTATGACTATGACCTATACCCTATTCATATCCCTAATGAGAATGCGCAGAAATTCATTCGTCGTGGTTATGTAGGTGCACATACTGACGTCTATATACCGTAAAAAGCTTGTGGACAGAAAATGGTTTGAGAAAAAATATCGTATTTTGTAAAGGACAGAGCAAGTCCTTATCGAAAACAACTTAAAGATGCAATATTAAAGTCTGGAGATAGTAAAAAGAACCACTTCGTACACTTTGGGATTCCCTGAATCGACTAAAAGAATTCGAGTCAAAGACCCAACAACAGGTTTCTGGGTTTTGACAGATCCCATTCATATCACACAGCCTACAGGGAATAGTAATAATGGTGTTTTCAGACTCAGAAATAGTCTGGTACAGAAAATAGAAGAACTGCAGAAGAAGACAGATGAAAAGCAATCGAAAGAATCAATGAAAACGAGTCCTGACAGCTTACAGCTGAACAAAACCAAGGCGCGTTAGCGAAGAGGATAGTACTCACTAGGATAGTACTCCAAATAACAAGGAGAATACGTTACTTCCTCCTCCACACGAAAGAAAGCTTAAAACGACAAGCCTTACCCCACGCAACTTCCAGATTGAACAACTACGAAATCCGGGCTCTGGACCAGTGCTGTGATGCAATAAGTGGATGTCCTGGGGCCCTGGCTCAACGTCTTCTCCAACTCACTATATCTCCCGTCTCTACCTTGAGTTTCGAAAAGGCACCGCAGCGCTCCTATAATAATTATGTTAGCAATTCCTTGCCCAATAATGCCGCAGACAAAGCCAACCGAACCCCCAACGAGAAGATCGGCGGGGAGTGTGCCTCTACACAACGCTAGGCCAGATGAGTGGACACCGAAATATACATAGTAGGCGAAAGCGCTCACATGCCAGGGCATTACAGCAGAATAAGAACCTAACAACTGGATCAGAGCCTAGTTAACTCCTAAAATGGAGACTACGGCATCTCCTTCTGAGGAGCTACAGCCTTCAATTCATCCCCACACTTTGCATAGGCCCGCAAGAGCATTTTATACATGTGGGTTACTCTCCAACATTTGTCGATATAAACTGTTCACCTATTGTATCCTTCCTGCATTAATCAATGCAATGGCAAGTGCATAATATGTCCTCCATGTAAGTTTGATGCGAGCACCTTGACATTTCTTCATGCAGCTCAAAAGCTCTAGTGGAATCGCCGCAGCATCCTGAGATTTGCATATTCTATGTGACCACATCAGGGATGAGCCCTGGATCTCTTAGCCCACTGAAGATTTCCTCCGCTGAAGATATGTGTCCTTGCCCACAAATTCTATAAGCGAATTGAAAGATAGGACAGTTGGATGTATTCCTCTTCTCCTCAAATGAGTTCCTTATCACTGCATCAGATGCCCCGCATGAGATTGTCCTTACCAATATCTTTACGCGCACCCAGCTTTGGTTACCCACACCACCAATGCAACGAATTTAGGATCCCAAGTTAATTCCTTTCCTTTATCCGCGTTATATCATTCGAGTAATCTTATCCCCACCTTCGTCAGAACGCTGCGAAGTCGTGTTCCAACGGACCCACATTCGGATATTGCAAAGTACACAGCAATGCTTGGGCTGTCTACCAAAAAAAGGATTATGAGTAGGCACTCCATGCTCTTCTCGTTGGGAGTTTTTTATGCTGGTTACCGCCTTGCCACTATAGATCTCGTTCCTGAGATGAAATGAACTGTTCTCAGTGTAGACTATGACACTTTCACATAATGACCAAGGGATGAAACCGGCTTTGACATAACTCAGCAGTTCCTTTGTGTACTTGCAGACGCTGGTGACGATCTGTTGTTAGTTCTCATGAGCACAGAAACAGATAAAGTAATGATTTCCCGCTGGCTGGGGTGGGTTCAGCCCTGCCCTAGTACCAACAAGGAAAGATCGATTTCTTTGAGAAAGCAAGGCAAGCTAGCCAGAAATCCAATCTGGCACACCCATAGGAAGTACCACACCACAGTCAAGTCAATAGAAAGCTAGCCATCTCGAATCCTGTGGAGGCTCATCACTAACTAGACCCAAACCAAAGGAAGCAAAGATATGCGATAGGGCCAGAGCATCTCTCTGATCTTGGTGTTTACGTTTACAAAGTGAGAAGTGGTCTCTGAAAGTAAAAGAAAGAGATAGTACTACTGCCTACAGGAGGAGATCTAGAGAATGCAATGCCTATTTTTATATCTATGGATTTATATTTCTTAATTCATCACTACTAGCCTTCTATCTATCTCTTAATTCATCACTAATAGCCTTATATCTATTGCTTGATTATCCTCTGTTTCATAGCTTGAAACATCGATTCTATGCGAATCTTTTCTTCTGTTCGAAATACTGGATAATCCCTCCACTGCCTAGGCGAATCCCTTTAACAGAGCTGCGCGACGTCCACTACTCTCTGATCTGCACATGGCTTAAAGATCGCCTGATCTGCACATGGCTTAAAGATAGCAATATTCCTACCTATATCTCTATCTCTATCTTTCATGCATTTCGCCTTCTTTCCTGATCAATCCATTATCAATCAATATGAACTTCGTTCAGTTCCGCCAACACGAAACGGTTAACTGGTGCCGGGAGGCTGGGGGATGGCGCTATAGGCTTTCGCGGTAGTAGCTTCAATCCAGCGAGTAACTACAGTTTTGAAGCAATCAAACTCCAGGGAGTGCGGGGCAGCTTCTATCCATCCTTTGCGATCCCGCTCTATGGCATTGACAAAAGCAAGCACGTCACACGAAGTCGAGCTACTTGGTTCCACGGGCAGGGCAGTACTCAGATCTGATCTGCTGTGGCTGTTCGAGGGAAAGGTTGCTGCTCACCTGCGGCATATTTCAATGAAGGAGTAACCATGAGCTCTTGACCGTGAGCTCGGCTGTCATTAAGAATGAAGTTACTTGACATGTTGAAGGATCCACCAATACAAAAGGGGGAATATTTCGGTACATGCATACAATCACTTGCCTTGTATAAACGCATTACTAAACATTTTTCATTTCACTTCGAAATCAAGGGAGGGGGCACACTAATCTTGGACCTCTGGGAAGAAACAACTGGTTTTGAAACCAAGAGTTCACAGATAATTATACATCAATTTGAGAAAAAGAAATCTACTGCGGCACCTTCTGATTCTGGAGCTTCTCCATCTTCTGACCTTCTCTTTTGTATTGGCGCGGCCATTTCCATATGGGTCTGTCTGGTTGACTTGTCTTGTAAGGTGAAATAGCGCCCAGTTCTTTCTCAGCTGGAATGGTTGTTTCGTTATCTTGCTAGCTCAGGCCGCCGTGTTTGATCCATTCATTAGTTTGGGTTGGGACGGACATAGAAGGTAGCCTTGTTGAAGGCTTCCAGTTATGGCACTAAAGTTTCATCCATTAGTCTCTTATGTTCGTAACTAGGCGTAGTTACTCACTGGGTATGGTTTCCGCCTTTCCTTAATATTGGTTCAGAGCAGGAAGGTCTCCGGTTAGCATTTCGCTTTTACAGAAGGCTCATTGCCTGCCCTTAAAGTTATCTTTCTCGAATGCTGAAGTTGGATACTGGCTTTCCTAAGATCCGTCCAGTCCTGTAGAAAGAGCTTCAATCCTCTGTAGCAAGGAAGAAGCCGATCCGCTCTTGTCAGTAGGAAGCAGAAGCAGTTCAAGGAAAGGAGAATTTATAGACTTAGTAGTCTCAGTTTGCTGGTAACTGGGATCTCTTGTTTCTCGAGGCAGAGCTTGGCAGGAGGGTTTCTTAGGATTGCTTGTCTCTGCATTTTTAAGATCCGCCGCTTGCTGGGTAAAGGCATTCCTTATCGAATCTGCCCGGCTTGCCCAGTTATAGGGAATCGGGCTCGAGAAAGGGAAAGAGAAGTCTTTTCTCAGGGCGGGCCAGGTGGTAAGAGAATCTATATGATCGGTGATTGGAAGCCGTTCGTAGAATCTCTATTTCCACCGTCGGTATTGGTTCCTAGCTATCCACCCGGATGAAAGATGGATTGGCAGCATCGGCACCGTTCTCTTTCACTAGTCCTCCTATAACAGCAAGAGCTAGTCCTCTAAGTATTGCCTCTTTTCTGGTATAGGTGTACCGTACCTCCCTCTGTATGAAGTAAGTTCCGTGTTTAGTTCCCTCGGTATTGTGCTATCTCCTTCCTATTTGAAAATCCAATCCAAGTAGTAGTCCCCCAACCCGGTTCTATGCATGAAAAGTTCACTGCTTATGGGCTTGCTATCTTGAAAGGGTTCGGTAGCTTGCTTGGTATTGGTTGTGACTGTTTCCGGATTCCTAGCCATTTCTTATGATTGCTTCAGCTCTGAAGCAGAAGGGATTCGAATGAGTTCGTTGTCACCACCCAGTGGCAGGTAAAGTTCCCTCGCAGTTTCTGTATTCGTAACCATTTCTTGTGTTGGTGGATAGGTTTCCAGCCAGGTTGCAGCATTGGAGGATCTGTCTCCGGATCGGCCGCAGTGGAGGTTCATAGGTGGAATGGGATCCTGCTCTTACTGTGGCGCACTTCGTGTTAGGCTTATTCCCGGCACCCTTGTGGGAGACTTTCCTAGTTCCCTATCTTTCGAGATTTCTTGCCCTGGTTCTGTGGGTATGAGAGAGCATGCTATCTAATGTAGAAGACTTCTCTAAGCTAAGATGCCTCTAATGGTATAAGGGTTATGTGGGCGGGCGTATACTATACCTATACTGAATCCTGGATCTCTTGCCTTGATTTACAAGGACTTAAAGAGAAGCTTGGTCTCATCAGGTTTGTTGGTGGAGCAAGCTTTCCTGGTGCCTGTTCTCTAAATTACATAGATCTAGAAATTACATAGATAGAATAGAGTGTTGGCCAGGATTGATACCTGTGGAAGAATTTCTCACACTATACGGGAGTTCACACTAGTATTGAGCCCATCAAAATAGAAGGAGCTGTAGGTAGTCTCAGTTTCTTGAAGGCAATGCAGTAGTATCCCTAAAGAGAATCCTTGGTTCGGTTCATAGCAAGCAGGGCTTAGATTGATTACCATCGCATCGTGAGTCCAGTCCAAAAACAGAAGCAGAAGAATCAGATGGCCTTTCTGAGAGGCGAAATGGAAGGCGCCGGGATTGAGTATTTAAAACCGTCTTTTCTTGAAACCCGAGAGCACTGGCACCATTGACTGACTGCTTAGTTACAAGAAGTCCGGATATAAAAGATTTCTGGGAAACGAGCTCGTGATTCGCGGATTCAGGTTCTAGGAAAGGTATTCGTTCTCGGATTGCTGAGTGAACTCTACAAGAGAATTAGTCTCTATCGTCCAATCGTCCAAGGAAGATGAACTGAATTTATATATGAATTTAGAGAAGAAGCTTCCGGCGCATCCTCTTCTTGGAAAAAGGACTTAGCTAGTTTTGCCACATGGCGAGACGGATCTTTAGCCAGCAACTACTACATAGCTAACTAAGCTGTTTTCTTGGTTTCCATCCAGTAGTATTCAATGATTTATATTCCAGTAGAGAAATGATTTCTATCTCTATCGGCCATTGCTATTGATATAGCTCTATGGCCCGGCACTTCCGTTGCGTTGGTTGGATCCGTTTATTGGGGAAGAGTTCATTGGATCTCCTACGAAAATCGAATAGCCGGGTAGCCAAATAGATTTGCCGCGGGTCTTTCCTAATTGACTTCAAATCGATTTCTAGTCAATGAACTGCCTAGTCTATAAATCTTACCAGTGAGAAGGCCATATCTAGATGAGTTACCTGTATAAGCTCGCGACCTTGATAGGTCGGATTCTTTGCTTCTCCCGTTCTCCTGTGTATGGAGCATGCCCGCAAACTGATACTAGAATAGAAGCAGCCTCCCTCAAATCTCCGGCACATCCATGGCTATAGTCAAACCGGCACCTCTGTATGATCACTTGCCCCGGAAAGAACCTGGCCTCGATACTTCTTGTTTTAGGACGGACCTCATCTTGCATCTATTGGTATTCGAGTGAGTGGAAATAGTCTGGATATGCATGCTCTCTCATACCCTGCAAGAGGAAAGCGTTAGCGCATCCGTTTTCTTACTGACTGGGCTGGGTTGGAACAAGACCTATGAATATAGGGGATGAAGAACTGAGTAGAGAAGGTTATGGATACAGGAGCAGAATAGTACTAGTGCCTACTTGGACTGTAGGAAAGTCAAGAGAGACTATTACTGTACTGAAAAAGGGGACATAGAGATTCGAGATGCACTCATCCTGTCCTTCAAGGAAGTGTTCCAGCCTGCTTACTAGTTACCAAGCTAACAAAACCTTTGCGAAAGAACTAGTAAAATCAACGATTGGTGTTCCAAGAGAGCTGGGAAGGAACTAGCCTCTCAAAATATAGGATTGCTGTTCTAAGGATGGAACTCGAATGATATAGGATTGGTGCGAAAATGCTACCACTCACTTCTTCACAAGCCTTCTTCCCAAATTCAAATGCTACCTGCTTTTCCTAAAGAAACTGGAATGATCTGCACTTCTACGTCGAACTCATAGAGATCCGGCCTTTGGATACTGGCTCGACCTCTAAAGCTGTTAACTGGAAAGGGAGCTACCTTAGAAACTTCCCAGGATCAAGTAGACTATCACACAAAGTGTGACTAAGAACGGGAACTCAGAGATTATTGTGGACTGGCCTGGTGAATGAAATAGTTAACTCCTACACTGCCTCATGTGAGAACGAACTGTCAAACGAATAAACATCCCGAGAATCCAGAATAAGCAATGGAGACTAGGATGGGCTAAGGGAAGATTCTCGCACAATCGGAGAACCCATCACATCAAGGTAAGAAACAAGGTCCTATGGATTTCTTTGCTGAACGGGAGATCTTATATACGGATATCCAGTAGCATTTTAGGAACTAGCACCTGGGAATAGGCCCGGCCAATCAAGGTCACAACCTGTCTTTGCATCTCCTTCCTCTAAAGCATCGAACACTGAAACGTTAGCACCGAACCGAGGAAAGGTTCTCATATCCCGGCAAGAAAATACAAATATTAAAATAGTCCCCTTCCCTCGTACTCCGCTCCTTAAGGTGGCCTTGCTTTGGAAATGTTGGGAGAAGAGTTTTTCCTGAGAAGATCTCAAGAAGGGGCAACCACTCTTCTTTACTTTACCTACCGCTGCCTAGGTGGAGAACAGCTACTAAAAGAGGAATTCAGAGAGCACTTGGCTTCAAAGGACCCCTATCATGCCCTACCACCACATGCACGCACAGCGATGCAACAAATGCAAAGAAGATATATTTTTCACGGGGCTACAAGAGTTCGCTATCTCCACAAAAGGTGCCTTGCCGGTCTCTATGTTCCACCCGGTCGACTGTCTCCCTCGAGCCCTAGGTAGATATCTGTTATAGTAACTCATAAACCTACATTCTGATTCCCTGAAAGGAAACAGGATTCCGTAAAGAAGGAACAGCGGAGTTTAAGTACTCTGTTTCAAATTCTATGCTCTTTACTGCAAGGAATAAATCATCTTGTCATTGATTTTCTGTTCATTGCATCGAGAGGGTTGGATATCACTTTTATTTTCTTTTAATGTCTGCCTAACCCTAAGAGGCGAGGAGGTCCTCTTTCTCTTTGCATTATATTTTTATTTTCGTTGTATACGAGCCAGTTGTCCTTTTCGAGGAAGAAAGCATCGAAACTTCCATTTATGCCCAAAACGCAGGAAGCAGTGCAACTACCATTTACTGAACTTCACTTTCTTGTGCCTATGCTATGCTAGCTAAAAAAAGCTATTCATTGAATTTGGAAATCGGGGCTACTGAAGAAGTTTATGGCGACTCAACCTCACATCCTCATATGGTGGACGAGAGAAAACAGATCACAGAATGGCACCACCTATTTATTATGCCATTTCCACGGACCCTGAAAATAAAATATATGATTTTTCTTTTACTCAAAGTATTAACCCTCTATGCTATAGTTTTGCTGTGGAAGTATACAAAAGTGATGCGTGACTTAGTGGGGTCGAACACGCGTAATACGCAATTGTTCGGCGTGGTCATAACACATCATTTACATTATTAATGGCTGAAGGGGGTGAGCCTCACTACCCATCGCTATGAGACAACTAATGATCATCTGGAGTTTTTTCAGAATGAAGAACTGAAAAGGCTCCGGGAGGAAAATGATAATCTCAAACGCGATATCGCTTTTCGAAACAAGGAACACTCACCTGAGGCAAATGACTATAATAAGTAATGGATATGCCCTGGCACCTCTAGGCCAGGGTAAGAAATAGATATGGTTAGTTCGTCATATGACCCTTCTTTATTTGCATTTGATTTGAATAGATCGATCTGGGCACATCCATCCCTTTAAACACACTCTTTAAAGTGCGAAAGAGAGGGCCCCCTAAAGGCTTCAAGCAGCTTCGAAGGTTCCAAAATTGGATGAATTCTTTAATGGTCGATTGGTTTCGGAATCCTGTTGTTATCAATTACCATCCCTGCAATGAACGCACCAACAGCTAAGGAACGCACCAACAGCTAAGGGCTACCTCCCCAGTACTTACCATAAAACAGAAGCCAGGTCCCTTAAAAGAATGAAATAGTTGTTAAAGTAGGAGCAAGGATGAAGAATGGGTGCCGGGTTCGGATAAAGAAGATCCCTAAGAATAACAACGTAGAAAAGGAAGCTAGTCCACGAGAAGTAATCTATCTGATATGGTGGAGGAAATACTAATAAAGTAAGGCGACCTTAGCGGCCAGTTTTGTGGTTATTACAGCCTCGCTAAGAGGATAGAGAGGATATAAAATCAGTATTCAAAAGCGAGCGAGTCCTATGGAATGAAATCGAAATATCGTCAGAAATTGTCTATTCAATTAGGTCACTCGGAAATACGGAATGACAGCTGCCCTTCGGGACATAGACATGAGACAAAGTTCAGGTTGGGGAGGAGGCCCCTAAGGTTAAACTTGTTAACAGCTGTGTGGAAGCACTTGTTTGGTCGCCTTAGGCAGTCAGTGTAGGGTTGGGGGTAGATCTGCCGAAGCTGGTGGGATTTGGTCATCCCGGGGGAGTGTAGGTTTTAAGCCGCCGTGGATTCTATTCAATTAAGACTTTGACTAGTCGGAAGGGGGAAGATTTATGTTGCCTTAGAATTGCAATTGCTAGCAGTCGTGACTCTAGATCCCCAGTTAGGGCGGAGGAGATATTGTCCCGAGCGAATGGGCCCGGGTATCAATGTGCTAGCGCTAGGGAACAAGCTTTTTATGCTGGTCACTGTCACTACTAACGTAACGGCCGACCTGTGGGATTCGAACCCACCCACGTGTGAACCAATGTCTCGAGCGGTGTCGTCACCTTGAGAATGACATGCCACTTTCGTGGATCAACAGCGGGCCCAGCGTGGTGATGTTCGTCTTGAGCGTGCCGCGGGCGTTGGCCTACTCCATGAACTAAACTATTTGCTATCGCTTGCTTTGGCTAATCGGTTATACGATTTATTTAGCCTACCTCTTTTCTTATAGGAATGTTATTTAGGAAGAATCATAAATTGGAAGTAGATAACTTGCCAAACCAAAGTCAATCCTTTGAGAAAAAAGTGAGAAAAAAGGTAATATTTCTAGTCGAATATAGCTGTCAAAGTAGTACTTGCCATTTTCTCTAGTGAGCGGCCCAGGTGTTCGAGGTAGTAGCGAAATCTTAATATATCGTATCAAAATAAAATGCTTGTTTGTTACGAACGGAAGAATCAGGTGAATCGTACGGATGATGTCCGGCAGCCCGCCCCTTTGACCATAATTTCTGCTCCTTAGCGGCCTAAGAACGCTTCGTAGTACGGATGCCTACAGGAAGAAAGCAAAGGGAACATGAGCCAGCTAGACTCCTACCTAGAGCCATAGTGGGACTACTCTACTCCTAAGATTAAACCATTTTATATTGCGAAATAGGATTTCTGATCTGGTATCAGGAACAGAGGAAAGAAAGCCGTAATTGGTGGACGTCGCGCAGCTCTGGTTAGCGGATCTGTTAAACGAAGCAGTGGGGATGGTCCGCCCTAGATTAGTGCCCGAGCGAATGGGAGGAATCGAATCAAAGATCCTTCCTGAAGTGTATGAGTTGACATCTGGATATCCGGGACCAGTGATAATATTTTCTCAAAATACAGACAACACTCATGTATCTATAACGCAACGCTCAGGTGCGGGTCATGTTCCTTTTGGGGCATGAGAATAAGGGAATTCGCATTCATTTCATGAATGACTATTTACTTGACTACGTAAATAAAGAAAATCATACTTTACCAAACTAGTTTCTCAAGCGAAAGGGGGCGATCTTTAGATAATAGGTGTAGGGTAAAGAAGGAAGAATTTCAAGGGGACAGTGGATGTAAGCCAGTACTTTAACATTACTTTGATTTCCAAAAATCCTTTTTTTCTATACGAAATTTCGTAATAGTCTGCTCGTATCAACATACTGTATAGCGAAAGATTAGTAAGTAGATTGCAACGATACTCGTAAGAATCCGTAGCAATGTGGTACTTAAAGTAAACGCGGCAATATTCGGGGAATCGAGGGCATCGCTTCTTCGAGGAACTTATCTACCAACTAGCGAGGGACTTTATCGCACAGACAGATTGCTAGGGCAGTGGGCTACGGGGGAGTCTTTTTCTAGAATTGAATAAAGAAAAGCTCCGTTCTTTCACTATAGTATGGAATGAATAGTATGGAATGAATAACGATCTATCTTTGTTATTAGAGTCCCTTGTACTAAACTCCTAAGGACTCCCCAAGTTGGAAGCGTTAGGTACAAAAGAGTACAGAGTGGATCGAACAAGCTCTTAAAGCGTTGCTTCGGCAAGTTACTTCATCCGCTGTTCGTTTTGCGTGATTTCTTTCGATTTGATTTTTGACTCTTTTTGAAATGCCATTGCATGGTGTATGTTGGGGACCATATAAGGAATGTTCTGAAGGTTTCTATCTACCCATGTTACGTATTATTTTTTTTATGGTCATTTTATTTTCGACATATAAAATCAAAGTCATATTTTTATTGACTAAGTAGACTAGCTGTGACTCATGATCTACATCACCCTTGATACCTAGTGAAGGACATAGACTACGCGCAAGATTAGAAAGGCTTCCGGGAAGTAGCTTCAATGAATATCGTAATACAATACGAGTCCTCTTCGTATAAAAAGCCTTGAGCTCATAAAGTACTCCATTAAGGGTATAAATTTCTAACCGTGATATAAAGCCTTATGTTTGGTTAACAGAATACCATCAAAGCCTGATAAATTCTGAAAATATACAACGCAAGCTTTTTTATTTCGTCTAACTTGTGCAACCAAGTATTGAACGAAAGAACTCATCATTTTCGCATTCCTCTCAGGAAAGCTACCCATATTAAAAGAATCTTGGCTATACCACGAAGCTCTTTCCTCACTGGTTGATACTGATTCGGGTTCCACCTTTAGAATTCCAATAGCATAAGGGACTTTTTTCATTATCATTAATAAAAGTTGATATATCTGCCACAAAGAACGCTTGCTTCTCCTTCAATGTATCGCTTGCAACTATCTTCTTGATAAGTGATTTATCCACATGCTGAGATTCTACACTCTTCTTATAACCTAAAGTTTCATTCGATGATCAAGTTCAAGTGGATTTTTAGTCCTTCCCCCTTTGAAAATATAGAGAGATCAGCGTTAACACGCTCTTCTACCTCATCATCTAATAGTACCTCATGATAGACAGTATCCATATGGCTCTTCTTATCAGAGTATACTTGAAAGTAATTACTTTGAACACTTGCTAGACGAGAATTATCTGAACGAGCCTTATTATCCAACAAATCTAGAAGTTCCTCCCGAAAGGTTGGTTTTTCATAACCCCCTTCATCAGTTAATTGAATAGCTGGACCTAAAGTGTAAGTACCCGTCTTCTTTTGACCTTTTACATAAATTGAATAGGCAACAGCCATTTTGGAGTAACCAACCAGTCGAGGGAGGGAACACTGAACGATATAATACACGTAGTATATCATAATATATTACTCGCGCATTACCAGCACTAATTGGCTTAGCATATTCAATAGCGTGAACCATCAATCCTTTTAATGGTTCACTCATAATCCACTTCTTACCTTCCATACGCCTAAGAAAAACTCTCTTATTAACCTCTCCATTATATTCATAAGTGCTAAAGCGAGCCTTAGGTACCATAACTTTCTCAATGTATGTTTTTATAATCCAAATCAGACAGATGATGTCCGGCAGCCGGGTCCGTCAAGTTCTCCTCAATGGACAGACGATCCCTCTTACGCATCCACTGCTCGAAAGGAGCACGTATTTTGTCGTTCGTATAAGTTCGCACACTTTGGGAAGAAGGCGGGAAGCGTTGGAATAAGTTCGAGGAGCATAGAAAAGAAGAAGTGAAAAGCATGATGTACAATAGTGACTGGAAAGATGTGCACAATTTTGACTAGGTGCACCTAGCTTAGTGTCTCATCGAGAGGAAGACCGGATAAAAGAAAAGATAACGTGATCGATCCTAATGAAGCGGAAAATCAGACGACGAGGTAAGGCTAGGAAAATATAAGCAATACAGCTTACCGCAGGTTACGTCACCAAGCAGGAAAACCTTACAGGGCAAGTGGGGGTGTGATCCCAACAAGCAAGACGAGAATGACTCGCGAAGCAACAGGGGCCTATACACTAATCCCTTATTGCCTGCGAACATGAGCTTTATTTTTACCTTATCAGGCGCTCAAATGTGCTTGTACCTCTCTCCCACCGATAAGAGAAAAAGAAGGGGCAAGCATGAACAGATAGACAGATATATAGTCTAAAGCAATGGCTAGAACGTGGTGCCGGGTAGCATAAAAGCAAGATATGCCTGCCTATCTATGAGGTCGTATTTGAGCTAGAAGAGAGGAGAATAGTAAATGCTAAGCGGAATATGTCTCGTAAATAAACGTCTGTAAACTTCCCATGTCTTTCCTTCGGCTCCGCTCGGCTATTCTCCCGATGTACCCATTCTTGAACTTGACCCGGGTACTCACTTCGTGCCTTATTACATCCCTTCAGGTTTCAGGGTTGAATGTGAATTGGGCCGCGTCAAACAAGTAAGTAGAAATCCGCACTGACACAAAGCTCAAAATGGTAAGTAAGATCTAGCTCTTCCTTTCTCACGGCATCCAAAAAGCTATAAAAAGACAGTCGGCTTTTCCAGCGCGGAAGCCTAACTTTAATATGCCGCTTCGCGCCGCTACGCGCCTCAGTTTTTCTTTTCTTTTTTTTTTTTTTATTTTTTCTCGTAAATAGTGTCTTTTTTAGAAGAGAAAGAGAAATTGTTCTTTACTTCTTCTCTTGGCGTCGATCGAAACACATAGTATTTATTTTTTAAGGCCTTTTAATTCACAAACAAGGTCGATTAGATCAACAAATGCCTCAACTTGATAAATTTACTTATTTTTCACAATTCTTCTGGTTCTGCCTTTTCTTCTTTACTTTTTATATTGCGATATTCAATAATGGAAATGGACTACTCGGGATTAGCAGAATTCTGAAACTAAGGAACCAACTTATTTCGAACCAGGGGAGCAAGATCCAGAGCGGGGACGCTGACAGTTCGGGGGATATTTTGAGAAAAGGTTTTAGCACCGGTGTCTCCTATATGTATTCCATTTTATTCGAAGTATCCCAATGGTGTAAGACCATCGACTATTTGGGTAAAAGTATGAAATTCACTCTAATCTCGTTTTTCGGGGTAATAATGGGTCTATTCAAAATAGACACCAAAATTCTCCCTTTTTTATCAAATTTTTCATATAACATGTCTTCCAGTAGGATCCCCTTAAGGAATGAAATAATGCTAATTCATGTTGTACATGGCCAAAGAAGCATTGTGTTGTAATCTAATGAAAGAGGGATTTTTGAGAGAAAAAAGCACGGACGAGCCAAATTCCTTTGACAATCGCCCCGCGCCGCGCGCGGTGTAAAAAGGTTCTCGTTTGACAGCTCAAATGACTGCTCGTTTTTCTCACCCGAGAGAAAGAGAGTGGGGTGGCGGGACTTCGGACTCTATTTATTGGAGTAGAATGTAGCTTTCTCATGCAGAAGGAAGCGAGGCCGCTGCCTACCGAGGTGGCGGAGAAAGAAGAGTGGGTATGCGGGCTTCTTTCACTTTACATTCTGTTGTCGGAGAGAGCGCGCAAAACAGAATCAAAGATGAATTAATTAGAAGAGCTTTCTCATCAAAGAAATACCACACGCTAACTCACTGCTACTCAGGCTGTAACTCACTGGTGGCTTGGCAAGCACGTACGGGCAGAGAGAAATCCAGATACACACTTCACCGCTGGGGCGGGCTACTTAATTAACCACTTCGCAAAGAACTTAAGTTTCTTTCAAGGCAGAGACCATACTTATATTTCCAAAGAGTAAGAAACTATGTCTATTAAAGAGCAAGTTGACGAGCTTATATACGACTGAGTGGAGTGCTTAATTGGTCTTACGGCACATTCTCAAATTCATCTCATAACTTGCTTTCTTCAACCATGGCGAGTACCTGAACGCTGTCAAAGCATCGACTTTCTTACTGAGAACTCACGCTCTGCCTTAAACACAGGACTAACAGAGCACATTCACTCACAGCAGAAATTCAATAATGCATAATCTGACAAAGCACTGATAATTACACTCATAGAAGCGATTGAATATGAATTCCAGAGATGTGATTAAATAGAAAGACTCTCATATAAAGTAAAAGAAATATCATTTAATAAGAACACTAGAGGACTAATAACTTAAACATATCTTACTACATATCATTGTGCATGATGCACAGACTGGTATTAAGGGAAAGCCTTTCCTACAAAACTACACTGGCCTTTTACATTTATCTGAACGATAAAGCATCATAATACTAAAAATCCACCCATTATATAACAAACATATATCGGGCATACGCTCCTCTAGAATCTATTCAACTAAAGTCAGCTATATGAATTGAAGTACCTATTAGATGCTACGGTATAAAACACACTCTTTTCACCTTCACTCACAAGGAGAAGCTGCTTATATGTACCGAATAAAACAAGAAGCACTTCATTCATATCAAAGTCAACCAATAAACTGGTATCGTATAAAGTATGTATGTAGTTGTTTTTATTCTTGTCTTCTTTCACTTTCAGTTCTATAATGGTCTGTAATTGACTAAACTCTACAATAGTGTTTGTCCAGCCTAGCAGTGATCTAAGGGCAAGTGAATTTATTTTTTTGCTATAAGCGATTGCACCTGACTTTTTGAATAAGCGAGTATTGGCGTGTTCCACCTTTCTTCTATTGGTACAATCGGCTGGCTTACCATTATTGCTACCCCCGTTAAGGCCTTCGCTTCTCTCCAACAAGCAACTAGAAGGTTACTGCAGCGCTCAAGAAAAAAAGTAGGAAACCCCTTGTTTTTGTCCTACATCCCATTTTGCCTAATACGAGACCTATATTTCTGACCAAAAGTAGGAAACCCCGGTAAAAACGTCCTACTGGGTTTTTTCCCTCATACGACTTTCCGATTGTATGAAAAAAGTAATAAACACCGGTAAAAACGTCCTAAAACTGAGTTCAAACGGCTTACCGTACTAGTAACTTCCTCTTTGAACTAGTGATGGAACGAGTCAAGTAGGCATGTTCCTTTTGGTTCGTAACATTAGTAGTTACTCACTGGAACAAAGGAGCTCGACCAAAGGGGGGAAGGGCACGAACACACGTAGCTCTCCATAATAGCAGAGTCGCTATTACTCTCATAACCGCTATCGTCGACTTTGTTTTCAATTTGGATGCTTGAGGGGCTTATAGGAAAAGCTACACAATCATTATGTCCATGTGAAACATGTATGTGTAATGTGTTGGACAGTTGGAGCAGCCGATAAACCAGCCACAGCAGAAACAGAATTACTAGTTTCAACAAGGCGAGCAGCCCCAGCTATATGTATCCAGGACTATGATGTATCCAGCTCAGTTGGAAAGCACTAGTTTACTTCCTCGCTACCGACCCAGGTACATTCTTCTTTGGACATGCCCGACCCTAGCTTATTGGATAGTTGCAACGAAACGAGTAGGTGTATCGACCAGGACTAGTAGTTTTACTAGGTGTTCCAAGCGAGTTCAATCGTTTCAAGCTAGTAGAAAGCTTAACACTCAACAGGCCTCTTACTTACTAGGTCGGCCTGCCTCTGGGTCGCTTCCTACTTATGGAATAGTGGGACAGTTTCCAATGCGCTATAGGTGACTGAAACAAGCTGTAGAATGAAGAGTTTTTCTATTCCTTCGCCCGACCCTTGCTTTCTCTTTCCTACTCAATCCATAACTCCAATTTTTCCTTTACAAGCAAGCCACCTGGGAATCTTCTATATGCTATCGATGGGTGGTACAAGAAATCCTTATGAATGAGGTAGTGTGATGTGACCCGCCCCTACCTCAAAAAATGCATTTCCCTTTCCTATCTTAAAGAGCACAAGCACTTTGCGCATCCAGTTTTTCCTGTATTTCCTACGTTTCCGTTTACCAGGTCTGGCCCCCTTCTTCTATGCAAGAAGATGAGGGGGACAGTAATACTGAGGGAGGTAAGGTGGGGGGTGCCGAGTTGGTAGGCGGAGTTCGACTGGAGTTTTTCAGAAGGAGATTCCCCCACCTATTAAGTGGATGAAATACGAAAACGATGATAGGAAAGTTAGGTACTTTCAGGTGTGGTTTGAGATAGAGGATAGGGGATAAGGTAGTTCAGGGGCTGGAGATGAGCCTTGGGAGGCAGCTGCGTTGAGGTTGTATTGGCGACAGAAGAGAGATAGTTGAGGGGAGGATAATAACCCTTAGGGAAAAGATGGAGAGTCAAGCAAGCGGCATAAGAGTTATGCTAGTGATTTCAGTCTAGATTGCTCTTTCTCCACTTCCTTTAATCAAGGTAAATCCACTTTAGGAGATGTGAGGGAGGCGATACCAACATGAGAATTCTCGTAAATGGTTTATGAAATACTGGCAAGAAATGAAAATGCTTAACAAAACAAGAAAAAGTGCTAGTTTTTCTTTCCACAAAAAATCGACACAAAATGACGTCGTAGTAACGGTATCCATTAGTTTACATAATCGGGGAAGGGTTTGCTGAAATCCGATAGAAAGAAGACTATGAATAGTGAGTTGGAATCTCGCAGGAAGTAAAAGCTCAGAGTAGGAGCCAATTAAATGAAGGGAACATGGAAAAGAGTCAGCCTTAGAGTGTGGTAAGGAAGTTGCGGAGATCACAAATTCACCAAAAAGAGAAATGCGCCCATCCCCTTTTCGTTCGTAACATGCCTACGTTACTCACTGGGTCGAAACAATGCATAGGGCAGAAAAAAGACGTCTTGGCCTTTACTCCTTTAGAGACACAGTTCTTCAGTCACGGATTCATTCCACTCACTGTAAGAAAGGGAAAACATGGGTACGTGCGAAGAAGACTGCATTCGCAACAAGAGCTCCCATCCCAATCCATTTTAGAGATGCAATCCTAGTCTACCGACTCCACTACTACACTCTGACTAATCAATCCCTAGCAAAATAGCTATCGTAATATGATTTCTCTTTTTTAAAGAAGCAAAAATACCCGAATAAACTTTATGAAGTGGCTCATCTATCTCATCTTTTGCCGGGGAAAGCACCATTCTTTGCTTTTTGTATAATAGCTCGCTTTATCCACGTCATTCTTGGCCCATTAATTCCTAAAGAAAGTGCATTCCTCAGATGACCTGACGAGAATAGGAAACCTCATCAGTAAGGATCAGCCCACCTTGCTCAAAAAAGCATGAGGGGGTTACGTGCGCTAAGGGACAAACAATAAGATTAATGTAAGAACTTACCCTTAATCACGATGTATACCATCTTACCCTTTATAGCACCATGCATTAGGCCGCCTATCCACACTAGAAAATAATTTAATTAGACATCTTCTTTACCCACACAACAAAAACATTAACACAATATGGAAAAGAGAGAAAGCACAAGCTTTACTCTAGTCCCACAGACAGAAGAATGACAAGAGAGGGGTAAGAATCACACTTCATCAGTAGTTTATGTTTGTGCCTAATTCGCTCCCTGAACTCCATTTCCCCTGATGAAAGCAGCTACCTACCCTTTACTGGTCTTGGTACAGCACTGGCCGGCCCCTCTCTTTGCTGGATCAACTAGGCACTCTAAAGCGCTTCCACCAGAGAGAGATGGACTTTTATTTATAGAAGGAGAAGATAGAATAAGATATTACCTCCTACTATCACCAAAGTGTTGACGAGGCAGTCAGCCGTATGAGGTGCGAAGTCGGGGTTGGAGATGATAGTTACCTGGTCGTCAGTGAATGATCTGATCTTCCTAATTCCGCGCATCTATCTAATAGTTGCAGTTGTCATCCAATATAGTTGTCAAGTTGGTTGCAAAGATGGAAAGAGAAAGCTTCATCCTCTCTTTCGATGAATTAATTCTAATTTACCACCACCCAGAAGTGAGTCGACCTAGAAAACCCGGTAGGAATATCACGTACTAATAGAATATACAGGAGGAAACTCACTACTACTCCTATAGGAGAGAAAAAAACTACTCGTTCTAGTCGTCGTTCAAATAGCACTGTCCTACGATTCCTTCCTACCCAACTTAAATAGGCCGGCCTTTTAACTAAGTCCGAACTGGCCTACTCTTCCCCGGGTGCAGGACAAGAAATAGCAGGCGCTGGCTTGGTTTACTAGTGCGATCCAAAAAGGGCAACTGGCTGAGCTATTCCAAGCGGACAAACAGCTCCAACTCAAGCTAGCTCTGGAACAACTGACTGAGCTATCTAATCAACTGTCCAAACTGGTAAAGGAAAAGCTCTTTCTGGGTTTATCCGTTAGCAGCAAATATTCCAAATGTACTCTTACCTTTTTTATATATGATTTCTCTTTCGATTTCCTGCTGTCTTACGAATTGATAGAGGTGCGTAGCAATCAAGTTATCCCCATAGTAAAGTGCATATTAGGTCAATCATACTTACTATTCTTCGTATCGAGCTAGAACTCGGTAGTGAGCTTTCAAAGGTAAACAGATAAGCCACTCGAGAGTACTTCATTTACTCATATATAGTTTCTTTGTTTTCGAAGTTGATTCCGCGCTTTGAGGATCATTTTGGCATGAGATTTCCCTCTGCCCAATAGAGCTTCGCCTTGAGTTGACCAAAGAACCTGCTATAGTCGATATACCTAGGTTGGTCCGCGACAGCCGGTAACCGGAGACGCCATTCTCAACAATGTTCTAATTAATGACTGAAAGTAATAAAAGAATTAAATTCAAGTAATGAATGACAAGAAAGGCAAAGGCGGGCGGGCTATCTTCCTTAAATGAAAACTTGTAAGTGTTTTATTCTATTTGCATTCTTATTGGTCTCCGCCCGTTGAACTTCCTTGCAATTTGAATTGAAACTTTCTATATTCATGCAGTACCTATCGATCTTCAAAAAGAAAAAAGAATAGCGGAGACCTGTCCCTACTTTCCTATTCTACTATTCGACGATTAGTTGCCACCCGGTCTGATCCCAACGAAAGACTTGTGGCGAGAACACAGCGAGTACTTATCTTCTTTCTTCGAAGTCTGGAATTCAATGTATGGGAGTATTGCCCCTTGGATAACTGGGAGTAATATCTTCTTGCGAGAAGTGGAAGGCGGCGGAAAGGCTGTGAAACCTGGCATTGTATTTCTAAGAATAAAAGAGTTCTCATCATGCCAATGGAAACTCTTTTATGATGACATTGAGTCCTAAATATGCCAGTCAAGTCTCAAGAGCTAGATTTTGGTTCACACAAAGTGGTCTCAGATCGAAGGCAGGGAAGACGCATCGCTAGGCTTGGCTATTACAGAACATCTCCTACATTGACTTGATTCTCCTCCATAGTAATGCCCACCTCTAGTAGTCCTGAGTACCTTTCTCTAACCTTGAATTCCATACCCTCTCTATGTATCGGCTGTTCAAACCAAGGCACGAAGTGGTGTCTTTCTCTTTTTATTACGTTTGTATGACTAGCCACCTGATACATGAGAAAGGTTTTCTCGGACTAACGTGTGGAATGAAAACTCTCTCTTCTATGGCTCGGGCTCATGTTGCACTACTTACTCGATAGAGGAAGGGACACAGATAGAATAGAAAGGTAAACTTAAAATGCCATACTGATTAGGTACGGTAGCTGAATGCCGAATCATAGGTTTGGTTGGATGCCTAGGCCCAGTCAACCACTTATGATTGATGACTTCGCCCTTACCTACCTGTGCGTCAGCCTCTCCTGCCAATGGTTCCACTGGAAAAGGTACTTTAACCAGTACTTGAGCCAGCACCTAGCTATGCCCATGTCGTAGCTTCTGTGGTTACGAGGAACTTCCGCCGGCTATGGAAAACTGGGCAGCATTGAACTCAAGGAATTACGTATGTTCACACAAGTCTTCATTCAGCCTTATACATGAAGGGATATTTTCCCAGCTCGAACGCGAAAGAAGCTCAGCGAGCAAATGAACGGTTAGACTTTGTGCATAAAAGAGAAAGAACTCAAGGCTAGGCCAAAGCGTTACCCTCACTATGCAATAGGAATATACCACATTCCCTTGACCTCTTCGTTCAGCGCGCAATAACGACAGTTACCAAGTTCCGACCTTCCGGAACGATAGGCTGACCTTCTTTTTTTATATCTGAGACTATGTCAACAAGGCACGAAGTGGGCTAGATCTAGTTTTTTATTTTGACAATACGGAACGAAAGGAGGGGTTTTGAAAGAAAGTAGTAGGAAGGAAGCCGCCTTCCAACCAAGGAGTTTCTAAAGGGACCACAAGACCTAGACAAAACTCAAGTAACGAATCTAAAAGCAAGACAAGTGACCGTACTTATTCAAGAGGCTAGGAAACGAATGGAAGCCAAAGAGTTTTTCTCGGATAGAACAGGTCAAGGCTACTTTGAACATAATATATATATAATAATAAAAGGAAAGAAAAACTCTATTGGAAACTTGTCTCGTGTATAGTGTAGTTATGTGATTCGTGTCAAAGAATTGTTATAAGCCTGGAAGTTTTTGCAGTCCGTTATTCAAGAGTTTGTCAGCCCATAGGCACAGTGATTTATCTTGTCGGCCTGGTCGCTAAGAAGAACCAAACCTGGTATGGAGAGCAGAACACAACTCAATAGTGGAGTTTCCATCCAGTGAGTAACTACTAATGTTACGAACGAAAAGCCCCAAAAGTGTTCAAGCACTGTCCGACCTTAACTATGATGTGGATACCCACCTATGTTTTTCAAAAACGATTCTCTTTTTAGTCATTTTTCTAAAGCAATCCAAAAGAAAGTTGTCAACCAATTTGCCATACTAGATAGCCCTCACTTACACAAGCTTGCTTCAGCTGGCTAGGGTATTTATGCTTTCCTTCCTCTGCCGCTCCGCGCCTTGTCTTTCTTCTTTCTATTCTTTTCGTCATTCTTTCCACCTTCCTCTTGTTGGTTATCTCTGTCCGTATGGCATGATATTTGAATATAGAATATCGTTAGTAATGGTTTATCTTCGTCTATTCTCACTAGTCAGCCATGCCGTGCTTTCTTACCCTTCAGAGTTTCTCTCGGTTCTATCTGATCTTGTCTTTCCTACTCGTATAAATGCAGCAGGCTTTTTCGCCGCTTCGCGCCTTACTTTCCTTCCCGCTAGCAACAAGCAACGGATTTCACTATTTACTCTTGTTGCTTGTTTGTTACGAACAAAAGGCCGGCGTACTGTCCTGCCCTACGCATCTAACTCCCCCTCCTCCAACGCTTGTTTTGCCAACAGATCAGCCCTTACTGAAATGATAATAAGGGGTGGGTTAGCTTCCCTTCTGATAAGCTTGATCTCTAAGTTCCATTCCTTTTGCAACATTCCTTTGATTGACTGTATCACTCACAGCATATGTATGAGCTGTCCGAACTATTCGAAATAGAATAAGCTAATATTGAAAATAGTTCGTTTCACACAGATGATAGCTTTCTGTCTCAAACCGCAAGGTAGGCCTTATTGCAAGAAAGAATGTGTAGTGGATCCTTTCTATGCTAGAGTTCCCAATGGAACAATCAAAGAGGAGATTATACTCCACGGCAGTAGAAGAGAAGACATCAGCTCGTCGTCTCTATAAACTGCTTTTTTCTATGCCACCAGGTTATGTCAGTCTGAATTAAGTGTAAAGAAAGTTAGACTAGGGAATATACCCGTCAAGATAAGTAAAATCGACGTCTACCTATGGTATGCACTCTTGCAAGCGACTAGGACTCTTGTTACGAGCACTAGACAAATGACATACGCATAGTTCTTTAAAAACTTGCTTATTATGAGCTAGAGCCTGGAGATCTTTACTTCCTTCAGGCAGGCGCGCAGCGGTAAGGTGCCCTTTCTTTCTGCTTCTTCTTTGCTCAATTAAAGTTTTCATACTTCATAAAATTATTCACTTTACTTGGCACTAAATCAACTGTCTCCCCTTACGTCATATGGCCCAAGCTCTTTTCCCAGTAAATAGGGGATTTTTATAGCTCGGAACCAGACATTGTAGTTTTGGAAAGGAGTGAAGAGGCCGTACATGTGTTCCTTTGGCCCATAAATCTACGTTGCAGTCATTCCACCCGTTAACAGTGTGTGTTTACGCCCGGGCGCGGCCTCTTCTTTCGGATTGGAAAAGTACCAGTCCGGGCGCGGCCTTAGCGGCCTTTCTTCGTGCACTCATTTAGTCCATTTCCGTAATAGTTCACTGTTGGCGGTAGTAGTTCCGGAAGTAGTGGGTAGAGTTCTATTAGCTTTCCCGACATCATAATTCTATACATCCGTTTGAGTAGTTAAAGTGAAAAATGGTAGATGGTTAGAAGGCAGACCAGCCTTTCACTATGATTCTTGTGGTTGCGAAGGATCCAGCTACAGGATAGAGATTCTTTGAAAAGAAAGTCGCCCACATATATAGTTGTTTTGGCACCAGTGTCCTGAGGAAGATCTATCTTTTTTGAAGAAGAAGGCCGCTAAGGATTGCCTGAATCACTCGAGTGGATAGAATAAAGATGCGGGACAAGATCCGAACGACCTGCTTTCACACACCCAGGCGCGTAGCGAAGGCGCGTGCGATGAAAAAGAGTGCGGCGCTTTCTTTGGGGAACCTCTGCAATAGGCAGGCGCGAAGCGCTTTCGATGTGGTAAGCTGGAGTTTTTTGGAGCCACTAGATCAGACTTTCCAAGTGAAGGCGCGAAGCGTGTAGAGTTAGATTCAGACGGATGGAGGCGCGAAGCGACAGAATTCCCCGGAATAGGTGATGGGGAACGTGTTTTTGGCAACCGCCTTAGGAGGTGTGATGTACATGGATTCTCTTTTACAGGATGGATGGTATTAAATGAATAAGAAAGAATCAAGAAGAAAGAAAAAATAGCAACGTTCGATGCGCTATGCCTTTCAAGGAAAAGCCCTAGGCGCGCAGCGAGAAAGAATAATGCCAGCCGATGAGACTGACCGCTGGGAAAGATCTTATTTTCAATCAAGTTAGCAACCCTTGGCTTGCAGGACCGAGACTGTGCTACTGGACTGAGGGTTGGCTACTCTCTGCGCTCACAGCTTCTATGGAAAGTTCGACTATGCTAAAAGGGGCAGTGTAAGGAAAGTGAAATGATTTGAGCCTCTCGGGAGCTGTACAAAAGGAGCATGAGGCGCGTTAGCGGGCTGAACCAACCTTTTAGAAGCCAACCCGGTAGTGGTAATACCGCTACCAATCAAAGCACCAGTATCAAGCAACAAAAGAAAAAAGATAGAATTCTTCGGTCTTGAGGAAAAACAACCAGAAAAATAACTGCGCGGTAAACCGCAGTAAGTCTGGTCCTAGCAAGTAGAGTTCACGGGAGAAAAGGCGCGAAGCGTTGCACGCACCTTCTCTTTTTATTCTTCCTATAGGTAGGAGCTGTCATTTAGTAGGCTTATGGAGTTTTCCTGAAAGTCAGTCAATGAGCAAACGAGCTCTATCATTCACTCCTGTCATATCTTCCACATGAACAGGGTTGGTATTCACCCATCTACCGTTCTTGCTTCGCACCTCACTATATTTTCAGATGTAGGGAATTACAGTTTGTGCTCGCTTACTACTTTTCGAACAACCAACTTCTTCTTATCTACCCTTCAGGGATTTTGGACTTATTTGCGATCCGCTTTTGACAGCTCTCTTTGAAGAGAGAAGACTGCAGGATGGGTTTTGATCATTGTCTTTGAGATCCAATTCAGTAGGAGAGAGAGGCCCACCTATGAAAATAAGTATGTATCTTTTTCGTGGTTTAAGCAGGACTCTCCTATCTCAGGAGCTAAGGTGAGAGAGACAGGAAAAGCAGTCAGTGGACGGAAGGAAAACGCAGAAAAGAAAGCATGTTCAAGCTCATTAAAATAGGATCAGACTTTAATGAGAGAACGGTAGTAAGACTCCAAAGGTACAACGTAAGACTGTAAAGAGAAAATCTTACTTTGGCATCTAGGAAGCTTTCAAGATCAGAAAGCCCATCTTCACAATCTGTTAGAAGTATTCCTTTTTGAAAACTCCTAGCATACATTAGTGACGGCAAGATTAAGCAAATCACAGCAAGCAGACAAGATGAATTAGGAGGTTTAACGAAGAATAATGCATCGTCAGCATAGAACAAACAAGGGTGCAGTCCTTGGAAAGGTAGCCTTATTGCACCTGATTCCTTGAGCTTCTGAAACCATCTTGGTATAAAGTCCATTGCCAAAATGAACAGTAGCGGTGAGAGCGGGTCACCTTGGCGCACTCCCCTTTTAAGAAAATTCTTTTTGCCAAGGAGACCGTTGATGAGAATCTGTGATGCGCCCTGTAATACTAGTTGTCTAATCCATTGCACCCAAGCATCTGGGAAGCCTATATATATCAAAACACCCAATAAAAACTCCCAAGAAACCGTATCGAATGCCTTATGTAACTTGGCTTTAAATATTGCTAACGGCACCTTCTTTTTGTAAGCAAATTGCAAGCACTTCTTGGCATACCAAAAACCCTCCGTAATCTGTCTTCCCTTTATAAAACCAGTTTGAGAAATATGTACCAGTTCAGAATTTCTTGCTTGTAACCGGTTTGCCAATATCTTTGAAAATCTCTTTTGGACCCCATGAACTAAGCTAATTGGTCTAAAGTCTTTCGGAGATGTTGCACCTTGCTTTTTCGGAATCAGTACAATATATGAAGAATTTAGAGGAGAGAGTGTGCCACGATTGCTTCTCAACCTGACCGAAACTCTCGCTTTAGCCTCTATATAGCATATATCCGTACTTTTACTTGCGACTGACCTACTACTTTAGCTATTTATAGCATGCTTATTCCTTTCCCGGTGCTTAGTTCTTTCAAACTTGTAAATAAACTGACCTAGCCAGATGCCGATTTCGAAACACTTAGTCAGTCCTAAACCAACGTTATGCATTCCGTGCTTCTATACCCGTGCTTTGTTTACTAACTTGGCTAGCTATCTCCTGTTTCTACTCAGGCTATTCGTTCATGCCTCTCTTGTGACCTTTGCAAACCTACTGTACATATAAGATATGCTTACCTCGACTCCTAATACGCCCACGCTCTCAAACTGCTCTTGTTCTCTTGCTTTTTTATAGAGCGGAACGGCTTTGTTCCATATCTTTTGTAAGTTGCTATCGAAAGCGTGTCCGATCTATTCATTGTGGGAAAAGAGACTCACCGTGAAATAAGAAAAAAAAAAATATAGAAGATGTAGTTAGTGAGTTGCCTCCCCTCGGGCTGAACTGCTGACTCTAGAAATGACTTATTAAGTGAAGAGTAGAATCGGTTGTTTCGGAACATACAGATGTTTCTTCGGAACTGCAGGATGGATTTTGCCATTTTGCAATTTGGATTTACTATGTATAGAATACTTGTTACCCCGAAAAATATACTTCGCAAAATGCGGGACTCTATGCTTTAACCAGTCCCTATCGTTATTTTATTCCATGTTCGTGCTGCTACTTTCTTTCAGCTTAATGAGTGGTGGAGTGACTATTTTCAGGTAGTCTTTGATCCTGCTTCTTGTCTTGGCAATTCCACCTAATTCTCAGATAACCATTGAGCATTCTTGGTACCCACACACATGGGATTGTATGTCTCTACGCCCGACCAACAGAAAGTAATTGGTTTTGCTTCGCCCCATGAAAAAATGAATTATGAGACGCTGAAAGAGAGAAGATTTGGTCAACGATGTGCATGACGTATCCCTCTATCCTCGTGAGGCCGGGCCCTCTACTTTATTTGCCGAATCCAATCGATCATGGCCCTCTTCGTTCACAGTCTTTCTTTCCTTTTTAATCCAATTTCACCAATCTGACCAAATAGCAATTCATTGAAATCATTCTTTATAAGGGTCACCTCTTTTTTAAGCACTTGACCAAGCCGCCTATTTATATATCAAAGGACAGGAATCTATTGGCTTTTAGTCTGTCTCCTACTACGAAATTGGAACTGCACACAGGATGGCAATAGTAATAAGAAAATCCCCTCTCCCTCATGGTCGAGCCACTTTCAGCCCCAGTGAGTAAGCTTTTGTTCGTAACATGCCTACGTGTATCACTGGATGCGAGTGCGTTATAAAACTAGAGAGCGCTAGTGCGTGAAAGAAGTTGCTTGTTGCTTGTTCCTAAGCTTGTTCCGGCAGCTTGTTGCTTGTTGGCGCGCAGCGAGTATACAAATGCTGGATTGACTATTGCAGATGGACGGATCAACATTCTTCTTCTCAACAGGATTCCACGGAGTACATGTGCTTATCGGTACAGCCTTTCTTTATCGCAGTAGCCTTTTTCCGAATGATTAGTTATCACCTTACTGACCATCATCATCTAGGTTTCGAAGCTTCTATTCTATATTGGCATTTCGTTGATGTAGTTTGGCTATTCCTATTCGTGTCAGTTTACTGGTGGGGTAGCTAATCAGGTCTTGTCTTCCCCGAAATAGGGAACGTATCGGGAGCTTGGAATAAGTTGAATAGGCGCGCAGCGGCGAAATAAAGCTTATGTCAAACGAAAGTTCTTTCTTTTAGGTTCTTCTCTTAGATTCATTCTTCGGCCTACCGCTGCCGCGCCTTAAATAAAAAATCCGGAACTTCGATCATTAAAAAAAAGGTGGTATCCCCGCAGGGTTGGTCAAAAAATGGATATACTCTAGAAATATTGCCGCATTGCTCTGAAATTCCACTAATTGCCCCAGAAGGAACCCCAACTCGTCCGGTAGAGAGGGGCGCAGCTTATTAAGATCTTGGATAGGGAGGGTCTCCTGCATTATCTGGAGTTTATCCCCAATCAATTCATAAGCGGCTTTTTTCCACTCAAAGGGCTCAAATTGAAATGCTTGCTTTACCAAAGCGCTTTGGGCATCGGCCAGTTTGGTCAACTCGCGAATAACGGGAGCCTGCAACTCAGAAACGCGCGTGTACAATTCGTTCCACTCGAGCTGTTGGTGGTAGAAATCCTCGCTTACTTGCGCGCAATGACCCATGGATTCAATAAAACTTTATGGTCGTGTAATGCCCGGGACGACGTCTTCCTCCACAAGGGCTTAATCTTTCCGCTACTCCCGCGAGTACTTTAATACCAGCCTTTCTTATAAAATAGTGCAGGGAGCTTCGCTTCGAAGACCAGTCAGAGTTGAGGCAAATCCTGTGATCACCCCGGCAACAGCCGAAATGTATTGATTCAGAAATGGGGCTGGTCCATTCTACTAAGGATCTTTTCGGTGGTCATTCTTTCGATCCACCTTTTATTTGGTATCGCAGTCTTAATGGTTCCATCTGTCGCTAACGAAACAACCAGGCCTAGAACTTGAAGATTCAATGCGAACTTGCCGGCACTGAATTTAGTACATCGGCAGATCTGGGAAAAGGTGGACTCAAGCTTTAGTGCTAAACAGGTACGCCTTAGGTATTGACGAAGCTTATCCTTTACGGGTTCGGCAGAGGGGATTTATTCGGAAAGTGGAATACAAGATAATAGGTCGTCAGCGTAGCGTGCATAGCATATTCAAACGGGAAGTTCTCTAAAAATAGACATATAGCCTTGTTGAGTTGTGTCTTTCCGCAATGGGAAGAAGGATGGGCATTTCTTGGGAGACGCTCTAGGGATAGGACAACTTATTTGGAAACATAGTACTAGGTAGAGGTCAAGTCGGTGTAAGCTACTTTAGGAGAACTCTTTTAGTAAAGATAGGGGATATAGGCTTCGTAGATAAGGAATAGCTAAAAGTCCTAGTAGGATTAGTCAATAGATAGGGAAAGTCGTGCATTTCTTTCTTTGAGTTCTGTTCAGACAGCAGCTTGGAACTAGCTTTGATAGGAAAGAGTCGGGCTAGGGAAAAAAGGTAACTCTCTAATGGGGGCTATCACTAGTGGTCCTAGAATATGGGTTATTCGTTTCTGAAAGGTCAAGTAGGAGGGCTGGATAATGCCGGTCAGAGATGGGAACTGCATTGGCCATATGTTTAATTCAAGAAAGAAGCTAGTAAAGTATTTATTGATTCTGACTAAGGTAAGGAAAAGAATAGGTTAGATTTGTTCTTAGGTAAAGCAGGTAACTCTCCTTGCGTATATGGTCCTTATCTATTCGCTTTAATAGGTCACTTGGGTCTGATTGCCGTAAGCTACCTGAGAGAAGTGGTCCTATCTATAGCTTAAAAAGGAGAACTAGAATATGTATTAGTAGAGTATTGATTCTTAGTAAAATACGCGGGTATGAAAGGTTTCTATTAGTTGCAATCAGAGAGAGAAGAAATTCTCTCCATGTCCCATTCAAGACAAGAAGAAATGGACTTATATAAAAGTCTCCGAAAGTCACTGTCAAGGCAGGATGCTGAAAGCTACTCCTTTCGCAGGGCTCTCTCTCTCTATCAATTAATTACCCCCCTGCTGATTTATAATATATCTTTCAGTGAACTATTGTTCGGCAAACTCCTCTTTCTTGGTCCTGAGGATGGATGCGTAAACTTGATGTCACATATGCCGTCCTAGGGCTTTCCGAGACCAATGCCTATCTTGCCAACGTTGAAAGAAATGCCTAGTAGCCCGATCCCTAGCTTGCTTATGAAATACTACTTGCCGAAACCGGTTATTCCTTAAAACCCACTTTTTGACCAGCGCTTGGCTAAGAAGCTTCTCCTGCGGACCCTGCCTATTCCACTTATAAAACCGATTCCTGGTCGACATGAGGAAGACACCTATTCTTCAGCGTTGGTGGACGAGAAAGCGTATTCAACTTCAACACACACTATATATGATCAAATGTCAAAAAGAAAGAAGATAAATTGGGCCATGTTTCGCGAGAGAGACTGCCTTCTCTCAGGCCATAAGTCTGATACTTATAGTTAGTCGACTGCTCTATGACGGTCTGACCTCTTTACTGGGCTCTGCTCGCTCATCTACGCTCCGACCAATTCAGTCAGTAACGATGTTTCCTTTCAAAAAGTCTAATAAAATCAAGAAAGAGTAAAAAAGTGCACATTTTCCAGATATTTATATTGTTGGGGATCCCTATCTGTATTTCTCTCCAAGGAGATATAATATAGATAGAACTCTCTATAAATTTATCTAGACTCTCCTCCTCCATCCGGAGAGATATGCCCCTATGAGCGACTATGCCTTTCTTTTCTTATATGTTTTGACCACGTCCGTTTCCGCTCCAAAGAAGAAGGTTGAGATCTTTCAATCTTATGTCGTGAGGGATGTAACCTATGTTAGGTCCATAAGATACCACCGCTTTTAGTGTTCTATGATTCACCTCCGAATAATGAGTAGGTAGTTCGATCCTTTTTATTCTGATCTTCCTAGTCAAAGGGGATTTTATTCTGATCTTCCTAGTCAAAGGGGATCCGGCGCAATAGGTCGATTTTTTATATAACAAAGACTTTGAAACAAAAGGACTTCTTTTTTTAGTAAAAAGAGATTTTTTTTTATCCTTCCTTTTCTTCAATAAGAAGTATTTTAAATGAAAAAAATGCCTCTTCATTCTGTTGTGCTCAGCGAAGGACCTTCCTAAGCGGACTTTTTCGGATCCAAACTTCTTTTTTATTTTTTTGTTGTCTTCTTCTTGCATAGAAGAACGCAACTCTTTCAAAAAGCAGGATTTGAGTAGTAGGCGGCACCCCCTCTTTGTTTTTAGTAAGCGGAACCATTCTTTTTTGGTTCTTCTCCAAATTATGCCCGGAAAGCATTTTCCTATGATTTTTCCAACTAATATGTCGATATAGAAAGATCTCCTTATTTCTTCACTGCGGGTTTTCGCCTCATTTTCAGGAAAAGATATGAGATCACCATGGGAAACTTTCCAATGAGTAATGCTGACCAGTCCATTATTCACAAAAACCCTTCGATGACTTATCAGCTGCCTTGCTTGAGGAAGAGTTTTACTAAAATGGAGACGAACCAGAATCACGTCCAATCGTGTTTCTTGATTGAGTAAAAAAGGGATATATGAAGTTTGTTCTCTTCCTCTGTGCATCTTCCTTCTGGGTAAACCCCCATAAAAAAGGGACAACTTTCGTGTAGTTTGTAATTTTATGTTACTGTTTCTATTTTCTCTCAGAGAAAGATTTCTTTTAATGGATTTCCTCTTTTTCCTCAATCTTCGGAGAATGCGGCGTTGTATTTTAGAAAGTTCTCTGTTCCAAACATTTCCTGGAAGTAGACGACACGTTTTAAATCTTAATGAAGGCATTCTTGATCTCTTCCAATCAGTCTTTTTTGCCACATCGCGTACGGGAATCAAAGCCAACTCTTCCACGAACCCCCCGCGAATGGTCCTCCCTTAACTCAATGAACTATGAGAATTCCTTTGCCGAGTTTTTGTTTCAGTTCTCATAAGTCCTTGATATACTAGCGGAAACTCAATACTTGACCGACTGCGTCACAGTGCTCAGGTCAAGCGGAAGTGGTTGAAAGCGAGCGGAAACGTCAGTGTTTTCTGTGCGTTACGATAGTAGTGGTGAAATAAAATCCAATTCGAATATCTCAACGTGGCGCGGAGCGTTTCACTTTGAAAGGAAAGACTCCAGCTAGCTATATGGGATCGAACTTCTTCCATCACTCTATCTACGATATTAATTGCACCAGGGCTTCCTTACTCAGGGGACTTAATGAGTACGTGGAGGCTTATGTTCGTTATGCTTTTCAATGCAACACAACGAGATTCCAAGAGGCTAGAAGCTCTGAGTGAAGCCCAATGAAAGGAATCATATTTCGGAGTACTCAACCCTTGGGTCCCGAAGCAAGCACAGAGCTCGAAAGGACCAACAGCCAAGTAATTAGGAATACATACACTCAACATAAAAGAGCTGCATCTCAGAGGAAAATAACAGCGGACATCGCAACGCCGACCTCCGGCGCGAGGGTATCCCCGGAGATATTTGGATCTTTTAGATGCCCCCCTACTTTAGTTCCGCCGCCTTTCACGCATAAATTTCTCGAAATCCCCCCATAGGTCGGAATTCCACCTGTTCGCTGAGAGGTTCGCGGACTTCCTCCCGAAAGTCTCGCGATCCTGCTGTTTAAGGAAATCGGTTATGGCGTTTTTTATTTCGTCATTATGCTTTACGCCACGACCATACACATCCTTAGGAAAAAGTTCCTCCCGTTTTGAGGCTGGTCGTATATAGGGGATCATCTCGGTTAGATCCTCGATGCTTCTTATATAAGCATAGAATAACTTCGGGTCAGTGGCAGGGTTAAGGTTTAGGCCCGTCTCACGACCTTGTTCCGGTCGCCCTTGTACTGTCTCCGGTAGCCCCTGCTCAATGGAGCGTTCGGGGTGCGTCGGGAAAAGAGGGAGCTCCCGTGGTCGTCTTGTGTCGTCCTCGGAAGCTTCCCCTTCCCCGGAAGGTTCGGGGGATGCGGCATCTCCCGGTGTGGATAAGCCCCCTAGGAATGGAAGTAACACTGAAAGTGAACATGTTACTCTCCTTTTACCTTTTTCCCCTAAGAGAAAGAAAAATAAAGTAATCAAAATTAAAATGCAACACAAACTGAAGAAAAGTTCCGAGCACCAAGAAAACTGAAAATTAAGAATGAACTTACCCAAAACCCTGATAATGAATCGTTCCAGTTTAGAAACTAACAAGAAAATACAAAGACAAGTCATTTTTTCTCTCTTTGATATCGTACTCCTCTTCCCCCCAACAAGCAACGGATTGAGCTTTATCAAACCTAAAGCACGCTCATCCTTTTTCATGCTGGAGAGAATTTCTTGGGTTTTGAACTCTCTATGGACAGACGAGAGATCATCCTTTTGTTTGGTTCGTAACAGACGACGAGTCACAACTTCTTCTTTTGTATAGATAAACGACGGCACGTGTATCTCTACACTTCGTAACAGACGAACTCGTAACTACTAATGGGTTCGGGCGGATACAAGAGTAGTTTATAACCGAGTTAAAAAGGTAGTTACTCAAAGGGCTAAGAGAAAGGCGCGGATTCCACTTCGCAAAAGAAAAAACACACTATTTACGAGTTTAATGCAGAAGAAAAGTGGAGGAAAAGAAAGCGCAGCTATACTCGGCTCCACCCATAGGAGCCGACCGATTGTCGCTATAGTGGGTTTGCTATCTTTTTCGAGTGCAGTGAGTCAAGTTGCTAGTGTTCCTTACCGAGGCTGGCAGCTATGATGAACTAAGTTCTGTAGTAGAACGATGTGTAGATAGATGGATCGAGGTCAGGGAAGCTATGTAAGTCATGGATGACCCGAAAGCAAATCCCGGTTTGTCGACCTTATCAGGTTCGTATCCACCAGTCACAAAGGATGATTTCAAGGTGTCGCGCTAGCGCAGGGAATTAATTATTTTCCGGTATGATTGTGATTAGGCAGTAATTTTAGAGTAGGTTAAAAAACCTTATTTATATAATGGGTATAATTTCTTTTTGAGAGCCAAATTATATGAGAGTATCACGTACGGTTCGGAGAGAGATTTCGATCCCAAAGGTTACCGACTTATACGCTATAAGTGATTAGCGGCAAGCTTTAACTAAGGGATAGTCACTATACGCATATTTCACAGTAGCTTGGCAAAGTAAGCTAGGCAATTAGTCCTCAACCACCTTTGTGAATAGCCGGGTAAGTTGAGTATAGTTGTTTCAGGAGCACGAGCTTATGAATGAAAAGCTAGCTTCAGCTGTTTAGGCTTTTACAAAGGCTAAGAGTAAAGTAGTTGGTTTTTCCCAGGACAAGTAGTCTACCTAGATAAGGAGCCAATTTCTCTCTCCTCGTACCAATCTCTCCTTCTTCTCTGCAAAATACTCCCTTGAAAGGGATGCGTGATAGAAGTAAGTTACGCCGGGATGCTTTCGAGGGATGAGTGGGCGGATTTTATTTGTCTAACATATTAAGAGTTCTTTTCTCTGGCTAAAATCATTCGGTTAGCTAAACTCATTGATCGGTCAGTTTTGTTGAGCACAGTTTCATCTTCAAGAGAGTCACTTGCAAGATCCACCAAAAAGACGGAACGTAGGGTGAGAGAAGGAACTCTGATAAAGAAGCTTTAGTGGAGGTGCGCCTTCTCTTCCGGCGAACAGAAAAGAGAGATACGAAGGAGTACGTACGAAAGGTTGATTGTTCGTATGTTCAGTGATGCCGAGCCTTCAACCAATAATAAATACCTCAGAGAAGGAAGATGCGTAGCCCGTCTGGTGCAATTAATCTTGTTGATAGAGAGATCATACTAGTTGACTGAAGTAAGGTACTTAGGAGGCATAGAGCTGATGACGAGCGATTTGCTTTAGCCAACGTACCTACGCTTCAAAAGCGAAGTTCTGGGGTCAGATGTGCATGAGTAATACCAGCGGCCTTTTCCATAATTTCTTGGGCAAATGGAATGATCCAAAACATGAATGGTGAGAAACTGAACACACATGCTTCCTAAACCCTTGACTCAACGCTAGCAACCTGTGACTCGTCAAAGGCACTCAGGTACTCTCATATGATGGGAGACAGACAGGCACTATGGCACTTAAAAGCAAGTGTTTGAAAGAATATGGTAGTCGGCCCCATATTGACAGCTTGAGTGAAACTGCTGTGTATCTCTCCATATTGACTTGACGACCTCACAGAAAAGAGTAATTCTTAGACACTGCTCAGAAATAAGTATATGTTTGATTTTGACAACATTACAAAAGAGATAATGGAAGCTACCGACCATTTGCTTCACCATCGGCACCTACTTGCTTCTTCCACCCATTGACTTTACAACCAATGTATGTTACACCCTTCTTTTCTCAACTCTGCTGAGACCTATACAGTTGTCAACTCTGAGTATCTTCTTTATCTCATTCATTTTCTCGTACATAACCGTACATACACTAAAACACTCCTATCTCGTACATAAACTAGAGCAATTCTATGTTCTGCCTGTAGGTAGTCCCACCAGTCTGTAGTCCCGGTTTGATAAACAAAGAGGCACATCCATCTATGGTTATTATTATATTCCACCTGGAAAAAGCTCTACTCAGTATTTGCCCGCCCGTATGTATATTCGTGGAGTAAATTTCGGAGAATCAAGTGAATATAGCAACGCTGCAAAAGTAGTACTTTGTAGGCAGGCAGTTTTGACTACTCAATTTGAGTTTCTTACTTTGCTTTTCATTCATCTTTGTTTTCGTGTTTTATTTGGTGTTTTCTGTGTGTTCAGTTGCTGTACTAAAGAGGAAGGATTTGCTGCCCAGTGATACACTACCTTTTGTTTCACTCGCAACGGACGAGTAACGTAGGCATTCACAAGGCGCGCAGCGGGCAAGAAAAGCCATTCTTTTGTCACAATTCTCGTTATTAATAAGTGAATAGCTGTGTCCTTAGCGCCCTGTCTCAAGTAGTTTTATCCTCCTCCGCTGAGTGAGTAACGTAGGCATGTGACGAACAACAAAGCATTTTCAAATCGTAATCTTGCAAGCAAGTAAATAGCTGCTCCTTAGCGAGTAACTACGCCATGTGTTGAACAACAAAGCGGTGCAGCTGGTGATGAAAGAGCGTATTTTTCTCCTAAGAGTTTATTTCCACTCCCCTTTCAAGCAGTTGTATTGGGTCACTTGTGACAAGAGAAGAGAGGCTCGCTCTCATAGATAGCCATTGTTTCCCGCTACGCGCCTTAGCGGCCTTTTTCTCGTCAATAATATGGGTTTTTTCTTCCTTTTTTCAGATCGTAATCTTGCATCTTCGATTGACCATTCTTCTAGCTTTCCTTGGCGAGTAACTACTAATTAATGTTACGAACAAAGGCTTCACTATTTGAGTATAGTTTCGTCGAAAAGGAATGTGATTAACAGACTCCTTACTTAGCGGTGAGTAAAGTAGGCATGTTACGAACAAAGAGGTGGGATACATTCTATTCACTAGCTTGGGAGCAAGCAGCATTCTATTCAGAAGGGGCTGGGTTTGCTTGATACAACTATGCATACGACCTGCTCAACTAGTATTAAAACCAACAGAGCTAACTACCTATCCAAGTGCCTAAAAGCAAGGGCGCTAAGCCTAGCCACTACTAGTAAAATACGTCCTGGTACAACGTTCTTATCCCTTAGCTTGGAACTACTAGGCTTTCTAGTCCATACGTAGCTGGTAGCTGAGCCAACTAATAAGCAGGATAAGCGGGGAAGTACACCAGGGTTAGGTGTAGCTAGCGTGGAGCATGCCGTAGACTAGCCTTGGAACACCCAGAACCCTACCCTTGCGAAGACCTAGGTCCAGGTGAGCCAACAAATCATTCGCCTGCACCTGTCCAGAAAAGTCTGTTTGACCAGTGAAATAAATAGTAGCTCCACCCCATCAGCCTACTTCTCCTTCACCTTAGCCAGGTCATGTTCCAAAGACAGCTCGAGTTGGCAAGACAGATGCTTCAGGAAATGAATGCCCAGAGATCTGCCTTATCGAACATCTCAGACTGATGCCATTAAGGCGCGAAGCGGCTGCTATCGAATCTAGCTTGAGGGAAGTGACATACTATACTTAAAATACGAATGAATAGGAAGAGACAGAGATTCACGAAACATAGCTATTCTTCGCACCAATCAAATCTTTTTTTCATCCCGTTATCTCCACGGGCGCTGGGTTAAGTGCCTGGACCCCTAATCACACCTTGGGGAACCGGTACTCAAGATCGTCTGTAGGTTTCTTCCTCCCGCACCATACTCTAGTCAGTTCAGATTACGCTTTCTTAAGAGGAAGAGCACAGGTAAGCCAACCTGGCGCTTCATCAGCCGAGGATTTACCGTCCGTCAGGATAGCCATGTCAGAGCGACAGCTGCTTTGTAGTCAAGAGGAAGTGATTCACAGTTGTCTTGCTTGTCTAAGTCATGTCTGTTATGCAAGTTCCTCTATAGAGCGGCAAGAGCAAAGCATCAGACAGACCCGGGTTAATCTTGTGAGGCCCCAGGTAGTTCAAAAGAGAGGTCCGTGAAGCCAATGCAACAAGTAAAGATCCCTTGGTACCGATCTTAGGTCCAGTTCGTGATTCAACTGTGGAGTGCTAACGCGCATTACCTGCTTACGTATCATAGGCGCGAAGCGTGAGGGATGAAACCCCGTAAGAAGGAAGGTCCTACGTTACGAACAAAGAAGCGGTGTTGTCTCCTTAGCTGCCTTAGCATAATTTCAAATTACCTTTCCTTTCTGAAATCTAAGCTGCACTGCCTCTCACTCTCTTAATATAGTACCTTGCTATTTGCAGCATAGACTCCTGAGGCTGGGATTATCACACAGGTCAAACTCCTAAGTGAATTACTTATTCAAGGGCGTAAGCAAAATTCCCCTTTGGAAAGTAAGAATCTAATCTTTTGTGAGAAACTCCGATATTCTCTTATATTATAGAACGGCAATATCCCCTGCTGCTGCCGTTGAAGGAGTAAAGGAGGCTCCTCTTTAGAATGCTATAGTGGGAGTTCTTTTCTATTTAATAGTAGAGATTATAAAAAGGGCATAGCCGGGTTATAGAGGAATCTATAACATACTTCTCGCTATATGCTGGAAACCCTTTAGAGTCAACTAAACTAGAAAGAAAGGGTATCCTTACTAGATATCCCCTTTATAGTTCAGGAACATCTCTTGGAATTGGAACTGGCTTACTTTCCCGCCTAAGCCTAATGAATGACCTTACTCCAACTCCAGACTGGCTTTCTTGTCAGACTGACCTAAAGGGTATATGTTATACCAGCTTTCGTTACCTTACTTTTTTTCATTCAGTTTTATCTTCTTCATCAATCGGTTCTTACGTCGAAGATAGGCTAGCTAGGACTGAAGCTTTGAAGCGGATTGGTACTGCTTTTCCTTTAAGTTCCCCTAACATCTTGAAAGGGGTTTAATATGATATTCAACCCTTTCATTTTTATGATAAGGATTGGTTAGATCGGCTCCTTTACGGGTAAAAATTAAATAGACCCATTCGGCCCGTTAGGGCGGCTTACCCCTTTAAATGCATATTGGCTTACTGATCAGCAGAACTATTATTAAACGATCTTATTTATTTCTTTTTATTTATCGAAAAAGATATATTAAATAATGTATTTTTCTTTTTGTGCATTTCCCTCTATAGCCCCACTAGCTGTTAGAGCACAACTATCCCACTCATAGAGTAGAGGCCTTAAGAAAAGATACCAGTGGCTCCCCTTTGCTAGCTGGTACCCGTACCGCGTGATGGTAAAATCTCGCCAGGACAGCCCTTTTCGGTGATTTGATGGACAAAGATTTCCAGTTGAGGGTTTGGAACAAACACTCAATTATGGTAAAGTACCGATCGAGCATTGCCTCGTAACGGTTCACTGAATTGGGGTGGTACCTGTATTATTTCATGTCACAGCATACTGAGTGGTGTCCTAACCGATCAACCTTGCCCTCTTTTAGGTATGAATGAGAAGCTTTTATTGGCGGCTATCCATGTGCAAATGAATAGAAATGTTACTTATCATAAGGGCTTCCAGAGGCCAGTGACGAAAGTCAAGTATGCCTATCATAGTAGGGCGAGCTTTTTTGCTATTATTAAGTACTCCAACGATGCGCCAATGCTGGCGCTATTTGTTTTTTTAGCTTTGCTTGTTTGTGTTGCTCGGTCTTCTATGCCATACATCAACCATGGGAAAATACTTATTTTAATACATTTGCAAGGGCCGTGAGCGAACTATCATTTCGCGTTAGAAAGAGCAAGTAATAATCACCAAGTACAGCAACAAAAGGAGCAAAACAATGAACATACCGAGATCGACGAGATTTGAGATTATCTTGACTGCAGATACATAGCACCACCCGAAACTGTATGGCGTATTTTTCAATATGATGTACATCACAGACAGCCACCCTAATGTTGAGAGATTACCTGTGACTTTGCCACTTGAAAACAACATATTGTAACGAGACAAACAACCACTTGCTGAAATCGCAGACAATCCATCATTCGAACGCACAAAATTAACAGAAGGGTTTTACCTCAACAAAACATATGAGCTTGCAAGACTGTTTACATACCCAGAATCAACAAAAAGATGAACTTGGCATGACAAAGATAAATGTTGGGCTCGACGGACAAAAGTCTATCGTTTAGCACTAATGTCTTTTGTTCAGCCTAATGCTGGTGAACTTTATTATCTACGAATGTTGCTCAATACTGTACGTGGCGTAACACCATTTTAAGAAAGACTTTCAGTAAATGGACAGCGCAACATTTCTTTCAAGATGCATGTGATGCGGCTGGCTTATTATCGAACGATAATGAATGGTTATATACGATGGAAGAAGCTGCTGCAGTAGCTACTAGCCAGCAATTGAGGAAACCATTTGTTCAAATCTTGCTTTACTCACGGAAACCCACAGAGTTTTTGGAATGAATGCTGGCATTATTTGACTGATGACATTATCCACCGCCTGCGTTCTATGAACAACATTCCAGAATTTACTTTACATGATAACATCCTAAAAGACTACGCTCTCTATGAATTAGAAGACATGTTAAAAGTCAGAGGCTCTGAACTTCAAGCAATCGGCCTTCCTCAGCCTTCAGCAAATCGTACAATTCAGTTCAGCAACAGGTTGTTGGCTGAGCAATGTTCATACAACACAGTGGAGTTACGCGAACAAATGCCTCGCTTAATTGCTTTTATGAATATTGCACAAAAATAGGCTTTCGACAAGATTGTTCATTCAGTGCACAACAAAACTGGCAAGGTTTTCTTTTTTTATGGTCATGGTGGGGAGGGAAAAACTTATCTTTGGCAAGCGTTGACAGCTGGCGCTTCGTTGTCAAGGTAAAATAGTGCTTACTGTTGCTTCATCGGAGCTGTCATCTCTGCTTTTGCAGGAAGGTGTTACAGCATACTCACGCTTTCAAATTCCGGAAATACTTGCAACATGAAAAAAAGACCCATTTAGATAATCTGTTAAAAACAACTTCTCTTATCATATGGGATGCAGCACCCATGAGCAAGAGAGTCTGCTTTTCCGCTTTCCAATCACTAGTTTAATTGCTTACCATTTGATCTGCTTGATATCCAGAATCTATAGGAAAAGGTGAGGAAGGAATCGTTGTTCCTTTTTAGGGTACGGATTAAAGTAGAGAGAGCTTCTTATTTAAAGATCGACTGACTTTGGAGCCTGGTATCCTATTTTACCAGCTCTTCCTGCTACCAACACAAGGTACTCCACCGGCTACGCTTCGCCTTTTTCAAAGTCTGAATGCGGTTCGACAGAGCTTATATTCCAAATTGCTAGAAGCTGCTATATCATAAAGAGAAAGTAGACTTCCTCCCAGAGGCTAATTAGGGCGTGCCAGCCTGGCACAGAAACCCGAAGAACTTAGCTAGGCACAAGGGTGAAAGCAAGACTGAAACCGCAAGTTCATCCTTTATCGGGAGTTTGACTAAAAGCTGTACGTACGAATACAAGAACCTACCTGTATATAGAAATTGCTATTAGCAGCCATGAAACCCAGTGAAGAAGCAGAGAGGAAGCAAATAAAGAACCCATCGCAATTCTTACTATACATGTTAAAGAGGGGGAAGCAGTAAATTTCTCGGGAAAGATGGCAAGACCTCTACCATCCTGGGCTATCCGATGATCGTACCTTGGAATACACAGATAGGCTAATATCGTCATAGAAGGATTTCTTAGCAACCATTTCAGGCCGTGCAGAAATCAGATCTAGGAAGTTGGCATACGCTCAATGTACCAAACACTTCTCGCACGAACACTCCGGTATAAGGGTTTCAAAATATGTTGAGCTCATCACCTTCAAACAACCTGTCGAGTTCGATGCAAGGAAAGCAATGCAGGTCTACCGTGCAGTAGCTCTATATAATATCCTCTCATGTCCACAGTTCGAACGAGTTATCATGGAGGGCTTCTAGGCTTTTTTCTGTGCTATAATTTCTTTGCAGTAAGGCCAATCTTTTGCTACTATGATCAATTTGGCATTTCGATCCATCTTTTGTTTTGAAGGTCCTTAGAACTAACTTACAATTGAGCATATGTCTTTACATGCAGGTACGCGTGATTGAGTACTATAGACACATTATGACCTAATGCTGCTGATCATGTACTGTCTTTTATAGTTACAAACAGCCTAAGTTTCCTTCTTTTGGAAGCTGTTTACTAGTTCTCTGCCCGAGAAACCAACCATCACACAATTAAAGCCTGCAATGCACAGAATATAAGCAAGGCAACAGCACACACATACCACTTTAGCACACATTACAGAACACGAGTGCAACATACCAGTTCTATAAAAACACATAAAAAGAATCCAAAAAAATTACTACTACCTGCTTGTCCCCAACATCACACAATACGTACTTAAACCCTTATCATCATACAACGCATCCCTAGGCCTAGCTCTACCCTGGAATGCATATCCCCGAGCATAAGCATATTATGTAACTCCGAAGCCAAGCCCCAATATCTTTAGTGAAGACCCCCTGCAATATCTTTAGGGAAGCCACCTGGCACTACCAGTAGGTAAGCCACCACCCAATATCCCAATACGATATGATGCATGTAACCCAAAAAATCCCCCACCTGTGTTTCTCCAAGGCGAGATTGGCCCCAGTAGCACCGCACCAGTATGCCAATCCGTATAGTCCTATAAGATTGATCCTCTTGTCTAACAAGGTAGTATCCCCTGCTTTCCAAAGTCCCATCCAGGCCAACTTTACCACTATACCTCCAAGGTGAAGAAAATACAAGAATCCCTAAAGTCGTCCTCATTGTGTAGTCCCACTTCCTCGAAAATGTGAATTACCTACAATCCCCTGGTGTATCCCCAAACTCTTTAGGATAGATAGGCCATTAGCTTCCCGCTTTCCACAAAGAGTAGCTAGCTAGGATTCCCCCCTTTTGCTTTCTAGCTGGAAAGATTTCCCCTATGTATGATTCTGGGTAAGGTTTTCATTACTTCTTCAGGGCCTGGATTTATTTCCCCGCGCGCCAGTAAGTGGGCGGAGTGCCTTCTTCAGAAAGGAAAGCCTTACGTCATATTGGCCCACCTCTTCCGGATTAGATCCAATTTTCAGAACGGAATCTTTTTAGGCCCTTGCTAGCTTATTGGACAGCTTTCACGAATAGAATAGTAGGACAGTAGGAACGATAGGTGCTGCAGCAAAGACAGATACTTATACTTGGACAGCTTTTTCGCATGAAAGGCAGAATTGGACAGTATTAGTTGAGTTGGACAGTACTTGAGGTATCTTGCACAGTCTTGGACAGTAGTTACAAACAAAGAAAAAAATCTCTACAATAGTGTAGAAAAATATACATGGTTCGAATTTCCATAACAACTATCTTGGGCCCAGTAATCCAGTATTTCATCAACCATATATGTGAATTCTCATGTGGGCCTCCTTCCCATGGAACCTGAATTGGCTGAAAATGGGTTTTGAAACTCAAAACACACACATGTGGATGGAGATATTGAGCGATACAAGGTTGCTAAGGGCGGCGCATAAACTTATAGAGAGGAATTCCTTTTAAAGAGAAATTAAGTCCCTTTATCAAACCGCTTACCATTCGGAAAGATAGTATAAGCAGGCGTATCTCTGGCTATCTCTACTGGTTGATTAATTAAGCAACTTTAGATACAAAATGCTTTTCTACATGCCTTGATGAGCAGCTTTATATGCAGCAAGCCCTCCGGTTCATTGACCCAGTGAGTAACTACGGCATGTTACGAACAAAGGAAGTCTTATGTGTGCAAGCTCCTCAAGTCTCTCTATGGGTTGAAGCAAGCGTCTAAGGCCTGATTAAAAAAGCTGAGTGACTTACTTAAGCGGTACAGATTCTCAGCCTCAAAAGCAGATTAATCCCTGCCCTATTATATAAGTTCTGGCGGGAAAAGTCACTCTATATATGCTTGTATATGTTGATGATATCATCCTCGCTGGCAACTCTCCTGGTGTCATTTCTTCATGGATGGCTGCTTGACAACATTTTCAATCAAGGACTTAGGACCGCTTGACATACTTCAGTCTTGATACGAGGAGCTGACTGAGCCAACCTAAGTTTACGGAGCGGAGCCAACTCAAGAAGCTGTAGTGGCGCCCAACTTATTCTATTTAGGGGAACAGATACTTCTGAGGCGAAAGCCTGCTACTTATGTACGAGTTGTTACAGCAGCCGAGAAAAGAAATATGCACTTTGGAGGTTCATCCCTTGCATCTTTGGTATCAAGCTCTGTTAGTTCTGTTGGGACAGTGAAGAGTTTTTGTTTACACATCTGAGATGGGAATAGCCTGCACGAGTACCTCCTATCCGTAGAGATAGGAATCTCTCTTCTTGCACCTCGAAAAAACTGCCGTATATATAGGACGAGGTTAGCCTGTGAATGCGAGGGGCAGAGTGCAAAGTCAGCTAATACATAGGATTGTGTAAGTATGCAACTGCGTCAGTCTTTTTTTTTCAGAGAGAATGGGAATCTGTCTTGAAGATATAGAGGTCTTGCTCGCTATTTTATGGAATAAATGGAGAAGATGTTACAGAAATTCCATTAGTAGCACTTTTTCTTAAACAGATCTCTTCATTGAGTTCTTTGGTGAGCTGCGGCGGTACAAACTTCATTCAATGTATGTGGTAAAGCAGCTATCTTGAAGTCCTTGCCCTTCTTCAGAACGATTTACCTTTCTTATATGACATAGAGGTTCAAAGCCCCAGTAAGCAGTATACTTTTACATGAAAAACACAGCTATACCCTGATTCTATCACAAGCTTTCTTACCATCAGGTCTCTGTATACGACGAAGTCTTGAGGAAGCCTTGTCTGTCTTTGAGTTCGTATAGGGTGATCTCATGTTGAATCAAGTGATTATGAGAGTGCGCAGAGTGAGTCTCTCATTTTAGTCTACTCTATCAAATGAGAGATAAGTAAGGACTATATATTATTCACCAAAGAAGCTATCCATGTGGATACTTTCTCATGTAAGTAACAAAGAGGATGTATGAATCCTAAGCCTTGGTGGTATTTTGTAAGACAGGTAAAGAAAGAAATCACACCAAGGAGAACTTGCTTTAGTAAACCGAATTCTTTCTCTTTCTAGTTCTTTGTCGCTAAATAGCATGTCTTTAACCTGTAATGGAAGTAAAGAGGGCATTATGGGGCTTCTAAGAAAGTGATTGAATCAGTCCCGAGAAGGAGGATGTTTTCAAGAAGTGAAGTAAAGAAACCTACTCTCATAATTTCATTAGTACTTTCTTTTTCCCCCTTTCCTTGAAGGAAGATGTTTGAAGAAGCTTTATCAGCCAAAAATATCAACGCTTTTGAAAAGAAGATAGCTTACAACAAGGAATTGCTTTTATCATCTTTTTACCTTAGTAAATTCAGAGCCATAGGGTGGACTTTGACACTGGAGTCAGAAAGAAGTGAGAAGCTCAATGTCTATTCTTGTGTTGGGAGTTTCATGCTTTTGAAGAACAGTAATCTTAAGGATAACTCGGATATAGAGAATATAAAAGATGCGCCGCTTGAATGCTCTGAAAACTAGATCCATTGGGCAGTAAGCTATTTTGCAACATAGACCTTGTTGTACTAGTGTGTTTCCATGGATAGTAAGGCTTGCTATACATCAAGAAGATAGATCCACTTTTGCCTTGCAGAGCAGGTGTATCCCTTTTGAGAAATCCCATCTTTTCAAGGCGCGTGCGCTGACCGAATAGAAAGAAGAGAGTGAAGGCGCGAAGCGGCTAATTTCAGTGTTAAGGGAATGGTCCGCAGCTATCTTTTCCTCTTCTGGAGTTCGACCATCGACCATTTTGCCTTGCCTTTCTCTACTATAAAAAGAACAAGTATTCCATATACTTCTCCCCTCTATGATTCCGGGTGCGGTGTGTATGAGGAAATGAAGAAAGAATGAATAAGAAAACTCATGCGAATACACAAGGCGCGCAGCGAAGTGGAAAGTGCGGGAACTTCCTCAACTCTGGTTTTACGTACAATGGGTACCTTCTCCAGACAACCGATGATGATTTCTCGCTTGTACCTGGGCTGAGATAAAGAGGTCACGCTGTATTGGAGCGCAAAATGAAGATGCGTTCTATTGATATCCCTAATCCAGTCTGCCGGCCTTTCTTCCCAAACAAAGGTCAAAACTCTTCAGTAGCTCAAATAAAAATTTTGATGTGTCAATCTTTGCCTTCCCAGAAAATCTTTTTCCTATCGGAAGAATTAATAGAGATTCTTTATCAAAAGTTATAATTGAAGAACTTGGGCCGAAACGTCGTTCCACTCCTCGTGAATGGGTCTCTCTGTTCACAATGTATCTATTCTCCAAGGTGTTTTCACCAGAGTTGATGCAGGCGTACCGATATTCCATTGGGAGTTCGTTGATGATTTTTAAGAGCTCTGGTACTATGCATGGGGTCCTGCTGTTCCGCATTTTACAACCAGAAATTTCAAGGATGTTGCACAAGGAACAGGGAGTATCTCGCAAGAGTGGTTGCGCCTTCGCTTTAGTGGTAATTTTCTATATAGTCTCAATGATTTTCATTCAAAATACAGGTATTTGAGATGATGCTCTTTTTTTATGTTGTACAGGTGTGGTTATACGAGCACACCAGGCCTGATAGAGTTCTAATGAATGGGGCTTCATCTCTCCCCCAGGTACCTTAATTGGAACCTAACATTCAGGAAAGATGAAGAATTTTCTCAAGGTATTCCGTCTAGGGATGCAATTAACTCCCGGGTGGGTGGTGTATTTTCTTATCCAGAAGAGGGTTGGATATTCATAGGTGAGGAAGAGCACGCACAGAGTTTTTATCTTAGCCCTCATCTAATTTACTGAAATTGATCAATTAAGCTTGTAATAGATCTATGCATGAGGGTGGAGATCCGGGATACCGGTATTCAACCTTTTCTTAGGAGAGGCGGTTGCGGCGATAGAATCAGTAATTATGGTGACCAGGGGCAAAAGTGCCCAATTAAGAATTCACCAGCTTCGCCCGAGATCCTTTTTTTCCAGTTTGCTTGGCCAACATTTGTTTTTCAGTGTCGGTCGGATACCTACAATTTGACATCTAAAAAAGTCATACCTCATGAAAAAAATTATGGCGAACTTCTAATTCCATTTTGGACTTGAAAGTTACATTACATAGTGGAGCACTCTTTTTTTGGTTCGAAACGGCAACTTGCAATGGTACAGTAAAGGGCAGGCTTATTCTTAGAAGTAGGATCCCCCAGATAAGTATGCTTTTCTGCTCCAACAAAAGAAAGAAACCCATCTGTACTGAGCTGTGAACTTTTTTTCGGACTCTTTTATTCGCGCAATTAACGCATTTTTCCGACCCTATAACTCCATTTGTTGCATTTCCCTTAAAAGCCGCGCATTATTGGGAACCAGGGGCGCCATGTGGATCTGGCTCTTTCGACTGAGTGGTTTGCCTATAAGTATCTGTCTTTTTCTGCTCGGAACACTTCTCTTTCTTATTCTTTATCGCACTTCCAAAGAAACCTACTTTTATCGGAACTCGCTGCTCGTGACATCCTTGTTCTATACGTACGGGGAAGAATTGCCTTGTCCTATGGAAAGTGAGTAGGTTTCTGCTTTTTTTTTCACAGGGCGGATCGAAACTTCTTCTTATTTATTTTCCTCCTCTCTTGTACTTCTTTCAAAAGAGAAAACGTGTAGCTCGGAGCGGATTAAAGCCACTCACTTTCCAAAGTCAACTGATTTATGTTAAAAAAAGTAGGATTTACCTATCTATGTTCTAGTTCATTCTCTTTTCCTAGCCAAAGCCTTCTCTGTCGGTGCAACATCTTACTCTGGTTAGTGAGTGGTTTCATCCTTATGTGTATAAGTGTATACCCTCAATAAAGAAGTGCGAGAAAACTGAGAAAGTATAAAACAATTTTTCCGGAGCATCCGCTGCCTTGTTTTCATAACCCATATGGTTCTAAGTAGAAGGCTAGTATGAAAAACAATACGGTCTTTTCAACAAGAACTCGTATTTCAGAGAACAAACATAAGTCTTTGCTTAGTAGTTAGTTACGAAATAAGTGCGAGCTAGAGTCGCCAGTGGGCTTTTCCTTTTCTCTTTCTTATTCGTACTTTTCATATACATATGTTTGAAAACACTTATTATTAGAAATATACGGGATTAACCATCCGGTTATAATGGAAAAGAGAAAAGCAGCTGCAATAAATATCATATACTTCTATAGTGTCGTTACGACGAGTCGCTACTTGATGGTTGCTCCTGCCTGGTTTCGTCCGAGAAGAATCTACCTTTCTTTCCACGCTCCTCTTCCGTTGCGCATACCCTTGCTGTTAGATACCTTCCGCTAAGTACCTTGACAGGCGTTTGAACAACTTCATATTTGAGGTATGGAGGAAGCCTATTCAATTGCTGACCTTGTAAACACACAAGGATTATAATTTTCCACTGAGGCACGGGCCCAGATCTAAAGTTAACATATGTTGTCTCTTGCCATATTTATGGCCAGCTTACTCGTACTAAACCGGTACGGTACATATCTGCTCTACCGGTCTTTCTAAACCTACTGTACTTGACCATGCTTTACTCGGGTATTCGTAATATACCGAGATGCTTCTTAAGAGTACTTCGCTATTGCCGCTCTATGAAAGCAGGTATTGGATCTCTATTCCGAACGAGGAAAGAAGACTGAACTGGGGTAGTTTATTCTGATCCAACAACTGGCTAGTAACATTGGGAAAAGCACCAGTCTGAACTATCACCGCAATGACCTTTTTTTTTTTTCCAGTGCTTTGTGACGGCTTACTTCCTTGCCTGGCTGGGCTAGCTTTCTTTGGTACTGGCTGCGTCTCCGGGTCTGCGGGCGTAGTCCATTCATCTGCATCCGCGGAATTCAATAGCAAAGGGAAATGTGCTAGCTGATAACTCCTACTATTTCTTTCTTACTCTGCCTCGTTTTAAGTGAGATATGCCCCTCAAAGAGAATCCAAGACTCCTCACTTGCCTTGCCGCTCACCTGCCTCGTTGACTGATCTCGTACAATCACTTGCATTTTCCCATGTGGAAAACTTAGCAACTTCTCTATCCTTTCCTTAGAGGGGAACTCACCGTGTAGCGAGCCACCCATAATCGGCTTGGAAGTGTTTGTTGCAGCTCGCATCCATAAGACCGCGAAATCCGCTCTCTTTCAGGAAGTCACTGGCCAAGTATGACATAGAGAAGATGGATGAAATCAGCTAAAAAGGTAATGTATAGGTTGAAGCAAATACGGTGAATATTGGTACGAACCTTTACTGAGGGCTTGAATCTATATGGGTCTTACAAGAAAAATTTCCAGTCAGTAAGGTCTACGGGAAACTGCAGTTTGCTTGTGATGCCTGCTTGTTCTGATTTAACTGTGAGTGCTGTTCCACTTTTTCCATGCAATGAGTAAGCTTTCTGTTCTCCCGAATGGAGCAATAGAAGTTTTTTAATGTGTAAGTGAGTCGCAATGCCAGAAGAGGGACAGCTATCTGTGCAGTTCTAACCTAATATTAAATATTGACGTACGCAGCAGTAACTCCGGAACACTTGCTGGGAATGCATTGTGCGAGCGTGTCGATACAGCTAGTGGGGAAAGTAATAGCGGTATGCCAGGCATTCAAAAGAGTCAGTCGATTCGTTTTCCGGTTGTGTTTTTCGAATAGACATAATGTTGATTCTCTTCCGAAGCAAGCTATTCATCATTAACAGAAAAGATCCCCAAGCAGCTATTGCAAACATGGGATAGCCCTACAACCTCAGAGGCTACCGAAACAAGAGCACGTCGGTCTCAGTATGCAATAGCAGAAAAAGAAGCTTTCATGAATGTCCAGCAGGTCAGTGTAGTTAGTGAATCACGCTTAGTAAGAGGTATTTGCTTCCAAGCTAGTGACTCGTATGGATCATTTAGCTCGGCTGTCTCCTTTTGAGGACCAAGAAGACTACTCGGTGAGGATGGAATTTGAGAAAAAGTCGGACTTTGAATGGATGGCGTGGACTCTAACTCAGACACTGACTTTCTGGAGGTAGCTAAACGAACCATGGAATGAGGGACCGTACTCGTCTTATAGCTCTTTTCGCTCGCAACATTAGTAGTTACTCGCTGGGTGACAGAAATACTTCTTTCTTTCATACTAGTAAGATTTTCCGTAGAAATAGAAATGCAAAGGGGTGCAGCGATGAGAGTAGTGTTTTTTATCTGAAAAAAAAAAAGCTTATGAAATTCTGTACATTTGGATGTCTATATATCTTATGGATTTTTTGGTGCAACTAAGGAAGGTATGGCTCACTCAAGCTCACAGGATTCCCCAAAGAGCATTATTGTTTTAGCAGTATCGAGGTGTGAGTGAGTCGTTTTGGAAGACAACATGGATGTAATATGGGGAGAAGCGTTTTTTGGGAGCGTTGAATGTGATGATGGATTGCCATGACATGGATCTTATTCTACCAAGAGTAGACTTTCATAATGAAGAAGATTCAATAGTGCCAGTGTACATTGACAAGGAGTACACTAGCCTCTTGGATGCCTACAAAGTTCTTCATTTGACGATCACATAAGAAAATATGAGGAAATTCTGACAGCTCTAATTTATAGTGGAAAGCTTATTTTGTCGTGTGTGCTGGAAAAAGTAGTTTTTTCAGTTTTGTTAATCTAATAAATTGTGTATTGCGAGAATGTTCAATATTGATTTATACCTGTTCAATCTTGCTTTTAGATTTTCCTTTCGTAGACTTTAGTGTTCCACTGAGTCTAGCACATATTCTTCTCGGGATCTGAGTTTGAGAAGAAGTGAAACTGGTACAAATTACTCGGAATAGAGCTTTGGATCATCAATTCCAGCTGAAGTATAATATAATTTTTTTTGCAAAGAGGACTCGGAAAAGCTTGTGAAGAATAAGTATTCGCTGGAAAGGGTTGCTCTAAATATGTAGAGTATGCGAGCGATCACTAACAACAGGTATTTGTGTAACTAGATAGGGCGGCTTGCTTCCCTTAATACCGTAGATTTATACGTCCCTCATGCTCTAATGAGACGGAGAGATTATTCAACATTGCTTCTACTGCTCGATCGGATGGATCGACTCCTTCTTCCAATAAGGGCATTGCTTCCTCTGAAGAACTTCTCTTTTCTATAACTGTAAAGCTGACTGAATGTTATAACAGATCATAGATGGATTTATCAATGTGGTCTAAGGGCAAGCAAGTAGTATGGATATTGGCTAACATAAAAAGAAGGGCAAAGAAGTAGTTGTTCTACAACCCCAGCACTTAAAAAAAAAATAAGTCGTTTATTTTACCCGTTTGCTGTCTACGAGCGTCTTCCCGAAGTATATAAACTAGCCCTGACTGTTTTACTATACCACCGAAGCCTTGACTCCCACTGCATTCATTTCTTGGATACGTACAAGTTGTCTTGGAATTGGGTGAATAAGCAGGTCCTGCAGCAAGATAATCCCACTGATTCTTGTGCCTCGCCTCTGGCTTTAAAGCGTAAAATCCGTAAAGATATAAAGCGAGTGGAATAAGACGACTTGACGCCGCGCCACTGAGTACGTAACGAGCCCTTTGTCCTCCCTTCTCAAAAAAGGCACTGAGCTAGCTACTATACTACCTACGAAAAATTTAATACTGTGTGTGTGAAAACCTAACGAGCAGATAAAGAAAGAGGACGGATAAAGTAAATTCATAGGCCCGTCTGCCAGGTCTGCACACGAAAGCTAATCTATAAAGAAAGTAAAAAGTCTCGATATCATGGTGTCTCTAGTTTTTGCGGCTAAAGTGCCTTGCCTTCAGCTCTATTGCAATTAGAAGGTGCGTGCCTATACTACCTGGAATCGTAGCATACATAAGCAGTTTTTCAGATCAAGTAAAAATTAGTCCGCATGAGCGGTTTTTCAATATGAAATAGCTGCGTCAATAGCCCCAAAATTGATGTCTGCTTCAATAGCACCGACCAGCAAAGAAAGGCAGAGAGAGAGAGAGTACACACAAAAACTGACACCTTATGAGATAGCTCTACACTACGGCACTATAGATACACTACTAACGAACGAGTAACTACTAATGTTGCGAGCGAAAGTCGGAATTGAGGCCAGAATCAACTACACGCAGGATTCAACAGAGAAGAGGTTAGACGAGATAAGTGATCAAATGAAGATGATAACAGAAGCATTGTGTAGAATGGAGAAGGGTAAAGGTGCAGAAACAGAGACCTGTGGTACAAGTGGTACAAGTGGAGTTAGAGTAATACCAGTCCAGCCTGAGGTAGTAAATCACCCAGCGAGTACCAACACGGGAGTTTGTTTTGTACCAGTGGAGAGACCTCCACCAACACCACCTATTGGTTTAACAAATCTAAATCCTAATAGTGCAGCGGCCGGAAAACCACCATTACCAAGCCAATACTCATTACCTACAGCCTCCAGCTACACATAATTACCAAAATTTCCAAACATATGCCCCTTATCAAGATCATATCCCAAACATGCCCTTGCCACAACCATTTTTCCCTAACCCACCAATAAACATGAACTCTCAAAATAAGAGAAAGCCTTATAATCAGCAACAACTAGTTCCTACACCTAAGCTAGAAATCCCTTCATTTTCGGGAAAAAATCCTAGGGGCTGGATACATAAATGTGAAAGAGACTTTCGGATTTTTAATGCTCAAGAGGAATTCCCAGTACAATTGGCCACAATGCATATGCATGGTTACGCAGAAAATTGGTCAGATGGAGCAGTAACAGATGACATGAATTGGGCTGAATTTGTGCATGAAGTGCTGGACAGATTTCAAAACAAACTGATGGGATAGTTGGATAATTTCATAAACTAAAACAATGGGCTGATGTGGAAGCATAAAGATGCAAGTTTGAGGAGTTGAGATTGTTGATGTTAAGGGCGAATCCTACTCATGATGAAGCATATTTCAAGGAAAGTTCTTTGAGTGGTCTAAAGGAAGAATTTAGAATTAAAGTTTTAGGCACAAGGGGCGCAGCGACACTTAAGGAGGTATATGATGCTCCATTGTATGAGGAGTCTCTGGCAGAACTGAAAAGAAAGCATAAACTCAAATCAAAAGCATATGCAGTTCCAAACAGCAAACCAACTCAGTTCAACAAAAACTTCGCCACAAAAGCATCACAACCTACTTTCAAAGGAACTAAAGAAGAGAAGAAATGTTTCACCTGTCATGCTCCTTGGGCTCCAGGACACAAATGTAGCTCAAAGGCTGTGAATGCAGTCGAGGCAATGATGGCAGCAGAGGAAGCGTGGCCTACAGATTCTTAGGATGGTCTAGAAGAGGAAGCTTATGAACCCAGTAAAATTTGACTTCCACAACCTGAAACAAGAAAACGATGATGTAAGAATTTATTTACATGCACTTTGGGAAAGGCTGCGCCCTGGATTTAATTAGGCGCGTAGCGGTGAGGCGCGCAGCGGGGTAGAACTGAAAGGGGTATATAATGAAGGTGTCTTACAATTGATGGAAGGAGCAGAATTTGAAAGGGAATTGCAAAATGGGGCGGTTTGTATGCTAACTCAATGGTATCTCACCGAGTCCCCAAAAGGTTAAACCTTGATACCCAACTCTCTTCAACAATTACTGGACCCGGTATGATGAGATTTTTCAGGAGCCCCAAACCTTGCCACCAAATAGAACTCATGACCACTCCATTCCACTCAGGGGCTGAACCGGTAAACTTGAGACCGGACAAAAAGGAGAAATTGAGAAAATTGTTGACGAGATGTTAACTGCATCAGTCATAAGACCTAGCTCTAGTCCCTATGCTAGCCCGGCATTGTTAGTCAAGAAGAAAGACAAGACTCGGAGATTGTGCATAGACTACCGGAAGCTTAATTCTCTCACAATAAAGAAAAAATCACCCATTCCTTTCGTGGATGAACTCTTGGAAGAGGGCAGTGGTATTTTCAAAGATAGACTTGAGAGCCGGCCAAAATACGCGTTAGAGAAGAGTCTATTCCCAAAACAACAGCTTTTAGGGTGCACCACGGAAAGAGTAGAAGAAATGGGTACGAACTACGATTCTCTTACTGCTTGCTATGAGTGCGCGAAGCTCCAACCGAAGCGAAGGTAGCGAAGCGTTTTTCTGTTGATTATTGAGTCTCTCGCCGCGAGCGATCAGAGTGCTGCACAGCTTCAAAGTTAAGTGTTGTGAATCGCTATATAGAATGACTGCCCCTTTTTTCCGCTCGTTAAGTCGGGCATGACTCTATTGGGGAGTACTACATTTAACCTGCGGCCTTGTAGCGGAAGAAATTTCTCATATATAACGACGTTCCGGAAGCAGAGACCTTTTGTATTTTTTTCTGGAATGTAGAAATACCGAGTTTAGTTGACTCTGCTTAATTCTTCTACCCTATTTTTCTCGCCGCTGCGCGCCTCATTCTCGATTAGGGAGACCTTTTTTTCCCACATCGCTTCGCGCCTGAAACCAAAGCTTACTGAAAGCAGATTTTACTTAGAAGACATGGCTTTGTTCAAGCGGACAACTCTTCATAAAATAGGTCATAGGAGGAGAGAACATGAAGGGGTGTAAGACCTTTACCCGAAGAAAAGCCATTGAACCCTGACTACGTACCAAAGCTTTGATTTAGCGAAGGCTAACCTCGCCATTAGGCAATTCTCTTCCTTGGGAAGCTCGCGACCTTCCATGTCTTCTCTTCCTTCTTTCCTTTCAAGAGAACCCCGATTGTAGGAGCTAACTCACAGGAATCCAAGGAAGCGGGAAACTTGAATTGGGTATAACTTATGACTTCTTATATTAGGTAGGCTTACCCCCTCTTCCAGATTAGGCTTACCTTCTCATTAGTCAGGCCGTGCCATCTACGGAGCAAGTTAACAAAACATCCCTCCGGAAGGATCTGTTCCAAATTCCATCTAGATGCTGGCCTCCGCTGAATCATTGACACACCGTGAGAATGAGGCAGCTCAAGCTTTCTTAGACCGGCCTTCCTGATAGACTTGCACGTTATTTCGCGCATCTCCAGACAGAGGCGGTGACTAATCTATATGCGAAAGAGAAGCAGTTGAGTATTTGTTTTATGGGTCCAGAGTGGAGTTTTGGGTTTAATAATTCCGGGTTTAGTTGGGCTGTATAGTGAGTGTGAGCCCAAGTAAAGAATGAAGTGGTCTTTTATTTTGAACGCATGAGACTTTGTTTTTTTCTTTTGTGTTTTTATCAATTTACTGAATTACAGCTGTAACAGCTAGTCACGCAAATGGTTCAGCTGTGATTAGAATTCTGTATAGGCGCATCAGGCCTTGTGTAGGAATCAATCCAGATATCAATGAAATAAGTTTATCTTTCTTCTTTTCCAAGTTCTATCTAGTTCTTATTTAACATTAAAAACCGAATCCTAAAATCAACCAAAAACATACCAAAAATCCATAAAAATAAAAAAATTGTAACTTCTAAGGCTGCTTCATTCAATGAGAATTCAGCAATTTTTTTAAAACAATTGTCATTCAGTAGAAGGTTTAGGTTCCACTTTGGAATGCATTGAGAAAGGTATTTGGCAGCTTGTGGGTGTTGATGTTATTTACCTGTAAAAGAGTTTCTTTCATTTGGTGTGCTTTTCCTAGGTAATAGGCTCCTCAATTTGGATCACTATATGCTTTTTTTATGGTCTTTGCAATTCTTCAGTTGTTTCATTGAGTGTTCCTAACTCTTAAACATGGTCACTATTTCGTTTGCACCCAAATACGCTTATTTTAATATCTATCGCTTTATGCTACGCCCTCGTTGTTATTTGGAACTTTGAATTATATTTATTTCAGCTCTTTTCTTGTTGCTGAAAATGCTTGAGCAACACATACACACTCACACAAAAAAAGTCACATAGAGGGGAAAGTACATGAGATGTAGAATGTTGAAGCCATCTTGTGAAAAAAGAGCAGGAATTACTAGGAAATTATGTAACATTTCCTACTGAAACCATTGTTGGTAACAAATAGAAAGAAGGGCGCGTTGAAGTCCAATAGATGTACCTGAAGACGCAGTCTAACGCTCTAGAAAGCCCTTACGGCTTGTTCGATCAGAAATAGTTAAGACATGAGAAATCCACTCCTTTTTACTCACAAGGGAATGGTCAAGACGAGTCCACGGGCTCGGGAAGAGGAAGGAATTCGATCGAGTAAATAGTTAGGATCCTAGCCTAGCTAAACGCAACGGAAAGGAAAAGAGCTCAACGAAAAAAAAGCAAAGTTAAAGAAGAGTTTGAGAAGTTTGTGGTTGAGGCGTGGCAATGAAAGAGTATGCCCGGAACTTCATTCTCCGGTACACACCGAGGGTACACACCATCAACACCAAGTTTGAACAGCAGAGGCTCATCCCATTAGTAGTATTTGAGATCGGCGAGGAACTTTTGTCTTTGTTGATACGTGAGGCCCGAAAGTCTTTCCATTCCATTTCGGTTACAACGTGAGTATTGAGGGTCACAGCTGCTAGATATGAAATACTTAATAGCTAACTAGAGTTTGGCATCTATCCATCCGCTCCTTATTTCCGTTCCGTGGAAAGAGAGGTTTGTTTTAAGCTTTCCAAGTGGTAGGAAATCCTTCTTTTCGAAATGGTACTAAGCCAGTCTTTCTTTTTCTTCCTCAGGTACTTCAAGAGTAACCGCATCGATTTAGGGAACTACTCACCTTTTTTTGGTAAGAAGATGCCTCGCTCGGGGCCTAGAGTTCGGTATTCTGCCGCTACTGGTAATGGTCGATCGAAGCAAAAGAAGTAAGAATGAATACAATCCAACTCACGTGATAGATGGTAACGAAGCCCTAATCAACATGGAATGCGGCCTGTCTGTCAGGAAGCAAGCATCGTGGAATAGAGAATTCCCATTTTGCTATTACTCTCTTTCTATCTTATTAGAATTTCTATCTTCTTCCTAGACGCCTATTTGTATTATTTGTCGACGAGATTGGCTTGGTCTTCAGTGTACCTTGGGTACAAGGCCGTCAGGTCGATCGAGTAAGATTTTTTTATCTGGGTTGAATGGACTTTGTGGCGAAAAAGGCCGGGAGATCTAATTGATAGCCCTCGTAGGCGGGGGCAAGGTTGAGGATAAATGACTCATAACGAGCACGCTGTGCGCTCTTTCACAAGGTATTTACAAATTGGTTCAAGGTAGTTACTTTCATTATACCCTCTTCTTTCAAATAAGACTGCCTAAGTAGATCGGATGCTTGCTTCTTTTAGATTCAAGGAAGCAAGGAGCGAGAAAAGAGCCAATTTCACGTTGCGACGATCCTCATTATTCAGAATGAATTCCAACCCCTTGAAAACGCTTGAGACTGGAGCTTGTTCATGACACAGCACAGATCCTTTTCATTGGATTCTAACTGAATAGAAAAATGGGTAAAGTCACTGGAAGTTAAGAGGCGGTAGACATGGTAGATCTCTCCAGTCGGCACGCTTAAGTAACCACCAGATTTTCACTTCTTTATGATGAGAGAGCTGACCCCGAATCCTGCTGTTCTTCCAGGGAATCTGTCTTTGATAGAGCACTTGCCCGAGAGATCTTTGCTTTTCGTTTCGCCGCTACGCGCCTTCAACCGATCCAAAAGTGAAGTAACTAGAAGTCGATTTTTCCACCGCTTTGAATGGATCCGGACGCGCCCAAGCTCCCATTATCTTTCAACGTGAGGAGTCAGCCCTGCGCCCTTAGCTTGATCGGGTCGATCTCAGTACCACTCCCACCGAACTCCTTGCGGGTGAACTCGAGCCGGAGGTCCATAGAGACTCGGTCCAGTGTCCCCATGATGATATCCTATTTACTTGGATTTTGCAGAGTAACCATCTCTCTGGAGAGATTGATCTTTCTTTATGACGTTGGCATTCCCGGGTCAGGTGAAAAGGAAGATGATTTTCTTTTTAATCAAGTGCGACTGACACTCTTCTTGAAAGGGCTTTTTTCTTTTCATGTGTCGCGACTGGCACCTCTTTCTCTTTTGCTAATCCACGACTTAGGGGCCGTGGGTTCCGGCAGATGCCTGTTCCCCTCATACGGCTGTGAAACCTTCACAAGTGGAGCCGATAGTCCTGTCTTTAATGCATTGCTTTCTTTCCTACTTTTCTGTGTAAGAATAAGCATCTCTCTGCTTTACTAGTCTGAGGCTAATATGAAAAAAGTCCACTTAACACATATATACGCCGATAAGCTGGCTGAATTCTTGGCTTTGAAAATAGGAAACTTTCCTTTGAAATAAGACGGTATGTAGCTGCACTGGAAGAAGCTTAACAAGGATGATTGGCAAGAGCCTCATCTGAGATACCAGAATAATTGCCCAAAGAGTGAGAGGTCTGTCAGGAAGCAAGACGAAGATCTCCGCCGTCCAGATTGGAAGTTGGAAAAGCTCCATCGTCTTCCTTTAGCTTTTACTGGTCTGGTGCATCGGTTTAGGACGTATCTTCCATTGGTCTGATTACCCGAATAGCTTATCTTTTTCTTTCGCCCGTGCTCCCATGATTCTTTATCTTTTTTCCTCTATAAGATTAGAGCAACTGTAATGGGTACTTTTTCTCTTTATTCGTCAACTTGGGAAAGCTTTATAAAAATAGTCAACTGGTAATGGACCCGGATTCACATCTGTCGTGTGGCGCGGAGGCGTAGTTTCATAAGCTGGCTATAAAGAATACTTCGCTATATATGATATTAGTTGCTCAATGCACAGTGCTAATGATGGGTAGGATCTTCTCTAGTCTACCCTTCCAGGGAAAGTCCCCATATAGCATAACCGGGATGCCTATAGGTGGAAAAAAGATGAAACAAAAACTCAAGTGAAAGAGGCCCACATACCCACTCCTCTTTCCCGCCGTCTGCCCTACGGCGGCCTCGTACTCTCTATTTGCCTTCCCAGGAAGACAGAGAAACTACACACACCAAATAAGTACTCCTAATCCTCTTATACCCAAAATGAACTAGAACACAAACCTATGATACAAAAGAACGACTCCCATTCAGCAGCTCAGTTGCTACCTGAGCTGCTATTCTGGTCCTCGTCCATCTGCATCATGGGTTCGTAAATATCTTTCACTAGTTCCCAAATCATTGGATCTGGATTAGCTGAGATGCGCTCATGGAATTCTTGTAGGAACGGTAGGTCGTCCTGGAAGGTATCGAGCTCCAAGCCGTACACTATGGTATTGACTGCTTGCGTTCGATTCTCTGCCGTTACCGGCCAACCAAGGATGTTTCCTGTTACATTAATATACTGCTCTATTCGTTGTCGAATTCCCTGTAATAATAAGGTACTTTCCTCATTTGGATCATTATCCCCACCAATTTCCTCCTCTTGTTGAATGGGCGCCTCCTCTTGTTGAATGGGCGCCTCCTCTTGTTGAATGGGCGCCTCTTCCATCTCAAGGGCGGGAGGCAGATTGAGGTCCTGCTCTAAAAGGTAAAGAAAAAAGCCAACCAAAGATGAGTGCCAATTATGCCAAAGTAGGGCAGCTTTCATTACAGGTACTAAAGAGGGACATACTCGTGAGATACAACGAAAAATAATGCACCGAACAACAGACCAACAACCGATCTTGAGGACTAGGCAGATCAAAAAATATGACATTCTTTATCCTGCTCTTTTACTGGTCTTCTCGGCTGGAATCTACCATGGGCTACACACACCCTCTACCCCGGCTCAACATTCTCCGCAAACAATCGAAAAAGGGCTTTTCAATGACTTGGCCATTCAATCTTGTAAACTAATCGAGACCGAAATTGGATAAAGAGATACAAAAAGAGAGGAATAACCAATTGATAAAATAACATGAAAGCCTTCTGTTTCAATAGAGGTACAGGACAGAGTTAGGGGCAATAAAGTAGGTAAGGTGGTGAAATTTTGCGAGCTGTTCCAACCGCTGCTGGATGTGATTCCAAGAGCCAAACAAGAATGAATACCACACAAAAGAGTCAAAACCAGGCTCCCTAATAGAATGTTTAACCGATCCATTCCGTATCGATCGAATTGGTACATAAGTTGTAACATGGGAAAAGCAAAGAAAACACAACTTATTTGAATAACCCGGTGACCTAACAATTGTAGAAGTAGGATCTTAGGCAAGCAAGAAGCACTTAAATAATATAATTCAAGTGTACCAGATTCTTTATCATTTCGAGGAAAAGGTTCGGGAGGAAAGGAAAACAACGGAGGGATCCAAATCAAACCTAAATGGTAATGACATGAAAAGTCTTTTTCAAAACCTATCATTAAGGGCGTAACGACGATATACAAAAGGAATAAAAAAAAACTCGTGATTGGTGTGGAGGGAAAGATCTGATTATGAAATAGTGAAAGAAAGAGCCGTCTCATTTCCGGACTTCTGCGTTTTTTCTAATTCATTCACTTCCAGACTGGTTCTGAACCGGAATCGAGAAAAACGAGATGATAAGCAAGGGTTAGCAGTCAGTCAATCCTATGAGATGTTAAAGCTAGATAAGCAGAAAAATACTTGACTTTATATAAGAATGGACTCTAGTAATGGGCCGGAACAAGACACACTCAAAAAACACACTATTGACGAAAAAACCCAATGAAAAAGAAAGCAAAAAGAAAAGAGAAAAGAGAAAGAAGACGAGTAAGAAGAGAGGCTTTTCGTTCGTAACATGCCTACGTTACTCACTGGTCAGACTAGTTGGAAAAAAACTTTCTTTTCCCAGGCTGGATATTGGCCAACTAGTGTGGTAGCATTTTTCGGGGAATTCCCCTCTTCTCTGGAATATGGATGTGGTAGCGGACTGCAAAGCGGAAAAAGGGGCGAGATTTCCTCACTACACATATTTCATTTTTTGGTATGCTTTCTTATTTCTCATATTGAGTAAAATCTTAATTCGTTCTTCGCAAATATTTTAAAGAATCTAGTTCACTTTATGCCGATGATGGTATTGAATCAAAAGTATCAGGTGTGAAAAAGGGTGGGTGGGCCGGTTGACTCGTTTTGGTAAGTAAAGCTTCCTAGTCTGCCTCTAGTGAATCTACTCCACTCTCCTTTCAGACGCCTAATAAGAAACCCTATTCTCTTGCGCTCGCCTGGAAACCCGTTATAGAAATCAACCTCTTAGGCTTACTCTTACCACTTTAGCCCTATTGCTACTCATCTCTGTGAAAGGAAAGAAAGGCATCTGATGCTGACCCATGTCAATGCCGCCCCTACCCTAGCACCAATTCCAAGAACAACTCCTCTTACCTGCATCCCTTACTGTCAATACCTTCCCTAGCCTATTGGTTTTATTTCCGCTTATTTCTGAACTTCCTAATAAACAGATTTCCCTCTAACAAGAGAAGAGAAGATATTCATTTAACAAGCATAGTAGTTAAAAGAGCATCCATTTCCTCAGGCATAAACTCACTTTTTAAGAGTTTTGTGGATTAAGCTTAACCACTCTCCCTTATTGCGTATCCCAAGCACTACTTGACCTATAAGAATCAAAGCAATGAAATGAGGCAGGCTTGATGACAACTCCTATTCCAAGAGTCAATCTATTCTTAACTTCATCCGGCACCTGAAACTACTACCGGCACTTCAAGAACAGAAAGAATGGAGTAGAGTTCTCCTTTGCCATAAAAGACCCAAGTTAGCTGCTTTCCTTAGTGCCAATGCGCTACCTTACTAATAACTGTCCTACCTATTGGTTGACTTTTCCTATAAGCAGAAATGACCTAGTCTCCCATTCCAATAAAACTACTCATAGATATTCTCAATCAAAGCAAACTAACTCCTCATATGATAGTGTACTAAGCCCCACTTATCCTTTTTTAAACATGAAATGCGCCGTAGACTTATCCTCACCTCAGGTAGCTTCCGTACAAGAAGACAAGATAAGCAAATCCATGGCCTACCTGAGTCTAACTATACGAGTACTATATATGGGATTTTTATAGGCTTCTTATTCTACCGAATCGAAGTTTGCATAGGCAAAATAGGTCACTCTCTCCTTACTATCAGTCAAGAAATTGGTAAGGCATTTACAGCTCTCATGAACAAGGATTGGCACGTTCTAGGGCTTCTTCCTAGAAGATTCCCGTTCTTGAAGTGTTTATGTACTCCTTATAAAACCATTCTGGTGTGATCTTGTCTTTAGCAGGACCTTTGAACTTGAGAACATCACCTTGATCTTTGACCGAAATAGACTTTTGCTGCTAGAAAGTATCCTACGAGTAATTTCTCTTCAAGCTTCAACATTCCGTCTTCAGTAGTAGCAATGAATCTGGTAGTGACCTAGTACAACTGAGTCTGTGTAGTAGCAGTCATCGCCCCTACTTAATAGAGTTCTAGTATAGGGATGCATATGCATCCTAGCACAGGCTAGCTTATATTTCGCTTCGTTCTTGGGAGGTGCCCAGGTATCTGCTTTGTTAGATTTTAATGGTTTATAAGGCGGAGCTTATACTTGAATAGATGGAAACTTTTTATTTAGTAGTAATCTTTTAAGCAAATATAATATATGTATACTTCAGTAATTCAGTGTATCGGTCTTCATCACATATATCAGTAATCGTTGTCATTGGATTAATTCCAAATCAGTAGTACCCCAAGAGTTAATCACAGTTTTGTAGCTAATAAAGCGGATCATTATTACCTTTTTGCTTAGCTTCGTTTCTTTTTTTAATAATATTAATACAAGTAGTGGAGTTTCTGAAATTTGTAGTAACGTTTATGTGGGGATAGAAAGCCAGCAAAGCCTCATTCCAAAGCTTAGCTTACTCTTACTACGCTACGCTTCGGGATAGCTTCCTCCATTATCCCTTGCTTCTCTCAAGCCTGTTAACTAGCTTACCCTATATTACACGTGGTTTCCCCCCCTTTGAATGAGCAAGTCCCACCTTGCCTGGCTAAATACGAGAGGGTTCCCATATAAAAGTAGTACTGGCCTAAGCGATAGCGAAGTAGTACCCTCGGGTGAAATCGTTGTGAGAAAAGAAGGAGTGCTAGGTAGGAGAAAAAGATCTATGACCTACTCCCTTCCTGTTGAAGAATGAGCCGGACACACTCATAGGCAGTGGCTTTCAAAAGTTTAGAAATTTTATTATTTTACGTTGACTTAATACCCGAGAGTACATAGTAAGAGAATAGGAGATTTTATCTGATCAAAGGTGGTCCAAAGAGGAAAGCTATAAAAGAAAGAAGTAAGTGAATAACAGGTTTATTTAAATAATAATAATTTCTTTAAAAGAACTCAAGCTTAAGAGTACACTATTTTTATATAAAAAGAATGCCCATCAACTAACTACAAAAAAAGGGATAGGTTCTCCCGCCCCAAATCTCGGCTCCTTCGCCCGTACAGACAAACCTTTTCGGTGAGTATGTCCTAAACCATATTAAGTAAGTCAATTGTGCCCTTTCTTATGCTATCTCGGAAACATTCGGATGGTTGCATGCTCTCTCTCCATACCAGCGATTGCCTTAAGTCTCGATACCATAAAAATACTTCCCAAATTCGAGTAGTATCAAAGTATTCTAACTATTCGTTTAACTCCATCTCTTGCCTACGGTAATTGCAATGGTCTAATGAAAATCAGAAGATAGTGAATCTATAGCTTCATTCATAGAAAAGAAGCCTGCGAGAAAGAAGAAAGCAGATGGATAACAATTAGGTTGTGCCGCGAGAACCTTTCCAGAATGCCCCAGTAGCACTCATTGAAATAGGCTTATACTTCTTGCTCTACCATCTACATATCTAAAAAGACTTAATTGCTCTACCAGTTACATTCTACCATCTACATAGAATCAAGAAGTATAATAACTGAAAGCACTTTTTTCTTTCTATTTTCAACTTGTGTAGTATAGAGAAGCGAATCTTCACAGTAACCTTTATTGATAAAGCGTTGGCACCAAAGAGCTCTACTGTTGTGTGGTGGCAGGCGGTCACCGTCCTTCGCCCTTACTAATTAGATTATTCAGATTCGATCTTGACTTATGCTTTTTCTATATGCTTAAAACTTGCAAGTTTAGCCTTGTGCGGACTCCCTCCCCCTAAGTCAGTGAGTCAGCCCTAAGTAAGTGAGTCAAAGGGTCTGATTCTCTCTCTTTATGAATTTCTTTGATAAATAGTCGTCGCCAGTGCGATTGCCGGAAGAAATACACCACAAAAGCTCAGAAGAATAAATTTACTCAATGCATGTCCATTCCGTTCTTTGCATGTCCATTCCTTTCTTTTGTCTTATACGCTATTTCTGGGTAATTAGCTGCGCAGAAAGCAATGCATCTCTGGTCTGGGGTGGAGAAATACGTCCCTGTGGACTCCTCTCCTATCTACAGGAAGATAGAGTGTCAGAATGCGAAGAAAAAGCGTAAGAATGCGCACCAAGAAGAAAAGCTTATAGAGACGGGGCAAGCTTAAATTGCTCGTACCACAAATCAATCTCTACAGATGCTAGGTAATAGCTAGAAGAATCTGTGAATAGGGTCAAAGGTAATGGTGGCCGCCCTGCCCTGCTTCATCTTGTTCGCGAAAGATCAGGGTCAGATATGAAGAAGAGGAAAGGGAATAAAAGAATGATAATGAAGAAAGAGCAAACAATAGGGGCTTGAGCTGGAATCCTATTTCTATATACTGGAATCCTCTTTCTATATATAAGTAAAGAATCGAATCTCTATAGACTGACGACAGACACCTTAATTTCTCGGGAGTCTATGGTATAAGCTCTCCAGTGGGCCAGGCTGAAACGCAAGCTTAGCTTTCGGTATTGCCCTTGCTAGGAGTAGCATTCGACTCCTACTGCCTACTGCTACATGCCTACTGTAGCATAATGACTTACCCGCCTGTTAAGTTTTCCATTTCTCACCTTTAGCCTTCTTGAGAATAATTTGGCTTTGGAAGTGTGGGTTTCTTTCAATTCAACCCGGAATTTTGCGCTTTAGGTTAGTGAGTTGAATTCACCGAGTAGAGAGCTTACCAAATGAAATTTATTATGTAAGTCCCTCCCCAGGTCAGTGCCCACCTGTTAGGATCATGGCTTAGAAATAAGCTCCAAGAAGTGTAAAAACCACGCACTCAAACTGCTTCCCTTTGGTCGAGCTTTCCTCTCTCATCACAGAAAGTACTCGCTTGAGTCAGTCTGTCTTGTACTCATCCCCTCGTGTTAAGCATATATCTTTTGGATCATTTCTGTCTTCATCTTACGCGTACAGCGATTACCGGATCCCGAACTCCGCAGAGCTACATACAGGGATCACATTGGCTCGGTCCGCTTCTCAACGGAAGCAATGAAATGTCTGTTAAGAAATGCCCATAAAAAGTTTTTTTTCATATACGATAATGGTCAAGTGGCGCGCAGGTAAGCATGTTGGTATTATCATTTACTTCTATAGAAAATATGTGAGGTATTTTACTGTACTAGAGAGTACCCAAGAGATTTATGAACTAGATACTGCTATCGATTACCTCGAGAAATCGCAATAGAGCTTTTCCAAACTAGATACTGCTATCCAAAAATATTGGTATGGGTACCTGCGGTTTACCCAGTTGCTGGAGAAAACAGCCACTGATAAAATAAACTTCTCTGTACACCCTTGATGGTGAGTAATAGATAAGCTATTCAGAATAGAAAGAATAAAGAAGACAACGAACAAAAGATGTTAATTCTATATGCTAATAAATGCTGGAAAAGTTGCCATTCAACATGCTCGATAGAGAGCTTTGCAAGCAGACCAATAGACTGACTGGGTTACACACAAGGATTCCATTCCGGTATGATACCTTATTAGCTCTTCTTGAAAGGAGTAGGATTTTCCTCTAGAACCCTTGCTTTGTAATAAACTAATTGACACAGTAAGCCTGGCAAGGGATTAACCTCTGGACTACCCACCTGCAGACCCATACAATACACGATGTAAATAAAATACGAGAAATAAACCTTTTTGCATTATCCCCTCAATTGATCAGGAGTAAGACTCTTTGCTTTTTCATTACGGTTGGGATTACCGCCCACTACCAACCGCGCTTTATCCGCTAAAAAAAAAGGTTTCTTCTTTTTCCATCGGAAGCTAGCAAATTTGTGAGTTCTGTACATGCATTGTTGTGATCACCACATTCTGCCCCTGATTTTTCATTGGTGGAATCTATAAAGCCCGGCGTTACCTCTGTTGTTTTTGGGATGTCAAGATCTTTGTACTTTCCTTTGTGCTTCATTTGGAATAGCGTTCGTTCCGCTAAGCGGCTTAATCCAGGTCCGGGTAGAAATCTCACGAAATGAAGAAAAATCCTGAATCCGAGATTGATTTCTAAGGCACAGACAACTTGGAAACATCAGATGTTGTAACTGGGGTAGGTAGTAAAAAATTCGTATCAAAGGTGTGGCCAGATAGCTTCTTCTTTTGAACAGCATTTCTGGCTTTCGTTTTCTCAGCCAGCATGTTCAAGTGATCAAAGAAAGTTTATTCTCTAGGTGGGTTACTGCATTATCGTTCGCGGAGCAATTGTCCAGAGTAAAGGTGAAGGTCTTCTGATCCCACTGCCAATCCACTAAGATTTAATCAATCAAATTAGAAATCGCTTGACCGGTGTGGGGATAAGGCATTTCTTTCCAAGCAATGATTTTTTTGTGAAGATTGAAACCATTGTCGATGTAATGCGCCGTAAAGCGCAAATAGCCCGCCCAAACTGTACTCGAGGTCCAAATGTTACTCGTGAAAGACACCCGCGAATCTAATGCACCAAACTCATTCATCGCTACATAACTGCCGGCCACCTCCACACAATCATTTCTTAAAGTTTGACGCTTAACGGAAAAAATACGCGGGTCAGAGCGATCTCATAGGGGGTTCCCGGGGTATTAATTACCGGGTATCTCGGCATCAATAAAAAGCAAGGTAAGAAGGCTACGAGTCAAATCTGGATCAAAGCTAAAACTGGGGGGCTAAAATATATCTTTTCCTAGACTTTCAATTATCCTGTCTCTTTCTTCTTTGGTGATGCCCTCCTTTCTAGGATATGACGACGCAAGTGTGTCCCGAGGTTCGATTGGAAGTAAGCTTGGTATCGCACTTTCAGCAAACCACCATATTGTCTTCTGCTTCCTAAAAAAGGTTCCAATGATCTTTTTTTTAGAACGATTCCGTCTAACTTAAACTGCTACACTCTGACTCTAAGATGCATCACCTATAATGTCACCATGGGAATCTGTTTGTGGCACTGATTGCCACATTACCTACAAGATAAAAGAATTTAATACCTTCTAGAGAAAGTAAAATTTCCTCTAACGTCAACAGATTGGTTACTACTTAAAGAAGAATGGACAATGTTAAGAAAATGCTGGTGTATTCAAAATTGTCTCATACAATAATTGACGCTAGTGGATGCGGAGAGACTGTGTGTGTGAGAGAGAGAGAGAATTGATGATGAATTGAATGTGGATCATAGGGCACGCACTACGGCATGTTGCGAGTGAAAAGGACGGGATAACTTCAACGAAAAGCAGTTGCATGGTTGGTAACTGATCTAAACAAGGAAACCTTATCGCTTGGTAACGGATCTAAACAAGGAAGGATACCTTATCGGAAGAACTTATTTGAGGTTAGTAAGCTGGAAGATAACTAATGTGAAAGAGTAGGACAATCACTCTCTTATTCGGGCGGATTTATTCTTCGAAAACCTGTGGCACGGGTCAAAGATCAAGATGAAATCAAAAGGAATATGCCATCTGTGTAATAAGGCAAAAGGAAAGTAGTGAGTTAAAGGGGAGTAGGGCTGTTTTTCTCGGATGCATATTGAAGGGAAGAGGCTTGTGCTGGAACTAAGATGAGTTAAGTAGTGCTTTATTTAATAAATAGGCAAGTAACGGATAGAAAGACAGGCGTGGTATAATAAGCATCAGTTTGATTATATCAATTTGTATGCATAGGTGAGCAAGGACTAGTAACTAGGGATCGATCGGTCAACATGTCAAGGTTTGCTAGAGTAGGAAGTTAAGTCAAATCGAAGCTACTGGTGCAGCAGGTACAGCTCTCTCTAAGCTTTTCCCTTCTTATATTAGATTTTAGAATCTAGTCCAAGTAGCTTACACAACCCCTTATGTTGCATGGTGTGGGTCAGCCTTTGCTCCAGCAAGTATTTCAAGCTGATCTGATCCGTTTTGATAATGAAGGTTCCTCCAATTAGGTAATGCCTCCATCTTTGAACTGCTGTCAATAATGCCAAAAACTCTTTTTCATAGGTGGAGAGGCCTTGCGCCCCCAACTTTTGCTAAAAAATACAATGGCCTCCTTCCCTGCATCAGTACTGCACCCATACCCTTATCACTGGCATCTGTCTCAATTATAACGGGTTTACTGAAGTCAGGCACGGTCAACCCAGGTGCATTTGTCATTGCTTGCTTGAGCTGGTTGAAAGCTGATTCAGCTTGAATGCTCCAATTGAAAGAATTTTTCTTCAACTGCTCAGTTAATGGTTTGCTAATGACACCATAATCTTTGATGAATCTCCTGTAATAACCAGTAAGACCAAGAAACCCTCTAAAATATCTCACTGTTTTAGGTGTTGGCCAATTTTTCATTGCCTCTATATTTTTCTGATCAGTAGCTAACCCACCTTTTGAGATTACATGCCCCAGATACTCCACCTCTTTCAAGCCAACCTCACATTTAGATTTCTTTGCAAACAGCTTGTTTTGTCTCAACACCTCAAGTGTCAGTGAAAGATGCTGTGCATGACTGTCCTCATCAGGGCTAGAACCCAAAATATCATCAAAAAATAACAAGATAAACCTCCTGAGATAGGGCTTGAATACTTGGTTCATCAGCTCTTGAAATGTGGCTGGTGCATTGGTTAGCCCAAAAGGCATCACCACATATTCATAGTGCCCTTCATGTGTTTTGAATGCTGTTTTGTAGATATCTCCAGTGTGCATCCTTATTTGATGGTATCCAGATCTGAGGTCTATTTTAGAAAACACTCTGGAGCCATGGAGCTCATCTAGTAAATCCTCTCTGATAGGAATTGGATATCTATTCTTAACAGTACTAGCATTCAACTTCCTGTAGTCAATGCACAACCTCCAAGAGTTATCCTTCTTCTTTACTAAGAGCACTGGGGAGGCAAAAGGACTAGAAGATGGTTGTATGAATCCATTCCTTAATAGTTCACTCACTATTTTTTATATTTCCAGCTTTTGAAAATAGGAGTGCCTATATGGCCTCTGATTGATGGGGTCAGTGTTTGGCAGTAAAGGAATTTTGTGGTCTACCTTTCTCTGAGGTGGTAATGAACTTGGTTCTTCAAATACATCACTGTATTGTATCAACACTTGGCCAATTACAGGATTAACTGTCTGCATCCCTTTATCCTCCATAGGGCCCACCTGGAAGAGATGTGCAAAGATGACTTCATGCCCCTTCTTTTTCTCTTGCTCTACATCAATGTAACCTTGGCACATTCTCACCTCTGCCACTTCTTCACAGACTTGCAATTTTATATCTTTATTTCCCTTCTTAAAAGCTAGACACCCTTTACTCCAGTCAACTACCATGGGTCCCATATCAGTCAACCAATCTAGCCCTAATATGAGATCATACCCCTTAACATCCAAAACTCTCATGTCCTTCTAAAATTCATGCCCTTGAATAGAGAATTTTAGTGCATTGCAAGCTGATTCAGTAAGTAAGCCTTTCTCTTCTCGAGGAAAGCCAAGCAGGTAAGAAGAGCTCCTATTTTCATACTCTAAGCTTGGATATCCGCATCAAGAAGATTAGAACCTCTGCTAGCACTGCGTAAGACAACTAGTCAATCAGGAGTTTAGTAGAACGCACTTTTCATAAAGCAATCACAAAGGCTGGCTCTTATTGAATAGGTTTCCTTCTAGCTTGCTTTGCATTCCTATATCTTGTTTGAAAGCTTACTTTTCCTATGGAAACTACGAGTAATAGGCAATAAACTACAACGCTTGTTACCTTTCTTCTATTCTTGTAAGCCTCTGTATACAAGAAAGCATGCAACGATTCCAGTTCTCGCGATCCATAGACACAGAGGAAGCTACCTGCCCCCCCCTTTACCAATTCTCAATGTGGCTTAGTGTGAGGAAAGTGTGAACTTGACCGCTTTTTCTATCAGGTACCCCTGCAGGAATTGCTCTTGTTAGAAGTGAGCATTTCACATATATAGTGGAGTGTGTTAGCACCTAGTATAGATTAAACTCTTTCATTCTTAACATTCCTATGAGATAGCGAATTCCTAATCGAAGAAAGACGTAAATGTTTACCAGCTCTCCAGTGCGAAGAGCAGGATCGTCTGCCTTAAAAGACTCAACATAGCGTTCGGAATAAGAAGGGATTTCCTAACGCTTGGAATAAAGAGTCTGAAGCATAGAACGAGTAGAAATGCTTAGTAACATGCAGTCAGTCCGAGAAGTCCCTCGGGTTAAAGCAAGTAGCCAGTCTGTCTCAACGATACAGAAAGATGCTAAGAAAGAGGGTTGTGACCAGACAGTAAAGGAACGAAGGGGCTTGGCCATACTCGGAGGATTGGATTCTTTCTTTCATTCAGAAAATAATCGATGCTTCTATAGCAATGTTTGTGATCCTGGAATGCTTTGATTGAACTATTCCCAGGATTGTTATGGAAGTCGATGCTCACTTACGAGCTAAAATGCGTGAATTTACGCTAGTACCACTTCAGAGTTTCAGTAGCTGGGACTTAATCTCCGTTTCCTTCCGCTCTTTTCTATTTAATAATAGAAGAAAGAGTTAAGTTTATTTTTTCGTTGATGAGAAAATGTCAAAAAGAAAAAATCAAAAGCAAATGCCTAGCTAGCTAAAACAACCTATCCAGATGCATTGGCTAATAACATATCTAACGCCCTTCCTCGGCCGGACTCGACCATAGCAAGCTTCCTTCAAACGACCTCAACGCTCAAGCTTCTTCTCTTTTCTTTGCCCAGGGATTTAGCCGGGGGATTTCATTTTTTCTTTATACGACCTCGGGTTGATCAGGAACTCCTGACTTTAGAATGGGACTTCTTATCTTCTCACGAGCTCTAATTTTATCAATAGCTTCGGCTACTGGTTCTCGGCCTAGCTTCTTTACTTACTTTATTGGCTCACTTCGCTCCTCTCGCCTACACTTTTTAAGCTCCTTTGGTTGGAAAGGAGTGCTGGGTGACCTGGTCAGTGCTAGCGTGGAGACCAAGGCCAGGAGTTCTCTACTATTATCCAGGAAGGGAGAATCGAAGTCAAAGGGGAAGAAGGAATAATCAACATTGTGGAAGTATTTTTGCCGTCTCAGTCCATAACGTTCTTCTGCCAGACTTTAATAGTACAAAAGTCGAGCGAGAAAAGAAAGATCTAGCAATTGTGGCAATTGACTGAAACCAGTTCGCTACAAGTATTCCGCTCGCTCTCGAATCATGACTAGTACGGAGATGGATAGCCCTCCATTCCATCGTTTAAGGCTTGGTTGAAGGAAAGCTAGCAAGTAGTAAGTAGGAAGGTAGCCAGCTAGTCCCTGCCATAGCGGTTTTTAGAGCTCAACCTTTCTATGTGATTCTTAATCTTGTTTCACCTAAGATTTTGAATATGAAGCCGAAGGGATCTCTTGTGGGAAAGAAGGTTACAGCCCATAGCAACTCAAAGAGCTTTATTATGCCTTGATTTTAACTATTAAGCGAAGATATTCCAGTCTATGATGCCTTTCTTTGGGAAGAATTTCATTCCTAGGGCAATCTCTTTACCACTTAATGCACAGTAAGAATGAATGAATTAGCAGTAGAATATAAGGCTTGCTCTAATAATCAGATTGAGGACTTTTTTTAGTTAATGCAGGAGTGAAAGAGGTCAGCATTCAAATAGTCAGCAATTTCTTTCTTTGTCTCCCAGGTCTGAAAACGAGAGAGCTAACACGTGGATCTCTTCTGGGGCTAAATACGCTTAGGGGCGCAACACGGATGAAGCACTAGGTGGAACTCTTTCCTGAGATATTACAAAAATATTATTGAGTTGGAATATTCTATTAAGTCTTGACGGTTGCTCTTTTCGCTCGCAACATGCCGTAGTTGCCCGCTCTTTTGGCTCGCTCCACTTCCGTTCCACTCGCTGGGTTGGAGAGCCAAATTATTGAAAGAGTCCTGCTATATGAGATAGAACTGAGGTAAGCTCACTATCGAATAGGTGATAGGTAAGCTCACTCGTTTTTTGGTTTGACGGGAGAGTTTTCTGAATACGCTAGGCTTAAGCTCGGAAGTCCTCACGAGAACTAACATTATTAACAAATTGGCTAGGCAAGTTGGTGAATTAACTTTCAAAGCTGGCGAAGTAGCAAAAGAAGGAATCCAATCTTGCTTGGTAAACGTTAACTGAGTAGAATAGGAATGTTGAAAAGAATGCCAATTCATTACTGCCACGGTTTGAGTGTTCAGTTTATCATTCTTTTATGAATGGATCAGCATTTAACTGGGCTAGGTGCCTAAAAAACGTTGGTCAGCACAGGTGCGAAGCATTCATCATTTCTTATGTCTTTTTTATTCATTTGTTAAAGAAACTAATATATACTAGTTTAGTTAGTACATTTACTTTGGAAGAGCTGGAAGATGGTAACCTTTGGCTTACAAGCGTTCGTGGCCTTGATATGTATTAGAGGAAGATGAAATACGACAAAGCCATTTCATTGATGAACGGTTGACCCAGTGAGTAACGTAGGCATGTTACGCTTTTTAGAGATACACGTGCCGTAGTTTATCTCTCCCAAAAGCAACGTTAGTAGTGTATCGTCTGTTACGAACGAAAAGCCTAAAGCTCTTCACTGAAAGAAGATTCCAACTGCTCGTAGTCCGAGTCTGTGGGCTTCGGCTCTTCTTTATCGGTATAGTCTGTCTTTCTTGCTATAGGTAATGTCTGGACTTCGTTGATGGATCTCATTGCAGGAACTGCTTCAGTTTCACAGGCCGCCAGGTTGGTCTACCCACTAGATGTAGTAGCTGATCCTAATTGAAGTATTTCATTCTGGCGCGCGTTCCTTTCTTTGGCAATCTTATGATTGAGTGAGTTTCGTTCATGGGGTTTTTTTAAATACGGGGTTTCATATGCCGTCTGCGCTTGGCTTTGGCTGTAGAAAAAAGAGCTTTCCTCATTCCTCGACTGCTGCTATTCAACCTTGTCATGGGATAAAACGAGCAGTAACCAATGACTGGCTGGGCGCAGCAGAGTATTCGAATGGAACCGCGTTTTCGGCTAGTCTTTTTTCTATCCAAACCGCAAATCCGAATCTTGTTCTTACTTTACCTCTTACGGAAAACGCTTTTCAGGCAAGGCAGACCGAGGGAGAGTCAATAGCAAAGAATCATTCGGCGCGTAGTGAACTGCCGTATAGATCCGCACAGCAATGGGAAGCCGTTGAAACCCCCCATCATGAGAAGCAAGCGCTTACTCTTACTCACCCAGCGAGTGAGTCCCCTGCGCTTCTTCGGACTGGGCAAATCTGGCGCGGTGTGCCCATCACACCTCAACTCCCGGATTCTTAGAAGCATACACCGGTGACTTAACTCCTTCCTACTTTAGCTATCTCTTCTTTACTTTTTTCCGCTATCAGTTTACTACTGACGCTCCGCGCCTTTTCTTTCTATTATACTGGTGTATTCCGGGGACTCACATCTATACGCTTACCTTGCCTACCCTACTTTCCCTTTCAACTTAGACATACCAGAGAAAAAGCCATTTCATTTCAGACTTTCAGTACCGACCAATAGACCCAGAGCCTATTGAGTCTATTGAGTAATTTCTTTATGTATGAGTTAGAGGTCTGGGTATTGTGCAACTTGCTTTCTATTTATGGTTATTGAAACATAATTGGGTTTTCATAAAGAAAAGAAATATCGTAAGTAAATGAATGGTTTCATTAAATGTAGAGCTTATCATAGTCTGTCCCGGCCAGATAGATTGGGGCCTAGCTCCGTGGTGTTTTCCACGGTTCGTTCTACACTACAGATTTTCTTTCATAGTGCTTTTTAGTTGTTGAAATGTCAACAATAAGTTAAGTTGCGAGGCAAGGAGTTGACTTTTTTCCAAGCAAAGCCCTATTGAATCAAAGCAAATAGTGCCCACTCTCTTAAAAGATGAGAAAGCAGAGCATGGAAGACCATGAAATTTAAAACTATTTGAGAATGCTTACTGGCCTCTTTAGACCCCGGCAACTTCTCAAGTATGCACGCACTTAAGTTTGAGTTCCGAGCAACTAATAATGTAGCTGAGTTCGAAGGCGAGTAACCTTTATTTTGACGAGCCAGGAAGACTCCCGCTTGCTTCGCTTTCCATCCTGCTTCATTTCTTCGTATAGTGAGAATTCTCTTTTGTAACAAGCGAGAAAACGGATGCGCGTCCTAACGCGCAACGGCTTTCGAGCTTAGCCGTTGCTTGTTGGATGAAGCGAGCCAGTAGCGAACGGAACCTTAGCGCGTGCGTTAGCGCAACGGCTTTCTAAAGCTAAATCCGTTGCTTGTTCCGTTGGCTTTCTCTTTTTTGTTTTTTTCTCTGAGTTTACTCAGCTTTACCTACTTGACTCAGCGGTTAGAGTATCGCTTTCATACGGCGGGAGTCATTGGTTCAAATCCAATAGTAGGTAGGAAAGAAAAGCCATGTTTTTTCCTGCATGAGAAGCAAGCCCTTACTATTCCTCACCCTGTCACCAGTGCTTCTTCGGAATGGTAAAACATTTGCGGTGCTTTTCGTGCAGTGAGCAACTACGGCATGTTGCGAACAAAGGACACAGACGAGTAACGTAGGCATGTATAGAGTGAAAAAGGTAGTTCCTCACTGAGTTCAACAGAGTAGCACGCACTGGAAGGAATCGTTCCTCGCTCGGGTACGTATGTTGTCTCAAGCCAGAATCTATGGTCCAGGTTAAAGTGGGCAGTATAGTTATCTTTCGAATTGGCGGCAAGCAATAGGAAATTTTCAAGTGAGTTGCTCTTTCTGTATATTTCATGGAACCTGATGCATCTTTAAAAGGAGTTTTTGGGGGCGGCAGATCCAATTCAGAATCTCCGGCCTGCCTAAGGTCGTGGTAATTACCTGAAGGAGAGTAAGTAAGTTCTGTCACTCTTCCTTTCTGCCGATAGAATGAATAAATGGCTTGCTTGCTTACTACTAAGAGAATAAGTGGCTTGCTTGTAGAATAAATGGCTTGCGTGCTTACTAAATAAGAGAATAAATGGCTTGCTTGCTTTCCTAAGAAGTGTTGCTGCTGCTTCCTTCCCGGACTGAGTAATAAATATGAGTTCGCGCGCGCATTGTCTGTCTTTCAAGACCTAAGAGTACGTCCGAATGACTAAGACGCCTAGTCCAGAGTGTGTTCTAAAATCCTATCCAGCGGGCAATAGTCAACTGAGCTTTTACTTTGCCCATTGATCATCGAACCTTTTTATATTCTCTTATATAGTGTATTTTTGGCATTTGCTAGCTGATCTTTGATTGAGGTCTGAAGCTCTTCTGCTTGCTTCAATCTATATAGTCTAGTAGCAATAAGCAAATAAGGTTACTCGTCAGAGAGAGTACCACACACTTACTGGCTCCTTATAGGATAAAAGACGCTCAAAGACAGAGAGGAAGAGGAACAGGAAGACGAACTGGAAGAGCAAGAGCACCACTCTCTTTGATTACCCTTATAGGATAAAAGACGCTCAAAGAGCAAGAGGACACACACACAATAGACAACTCTTATCATGGCAGCGGCACGCGGTAACAGGCTGGATGCATTTACCTCTATCTTTAAAAAGGAATGAAAAGGCTTCTCTATCCTAAATATTGTTTTTATACTCGCATGCAGGAAAGAGGGACTTCCTTTTAGATGGTAATATAAGCAGAACTCCCCAGGAAAAACTTCAGGGTATCAAGATCCTATATTGGGTCTGTATACGTCCGAAGATGATCCGTCCGTAGAATATGCGGGAAATCACCAAATTAATTGGCTGAATTGAGTGGTTAGTTATTCTGGGGAGGAAGCCCGCACCCACTAGTGGAAAATGATATTAAGTTACTTCTCGACCGACCTCCTTTGTATACCACCACCCGCCTTCGGCGTGAGAAACGTAGCTTTAAAAGGGATGAGTGCTTCGTTGGTAGGCTTGCTAACCTTTTAGTTGACTGATGGCATCGGGCTCCCGGGAGCATCAAAGTTGTAGATCCTAACGGATCCCGCTGAAACCTGAACTGTAGAATGAGAGCTTCGGGCAAAGCAGTGGTACTACTTCAAAAGAGTGGTTTAGCTCGTTCAAAGGAATAGATCTGAAACTCTTTTGTCCTCCACCTTTCTAGACGCTTTTTCAGGAATCCCTGTGGGCAAAACTCCCTGAAATGGGATACTATTATATGCTGGGCAACAAAGTCAAAACCAAAACAAGCAAGAAAAAGATTGCTAACCTCTCCTCCTGCTCTTAGAACTCTATTCTATCGAAGTAACGGAAGTCAAACCATTAAATTCTATATCATTTATTATTAAATAAGGAATATTTTTTAAAAAGAAATTTCATTTATGCACGGTATTTCCTACTGATACTCGAAAGCATGCTTACCACTCTGACTGAAAGCTTACTTTTACAATCAATACCCAGCGAGGAACGTATAATGTGTAGAGTTCAAAGGCGATACACTACTAACGTGTAGAGCGAAAAAGGCGGGAATATGCGCTTTTCAAATTTGATACGGTGTCCTATTCCGAAGTTAGATCTCTATACGTATGACCAGCAAGCAATGAGCAGCAAAATGGTTGTCCGACAAATGATGATGAGCGAGCGTTGTGTTTGTGTATTAATGAAATCTGGGTTAGAATTGAAGTTCCCGCTCCTTAAACTATTACTCGATTCAGTGTAATTCTAATGCTAAAGACTATATTTTTGACTTTGAAAATGCTGTCTGAGAAGAACTGATCTTGGGCTAAGAAGGAGCAGGGAAAGATACGCAGTAGGTAACTAACTTTGCAGGTAAAATACGAAGTAGGGCAAGACATATGGATAACCAGGATACCCGCCCGCCGATAGCCCTGTTTAGTCAGTAATCGTACAAAGCATGGGAAGGGTAAGTAAAGGCTTGTTGTCAAAGTATGCGTCAAAGTAAAAAAGAAGTCGGCCGTGTCCTAACTAACCCTTTCACAAGCGTAGCCTCGTGGATAGAGTTCATAAGGCAAACCTTAGAGAGAGTGTGTTAATGAGAAAGCAGTAAGCCCAGGCAGTAAAGGCTTAATTGAATGGCGAGGTGCTTACTACGGGAGATATCTTGGACAGGTAAAAGCCACCTTACATCATTGCCTATTTCTCTGCTCTCTAAGTTCCGAATCCGGAGAATTTCATACATAGAGTAGAAGCTTACTCGACGAAGGCGTGTGTGATAGAGAAAATAAGAAGCCTTTGAAAAGGAAATTTCGGGAGATCCATGTGATACGGGAGGAAGATGCCTTTACGTCCTTCTACAAAAAGGTTTGACTTTAGATCAAGCAAGTATGATCTGAAATCACTACTTTCGGTCTCCTATTCAATTTCAGTAGTATTTAAGGCGGCTTTGCGAGCACGTGCCATCCCTTCTTCTCCTTGAGAGCCTTTTCCTGCAGATGTAGCAGAATCCGTCCAAGGGGAGGGAAGTTAGTTATCTGTGCTTACTCTCACGCTTTGAGAGGAATTGAGTCCTATTCGTCTGATGTGTTGATGCTAGAGTTGTAGTGAAAGCAGTAGGACTTTCTTTCAATGCGGGTTGATTCCGGTTGGTCAGGCTCCGGCATCGGAAACTCTCAATAAAGTACAGAGTTTCTTAGGACAACTGCTGCTACTTCCTGAGCCTTGGAAATTTCATTTGGTAGGAGTAGGCTATTTCTTCTAACATCCTTTACTTCGCACTGTAACTCTTTTGGTATCTACTCGTTCCTACTCGACTATTCCCTAGGAACAACCCGACTCTTAGAAGACTCTGGTTAGAAAGCGTAATTTCAGCACTGGCCATACTGCGGTTGGATAGGCAGGAAGATGTAAGCCCTACAAACCTATCTATTCCTTGCTTTCCTTCGTCAAGTAAGCGATTTTCACTCCCTGCTTTCCGGGGAATGTATAGCTGAACCGGGCATTGTGCGCTGGCCTACATTTTCAGTTGTATCCAAGTGTCTGCAAATGCGAGCTGCAGGAGCATAAAGGGAAGGGGTTGAAGTGGAAGGCCCAGACTAAACCATCTTCGTCGAGATCTGGGTTGCTTTTGACTTGACTTTTGTGACGACTTTTGCACTTGAACTATGGACCGAGCTGCCAGTGCTACTTACCGGCCGATACTCACTTCTCCTCAACGAGATCTTGGTTTAACCAAATTGGAAATGCAAAAACAGCATCAATCAGGTTTGTTTTTATTCAGTACAGGGGGAGTTTCTTTTCTGTTCCTAACGTAGGTAGCAGCGGATGGATTTTCCTACGACTCTACTGGAAGAAGGAAGACTCGTTCGTATTTTGACTTCCCTCATCTCGCATTTAAAAATATATAATGTTGTGTTGTCTTTGGAAAGTAAAGAATCGAAGAACTACTACTTTATATGAAATTATGGAATTTGATTTGTTGTAATTCGTGAATCGAATCCATCTCCAACACTCTCCAAAATATGAGTAGAGTCTGGAAGTTCTGAGGTCTTATCATTCGTCTGAATAAGGGCAAAATCTAGTATCAAATTCAGATTACCCTGCTCGTGCTTGCTTCCTCAGCAGAATATTATCCTTTCACAGAAGTCAAAGCAATAGATGCCCTAGCTAGCGACGAGACAAGTAATTTTACCTATTTCGATTTTACCTATTTTAGGCTGCTTACCTATAGGTTACCCCCCGAAAGACTGAGTCAGAATACTTTCTAACATGCTATCTGTTGGCTGTGTACCCATATACAGGCCTGGCTGCTTTTTCTTTGACAAGTAATTCAGTAGAAAGAAAAATGGGTGTTTGCTGGCTTGTTTGCAGGTTGGTCTTTTTTACTGGATTGTGGTGCTCCGCGGGAATGAGTTGAACCTGTTGCTGGCGACTGGGATTTGAACCTGGCTCGCTCAATACAAGCTGACTAAGAGGTTGAATAAGCTGGCCTCGGAAAGGCATAGTTTACTAGGTCGGTCGTCCTTTGGCAAAAAAGACCTGGCTTGGAGTAAGAGTGATAAGTACCTGCACCTGTCTAAGTCAAGTAATAAGTGGCAAGCTCAGCAGTAGTAGTAGTTCCTGTCATTCAATAATCAAAAAGTCGTGGAATCTCGCTTCCTTAGACTCCCCATAAATGCATGTTCTTAGCTTACCAAAACCACTAGATACCTCAATATTAGCAATGGCACTCCAACTGGCATTGGGACGATCGGAGGTATTAAGAACAGGTCCCTATACCCTATGGGCTCGCTTTAAGAAGGGGAATGGGTTTCCATCAATGCCCGGGCAGAGACTGCAACTAGATAGCTTGAAATTGGCCGAGACCGACAAAGAGAGTCCATCTGTAACTGCAACTCCCTAAAAGCAAATTCATATGTGCGTGTCACACAAGCGGAAAAAGTGGGTTCTCATCGTTACTTCACTCCTCCGGGTGCGTTAATGCGTATACTAGGCACATCCCACGTTCTGCCCAGGCAGGATAGTAAGCTACTCATAAGGTTTTTAGGGAATGGCGTTTGGACTCCTTTAGTTGAAAGTCTATGCCTCCAACCATGTTACAAGTGCCCAAGTCTAAGTTCTTCCAAGAGTTCAGACAGGGGATAGGGTATTTACCGGTAAGCTCTTTCTCAATGCATATTTTCAAATCGATGGAGGTGGGGAAGATTTGGTAGTCTTGAGGTGTCCTGCCATGGATTTGGGCAAGTGAGGAGTTGCCATTCCGATCTCGATCTGTTGCCATAGTATTAGTAGTTGAACCATTTTCTGTCTTGCCCCCTACAGGGAAATGGTATGTTGTGTGCAACCAGTGACTGATGCCAAAATAGATTCTTTTTCGGTTAAGTAGGAAGTTACAGTGGACTGGAGTGCTATCTGTCTTCGCAGTGCTAGCTTTGGGATTCTCAGGTTCCTTTTCCTTCGAATGTCATCAGAGTGTACCAATTCTTCGATGCGTAGTGATTGGCAAGAGTCTACTAGAGATTCCGACTGATCATATGAATATATGATTGAATGTCCTCGCATAAATGAGTTGCACGATGCGTAGTTCAAGTCTGCCGAACTTCCTGAAATTGTGAAACACATCACCAAAAAAGAGATCCATTTCAAACTGACCCTGACGTCCGCTTTTAGTATGCGTTTCTTACTCCGGAAATGGTTTCTAGAATGGCACCCACTATTCATTTGTTGGTTTTCCTGGTTGATCGAAAGATCCATCATATATCGAAGTACGTTTGAGTGTCATCTTGCTACAGACTGTTCGCTCTTTCATTCTAGTTGCACGCTCCGCGCCTCGTATTTTCAATTGGGATTCACAACACATCAACTATGACATGTTGTCCACTCATTTTCATATATAGTAGATCTTAATAAAGAATTTGCTTCCACGAAGTACGTACTTAATGACCAAGTTTCTTTAGTTGGCGTCAGTGTTCACTGTCATAGATATCAGATTGATTTCAGTCGTCCCCCTGTTCACCTTAAATATTCTCAAGCTCGTCTTGATGAAAGTCTGACTTTCTTTTTGTCCGGTAATGAGGATTCAGGCAATAAAGTCAGACTAATGTCTGCCTCTGGTCTTGAAGATCCATGTCACCGGTATTCTTATTTTCTTTTCCAGTCAAATAGCCCGGATACTGGAAGGCATATCGAAGGTAGACTTCCACGTGTTCATTTAGCACCAAAAAAAAAAAATGGGTCTTTTTTAGAGGGGAATTTTTTGCTTTCATTTGCTTTCGCACTTTCTTACGGGTGAGTCTTCTCTTCGACTTTTTCATTGGTATGGAGACCTCAATGCGCCCCTCCTATGTCAATGAGACAACCAGCCCGAGAACTTCCAGATTCCCTATCTTTTTCTGTCCTCCAATCCGGCGGCCCAGGACGACTCCAGCTTGAAATGGTTACAGATATGCTTGAGCTTTCTCTGAAGCTCGTATTTTGCGGGCTGCTCTACGTGTATTCCTTCGGTCCGTGGAATGCCGAGTAGTATTTTGTCTGCAGCATAGCGGGCATAGTAGATTCGAAAAGGCAGGTTGCTTCCTATCCTAGGTTTCCTATTGGAAGTTCGGTTCATCCAAAGCAAAGGGGGTTATCAACCTAATCCTCTACCCAGTTCCCAAGGCTCCTTCCAAGAACGCCTACCTAGCGCGCGCTCCTTCCTTTCGATTGGTATTTTTTCCTTTCTTCCTTCCTTATTCTCGAATTGAGCATAGGCTGTCTGCGATGCCTTGAACTTGATTCTTGCTATGTATCTGGGGCCGTTGCGAAGCTTGATTTTTTACCTATTCTCTCGTTCCCTCTCTTGTTGTCTTGATTCCTTATGGCTGTCATTAATGGCAACCCCTTCCTTAAGGTGTGCCTTGCTTGGAGATATTGGTTTTTACTCATGTAAGACTCGATCTGTGATGAGGCTCTTTGCTTAAGTTACTGGTTTTCCTCTAAACTTACTATTAATGGCGCAGCTTCCCTCTATTGTTTGTGATTTTGCAGGTATATTAAGTATATCAAAGGAATTGGGTATTTTAGGTACCAACCCGTATCTATTACGGCTTTGAGAAAGTTCGATTAAGTGCATACTTTGATTGAATTGTGTGGAATCTTGATAATTTCGGATTTGTGGGTTGTTCCTTTCAAACCCGATATGGCACTCCTTCGTACCAGTTCCAGAAGGTGCTTTTAGGCTTGAGGTGTATTGGGATGTGAATATTAATGGAGTCTTTACTTGTGTTAGTGAATGAGAATTTCTGATTTCAGGTCCTGGGTTTTACCCAATTCCAAAACTTATATGTAACAGTACCGACCATGGTTGCTTTGGTTTGTAAACCATTTGGTCTCTAGCTTCTATTGCTACATCCCAGTTTCACTGTTGTTTCGACTTTGAGTGGAGTTTTCTTAAAAATTCCAATTCTACCTGATGCATCATGTGTGTCATCGATGCACGTCACTGAGTCATCGATGTCCCAAACCCAATAGAAACTTTATGCATCAGCCCCCCTATATACCTAGCTCCAGGTAAGGGAGAAGAATGGCCTGCTCAGTAGTCTTGGACAGCCGGGGTAGTTGGAAAGAAAACTCATGTACCAGTGCCAGTTGGAACGAACGATGTTTCACCCGAGCTTGCAAATAAGCTACTTAACGTTGGAGCTGTTGTTCCATCCGAGCGAACAAATATATTCTTTTTCGGGCATGCTCCTGTGCTTGTTGGAAAGTTTGCTTCAGCCTTAAGAGATATCTTTTTTTTAGAAAAGAGCTTAAAATATACTTAAATCGATGCAGCAAGAGCAGCGGGATGAGTGCCAACTACAACTACTAATGCTAATGGTTGCCCCCCCTTTCTTGCTCCAGCAACTCTCGAACTATAGGAAGAAGCGATGAGATAGCCTGCTGCTAAGCCTAATTAGTACAGTTTTTGTTCTATACATGCCTACGTTACTCACTGGACGCAGGTCTTTTCGAAACTATACGATACCACCAGACGCACCTCTCGTGTCATTGCTCTTCGCCCTGCTTCTATTTGTCTAGCTGTGATCCGACGCGGGTTCCTGTTTTTGGGGAAGGGATCCCCTACCTAATATTTTTTCTCCGTTGTTCAACCAGGTAAAAAGAAAAGAGTCAGCTGTGGACAAACTTTGCTAGAACGTCGACCGGTATGGGATGTCCATGCCCCGGGTCCCAGGGTTAGGGTATTCCCTATGTTGAGCCTACTCAGATAAGAACTGAACTTTTTGATTCTCTTTGGCCTATTGACCGGTTTTAAGCAACCTTCGCATTTCCTGCTGAGATCCCGACGTCTCCAAGTGGGCCCTATTGGCCACCCATGACCGTCGGCTTTTTGAAGAATCCCCTTCCTGTGTCTATGGACTTATAGCTCGGCAGTCCATCGGGTAGGTTTTTGTCTCCTTCCTTTTTCGAGTGTCTTCTTGGATAGTTATAGCGGCCCATAGGCGCGAGATGTACCTTGTGGGGGGCGGCGGTCCCCTGGACATAGTCCTTTCTTTCAGGCAGTGGCCGTTTAGTCCATGGTCCGTTGGATGTTCGGTGCAAGGCCAGAAATTGGAACACATTTAATCCGCTCGTTCCTGTCCTTCGCTTAAGGGCCTTTCCCTCGGTGTGGTCAGTACTCCATACTGTCGGGCAGCAAAGCTTACACTTGTTCACTTATTATGACGGTTCACCAGGGCCGCTTTCCTCCTCCCTTTTCTGCTCACTCGTAGGGGTCCTTACCCCCACAAAGGGGGAGGGAGTCGACTTCACATCTCAGCCATTGGCGGGAATTTCGCCCGCATCCGATCCCCAATTCTTGTTCACCCCAGATAATCGTGTTGGGTGAATTGTGACCTCGTACGATCGTATCGGGTGAGCAAGAGCCGCTTCGTCACAGTACTGCTGACTTATGGGCTAACGGGTCACACT